AGTTAAAAAAAAAAATTTTTTTTTTTGTTTTGTTTTTTTTGTTTTGTTTTGTTTTTTTTTTTATTTTTTTTTTTTACGTTTTGTTTTGTTTTTTTTTTTTAGTAAAGACTGGGGGGGGTGTAATCACAACCAGATGTTTCAAAAAAAAAATTTTTTTTTTTTTACATCTTTTTTTTTTTATTTTAGCTTCAGCATTTAAGACTAAAAAAAAAAAAACAAAAAAAAAATTTTTTAGGTTTAAGACCTGATACAAAACGTTAAACTGGTTCAGCCGACTGATTTATATAAAAAATTAAAAAAAAAAAAGGGGGGAAAGGAGGGGTGAAGGGGGTGGTGGATGTTGAATTAAAAAACTAAAGCCAAATTTTACACTTAACATCTACCTAAAATTAAGTTTACGAATTATGTGAAAATTATTTATATCGCCTTTAAATTAATAAGACGCATAGAAAAATTTTTTTATATAAGCTTAAAAATACGGGCTTATTAAAGCAAAATTAAAAATACTTAATAAAGTTAATATTAAAATTTAAATTATTCTTTCTAATTTTGCCTATGTTTAGCAGGATTTATAAATATTATTTTTATCCCTTGAGAGCTGGACCTCTAATCGCCTCTGAGAATATTAAGACTAAAATTTTAGTTTAAATATTACAGATTAATTTTATTATCAATTATCAATTTTAACTTCACATACCCCAGAGTTATTTTTTTTATCTAAAAATTTATATAAAAACAAAAAACAGGGTTAGACCCTTGTTGGCATACGCAGCAAAGCGAATAAAGTCAGAGTTAAAAAAGTTAAAAAAAGCGATGATATACAGTAAAATTGTTATTTTTTTTTTACGCTCCATATCTCCTATACCTTAGACTTAAATAGGTGCTGTCCTATATACGCAGTATGAATCAGAGAGAGTTTTTTTTAACAATTTTAAAGTTTTATATAAAACTTTTTGATCACTCTGCTTACCTTTAATTAAGAATTTAAAGGCATGGCGAAGCCTTGCCTTTGGGTTAAATATATTAAATGTATTTGCTTAAAACGAGTCAAGACGTACACGGCGAGAGATTAAAGTAAAAGTTATTTTAACGCTTTCAAATTTTAACCTTTGATAGCGAATGCAGAGGGCACGGGCTTAGCTGATTAGAAGGATTAAGGATTTTTTTTTTTAGAGCCAAAGGCAAACCTAAAAAAAAATGGTGCAATAACTACTACGCCTCACATGTTAATAATTAATAAGTAGCTCTGCTTTTTATTATAATTAAGGTCTAAAGGCGTTTTTTTATAAGGCAGGGCAAATATTGTGCTGCCCTATTTTTTTAACCCATATAATTGTTTAATTTTTTTTATTTTTACATTTTTATTTATCGCGATTATTATTTAATAAAAAAAAACGTGGGTTTGCAGCGTATCGTTAAAATTGATATTTAATAAAAAACTAAACATACCGTTTTAAAATACACAATACCTGTATCATTTAAAATTTCAGTAGAAGTAATACTAGATAGTAGGCAGAGCCAAGTACATAGACCCAAAAAAAAAATATAAAATTAAATTTAACTTAATTTTAATATAAAAAATATCATTTTTCTTTTATCATTTATAAAGTTGCGCTATTATTATTTTTTTTTTTCGTACGCGCGTACGCAGCCAAAAGGCACAATGAGGATACAAAAAAAAAGTCTGAATATGAATATGAATATAAATATGCAAAAGATCTAGATCTTTTTAAATAATATGCGAAAAAAAATAACAAATTTTTATAATTTAGGTATATCTAATTATTAAGATTTATTTTATTTTTCCGGCTACTAGCGACTCTTATTATTGCTTGAAAATCTAATCCTAGCATCCTTTGGCTTAAGCACTAGCCTCGTTTTATTATGATCATCTGTTTTATACACCAATCGTTATCTTTTACTCTTCCCTGGCTTGCTGCCAGGAGTGGAGCACATGCAGGAATACCAAGTACGCGCTTATTGATTACCTATCAAGGGCGAAGCCACCCTACCTTTATTTGACCTTTTACACTTACTGCCCTTTGGGTAGCTTCGCGTGCCTTAAAAAAAATTTTTTTATTTAATTAAGGGCTTTTGTTCATAATAAAATATTTATAAAAGAGGTTTACCAAACTAAAAGTCACTGTATTTATGTAGGTTTAAACCTTATACCACTAAAGTTTGTTTTTTCTCAATATTTAATATAGAGAAAGGGAGGGAAAAGCAAGGCCGATTACTTTTTATAAAAATATTACTACCCTTAAGTTTTAAATTTAGCGCATGATACCTTGCACTAATACGCAGCATTCTTTAAAAATTAGCATTGCCCAGCTTTTTTTTGCGTACGCAGCGTTGCTCGCGTTGTGATGTAGAGTTGTTATTGTAACTATATGTTATAGTATTGGCAAAGGCAAGCGGTTTAAGTTATTTTATAAAAATTTGTTTAAATGCGAGTCTTGCAAGTATTGTGGCTAAAAAAAATTTAAAATATAAAGGCGGGGCCATTAATTATATAATTAGGTTATATTTAGCTAAAGCATATCAATACCGCGGGGTTTACAACCTAAAAAATAAAACCGATTCAACTCTAAATTAATAAATTAAAATAAGAGTTTTTAACTAGATGTAACTAACTGACTACTTTAAAATTTAAAAACAGTAAAATTAAGATTAAGATTTGCCCTGGGAGAGTATTGAACTCCCTGCTCTACTTCTTCAGAGTAATGCTTTAACCATTTAAGCGACCAAGGCTTGATATTATAAACCCTTAACCAACCAGAGCACATACACAGCAAATTATTTATAAATTATTTATTTAAGACAAGGAGGCAAGCAAATATTTTACTATATCCTGGCTTGCTGCCCGGAGGGGTGCTCATGCAGGGATAACAGGTATGCGATTAGTAGATCTAGTCAGGTTTATTCTTATTTAATAAATAAAAATTTTAGCGATACTCCCAGATAAATCAGATTAACTTTTTTTACTTTTTGATTACGCTCCGCAGCTCTATACATCCTTTGCATTAGTGGCTAGCAGTAGGCGGAGCGCTAGATAAAAACCTTTTAATTATAGCTGATTTAGGAGTCAATTAAAAAGCCAGTACGCAGCAGAAGTAAAATATTTTTATCGGTACCGCCTTTGTTGCGCGGAAATAAATAAAAAACTTTTTTTTTTAAATTATAAGCACAAATATTTTTACCAATAACATGTGCAAAACAAAGTAATCTACTCGAAAAATTTTAGGTATCCTATTGAAAAATAAAGTAGTTAGAGAGGGAGCGGGAGTGGGAATTAAAAAATTAATAAAATTTAGCATAGCAGTATGCAATATACAATATTTTAGTTATTATTTAAATAGTAAAATTATTTAGTCCTTATCTTTCCCCACTCTCTTTAAATATACTAATTCCAATGAAAAATTATTATACCACTTAAATACCCCACAAATGTTTACTTTTTTTTAATTGCTCCGCCGGCAGAGCCGGCGCGCGAAATTAATACAAGATCTAGTTTATATAAAAAAATTTTTTTAAGTATGAAGCAGATCACTATCACTCCTATTAAATATAAAAATAAATAGGTTAGATTTAAGCGCCTTTGGCTACCTTTGGCTGCATTTTGCTGCATTTGGCTGCCTTTGGCTGCGTACGCACAAAAAAAAATTATACTGTAAAATTACCTGAGGGTGACACTGAAAAATTTTGTGTAAAAATCTGGTTTTTTTTAATAATTAATATTATTGTTACAAGTGCGCAGGCTCTGCCGGCGGAGTGAGAGAAAAAAATTTTTTTTTTTTAGCTTAAGATTAATAAAGTTTTGCTTGTTGTTGTCGATTGCTGATAGATGTTTACTATTACACACCCTTAGGCAGTAAAACTGAGGCTTAAAAGTACAAATATTTTATTTGTATCTTTAAGCGCGGAGCCACTATAATAAATTAAAAAGATTTGCGCTTCTCAAAAAAAAAACCAATAGTAATAAGCAGTAGCGAAAGTTTAATTAATTTGCCTTTGCCGGGGGAGAGAGGGGGGGGTGCTATATGAGATGTGGTTGTCATCTAGTTTAATATTAAATAAAAAGTTATCTTTCTTTTTTTATAAGCGATCTAACCCTTTTTTGCTTTACAGCCTAAAAAGCATATATTAAGGCGAACACACTCAAACAAAATCTCATATTAGAGATTCTGGATTGATTAAAATTATTGGAGAAAGATAGATTTGAACTATCATATTTGTGGTGCAAACACAACTGATTACCATTATCAGATTTCCCCTTTATATGTGGCCTTAATGTTAATTATAAAGACTGCTTAATCCTCTAATTTTTTTTTTAGGCCCCAAAGGTAGAAAGCGCTAAAATTAATTTGGTCCTGTGCTATTCTTCTTTCACTTTTAAGCCTTAGCAATGCATACGCCTTCCTTGGGTATAAATTATGCAGCAAAACCTTTTTTTAATGATTCTAAAAAAAAAGTTATTAGTTATAAAAACATATTACGCCTTTTGGTAGACTTTACGCTTAAAATCTTTATTTTTGTCCGCAGTTAACAAAAAAATTTATTTTAAGCTTTTCGTATTACAAATTATACTAGCATTATTAAATAATATAATTAAAAATTTGTACCTAATTTAGCAGTACTATGTACGCAACACTGCCACTGCATTTATTTCACACACATACGTCTTATTTTGCTGCGTGGCTGCGTACACCACGCAGCCACGCCTTCTTATTTATATTCTTATAAAAATTTTTTATTCAAGCATATAATAAGCGTACAAATAATAAACGTGCTAATAATAAACGTAAAAATAAAATGTATAAATAAAGTGTATGAGGCCCTTTGGTTTCCGCAGAAATACGTTTGATAAATAAACATACAATGCCTTTTGGTTTCCGCAGAAAAAAGGGTACGTAGCCTTAAAATAAATTTTTTATAACCTTGGACGGTCTAGGCACACAGATTATTTAACTGTGATTAACTAGCACAAAAAAATAAGTATACAAAAGGGGTTAAATTAAGTTTTATTTTCCAGCAGCACTTTCCAGTACGGCTACCTTGCTATGACTTTTGAGATGTTACTTAAATGCCTTAACGACAAATACTTTTCTTAAAATAAGATGTTTATAAAATAAACTTTGCTTAAAATTTAAGCTTATAATATTTTAAAGTTTAAAAATACTCACCGTTTCCAACAGTTTAAATTCCTTCCCAGCGACAGACAGTTAGTTCATCAAGAATTAATGCTTCACCGTTGCGTCTACTTATCAACGATTACTCGAAATTCCTTCTTCATGGACCCGAATTTCAGGGTACAATCTGTAATACGACTTCTTTTTTGTGATTAGCTCTTTCTTTCGATTTTGCTTCACATTGCTAAAGCCCACGTGGCACGTCTATAGCCCAAGGTCATAAGGGCCATAACGGCTTGTCTTCGCCCCAAGTGGATCCTATGTTATCCACTAACTTAGGTAATAGCTAAGTATAAATTAGCTGAAGGGATTGCGTCCGTTAAAATCTAGGAGTTAACCTTACTTCTCACAAGACGGACTGACGACAGCCATGCAACACCTGTATTTTTAATAATATAACAATTAAAAAGATTAATAAAATTAATAAATTAGTTTTTTATAGCTTAGATTAATTCTTAAGCTGTAAAAAAAAAAAAGATAATTTTTAGATATCTTTATCTTATATTTGGTAATCAAACTTACCATTTCCATCGTCCGATATGGCGTTATTTATAATTAATAAAATATTATTAATTACGAAACTCTAAATTATAGTTATTTTAACACGAAGCGACATTTATCTCTACAAGGCCCTTGAAAAAAAAAAATATATATTTTTTTTTACTAGGGCAGAAAAATAACTTATTCAGATACAATCTTATTTAGGTGGCGCGTACGCTACTAAAACAGAAAGTATTAGAACAGAAAATTATGCTACTAAATTTATAAAAGCAGAGCAAATTTTCTAAATAAATTTAGCGGTGGTTATTAAAAATAAAATTCTTACCTTAAACCTTTGAGTTTAAATTAAACTTTAGAGGTAAAAGGCATAGAACAAGACAAAAGTTTTTTTATTACTTTTATTGCAAGTTCTCACTACACTTCCGCACTTTTTATCCCTAATCTAAATTAAGGAAGCGCATAAAATAAAAATTAGTACTGTAATTTACTTTTTTTTACTTTACTTTTAAAAGTGTTTTGTATTTTTCCTTCCCTTAACCTAAGGAATTAACTTAAGTTAAGACAAGTTGGTTAAAAAAAAAAATTTTTTACACCGACTTTTATTTATCAGACGTACACAGCAATGCGTACGCAGCAAATAGAAGTAAAATTTGCGGGACAAAAAATTTTTTTTTTATGAAAAACTCAAAACTCGCGACATCCCTTTTGGGGCGGGCGAGAACCTGAAAAAACAAAGAATTTTATTTTTACGTTTAAAAACCTTTTTTTTAAAATATTCAAGACACTGGTAAGATTTTACGCGGACTATCGTATTAAATAACATGCTTCACTTCGTTTGCTTCAAGACCGACTAATTTTTTTGTTTTCAGACTTTGCGACCGTACTCACAAGGCGGAATGGTTCACGTGTTAACTTTCCCACTAACCGTTTGCTAATGAGTACCATTCATCGTTGGCAGAGAGGGTACTTGGGTATCTAATCCTTTTTCCTGTGGCTCTCCTTAGTTCCTCAGCGTCAATCTTTACATGAGAAGCTGCTTACGCCTTGAGCATTCTACCGTATCTCTAAATATTTCATCCCTACTTAAAGCATTTAGCGGTTCAAACTCCATTAGATTCTATCTTTAAATTGCTTAAAAAGATGCCTACGAACCCTTTACGCCTGTTTATGACGACTAACGTTTGCGTCTCTGGCCTTACCGAGTCTTCTGGCACCCACGGTCATCAAATTATTCATACATTTTATAAATTTATTATTTATTTTTTCTACCTTTATTCATTCCAGACTTTATTTCTATTATTTCTAATAAACCGTTTTCAGTAAAGTGTTTTTTTTCTTCTATATATTTAGCTATTTTGCATCAATCTAAATAATCTAAATTCTTTATACCTATTATAGGATATTTTTTAAAAAAGGGTATTATTTTACTATTTATATCCGCAAAATTTCCTATTACTAAATTTACAGTAGTTCTTTTAGGGGTTTTTTCAAGTCTTCCTGATTTAAAAAAGTCTATTATCAATTCTAACAATTTAATGTCACGGTTATGTTGAGTTAATCTAAATCTTAAATATGGTTTAAACCCTAACTTGGATTCAGAGGATTTCCTTACTCCAGCGTCAAAGTTACCCTCTCCGCTGACAAATCCCGATATTCAATTAGGATCTGGAATATTTGTAACTTCGATTGTTTGTCTTAAAGCGGGGGAAATTTGTGTAAACTCAGTCTTAATTAGGTCTGAAACTCCTAAATTCATAGAAGCTTTTATATTTACTATTTCTTGCAACCCTGCTTTATTAAGGTGAGCTTTTTCATTCATTAAATTAACAATTTTTTCAAATAATAAAAAATCTGCACCTTTTTGTGTTGCGAGAGGGTATTTTTTAAAATGTGGTATAATAATATGAGCTATATCCTTTAAATCAGCTACTGAATATTTTAGAGCATTTGAATTTTTATCTATTTTAAAAGTTCCTATTCCTCCAAAAAATTCTTGTATTTGATATAATAATTGACTATCTCTTACATTTAACCCTATTTCAAAAAAAGATCTTACTCTTCAACCAGTGCTTAAATTTTCATCTTTATAAATTGTAGTTGAAAAATACCCCTCCCCATCTATTAAGCCTGTTACAAAATAAGGAGTTAGTTCAAATTTAGAATTTACTTCAGTAATAACCTGTTTAGAACTTTGTGTAGAATAATATAATTTATTACTTTGCTTAGAAAGGTTTTTGACAGGATGGTTTCTTTCGATTCCCGTTAGAGTACACCTTAAAGTTCCCTTATTACTCTTGGTAAGGGACACTCAACTACCGTCTACTCGTTGCTCTTTTACAGATATATTTTTTAAATTTAATGACGATGTACTCGGCATACTCAACATTAAATTTATATCTGATTTAGATCCGCGATCACCCATTTCACTTTCGTTTATACTATAACTTTTTACCTTCACAGTAATTATAATAATATTTTTTATAATGCTATTATAGACTGGACAAAAAAATATTTTTTTGATCTGAGTAATTACTTCAGCCACTTCAATTATTAAATTAAACATTAGAACTAAAATCGATAAACTCGATAAACTCTTACTTGTTTTTTTTTCAAGTATATTTAATTTTAAATTATCCATCTCCCGATGAAACACCTTGCGATGGAAGTTTGGTATTATAGTCTTTAGGGATTCCCCGGAGTTTGATAGTTTTAGCCGTAATAGTGTTTTCCTAGGACACTTGACAGCTTTGGACGACACTGATAGTAACGGATATATCATTATTTCTCAATTGCAACAAACTTATTATTGTGCAACCTTTCGTTACGACACCAAAGGTGACACACCTTTGATTTCGGTTAGCTAGTTCACTCTTTCGAGCATTGACTAATATTCTCGACTGCTGATAGCGTTGATGTAAGCCGTGATATCATATAAATACTATACCCTCAAATAGAAATTTTTTTGGCTTTCTATTTAAATCTCTTACATAAAAAACGACAATTTAACGTTTAATACCGCTACTTGGGTTATCTCATTCCCAATGTGACCATTTGGTTCCTCAACCGTGGCTTTTGATCGTAGGCTTGGTTGGGCTATTATCCCTCCAACTACCCTTAAACAAATTAAATAGAATTTCCACAACAGATTATTAATCCTTTATTTTTAGCGCGAAGCGAATTTTCTCTTCGTCCTAAATTTTTATTCCATCCATTTGTGATGAATTGCAGATGATCTTATTTAAAATACTCACCCCTACACCCAGATTTATTTTTAATTTTATATTACTCACCATTTTAATAGAAAGCTAATAAAATTAAACACAATCAGCGATTTGCATGCCTCAAAACTACCGATTAACGTTCAATCAGAACCAAAATTAAATTCTATTTAGGGTTAAATAATAAACATTTATCGCCTTGTAACATTTTTAGGTAATTATAAATTTTTAATTATTTTTCGCGCGTAGCGGTCGCGTAGCGGTCACGTAGCGCTCACGTAGCGCTCACGTAGCGGTCGCGTAGCGGTATAACCAATTTTTTTATCCTTTTAATTTGCGATATTTTTTGTTTTTGTTTTTATTATTTTATAACATTCGATTATTTCACGATTTGTTACATTCTCTTTTAAGAGGAATAGAGATAGAGTATAATTTTTGCTACCAATTTCATTGCAGTTTATCCACGTAGGTTGGTATTTTATAAATTATTATAGTATTGAAAGACGTACGCTTGAAAAAAATATGTTTTGTGGCTCCGCCCTTCTATTATGAAAAAAAAAAAAACATCTTATTGGAGTCGAACCAATAAACCCTTGTTCCGAAGACAAACGCTGTACCAATTCAGCTAAAGATGTTATTTAATTTATACGTTTACTATATACTAATATTAAGGGCGGAGCCACTATATCTTTTAGGGCTTATTTAATAATTAATAAATTGCTATTTTATTTATAAATGCCAATGGATTTGTAAACCAAAAATAGGGGACATAAAGTGTCATATTTATTTCCATATTATTAATAAAGGTAGGCCAGAGTAATATTATTACTAAAATTATATAGTATTATTATAATTAATAAGTAGTAGTTATAGTATTAGTAAAAAAAGTTATATTTGTAGTAGAAATATTAAAAGAGCTTTAAATTAGCCCTTCTTAATTAAATAAGCCAAAAACTCGGAAGGATAAAAATAAAGTATCGCGCTTCGCTGGCTGGCTTGCGTATGCCAGCTAGCCTTAATTTTACATATAAGTAGGCTACGCGTACGCAAAAATTTTAGGTAAAACCCTAAATAAAAAAGAAAATTTTATATATAAAGTATAGTGTACGAGTAAAGAGACTTGAACTCTTACATTCAATAGAACACCAAATCCTAAGTTTGGCCTGACTACCAATTTCAGCATACTCGTTAAAGATTTTTATACTTATATTTTAATGTTATAAATATAAACCAGAGACCTTTGATACTTTTAAGTTAATATAAGTTATAAATCGAAAAAAAGTAAATATCACGTTTTACCTTCCACATTTATCTAAAGCAGTACGCAAGTACGCCAGTACGATAATACGCAAGTAGCCTGTATGCTAGTACGTAAGTACGCCTGTACACCAGTATACATTATCAGTAGAAGTAAAAAAATTTAAAACCTTGTACGCAAAAAGTGAAAATTTAATAGTTATTTTTATCATATCATTTTATTTGTGTGCGTACGCCGAAATTTCGGCGTACGCACTAGTTTAAATTATAAACCGCAGGCGGGCGTAGTCGTAAAATTAAAAAAGAAAATACCGCATCTATCACATTAGGTTTTAAGCCTAAAATGCAGGCGGTGTTTTTAATAATTAAAATATTTTGGCACGAAGTCGCTTTGTTTACTTATTGCAATTTATAAGCATTACTAAATAATAAATTTAGGCCCCAAAAAAAGCAAGCAATCAATCACCTTTAGCTTATTATCCTTTTTAAACTTTTTTATTTTATCTGTAAGACAAAAAAAAATTTTTTTTTTTTTGGCTCCGCCCTTAAGTTTTTTTTGTTAATATATTAATAATTTATATCAGGGATATGGATTATTTTTATTTGTAGGGCATATAAAAATTTTCCGATCAGCCTTATCGCTTTTAGTTTACGCGTTGGTTTTTAGGTTTAGGTAAAGGTTTCCTCCATACTTCAACGCATTTCACGTCTGGTATACTAGTTAATTTCAAGGGCGGAGCCACTATTTTAGTTTTTTAGATATGTAGTAACTAATGTTTAAAAGTAAAAAGGAAGTAAAAAGGTAAATTTTTTTCCTTAAGTTGTTTGAAAATAAAGTTTTTAAACCCTTACTATATTTTCGCTTCGCATTAAACCTTTAATAAAGGCAACTATTTAAAGGCAACTATTTAATAAAAGCAAGGGCGGAGCCACTAAAAAAAATAAAAATATTATATTGTCTTATCTTATATACGGCGCGCGGAGCGATAAAATTAAAAATCCAAAACTTTAATTAAAATAGGGGGTAGAGTAATCGAAACTCTGTCTATAAAGTGTAAATTTATTGCTATACCACTCAGCTAACCCCCTTTAAACACGAAGCGCAAAGCGAGAAAAATATAAATTTGTTCCCTAAAAAAAAAATTTTTATTTAGTAATTTTATTTTTTTTGGCTCCGCCCTTAAATTAAATTTTAGCAACTACTTGGCCCCGCCGCGCTTTTGGTTTAATTATTAAGACAGACTACTTAAAAAAACGATTCGAAAAAAAATTAAGGGCGGAGCCAAAAAAATTTTTTAATTATAATTTTTATCTAGTCACAACACCCATTAAATACTAGATTACAATATATCTCTTTTATAATTATATTTTTTTCGCTAAATTTAAAAATTATCTTTTTTTTTTACTATAATAATTACTGAGTTGATCAGATTTGAACTGATATTAACCACTTCCAAAAAATGGTGTTCTGCCAATTAAACTACAACTCATATGTTCCGCCCTATATCTAGGGTTCTTGTGCGTTGAGCCTTCAAGTATTCCAATTAATAGTAATACTAAATACTAATCACCTTTTGAGGCCGGGTAGCGGGTTTTAAAAAATTGCGCCTTGTTTTTAGATTATTAATAAAAAAACTAGGACTAAGCAAGTTGCAAGTTTCAGCCTCAATCTTATTTATTTATGAAATAAAAAACAATTAATATTACGCTTCGGTTTGCAAAGCAGAAAAATAGTAAAACATAAAAGTACATAAAAAGCGAGGCAAAGCTTTAAAAATATATAAATAGAAACCCTGGTTGCTTTATATAAAACACCCTTTATAAAAGCCATGCATTAAAGCGTGCCTAAAGGGTAATTTTACGCAGTAGGTGGAGCGTATATTAAATTTTTTGAAAAAAATAATTATATATTCAATTTATGCCTTTAGGCTTACCCTCTTCTATTTTTAGCTCTTTTTAATATAAATTTTACACCTTTGGCTGAGAAGCGCGAAGCGCAAGATATTAATAATACTTTTTTATGATTACGCTCATAACAAACCTAGGAGGTTATTTATAATCATAAAAATTTCTATTTAATGGACTACAACTGCTGCGTTAAAAAAAAAAGGTTTTTTTATACACTGCAGCAGCGTAGCCAAAGGCTAATCATAAGCATATTAACTGTGTTAAATTTTAAACTAAACTGTAGTAGCGTGAACTTAGGTACAATAACTATAGGTGTTTACGCTACACATTATTTATTTTTTTTTTCTTTTGCTTTTCCACATTATATATTTATATTACTGCTTAATAAAAAAAAAAATAACATAAATATACCGCTACGCACAAAAATTTTTTTATTTAAAGCTGCGTTATGTTGTCTTTTTTTAAGTCCGCAAATAAAATATATAAACAAATCTTACTAGTCTTAATATTTTCCCGTATTTTATCTTAAGCAACGCGCTGAGCGAGAAAAATTATGGCTACGCCCTTAAAGGGGGAGACCTGGTTTATCTTAATAAAAATTGCCGAAATTTGGACTTGAACCAAAATTAATATCTTACAAGGAAACGGTTTTACCAATTAAACTATTCCGGCTTAAAAAATTTTTATTTAGTTTGCCTTTATATCGCTCTACACTAGCATGTAAAGTAAAGAAAACATTTTTGTTATTATATTACTTAGAATTAATAATAAAAAAAAATAGGCTTTCAATATAAATCATCCAAAGGTCAAGGCCTTAAGGCTGCAAAAATTTAAAAATCATCACACTACGCCCAGAAGTGTAAGATGTGTAAGCCAATGAGTCTTAAACAAAAAAAAATGCTTTGCCTACAAACATTAATAAAAAGTTTACATTGTTTACTTTTCTTTTTTTTTTTTTTTTCTTAACAGGAGCAATATTTTTAATTAAAAATTAGTTTTTGCGTACACAAGGGTGGCATCGAGCAGTAATTAAAAAAACAGGGGCGCGGAGCGAGAGAAGCAAAAAAAAAAATTACTAATGTTACCCACCCTTGCCTCAACCTGACGAGAGGCAGGGCAGAGGTTAAAGGACGAGGCAAGTATTAAGCGAGCATACTGCGTAAACTTATAAAAAAGAGAGGCTTATTATTTACTGCGTGAAGTGTACCAAAGCATGCCCTACTTTACATTTTTTTTTTGCTTTTACACTACAGCGTAACAGACATTTTACTAATTTATAGGAAATTTAGTTGCTAAGATGAAAAGCTAAATGTTAAAAACTATTTTTTATGTTAATTTTTAGGGTTTTACGTGTGCAGCAGCAGCAGCAAAGGTTTAAAAAGATTGAATTATAACCGCAAGTTAAGGAATCTTGTAATCCTGTATTCCTGTAATCCAGTTATCAAGTAATCAAGTGAACCTGTAAACTTACTTATAAAGTAAGCCTGTAAGTGCGCTTAAAAAAACATTTAAAAAAAGTAATAAATAAATTGTTTGTTTTAGGCGGCAAAAGGGGAGCGCTAATTTATATAACTAGACAAGACCTTAGTTTTATCAAGGGCTGCGAGCTGTTAAATAAAAGAAGCGAGCACACACCTACATTTGACTGCGAAGCGTGTAGCGCGAAGCGCGAAGCGCAAGAGAAGCAGGATATAATTACAAGGCTTCTAAGATGTATAGTTTTAATTAATATATAGTTTTTTGTAGCTCTTACCGGACTTGAACCGGTAATTTGAGTATGAAACGCTCAAGTAATACCTATTTTACTAAAGAGCCTTTAAGTCATAGTATATTTTTTGCCTTTCTTATTTGACTGATATAATCAGTACACACGGATGTAGGCTTAGATCATGCAAACCGCAGGGTATAAATATAAAAAAAATTTTAGCTCATACCCCTCCCCCCTCCCCGCACCCGTCAACACCGGTGCGGACCCAGGGGGATAATTTATACCTTTACTATTTTGTGTACATACGCGATATCTGCAAATCGGTTTTGCGCTATTATCTAATTTTTATCGCTCCGCGCTTGCTGAGGATGAGGGGTACACCGCTAAGACGTTGTTTTTATAGGTTTTTATTTTAAGACTCTTAAGGAATTAAAGATTTGTGTGGTTAAAAGTATACGGCTGCCGTCAAGCGCTAATTTTTTTTTGTATTGCTAGGTGGGAGCAAAGGTGGTAGAGAGTAGCAAATTTAATTTATATTTCTACGTTTAATGATTTTAAATTATTTTTCTGCGTAAAAGGTGGGAGTAATATTTTATTAAGTGAATTGTAGCTAGATTTTTTTAAGGTTAAGATTAAAAAAAGGTCTCCAGGTTTTTTAATTTTAATCAAGCCCCAAGGCCCTTGAAAAAAAAAAAAAATTATAATTTAAACATATTTTTTTTTCTAGGGCAGGGGTGCCTTGTTTTTTTGTCCGTACTTTAAAAAAATTTTATATAGAGTTTAAGTTTTTAGCTAGAGGCAGGAAGTATCAAATTAGGAGCGCGGAGCGGCAAAAATTATAAATTATAAATTATAATTATAAATTATTTTGCGAAGCGCGAAAAAAAAAACTTTGAGGAAATTAGGAATCGAACCCAACCCTCCAGCTCATGAGGCTGGCGTGCCGACCTTAGCACCATTTCCCCATTTTATACGCAAGATACATTTATATCACGCCTGACCTACAGGAGGCTGCGTACGCACATACTAGAAGGGCCGAGCCACAAAATATATTTTTTGTACCCTTTGCCCTGCGTTGCAGAGCAAGGCAAGGGGCAAAGTAAATATATTAATTGCACGGAGCGAGAAAATTAAATTTTTTACTAAACCTGCACCCTTTTTATTAACCTATCGTTTTGGTGAGTATAATAGAACTATAAATTAGGTAGAATCAGGGATTTGAACCCTGTACTTTGTCGCCACAAGACATTATTTTGCCAATTAAATTAATTCTACCATTTTTACTAACTCCTCCGGCTTAGTAACAATTAGCTTTTAATGCATACCAAAAAAAATTTTTATATTTATATTTTTTTGTAGGGCATAGGCTTATTTTTTTTTTAAGCAGGGGATTTTTTTTAGTTATAGAGTTTTCCTGTTAAATTTAACACTCACCCACCTTTGGTGAGCGTACGCCTTTTTAATACTTAATTAAACCTTAAGAAGAGAAAGAATTAGGAGACTAGATTAATATTTTTGTGGCTAAAAGGTTTAGGGTTAAGGAGTTAAAAGGATTTATTTTTAAGGCTCAGATTACTGCTAACAATCTTAAAAAAGGACGGGTAGCAAGATAAAATTTTCTTAACCCTTACCTACTTTTTTACCTAGAGTTTACATAGTGAAAGCCAGGAAAAACTATTAAGCACTAGCAAAAAAAAAAATATATTTTGCTGATCTGTTGTGAGGACTACGAAGCCTTTTCATATTTATAACATAGAGCTGAATGCAACCGAAACAAAAAATATTAAATTATTAAAAAAAGTAAAACTTTTATTTTTATACTTATCTCTTTTAGCGCGTAGCGACAAAATCGAATTTTTTAAATAAATACAAATTTTTTTATTTTTATTTTTATTTTTATTTTTATTTTAGCGTTTACTGCACTAACTGCTATGGTGTGTTTACAGGGGAGGCCTTCAGTTATATTTTTTGCGTAGCGTTTAGCGTCTATCGTGTAGCGGTAAATGGGTGAAAGGCGCTAGCGCTAAACAATTTTATTTACTTTATTTACTTTGTTTTTACTACTTAAGGGTAGCTTTTAAAAAATAGGTATACAAGGCCCTCTGGTGTACGCAGAAATAAAAAATGCATTATTGTTGGGGTACGCGTTGCATTATGTAAAAAAAAAAATAAGAATAAGGCCAAGAAGATTTGAACTTCTACAGATTTCTCATCAAGAAATTATTCTACCATTAAATCATGACCTTAAATTTGTGCGTAGACCTTCCTTAAAAAATTTTTTTAATTTAAGGGAAAAATATAAATACAAAAGCTAAACAGGCAGATAAGGCTTAGGGAGTAAGTAATTTTAGTCTTTTTATTAAACCTGAAGGCTAAAGCCTCAGTAAAACTCCCAAGTAAACGCGTTAACGTTAATTAATTTATACATGTAAATTTTTACGGTTACGCAAGACAAAAATTTTTTTTATTGAAAAGCAGTTATTAATACAAGGCCCTTCCCACCTTTGGTGAGGGCAGAAAACAGTCTTAAGGTTAAAATTTTTTAATATTTAATGGTAGCAGATTAGCGTAGCACCAAAAAAAAAAAGAAGGCTTACGCAGAAGGCGTACGCATAAAATAAATTGTTTAAAAAAGAAGGTATGTTATTGCTATGCTGTTGTTAAGTTTTTTATTGGCATCATTACGAACGTACGTACTAGATAAGATAAAGGTTTAAAAGAATTATGATGCCGCCACTGGGGTTTTAATTTTTTGCTTTTTATTTAAAAACTTAATAAGCGTGAACTAGCCTTGGAATACGGAGCGTGAGAGTAAAATAGATATATTTATTTTTTGTTTTTGATCCGCCTTAAAATTAACTATTAAGGGCGGAGCCTGTTAACAAGTGATATTTTTTTTTTATAAGCGAGCGCTAGAATATAGCTCTTAAACTAAAAAATAATTTCGGACACAGTGAGATTCGAACTCACGACTCTGTTAAAGTAATCGTTTTCAAGACGATCGTATTAAACCAACTCTACCACATGTCCTTAATATTTATAAATTAAAACGGTTTTTAATTATGAAAATTAAACATCGATTTTTTTAATTTACTGCGTATATACAAGGCCCAAAGGGATTATTTATTTTTAAAGTAATAAATTTTTATCTACGTGTTAATATGTACGTACGCACAGCGAAAGATCTAGGGGTTTTTAGTAGTAATCTAGTTACCTATTAATCTAGTAATCTAGTAATCTAGTAATCATCATTTATTTATAAAAACGGCTGCACGTGCACATCTCCGGGTAGCAAGCCAGAAAAAAGTGTGGTAAGCGATTTTTTTATAAACCAACTGGATTAGAGTTAAAAAAATAAACCAAAAATCATGCGCACAAATTTAAATTCAAGACCCAAAAGGTTCAATGTGCACCCCTCCGGGCAGCAAGCCAGGCTACCGCCAGGCAGTAATAGTTTTTTATTATTTTACTCTTATTATTTGTGGCTATTTGTGATTTTTTTGGTTGTAGAGCTAAACATAAGATAGTAGTAGTAAAATAAAAGGGGTTACACTATCCTGGAAACAACAATACGAACAAAGAGACTTGAACTCTTAAGGAAAAATTTCCACCTCTTCTTAAGAAAGGATTGTTTACCAATTTCAACATGCTCGTTAATTATAATTAATTTTAGCGCGGAGCAAAAAAAAATTAGCTAATTGTAGTTTCTTAATACTTTCTTTTACCATTTGACTCTTTTAGATTTTTTAAAAACTCCGCTTGCAAAATACGAGGAAAGGGTAATGCTACGCACTCACGCACTCACGCACTCACGCACTTAGCACTCAAAGATTTTGGTAGGCCTACGATAAGGGTGCAGATAATTGACTAGAAATTTAGCTGCAAAGCGCTAGCACACAATCAAATATTACTAATCCAAAACCCCCGTCCAGAGATAAGTATATTTAAAGTTAAATAAAAGAGTGCTAAGTATATATATTTAATAAATTAACTTTTTTTTAATTTTATCGTGCACCCCTCCGGGCAGCAAAACACGAGGCTCATTATTTGGTATGGGTCAGCATATTGCTAGAAGCTAAACCAAAAGACAGGAAGCCTACCTAATATAAAAAAACTACGTAGAAAATGGTTATATTAATAAAACTATAAATCTTTGGCTGCTGCCCGGAGGGGTGCACCCCTCCGGGCTGCAAACCAGGCTTATGCTAGGCAGCCAAATAAAATTAAGACCGAAGAGATTTGAACTCTTAACTAATCCATTATGAGCGAACTGCATTACCAATTATGCTACAGTCTTTTTAAAAGGCTAATTTTTGAGTACGCAGCGCAGCACGTAGTGTATAGCGTTTTACTTGCCAGCCTCTATTTAAGAAAATGCAAAGTAGGAGGAGTCCTTTACGTAACATTTAAAGTACGAAGCGTATCAATGCAGTGCAGTCTGCACTTACAGTTAAGATTTTTAATACAAGGGTTTTATTTATATTACTCGTCCACTACCAATAACACCTGCATATATTATATCTGCAATGCAACCGTAAGCAGCGTACGCCTAATAAAAATAGGAGTACAAAACGCCCGCTTAAATTGCGATTTCATGCACCACAATTGGTTTAAGTCTAAAAAGTGAGGTGTTCTTATAAGTGCTAACAGTATATTAATTCTTCTTACTTGTTTTTAAAGGCTCTAATTTTTAAATATTATTAACTTTTTATCTGTAGGACATAAGGATAAATTACGTATACACACGCAGCACGTAGTGTAGAATAAATTTAAGGAAACCCCTCATTTGGCTAACGCGCTTACACAGAAGTGGGACTCTGTTATGCAAAACAATTTAGTTAGTGCATACACCTAAAATTTAATACTTACATAAGCCTCGAATTATTTAAACTATCTAAGGCGACGCCTCTATTATAATTATTGTAGTATTACGGCGCGTACGCACTGCATTTTTATTATTTTTTTTTGTGCGTACGCAGCCAAAGGCGATAAAAATACATCCCTGCTCTTAATTTAAAAAAAGCGTACGCTTGAAAAAAAAAAAATATATTATTTTCTAGCGGCGGTAGCAATTAAATAAAGAAACCTAGGCGAGGACTCTAATAAATTTTTGTTAGGCTACAATATGGGCCCTAGGGCCTCAAGCCTGGGTAATAGTTTTTAATTGTCCTGCGGCTGCATGTGCCTCCCTACCACATTTACTCCCACATTGCAAAGGTGGGAGGGCTGCAAGCCTGGCAATATGAGCAGAGAAGGAATCGAACCTCCCGCGGCCAGCTATAGACCAATTCTTTTACAGAGAACCACCATTACCATTCGGTCATCTGCCCTTTTTATTTTTTCGTCTTTATTGTTTTAAGTTTTTGAATATTTAGCTAAAAACAAAAAAGCAAGTTTTAAGCCTTAGATATAAATTTTTAGTGCAACAGTATTTAATTAGGACTTCGTATTTAATTGATAGCCATACAGCCAGCAGTAACAGATTTGCCTTAATTAAAAAACAACATTTATAATAATTAGTGCTACGCACACCAAAGGCGGGAGTTTCACTAACTTACTCAATACAGGAGCAAGAAGTAAATTAATAAAAATAACTTTAAAACTTTAGCGCGTAGCGGAACATCTAAATTTTAAAAGCCTCTTAAAAAATCGATTTAAAGACCTTCATAAAATGCTGCGCAGCTACGCAACTACACTGAAATATAATTTTTGTAATCAAAAGCGCGGAGCTAATCTCTAGCACTCAGCAGCTACGCACATATTTAACTCTACATCTTTCCCATCCAAATGCATAAAAACGCAGTAGTAATACGCTGGTACGCTTATTTTTTTAATTACTATATTTATTTATTAATAAAATTTTGTTTAGCTTTACGCTAATTAATATTTTACACAATTTTTAGTGTAGGGGTTTTATTTTAATATAGGCACGTGTTTTACTAGCAAGTAAATTACTAGTAGCAGATTTTATGTTATTGAGGGTGTATATCCATGGCTTAAAAAAATTTAGAGGGAAAAGGATGTGTATATACTGTACAACTACGCTGTGTACTTTAAAGGCAGCGTTAACATAAGACCAAAGGGCACCCATAAAAAAGTGTAGGCAGAGCTAGAAAATAACTATTACCTAAAGTTTATTTTTTCTCGCTCCGCGCTTGTAAAAATTGTATGTGTATTGTGCCTAGTTTTGCTGGCTTTTCCGTCCTTTTTATAATCATAAGACGCTGCTAGCAATAGTGGGAGCCTAAACCATTAGTTATTAGTTTTAGCCACTCCACGCTTTTTTTTTCACCTTTAGTTTAAATTTTGATTATTTAGCAAGAAAAGCGGATAAATTTAAACTTATAATATTCTCTTTTAACGCGAAGTGTAAATTTTTTTTATAAAATACCTTTTACTACTTTTTTTTTTACCTTTTACTCAAACTTTTATTACTACTCTTTTACTATAACTTTTACTATTACTATTTTTTTAAATTTTATAATCTGAATCTGGGTATTTATTTTTTAACTTACGCTATAGGCGTATACATATAAAGGTTAAATTATTTAAGCAATTTAAGATTTAAGGATTTCAGTATATATTAAATATATCTTTAATGACGATAAATTAAAAAAGGTACTGTGCTCATTTTTAGCGCGTATCGGTTACATTTCTGGTATGTTTATAAACTTTTAATAATTATCAATCTGCTAGTCCATATGTCTAAAAAGTTATAAAAATTTAGATCGTAAAAATTTAACTTTTTTTTTTTAGTAAGGACTCTTCCACTCTAGGGGGTTTTATAAATAGTATCGTGGTTGATGTGTCATCTGCCTTTTAGCGAGAACCCTATGCTTGTGCGGAGCGTGCGTGGAGCCAAAAAATCTTTTTTTTTTTTTGTAAGACTATACTAAAGGGTTATTTTATTGTTAAAAAAATTTTAAGGCTTTTATAAGTTTATAAAATTTACCGTTTTCCCTTAACAAAAAATTTTAATAATATAGGTGTACCACGATTGAGCTATTTAAATTTTAAAGTGTACGCCGAAAATTTTTACTTAATAGGTCTTATCAATATTGATTGTAAATACTAGATAAGGGAAGATTGTTACCCTTTTTGCTTCAATTTTTCAAAGGGTAAGGTCTATTTTTTTTTATACCTTAGCCCTGGTTAAAATCCATATACTACCTCTCTAAAGATAGTCTATTTTATCAAAAGCAATCAATAATTGAAAGGTGTGTTAGATGAAAAAAGTTTTTTTTAGTAGGGAGGGAAGGGGTTATAAATTTATAAAAAAAGGCGGAGCACTTAAAAGGGTTAAAAAAATTTTTTTTGTTACCCCGGGCCATTTAGAAGCTATCAAATTATCCATTAACAGATCGCAGAATCTATATTTACTTATAGGGGATATGTTGTTTAACATCGCTCAATTATAATAATTACCGTATAAAGTTTCTGAGGATTTATTACTATTTCCTACGGGGCTTTTTTCCGCAGTGTGGGATTCTAAGTGCTCAGAGATCCAAGCACCTAAAGGGTTTAAAGTTATATTATCGTGAGAAATTTTTTCACTTAAAACTTCCCCTCCTAATTCTAATAAATTTAGAGTCTCGGAGGGACATTTTAAAATTAATTTTAAAAACCCTGGTAAGAAAGGGGTTAAAATACTATTACCAAGGCTCTCATAAATTTCAGAATAAAGTTCATTTACCTCCGGAGATAAAGAAACATTTACTATTGAATTAGAATCTTTATCTTTTTTATAGTTAGACTCGGGATTAAAATAAAAGGTGTTAAAAAGATTAGGTATTTTTTTTCCTGGAATGTTGTCGAAATTAAAATAAATCATTCTTCTTCGAATACCTGAGGTTGGAGAGTTCAAAGTTCATAAATTATTATTGGCGATTATTAATCACAAGGCCCAAAGGCAGTGAAACAAATTGAACAGGGTTTTTATATTTTTGTTCTCTTTCTAACACGTCCCCACTGATTAACTCTTTTATTATTTTAGGTTCCTCTCCTTTATAATGCCCCATTTCATTTAAAATTAGAAGAACTTTATTCTCCAGGTTTGACAACCCAAATCTTCCTGTTATGTTTTTAAATGAAGTGGAGTAGCACCCTTCTTTACCTAATATGTGCATTAAAATATTTATGAAAGTAGATTTACCAATTCCACCTGGGCCATATATATATAAACCCACTTGATAATTCGTGTAATTTATTATTATACAGTATAGGCAAGCTCTAAGTGTGTCCAATTTTAAGGCATTGTTATCTTTTAAAGAATTTAAGAAATATTTAAAAAGAGTGTTTTCAATATCAGCTTCAGGGTCATAATTTATCGACAACTTATGGGTAATGTAGTTTTCAATGTTATGAGGTTCCAGTGTCAGACTGTTAATATTTTTAACTAGAACTCCATTTTGAAAAGGTATAATTGTGCCTTTTTTCAAAGATATTTCTTCTTTTTTTCTTTTTAATGAGAATAATTCTAACTTTAAGACCCCTTCATCCTGATTTAAGTCTTTAAATAAAATATCCGCCTCTTTTAATAAGTTAATAGACTCATCTATTTGTTTAGAGATTATTTTTTGATAAGAATTAGGATACTTTAGTCTTAATCTGACTAGTAAATTCTTTTTTAGTAAATCTTCAGATACCTCTTCTCACAATTCAGAGTCTTCTCGATATCAGAAAAAAGATTTTAAATCGTGGCAGTACTCAAAAAGATTTTAAATCGTGGCAGTACTCCAAAGAACTATTAGCTTGATAGAAATCTTCTGCTAATTTAAAAGAAGAAGGTAACAATTCTTTTCCTCCTATTTTTACAAATTGTGCTTTATTAAAAGGTTTTTCTTCTGGCATATTATCATTAATTGTTTCTGTTTGTAACTCCACCTCCTTTTCTGTTTGTAACTCTTTTTCTGTTTGTAATTCAGTTCTAAAGTGGTAATTATAGTCAGTTTTTTCTAAATCTAGATATTCTAAATACTTGGGATTTTCAAGAGACAACTTTGAAAAAAATTTTTTATTTATCGCTCTCGCTCCGCGCGCGCGACAAGTTGAAATTTCGACCCTTTTTTTTTCAAGGTTCCAATAGTGTAGTTAAGGCTAGGTAAAAAAAAAAAGAGGAATAATAGATTTTTAAATTCTAAATGAGTATTAATAAACTCTTCTAGGTGAATATTCAAATAATCTATAAATAAATAGTTTAATAGTTGCAAAATTATTATTATTAAGATTAATAACACAAAAGGACCTACGGATTCCAACTTACTATTAAAATCAATTATAACATGTGCAAACTTTTTAAAAAAGTTAATTAGAATTGTAAACCTAGTTTTTTCTGTATTAATATCAACATTAGGAGAGGGAGAGGAGTGGGAATTATTAGTTGAAGTTTGAGCCTTGTCTACTGTTTCATTTATTAAAAAAGCTGTAAATTTTTCTTTAAAAACCGCGGTATTAAATATACTACTATTAAAAAGTATAACAGTAATATATTTAGTATTAATAGATAAAAATTTAAATCTGTAAGACTTGAAACCATTTCAACCAAAGGACTCAAATCTCCGGTTTCAAGAGGAGCATTGATTCAAGGGTTTGGCCCTATAGACGGAGAAGGTGTTCTACTTGGTACCGAGGTATTTATAGAATTTGCTGTTTGTATTTCTACGGCAGCTCCGGTTATCAAGGCCGCAGCAGTACCTCCAGCTGTTACGACTGCGGAAGCAGTTACGATAGCTGCTTTGTGAGCAAGAGGTAAACCTGTGATTGTCTTAGCTAATGCCCCAGCCACGGATCCACCAGTTGTTGCTGCACCTATAGAAGTAGTTGTAACCTCCGCTATATTACCAATTACCTCTGGAATTTTATCTAGAATAGCTTTATTGACCCCAGAACCTACATCTACTGTAATTTTTGTGGTAGGTTCTGGTTTCGAGGAAGGTTCTGGTTTCGAAGAGGAAGAAGGCGAAGACTAGTCAGAACTTAATTCTACAGTTGGAATTAAATCTAGAATAAGCGCTATTTGTATCATTATAAATAGATTTATAATGTAAACTGCACAGTAGTGAAGAAATAATTTAAAAGCTGAATAATTACTGGTGTCTCTTAAAGAAATAAAACTGCACAGAAATATAACTAGTGTTGTTGTAAAAATTTTATACAGATTAAACCAGATTAAGTTTAAGGTTTTTACGTATAGTTGCAACAAATAAGTGCAAACACTAAGATTCAAGTAATAGCTTAAAAAGATTGAAAGAAAAAAGATAAGAATCAGGGTACCAAACAGAGTACCAATTAATATGAATAGGTTTTTTGTTTTGTTTGCCATTTTTGTATTTTTTATATTTTTTCAAACCTTTTCAAGGTTAAGGGGTTCCCCTTGAGAGGAAAGCTAACGCTTTTTTAAACTTTTTAATCTTTTTTTAATATAACGATCCCTCGTCATGTTGCGGCACTGAACAACCACGAAAACGTTTTATATAACGTATGACAACTGTACCCCTTATTATCACCTCATCGGTTCCTATTACAGAAACTCACAACTCTTAGATTCTCGTAATTTACTACTCCTTAAAGATAATAAGTACCGACTCACCGTGTCCATAATATTTTTAGGTTTTAGGTTACTCACTATCTCAAATTCCGTCTTTCTATTAAAGTTATATAATGTCTTATCTGTCTGCTCATTTTTCATTTAATAGAAGAGCAGGCAAGGCTAAACCTAGAATAGAATAGGAAAAAGAGCGGTCCTGCCCCTGTTAAAAATCTAAAGCTTTATGTCACGTTCATCTATTTGCCGACATCAGGTGAATTTTCCTTTCTTTTATTTTACAGTAAATACTGTACTGATATTTGCGGTAAGAAAACAAATCCAAAGTTGATAAAAAAATCGCAGTCTTTAATTTAAGACACTTTCGAGTTACAGTCTCGTGCTGTGTAATTTAATTAATCTACGCTTTATCTTCTAAATATTTCATATAAACCTTCTATTACAGTATTTTGCAAATTACAAAGTTGAAACAAGGCAGCTTACCTTATTTATTTTATACCTAAATACTTAGTATTTAAAGGTCTGAAATTTTTACTAGAGCCTCTTGTTAAAAAATCGGAGCCGTAGTCGTGTTTACTCCAAAAAAACTAAGCATTTTCTATAAATCTTCGATTTATTTGTCTGAGTCTTCAAAGAGTATTTGAATATGACTAGACCTTTTTATTGTTATTTATCCAAGATATTTCTTTTTTTACAAAATTTTTTTGCACATAAACATGCTTATTAAATGTGCACATGTTTAAATTTAATTTAAAATAATTAATATAAAAAAATTATTTTTATAATATCTTTTTAAAAATTTTATGTAAATTTTATGTAAATTTTATGTAAATTTTATGTAAATTTTTTATGCCAAAAGGGCCTATAATTATTATAAAATAATTATTTTTATAATCTTTATTTAAAAAAATTTTACTCATTTTATTAATCCCTTATCAACTGCTAACCGTACGGATAGCAAAGCTATATAAAGAGTTAATTAACTACCCTATACTTTTTTATCATTAAAGAATTTAAAAGAAAATTTAAATTGTTAAACTACTTTTTAGGTTTTCTTCTACTGCTACGTTTAGTTCTACGGCAAAATTTTCTACTGTGTGGAGTTCAAAAACTTACTACTATTTAAGCGTACGCAAATAAAGGCAAAAAAAAAGGTAAAAAAATTTTAGCTAAATGATTTAACCAAATTTACACGCAGATGATGTATAAATTTTTCTACTAATAAAGATCTGCCTGCCTTTACTGCAAATCAAGGACAATAATATGAGAGGTTTATAAGTAATAAAGTAAAAGGCTGCCGTACATAGACAGGTACGCGTTAAGTAATTAATTTTTTTATTATATCAAAGTAACCCTTCCTTGTATTTAAAAAAATTTTTATATCTCACCGCTCCCCTCAAAGGCTCAAAGGTGACGCTGGTGCGGAGCCAGGGGAGGTGTCGATAAAGACATATTTATAATCAAATTATATAAAACCTTTTTAATTTAAAAAACTTAAACCCATTTGCTTGAATACAAAAAAGAGAGGTAGCGTGTAAATAAATAGTGTGGAGAATTAATAATACATTCCAACTTTCGCGCCTTTGAGCCCTTTAGGTCGCGTGAGGGATACGAAGTATGCGGAGGCGATATATTTATATATTTTTGATAATATAGACCAACTTATTGTATTATAATAAAAGCTCCAAATATAAAAAGTTTAACCATTGCCTCAACCTGACGAGAGGCTGGGCAGAGGGTAGTGGATGTATTAGATATAAGACTACTCAATTAAAGGTTAAGTTTTTAACGGTAAAAAAAGTTGGACCCAAATAAAAAAAAAAATTAGTAAAAAGAAGGGCCAGTCAGGCCGTCTTTCTTTTTATAAAACTTAAGGGCGGAGCCACTAAAAAAAATAGTAGCATCAATATGGTGAGGGTTAATGTTAGATGTAAAAAAATAAAGAAATATTAAAAATTAGTAATACCTCGAGCCAGATAAGTATTTAAATTTAAAGAATTGTTATATTTATTTTTCCTCGCCTTTGACGGATGGAGGGCAAAACAACAATTAGATAAATATTAAGAAATATCGCTTAGCACGCCTCAAACACGCCATTTACCTTTAAACATATATTGTGAAAGGCGGTAGACAGCCTCGATTCCTTTATGAGAAGCGTACTAGGACCATCAACCTTTAAAAAAATTTTATCCTTCAAACCTTAAGGCCCTAGATAAATTATATATAAATATTTAAGTATTTTGGCTCTGCCTTTCTAGGGCTGGTAGTTAAGTGCCTAAGTAGTAGGAAAATTAGCCGGAGGGTAAAATAATAATTTTTGGTATGTTTGCTAGAGCAACTACTCTAAATTAGTCATCTCAATCCACAGAGGTGCACCAAAGGTGTCCAAAAGGTGTGTATTATATAATATCTAATACGTCTTCACTGTTTAAGCTTTGGTAAGGATTAAATAAGTTTGGGGTAAATATGAAAGGTTATCAATAACCGGAAAAATTCAAAATTATATAATTTTTCAAGTATTTTTTCAATTATCTTGCGCAGCAGGTACGCGCTCCTGATTTTTATTTGGGTCTTAAAAAGATAAAACCCGAAGCCTTAGATCTAATGCTTTTTTTACCTTAATCTTCGAGTTTTAGTCAGAAACCGAAAATGTTTATAGTCAGCGAACTTGAAGGATTATCCATTTAGTAGTAAGTAGAGCGTTTATAAATAAATTATTTAAATCTGTAACAGTGTCTTGATTTATCGCTTCGCGCTAATAATAATTTATTTTTTTAGATTTATTCTTTTTTTTTACCCAATCCAAGGAAAATTAACTCCTTTAAATTAGCTGCAGTAAATTTAAAATTTTTAGCTAGAGCGCTAGGATTATTATCTAGGTGACGCGGAGCGATAAAATATATTGATCTTTAAAAATTTTTAAATATAAGAGTGTCGGGTCTGTATTCATAATTTATATCCATTCTAACTTTTTTAATACCCGGATACTTCCCTGTATCTGTTTCTAAATATTTGTCCATTTTTAAAATAAGCTCATTTCGAGTTTTTTGTGGGAAACGTTTAAATTTAGCAAGAATTTTGTTTTCCATTTCAATACCAACATGAGACAGTGTGAACTCTTCAATATTATTATTTTTAAATATGTAAGTTTTTGCTATCCCTACTTGATTAAAAGCTTTGAAAGCTTCATCAATAGACATTTGGGGGTTTATTTTTCTAACTTTATCATTAAATCATAAACCGCCTTTAACTTTTTTAAGAGATACAGGCGGGTCATTTACTGGGCTTATACTAGGGGAATCTTCTGTTAAACTTGCCTTGGGAGGAAAACCAGAAGTAGAAGAAGAAGCCTCGGCTAATAATATAATAGGTAATGGTCTAGATAAATCATCATTTATCGCTTCGCCCTTAAAGGCGGAACCAGATTTATTAATATATTCAATTTCAGTTTCTAAGATAAGATGATTTTCGTTATTATCTATTACTAAGTATAAAGGTAAAATTTTACCTCCACTTAATAAATTTAATACTCCAAGGCCATAAAGGCCGGAGGCAGTAACCCTTAATCCAGCGTAAGCAAAACTAATTAATTTATTTATTGATACAATTACATAAGAGAAATTGCACGTCATATCAAACATAGCTAATAACCAAAAACTAATAGAAATTAATCCTAAAAAAGTTAATATAGTTCTAAAAATTAAAGTACGTCTAGCTATTTTTCTTGATAGATTAGAAGACAAATTTAAGAATAAAAAAATATTAGGTGTATAAATGTAAAGATAAATAGTATAAATTATTCTAATTAAAAATAATAAGAATAAAAATACGGAATAGATAGTAGCCAAAATAACAAAAAAAGGGTTTAAATAAGAAGGTATTAATATTAAATCTGGAAAAAGAAAATTAAATAAAGCTCAATTAGTAGATACTAATCATAAGATAAAAGCACCCAATAAAATAAAAAGTTTAAATTCACATCGCACCAATTTTGAAAGTAAAAAATAAGGTAGGGTTCTTAATGTTAGACCAGCTAAGAACCCTTTCGCAACAGGGTTATTTCTTAAATTAATAACCATTTGATAAATTAACATTGTTATTTTTTGTTTTATTTTCATCATCTTACTTAATTATTATTTTTATAATCACCAATACCTTCTATTATTTTTTTCACAGGCGCAAGGTTACTTTGTGTATCGATATGTGTTTTTACAACAGCTCGTTGTTCATTAGAGGGTAATCCTGCATAAATTTCTGAAAGATATTCAATACTTTTTTCGCTAAGATTTTTTGACTTTGATATATCTTCCTCTATTTTTACTAATACTTTAAAACTACTTAAAGTTCCGTCTAGGTCTACCGGCCCCTTATCAAAAGTTGCAATCGCGCGAGATATTTGCGATGCCTGTTGCGGAGTCAATCCTGGATCCTCCGCATTATTTTGATCTCCAGATAAAGAAGATTTAACAATTGAATTAGATGCTTGACCTGAATCGTTTGAACTACCCAACTTTGATTCAAGACCGGATTCGTTAGAGCTCTCCGCAAAAAGAATAGAAGGAATGATATTATTATCAAAAGATAAATCCTTTAAATCTGAGCACATAGAGTAATCTAAAGGCCCAGTCACCAAAAATGAAAAATTGTCATTTAATGTTAAAATATACCCAGCTGATGCGCTAGCTGCACCATAAAAAAATTCTAAGACAATTTGACCTAATTGTAAAAAGATTGAAATAGAATAAATTATTAATAAAAATAAAGATATAAAACGAGGAATATTAGGGCAAAATAATGCAAATCTAGATTGCATATTTAAAATATAAGAATTAAATTTTTCAGCCTTTGCACTAGAAGTTTGTAAATTAATATCAACTAATGAATTTCTAATATCAACTAAACTATTTTCTAGTAAAGTTACTACAGGTACTAATATTAAAAAGTATCCAAAGTATACTCCTGTGGCTACTTGTCCTATAAAAATGTAAGGAGCTTCAGCATGTCTAGCTCCAATTCACATTAAAATAAAGAAAACAGTAACTAAAGTTCAGAAAGTAAATCTAGATAAAGGTTTAAAATGATTACCTCTAATTCTAGCTAAATCAGTTAAAGGAAGTACTAATAAAATTAATAAAGAAGCAAACATAGCAATAACCCCTAATAATTTGTTAGGTATAGAACGTAATATAGCATAAAAAGGTAGTAAATCATTGGTATTAACTTTATTTTACAATAAAGATTGGACTATATCTTCATCCTAAAAACTAAATTAGGAGCCCCACGTTTAGTCTCTGAAGAGCCTTTTTTTTCATACCTGCGTACTGGCAAAAAATTAGGGAGAGTTTGTGTAAAAAGGTTACCTGCTGATTGTACTAGACATTCTTAATAAAGATAGGCTTAGCAGTTTCCAGCAATTTAGCGGGGTAAATTTTTCATAAGATTACTCTTAAGCGTAGCACACCCTTTTTTTGCGTATAAATTTTTTATTTGCTGGCGCTTGCTAATGTTTTTTACAAGGTACAGGGCGGCCTTCGCCTCCCCACCCCTCCCTTTATTAATAGGAATAGTTTACCTTTAGACTCCACAGCCTCCGCTAACCTTTAAGCACCTTGTTTTACTTTACAATTGTAAATTTAAATATTTTCTCAGCACACCCCCCCACTGTGCTAACGCATCCTATGTGGAGTGTCTTGTACACGCAACCAACATCTCCCTAATGGGCCGGTGAGCGTACGCAGTATGGTGGATTAGGGCTTATAATAAATTTAAATGATTCTTTCTCTTTTTTATACTTTTCTGCCGTACGGCCTTAAATCGTTTAAAAATTTTAACTTGAGATAATTTATTATATAATTTTAAGCAATAACCCCTAAAAGCTTATTAGGAATAGATCTTAGAATAGCATAAAAGGGTAAGAGGTCAACCTTTTTTTTTTGTTTTTAATATTTTTAATCTTATGATTACGCACAAGTTAGGGCTATGTCTTCATCCTGATTATAAAAAGCGGAGCTTTACTTTTAGTCTTTGTTAACATAATAATAATTAATATAGGAGCCTCCCCTATAGTCTCTGAAGATGCTATTTAGTTATACTGGCACACGGACGCATATGTGCTATAAAAGCCGGTATACTTTTTATAATAGATTTCCTGCAGATTGTCCTTTATAAGATTTTCCTGCAATTTGAGAGGTTAAGTTTTTCATAAGATTACTCTTAAGCGAGGCACCTCTGATATTTCCTTACTATATACATTTTATGTTATTGCTATTGTGTTTACAGAGTACAGGGCTTGCACAATAAAGATCTTTGTCTAGTACCACATCCTCTTAGTTTTTTAAATTTAGTTAATCTATCTTTTTATCTCCCCTGCCTCCGCTAACCTTAAATCCCCTTGATGTTATTAATAAATTTTCACCACACCCTTCACACCCTTATATTAATCAACTCCCCACACCTGACTGTTTCAAGATTTACACTGCAACCCCTCTTAATAACTTGCCAGATTAGAAATCCATCTTTACAAAACTAGGACTTCGACCCCTTATATCCATTATACCCCCGTTATATGTAAGGGAAGGGTAGTTTATATAAGGAAAGGAATTAGTGTGCTAGGGAAGGGGAGGGTTGGGTGGTATAGGGAAGGGGGTAAGGGGATGTCAGAATCCATATTTAAAAATATAAAAAGTGCTGCTTTAAACCCCACTTACCTTAATTAGAGCCCCTAGTAAAATTATTTTAATAATTTAAGCAATAAAGCCCCACAAAAGGATCACAAATTAATAGTTATCCCAATCATGCTTTATGATTGTACTACTATTTTACTTTATCAAATTAACCTTAAAATTGCATTAAAAAAGTGACCCTTAATAACTAAGACCTCTCCCTCCCTATAATGGGCAAGGTGATTATAAAGTACTTCGTTAACTAATTATTTGGTCTGCACTATGCCGTGTACCCCCACCAACATTAGCGTGTGCACTAAAATAATAGGAGGCGTACGCACTAACAAAAATATACCACTTTTTTAGTGCTAGTGCTTTATTCGATAGAGTGCTGCGGTACCGCAACCGCAGTGTGTGCTCACTTAAAAGAGTAAAGTGTGTGCTCACTTAAAATTTTACACATGCGCCCGTGGATGCGTTAGCACAGAGTGATAGGTGGCTCTAGATTAGGCTTAAATTCGTTAGTAAGCCAGTGTCGCGTTCGCTCTCTTTTTTATTAACAATATCTATTACAGTTTTAACCTCCCTCCTTTAAAATTTTGTTTAACTTACAACTTACTTTTTTATAAATTTGACCCCGTTTTGTTGCAATACCTGTCCTGCGGTAAACCTACCCCTAAACCTTATAAGGTTAAAACACACACACCATTTAGTTTTTAACTGATAAAGGTGGAAAATAAGGTGTTTTTTAAAGTGTTTACATACTTAGGATAATTGCTGCAAGCCTTAAAGTCCCTGTTTGCGTATAATTTAGCACACTTAAGAATATTAAACAAAGGGGTCTAATTTAACCCTGGTTGCGTTAGAAAAGTGAGACATGCCAAAGGATGCGGAGCTTTATAGAAACAAGAGCTAGAGTAGTAAGAGCTAGCACTTCAAAAAAGGGGGTTAATATAAAAAATATTTTAACCTACCCTACAAACTCTTTTAGCAGATTTAATTATCATTTTTACTTTTTATTAGTGCGTACGCACACCTTGATTCCTTAAAGTTAGCAGACATCCCCTTTTTAAATTTACAGGGCCTATTTTAGCAGGACAGCTGCGCAGGGTACGCTCTTAAAATACCGCAACGGATACGATGCACCAAAAGGTGTTAGGAGGGCTGAGTCATGAAACGGACCAGATTAGAAGAAAAATTACACTCGCTGTGTCGTGTACACGCAACAACCAAAGGTGACCCGTGGCGCTTATATAGTTTTTCATTACGTTTGTAGTCCTTAAAATTTTCCTCGTTTTGGTACAATAAAAGGTTAAACCCTTAACTTAAGGAATGGAGGTATAATATCACAAAGTAGATAATTAAATTTATGGCTTACTCTACCCTAAGGGGTTGTATGCTATAAAACCATCGAAAAATAATTTGTATATTTAACGCCGTCAGCCCTTTGGGCCTTAAGCCGTAAAGCAAAGCACCTCGGATTTAATCCTTAAAGTGTAACCTTACTAGTGTAAGGAAGTGATTATTGATTTGAGTTTGCTGCGTATACTACGCATGAAAACTCCACATAGGAGAGGAAACTTTGGCTAAAATTTAGGCAAGTTACTTTAACAATACATTTTATTAAAATTTCGCTCCTAGCCCGGATCAGAAGGAAAGGTAACCTAAAAAGTTTTATATATAAAATTTGTAAATTTGCTGGTGAGGAGTCTTTACCCTTTGGACCCCCTTTTGAGGGGAGGTAAGGGGGTAAAGACACAAGGGCCAGGGGAAAAATGAAAAAGGAGGGGAGTTAATAGTATTATATATACTTTATGGTAAAAAATTAAAAGCGTTCCTTTTAAGGATGCGGAGTGCTAGCAAACAAGATATTTTTTTCAATATCGCAATCTAGTTTAAGGTTAAGTTGGGTTGTATAATGGTCCCTTTATTGCTAATTATCTTTAAAAATATACTTTTTAATAAGGCAAGCATGTTAGGATTTAAAGATTGAAATCTAAATTTAAGAGTTATTATAAAAGGCATGGTCAGTTTTACAGTTTAATTTGTCTGTTGTTTGGAGAAAATTAGTACAATGTAACCTTTACCTTTTTATATTTTGCCTTTTGGCTGATACGGAAATAAGAACAAGTATTATTATAACCTTATATTTTTTATCTAAGAGTGTGTGTTTAATTGCCTCGTACAGTCCATCCAAAAAATAGCCGTTGAATAAGATTCAGAGTCTTTAAAGGCTGGTAAGGCTAATTCTAAAATAAGGCTCCGTTCCCGGGGCAATTCGCGATACACCGTTCCAAAGATGTATTGAGCCTGCTCTATCGTGTTGCATGGATTACCCTTATTTGTCCTAAGTTGAGTACTATGTTCAAGAACATCAGCAAATAGACCCCACACATTTACAATTTCAGTAACTGGACCGTCCTTTAATTGTATTTCTAAAAAACGGCTAACATACATATTTCAAGCTATGCAATGATCAGGAGCATAATTTAAAATATAATTAGCATATAAATCAGAATACCCTGGTAGATCATACAGAATACGGTAAAGTTTGGTATGCCCATTCTGTGTTATATATGTTATAAGAGAGGTGTTTCCCCCGACTTCATAGGCAACATCCGAAACACTCGAATAAATACCTCTGCTAGAAATTGATATGTTGTTAGCTGGGATTAAAGACTTAATAACATTAAGATCTGCTATTAAGTTAGGTTGAGAATGTGTTAAGCTTGCCTTAGCTTTAACGGTATCCCTAATGACCTTAAAAACACCCGTTAGTTCCTCAAAAGGTGAGCTATTTAAAAATGTAAGATCTGGACTATTAAAGTGACTATAAAAGTATTCGGTAGAAAAAGAAAAATATGCTACATCTGATACGTACCTTAGAGCAATACACTCATCTAAGTATATTTCTAACATGTAAAAATTAGATAGAGATATATATAGTAGACATAAGAAAAGCACTAAAAATTTAATCCCCTCTATCTTTTGATTATAGTGAAAATATAAAAAATTTAAATAGGAGGCTGGTTTATTGCTATTTAATCCACCAACCAACCCCGCCCCCCTAGTTACCTCCTTACTTTGAGTTATCCAAAAATTTAAATCTACTAAACTATTTTCTAGTAAAGTGGTAAAAGGTACTAATATTAAAAAGTATCCAAAGTATACTCCTGTGGCTACTTGTCCTATAAAAATGTAAGGAGCTTCAGCATGTCTAGCTCCAATTCACATTAAAATAAAGAAAACAGTAACTAAAGTTCAGAAAGTAAATCTAGATAAAGGTTTAAAATGATTACCTCTAATTCTAGCTAAATCAGTTAAAGGAAGTACTAATAAAATTAATAAAGAAGCAAACATAGCAATAACCCCTAATAATTTGTTAGGAATAGAACGCAATATAGCATAAAATGGTAAAAGATACCACTCAGGAACGATCGAAGCAGGTGTAGACATAGGATTAGCCCAGTTAACCCTTAGAACGTTGTTATTATTTATAGGTATATCATATTTAATATTCAGTATAACTTTAACCCTAGCCTCTGTGTACACGCCCATCTAGCGTTAGGCGGAGTAGGTGTGCGTACGCTCATCTTTGATTGCGGTCTGCACGCAGAGGTTATTTTGGTTGTTAAAATTTTTTATTCAATCCGAAAGAATTTTATTTCTATATTCTACAGCTAATTGTAATGCCCGGTCCTGGCCTCCACAGGTAGAAAACATAAAAGACTTTTTTATTTTAGTTAATTTTAAAGAAACGGGGAATCTCACCTGCCAACCTCTAATTTTTTTATCCGAAGTATAAACCGGGGATATATAGTATTCACCATATTTGCTTCGAGAGGATAATGCCTGTGATCTTATATTTAATCTCTCCAGCCATACCTCTTTTTCGGTTACACGTTTATTTTTAATCATATAAATTTTATCTATAAGAGCTTTAAGTCCAAAATAGTTATGATGACCCCCTAATTTTACCAAATTTTTAGTTCAAGAAAAAAAATTAAAATCACCTATTTTCCAGCCCTTGCCCCTGCCCGTTACCGTGCAGGTGCGGGCAAAGGGGTATAAAAATTGGTGGTATTTTTCTAATAATTTAAATAAAGAACCAAAAACATTATCAAACCCTTTAATTGTAAGTTCAAGGCCCAAAGGGCAGACGTATTCTTGTTAAGTAACGAAGCTTTTAACCCCATATTATTTAAAGTAGTTGTCATTATTTCCATTACATGTGTATTAGATTCAACATTAGATTGTGCAATAGAAAATACAGGAATAATCACTATAGTGCTATTGCTTATTTTTCATTCTAATTTTAAATGTAAATTACCGTCCCCTAAAAAAAATCCTAAAATAAAAAGGAAAGAGGGTGAAATATTGTTTTCAGATAAAATACTATCGGGTATTTGTACTATTGTTAATAAGGCCGGATCTAAATTTAAAGAAAGTAATTTATCTTGTATACTAACTTTATATCGGGCTGAATGAGCAGTTAAAGAATAAGCAAGTTTTATAAGTAAAACTTTATTCTTATCGCCATTTTCACTATTAAGAGAACATGCACCACTATTTTTAATTAAACAACTTAATTTATAAATCTTTTCTAATTTTTTTCGCCACGGGCGCTACAGCTTGGAATTTAGCACCATTAAATTTTGGAGTTTCTTCCATTTTGCATTTCCATTTTTATTAGACTAATCTGTTCTAAGCCTTCTGAAGTCAAGTGAGCCTTATTATTCATTAGCTCAGATACTTTTTTAAAATCTTTAAAATCTAGAGATTTAACTCCTGTGATTGGATACTTATCAAAAAATGGAATCACTTTATTCATTAAATCTTTAAATTTAGTAACTCTAAAATTTATAACTTCACGATCCTTAAAAACATTCCCAACACCGAAGTATTCAACTAAACTATTCATTAGTTCTTCGTCCCTAATGTGTTGAGTAATTTGAAACTCTAATCTTACTGTTTTTCCTAGTTTTGTTAAAGTATTGTAAATAAAAATGATAAAACTCCCATCCCCAGATGCAAATCCTGCTATTCAATTAGGATCAACTATTGCAAGACCTTTGGTTAAGGGTCTCCCAATAGGCACAATACCTGGAAAAGCCGATTTTAACTCCTCTGATAAACCTAAATTTATTGATGCTTTTATTGCAACTATTTCATATAAACCTTTTGTTGTTAAATGTTTTTTTTGATTAATTAAATCAACAACTTTTTTAAATAGCTCGAAATCTGCTCGTTTCTGAGTTATTAGCGGATACTTCTCAAAATGAGGTAAAATTACATTTGTTAAATCTTGTTTAGATGTTACTTTATACTGTACACTATTTTTACCATGTTTATATATATTACCAACACCTTTGAAATAAAATTTTATTGCTTCCAATAGAGCAAGATCATCACTATGTAAGGCTATTTGAAACTTTGCTTGTACGCTTCAACTTATTTTTGATTCAGGATTTTTACAAACTTGGATTGAGAAAGATCCTTCTGCATCTGTGAATCCTGTAACAAAGTAAGAATTTAAAAGTTTATCCCCTAGCCCCAACCGACTAGCTAGAGGTGTGGGGCTAGCGGGCAGGGGATGAATAGTAGAAAACCTAACCTTTAAGAAATGACGCTGTACCGCCAAGTTGTTTATATTTACGATTCCACTCTTTCCCCTCCTTGATGTTAGAGCAAGGCAAGGGTTAAGTTTTTTTAAATAAGATCTAAATGATTTAACTTTAATTATAGGAAAAAAAAATAAATAAGCTATGTCTCCTGCGGGCAGGAAGCTTTCAGGTTTAACTAAATTTGAAATCACTTTAACTGCTTCATAGTATAAAAATATAGTGGCTCCGCCCTTGTAAAAAATAAAATTGTAACTAAATAATAGTCTCTCAGTATACGTCTTTAGTAAACAAGTTATTTCTAATATCGCATATCAATAACCCTAAACCAGATAAAATTTAACACCCGAAGCCCTTGGGTTTTTTTGCGTACACAACCACAGCAGGCCTCCGGGGAATATTTTAAGTATGGAATTATAAACAGCCTGTAAACCCTTTTTTAAATTCATTAATTCAATCTAAAAGTATTTTATCTCTATATTCAATAGCCAATAAAAAAGCTTTATCAGACCCTCCGTTAGTAGTACTTTTAAATGCTTTTTGATATTCAGGTAATTTTTTTAAGGTTGAAGGAAATTTAACTTTTCAACCAAGTATTTTTTTATCTGAAGAATAAATCGGAATAATATATTTTTCTCGCGCTTGCGCGACTGAATCTCTTTTTACAGTGCCCACGGGGCCTACAGCTTTTAATCATTTTTCTAATCTTAGGTCTCATTCTTCTTTTTTAATTAATATTTCTGCGCTTTGATTAGCACATCCCTTGCCCCCCGATTCGGGAGCGTTAGCACCTCCCTGTCAGGCCTGGGTCTCGCACATCAAAGATGAGGCGCGGTTAGGATTATTATATATTTCATCAATTAATGCTTTAAGACCAAAATAAGTATGATGCCCCCCTATGTTTATTAATTTTTTAACTCATAGCAAAAAATTATAACTATCTGTTTTTCAGTACAAAAAGTGTAAATAATTATTTAAAACAATAAACAAGGAATTAAAAACATTATCCCTACCTGTTATTGTTAATTTTAAAACATTAGCAGATTGAGTTAAATGAGATTTTATACCATGATAATTTAAAGTAGAAACCATTTTTTCTATTATATAAATATTTGACTTAACATCTGTGCCCTCTGGGCCTCCCTTAAGGAGTGTAATATTAAATACAGGTACAATTACAATAGTATTATTTGTTTGTTTTCATTTTAAATTTAAATATAAAGTCCCAACACCTAAAAAGAAACCTAATATGAATAATAAAGAGGGGTTTAGTTTATTTTCCTCGCCACGGCGCCGAAAACTTATTTCAGGTACTTTGTTTAAAAATGTAGGATCTATGTTCAAAGAATTTAACTTATCTTCTATACTGACTTTATATTTAGATGAATGAGCGGTTAATGAGTATGCTAATTTTACTAATAAAACTTTATTAAAAATAATACTTGAGACTAAATTTAGATCTTTTTGGTGCGTACGCGATATTAATTTAGTCAACTCGTATATTTTTTTTAGTTTTAAAATAGCTTGAAAATTTGCACCGTATTGCATATAAAAATAAGGGGTAAACACAGAAAAAAATATATCTCAACCAGAAAGTCTATAAACTATTATAAATTTTCCATGTTTATTTAAAGTTATACTGAAGGACCCTTTATTTTGTAAAGCATTTTGTAATCTTAAGAAAAAAATAGCGCTTTCTTCAGATAAATATTGAGTCCCTGTACATATCGGATAAAAATTAACACCGGATCTAAAAATTCCTCCTATATACCCCTCTGATTGCCAAAACCCGTTAGCTAACAAACAAAAGTCTTTATCGGTAGATTTATCACTCGGTCCTGACACTTGTTTACTAAGGGCTGAAGAACTTGAAAAATTTAAAAATCAACTCTTTGCTTCAGAAAGGGTCATTTCTTTATTTCCTAGTTTTCCAACTAAGGGATTATCTTGTTCTGATTTTGGTGTGTACAATTTTCTAGTATGATATATACCTCTACTTCCAGTCATTAAAAATGTATAGGAAGTAGATAAACAACAGTTAGCCCTAAAGGCTTATCCCTGAATAATTGACTTTTTTTTTTTAACTTTTTACTTTGTTGAACCAGTGGTCTATAAATGAGACCTTAAAGCTAAAATTATTTTATAAAAAGGCCAGAGGCGATAGCAATTATCCTTTTAACGGAAACTTAAAATTAAATTTCCTGCAATCTTTAGAAAGGGGCTTGACTATATCTTAAGCCTTTTTGTTAGTAACTAGCACTTAACATAAAAAAAGCCAACCTACGTTTAGTCGATGAACTGCACACCTAAAAATAGGAGCTTGGCTGCGGATTACCCATTTAACTAAATTAAGGCCCCGTCCACCTTTGGTGAGGGCAGTAAGCTAAAAAATTAGTAAGACATACGGTAGTACGCGTACTCTTATAAAATATTTGTTAATCTACTTCGATTTTACCATACCACGAGTCATTACCTGTGCCCCAAACTGTGTTACCACGATTGGTTGGTTGAAGAAGCTTTAGGGAGTTCCCGCAATTTGAAGGTTTATAATAGCCAGAGGTTCACTCTGACAATAACTAAACTATATCTATTTAATTATATAATTATCGCTGTGCGATCTCCTCTCTATAACATTGGCACCTTTGCTATAGAGAGGAGGTGGACTATATCTTCTAAAAACTTTTAAATTTATGCCGAATAGGCAGATAGCTATATATTACAGTATAGACTAATCTTAATAGAAATAAATCTAAAAGCCTTTAATTAACTAGTTAATTAAAGATAAAATAAAATTAATTTTTATTCTCTCATTTTCTCAAAAAATTTTTCCAAACCTTAAAATTCATTGATAATTCGTTTTTATCTTGATAAACTTTTAAAACATTCAACTCATGAAATTCTTTTATTAAATATGTTCTATGTTTTTTTATAGTTTTAGGTGGAAAATTTTTAAAATAATCGTATAATTTTAAATGCAATATCTTAGAATTAGCCTTTCAAAAATAACACCCATTATTAGACTTATCAAAATATATAGTACCACCAATTGTATTTAATAAAAATTCAATATTACTCCTACTTTTATTAGCTATGCTTATAGTTAACTGAAATCTGAAAGTATCATTATAATTATGTTTATAAATATTTATAGTACCATCAGAATCTAATAAACCGCTAATATAAGCAGAATTAATGTCCGGATAAACAGGATCTTTAATTGTAATATTTAAAGCTAAACAAGCTTTATGAAGTTGAGCAAGTCTAATATTATTAATTATTAAACCATTTAAACAATGTATTATTTTAATAAGAACTTCTTTCTTCTGGCTTCTAAATCGTGCCGCTTTAACACCACTTCTAGCGTGAACATTTCCCCCAAATTTATTTTGTAAAATTCTTAAAACTTTTTCATCCACAGCTGGTAAAGTTATTTCATAACCTACATGGCCTTTTTTATTAACATAAATGTAACCATCACCATCCGTAATACCTGCAAATCATTGTTTAAATTCCAAACTTATTTCATTGTTATGATTATCTTTTATTAATTCAGTATCATACTTCGCATCGTTAAAAATAGATCTGTTACTCGCCGAAGGCGCGTGTGTTATAAATAAACTCCTTTTAATAACAGGTTGGCGTACGCACACAGAGGATAAAGAACTATTTACTGACCGTCCAGCTAGAGAGTTAAAAGTTAATTTAGAAGTAAACAATGGGCGCCTTTGAGTTAATAAGAGAGGCAAATTTGAAGTGCGAGGCTGTGGTTGTAATGTTTTAAGGCCGGAAGCGGTAGAAAAAGGAGCAAAGTACACTAGTGAAGGAGAAGATAAAGATCTAATTGTACAGTTACAATGTGTAGCGCTAGTACGGTTGATAGAGTAGTCATCCAAATTATGATTAAACCTTAGTGACGTAGCAGTATTGCCAAAAAGGTAGAGAAATTTATTTTTGCCCAATGTACGTAGGGCCCCTCTTGTTAATTTTTTTATAACAAGGCTAGGAAAATCTAATTTTAATTTATTTTTTTGTGTGCGTGTAGTCTCTGAAATTCCTACTCGTAAAAAATTTAACTCTACTATTCTAATTACCTTGGTACCTTGGCCAGTCCTTAACCACAAAAGGGCAGGGTGGCCCTCGTTAGATACCCTCGCAAAACGGTAAGCTAACGCAGCTAACGCAGCTACCGCGGCTCGGGCAGGCAGAGGGTAAACGCTATTAATAAAAAATAACATAAAATTTTTTATTAAATAAGTTAAAGACGCTGCGCGCAGAATAAGGTAAAAAGGTACAAAGTAGTATAAAAAATTTAAAACTTTGGTTATCTGCTGATTGTATATTTTATAATAATATCTGACTATACAAGGGGTTTTCTGCGATACGCAAGGGTGTGCAAAGCAGCTCTTTATTAAGTAAGATGAAGGTACTAAGCCTTCAGTCTCGTTCAGGTTAGCAGTTTTTAGGTGCAGGTGTGTGGCGTACGCCGCATATCCAAAAACAAACAAGTTTTTATATTTATATCTGGCTGGATGCGTTAGCACAGCAGCAACGCCCCTGAAAAAACCTCTTATAAATATAGTTTTACTATAAATTTTAACTAAATAATACTTTAGTATATATTTCCAGCTTATAGCACATGTAAATATAATGTACACTATTATTAACATTATATAGGGCCACAACTGACCCAATAAGTTAGGATAGAAACAAACAATTATAGATAAAGCTAAGAAGAATAGGAATACTGTAACTAAATCTTTGAATACAAAATAAGGATGGAAAGGTAATCTATCCTCATTAGCATTAACTCCTAGAGGGTTAGATGAACCGTGTTCATGTAAAGTTAATAAGTGAATTAAAACTAGAGCAGTCAATAAGAAAGGTAATAAGTAGTGTAAAGAAAAGAATCTATTTAAAGTTGCATTTGAAACAGAACAATTGTGTTGATAACCACCGTAATTAATATTTTATAGCTAAACTCCCCCGCCCATTTGGGGAGGGGTAATTAAAAAAATTAAGTCACTAGCAGGGTATAAACCTTTAGCACAGTACCAGTATAGGTACATCTAATACAATAATCAATATTAAAAATTCTCGTTATACTCAATATATCGCTATATTGTTCGGACTATATCATAATCTTAAATAGCTATAGATAAGTGGTGTTAACTCCTTTCACCGTAAAGGCGGAAAGTATAGGCAAATAAAAGGCAGAATAATTTTTTTAATATTTTATTTTATGAACCCGACCGCTCACGGTCACCGGATGTCTATATTTAAGGACTAAAATTAAAAATTTTTATTTATTTTTTTCAAGCCTGTCGGGGCGAAGCGAAAAAGTTTACTAGTATATATCTGGAATATTTATTTTAGTAGAATATCTAGGAATATTTCGAAGTTCTTTAATTCATAATAAATATTGTAATTTTTTATGGCCTTGTAATTTAACAGGTGCATTATTTATAAATCTAATTACATTTTCTACTGATCTAATACTAGAAACTTTTATTTTAAAATTATTAGTACCATCTTTATGTATTTTTTGAGTAAAAGATAAGTATTTACAAATTGCAGAAATAATTTCTCGCTCCGCGCTAGAGTTAGTTTGGCTAATATCAAAACTTGCCACATAAGAGGTACGAGCACTGGGCTTATATATACTAAAACATCCTTCAGCTTCTATAAAACCAATTAATCAAGGTGAAAAATAAGGCAATGTTAACATAGAATCTACACTGTTTAGAGGTTCAAGAGGTCTTACATAGTTACCCTCTAAATTTTCATATAATTTAACATCTTTTAATAAATTATCTTTAAATCTTAAATAATCATATTGTTTATTAGTAATAAGAGGATATTTATCAAATATAGGCAAAATTACATTAATTAAATGAGATTTTTTCCTTACCCTTAGAAAAACTGTTTTACTTCGCCCTTCAGTATTTCTAAAACTAACTTCACCTACCCCTAACAATTCTTTGATTTTATAAATTAATTGAACATCTTTTATTTCTAGTTCGACTCCAAACTCATACTTTAAATATTTACCACCTTTATTTAAAGAAAACCACCCATCTCCTTCTATAAAACCTACTAATCAAGCCAAACTAAGATCTCTTGCGTTAAGTCTCTGAGATAGTTCATTACTGTAATAGCGCTGAATATCTGCAGGTTGTGTTCTTGAAAATAGCTTTTTAACTGATAAACCCGAAGAATAACAGTATCTAAATTCATTGAGTGAACGTTTTCCAGCAACAAGCAAGATTTGCAATACAGTATCACTACCATATGGTTCTTCTTTTATTAGACTGATATCTAAAGTGTTAATTATAGATATGTCTAAAAGGCATAAGTTTAAACCTCCTCAGATCATTATTAATTTTAAGGAAAATAATTTAAATATTTTCCATATTGTTACCAATATGTATAGACTATGTCTTCAACCTATAAATTATTTACCTCCTAGGATACACAGCAGCGTACGTAATTAGATAAATAAAATTAGTGTTTATAAGCTTTTTAATAGCCTGACATAACACACTAATTTAAGTAAATAGGTTGTGGGTTTTCGTGTTAGGCTTATTGCTAGTGTTACTCACCTATTAGTCTTTGAACGTTCTTGACTCATTAATCTCGCCTTTTCAGTGAAGATAAAGGGCAGCGATTTATTATACACCAAGTCAATATTCGATGCAATTTATATAATCCTGAAGGTTAATAGATTATATGTTATTGCAATTTAACCCATTTGCCAATAAAACATTACTGTTTTAAGGAGCCGATCTTATTTTTTTTTTTGTTCTATTATATGCTTTATTGTGTAAAATTTAAAGATTTGTACCGTTCTTATTACCCTCACCCTTTGGCCGTGTTGGCGTACACACCCCCTGTAGGGAAAAATTTACCTCGCCTCCGCGCGCCAAATGGGAGGAGTGGTATATTTGAGCAAGTTAAATTTTGATTACAGTTTCTACAGTTTCTACTGAAAAAGGGATATACTTCTTCTGTAGTAAGTTTTCGGTCAGAATTAAATAGTAATTTGAAAGCTTCAAATAAATTTATATTTATTATTTTTTTTTACCATTACCCTTTACTTCCCCATGTCTTTATGGCGTGCTTATGCTGCTAACTAGGCTAAAGCTGGCAGGGATTGAGGGGGGGCGAAAGCCGCACAAGCATCATTAATCCCTTTAACTAAAAACAAACCCTATTTTTTTATTCCAATTTTATAATACATTGAAGGTTCCATATATGGTTTTACAATATTACGTAATATATCCATAGAATTTTGGCGAATATATATCCTAGGTTGATAAGGTCTATGAAAATGTAAAGTACAATTTATATTATATTTTATTATTAAAACATTTATAAATTTGACTACATCTTCTACATTAAAACAATCTAAACATAAATATAAACCATATTCTCGAGCTTGTCCATCTCCCATAATAATATGGGCTAAAGCTACGGGTGTCAGTAAATTATAAATGTCTTTTGGTATTACTTTAACTTTATTAATAATAAATAATTGATGTAACTCTTTAAAACAAGGCAAACCTCTAGTTGTCATAGTTACCCCATAGGTACTTGTACCTTTCCTTACACTGCTAGTAAAATAAGGTAAGATATTACAGTAATGAGAAAAAATAGAATAAACAAACCAGACATAAGGAAAATTTTTCAGAGATTGTTTTAAGTTTAAACTAGGGTTTTCATGGGGTTTACCTAAATTGAAAAATCCGTCTGATAAAATTAACCCTACTGCTACACTTTCTTGATATGGGGGCAATTTTACCATTTGTTTTGTTATTTTAGTGTACCGCCCATATCCTAGAGTTGAACTTAAATTATCACCTCAAACAACAATGTCTCTTTTAAATGTTTTAAAATCTAAAATAGAATTATTTGACCGTTTTTTAGTTGAATATTTTCTAATGCCACTTAAATAGCGAAGTAAATCTTTAAAGTCACTTCTTGTTTTTATAGAAGTTTTTAAAAAATTTGGAGTATGTTTTATTCTTTTGATAGTTAAAGGATTTTTTACAGCAAAAGCAATAACATCGGGGTGTTTATTGGGGGTGGTAAAACCCACTACCCAGTTTTTAAAAAAGGGTAAATTTAAATAACCTAAAGAATTTGCAGGTAATATAGAAAAAGAAGGGGTCTCAACATAATTAGGTATCTGATCAAATTTTTTAATATTATTTTCAAATATAAACATTGCCAAATTAAACTGAGATCTTCTATTTTCTGTTAAAAAAAAGATACTGTGATATTTTAATAAAGGGAAAAACACATCTTGTAATTCTGTTTTATTGAGAATAAATCTGGCATTAGGACTCCTCTGATCTTTGTAAATTTTAATTCTACCTAACTTTAATACTGAATGAATATATTCTAAGGTAGATAAATCATCTAAGTGTAATTGAATTGTTAAATTGATACCAATATTACCAGTAGCAGAACTGTTTACTCCTAGATAACCATCACCGTCTATCAAACCTACTAAATAAGATAAAAACTGAGGAGGTATAGTTAAGTAATCTGATTTATTAATTTTTTTTTTTATATCTTTTTTATAGGCATGCGGACTAAGTGTACCTATTGTAGGAAGTATTGGTAGAATAACAGAATTAAGCGCTCCGATAGTATATATAAATACATTATTAATTTCCTCGCTCCGCGCTAAATCGGGGCTATAAACAGTAAAAATTTTAAATTTTAAATTTAAAGCAGTGGCGGTACCAGAAACAAAAAAATCGGTGTAAAATATCAACTCAACTAAATCAGGACCAAATACAGGAATAGCAGATAATAAATTAGTAATAACAGTTGCACCTCATAGGGACATCTGTCCGTAGGGCAACACATACAACCTTACTTATTGTAAGAAAGAAGTATTTAATCTTGTTATCAAATATCAGGCTAAACAGAAGATTCAAATTTATATCTTCCTTTATAAAGCTTATCAGTATCTATTTTTTTAGATATGACGGAAGAAACATTAATATTACCCAGAGCTAAAGCTGCTTGAGTATAAGAAGAGAAAGGAGAACCTTGTACTAATTTACCATTATCATAAACATTTACACCGAATCCTGAATGACCTTTTTTAGATACTTTAACAATATCGGATAAAGCTTTATAAGATAACCCTGAAGATAAATCAAATACAGGAGGTTTGTTTAAGATTTCATTGATTTTGTCTAAGTTTGGAGCTTCCGCTACCAGAGCGTTAGTTGTATATCGTTTATTAATATACTTATTTATTTCAATGAAACATTTTCTACCTTCAGGATATGTTGTATGTCCTAAAGTTTTAAGTTTTACTGCTAATTCTCATAATTGGAAATCTACACCTTTTCTAGATATAAATCTTAATGATTTAAAAAAAGGTAAAATATAATTATAAAGTTGAAGAATATTAGTAACACTTAAAATACATGTATTAGGACTATCTCGAGAGACTCCAGGAGTAGGTTTGGTGTTCAATTTATCAAATTTAGGCCCTATTTCTGGGCAATACGGTAACTTAATTAAAAATTCAGCAATCTCATAAAAAAAGTGTATATTTTTAGAGTGCTGTTTAAGCGCAAAAGTAGGAACCATATTAGATATACAGAATGTACCTTCCCCTTCTACAAATCCTAAAAGTCTAGAAAGAGTTAAAGATCTCTTAGGGAGATCATTAATATTAAATTGCAATCTTTGACTATTCATACCCGATTTTATTTTTAATATTTTGTTTAACTCCTCTTTATTTAATTTTCTTTTTTCCATATAAGATGTTTTTCTTATAAAAGCTGCTGCCTTAAAATCTTGGAAATCTAAAAATTTAGAAGTTGTAAGATAATATTTTAAAAATATAGGAATAAGTATTTCTTGTATATCTTGAAACTTGGCTATTATATAATAAGATTCATGAAGGTTTTTTGAATCTACAATAACACCTACCTCTCGATTAACCAATCCACTTAATAAATTTTTTATATATTCTAAAGTTTGTCTATCATCTCAATGTAATTTTATTCTAAATGATAAAGCCCCTGTAGTAGATATATAAAACATTGATTCTGCCTCCGAGAATCCACTGAATCACTCTAGTTCAAACTCTCTTTCCTTTAATCAAGTTTCTTCCGTCTGATTAATTAAAGTGTTTCGGTTTTGTCCCACTTTATTAATATATACAGACATAAGCTCAATGCCTTCATGATAACAGTCAGGTAATACGAACAAACTCACTTATTCTTAAAAGGGGGCCGGCAGGGCCCCTTCATAGAGATCACGTAGGGGCCTTATAGAAGAGAAGGCGGCCCCCTGTATAATAAGCTAGAATAACTTTGAATTCGTATATTCTATTAGATAATAATCTCGCTTCGCGCTATTAATCTAAAAGTTCCGACTGTGCATTAAGCATCATTTCAGACACCCATTAGTGACCCAGTCTGTCGCGATTATTAATATAACCGACGATCTTAAAATTTGAATTTATTTGATCGTTTTCACTAACATCGCCAAATAATCTTAAAACTATTCTATATCCCCGTCGGGACATACCACTTTAATCTTTTCTTTTTCTATTAAAATTGCAGATAGATTATTACTCATGGGACTATGATTTAATAAAAAATATCGGCGTACGCAAAAAAAAAAAAATATTAAAAAATCACGCTGGCTCACGCTGCGCGCCATAAAAATGTAAATTTCAGCGCAGACTGCTACGTGCCCCCTCACCCAGCCATAAAGGTGGGTGGCTGGCTGGAAGGGGGGGGGGGGGTAAATTATTTACAATATAAATCTTTTACTATTCATTGTCTTTTTACTAAACCTTTTTCTGTGTTTAATGCTCTTCTAATGGTTTTTTCGCCACAGTTTATAGATTTAGCAGCATCCACAATAGAAGCATATTCTCCGTAAACAGTTCCATTGAGGTTATATAACACTATAGGCCTAGTATTAGAAACACATTTTTTTTTAGTCTCGCTAGACATAGGTGGTCTATTTAAAGCTTTTTCTCTAATTTTTTCTATAGTTTCAGGAGAGAGGTTTTTTCCCTTATTTAAATTACCTGTCATTTCCCGCCTAGCATCACTATAAATATCTCTCATTTTTTTACGATCAATTTCGGTATGTTTGTATCCAAAACTTGAACCAGCCTCTGTTAAGATATTGTAATTAGGTAGTAATAATTTTAAATATTTATCTTCTAAATCCAATAATTCTTTATTATTTTCTTTAGTAACTATGTTAGGATATAATTCCAATACAATAAAAGCAAAATTTTCTAATCTATATTTTTTTACGGCTAATTTAACTATTTTGCTACCGTGAAAGTTAATTAAATGATTACTAAATCTAGCATAAAATCTATTAGTTGAAGCAGAACCTATATAATAATCTTCAGTTATTTTATTAACTATCATATAAATACCACTTAAACCTTTAGTTTTATTTAAAATTTCTTTTTTAATATCTTCTGAGACTAAATTTTCAAATGTATATACAGGATCTATTTCTAGTTCTTTAAATATTGTATTTAATTTTTCAGACGGCGTACGCAGATCTGGACTAGAAGATGTAGAGTATTCTCTATCCCCCTTGGGGCGGCGTAGTTGTCCGCACTTGTGCCCTTGAGCCATTAAAAATACTAATTTCGGCGTACGCACATTAATTTTCGACGTACCCACATATTTTATTTCTTTATTAAATCATTTTGGGCTATGTTCATAACCCAGGAAAGCTGTAGCAATCATAACAACAAGAATAATAACTCCAACAGAATAAGGCGCAACTCTTGGACTTTTATAGCTACCATAGTACAAGTTTCTTCCAATATGAGCATAAACAAAGATAAAAAAGAAAGAAGCCACGTTGGCATGTGTGTATCGGATAAGCCATCCTGAATTTACGTCCCGCATAATCATAGTTAATTATTTTACCGCTACGCGCGATTTTTATTTTTCATTAATCCTTAGACGCACCATCTATAGGCTTAGATGAAAAAATATATTTACCCTTATATAATCTATTGGTATCTATATAACGATTACAAGTGTTACTACTTGATTTTAAACCTAATGCTTTATGAGCCAAACTGAAAGAAGTAAATGGAGAATCTTCGATTAAACCTTCATTAGTATAAATATACACTGTACGAGGTTTATCTGATTTATTTACTATTCTATAATTAAGCGCATTATCTACATGAGGAATAAAAAGTTTTATGTCAAAAGGAGGTTCTATTTTTGAAATACTATTAAATCTTTCATAAATATGTTCAATAGCCTTACTTACATCAACTGAATTATTACCTGTACTATATCTTTTATTAAGAACATCTGAAATATCTAAAAATAATCTTTTACCTTCAGTAAGATAATAATATCCATTTATTTTTAATAATAGAGCTAATTTTCATAATTTAAAATCTACGTGTTTACGCGAATAAAATTTAGATGAATCTAATAAAGGTAAAATATAATAATATAAAGCATCTATACTACTAACTACTATAGATACTACATTTGTTCTAGTATTTGTTACACTTGTAACATTTATAGCTGATATTTTACTATTTTTAGGTATATCTGAGTTATATAATCCAGTTAAAAAAGTTATTATTGCATTTAAACAATCTTGACTTGTAATTTTTTGAGCTACTTGAAAATACAACGAAGATCCTGTTTTAATTCCAAAAGTACCTTCTCCTTCTATAAATCCAATAAATCAGTCAGGGTTTATTATAATTTGAGGTCTAATTGTATCATACTTAAAAATAGTCCTACCTAAATTTATTCCATCTTTAATAGAAAGAATTTTTCCTTTATCTAAATCAGATAGATTTCCATTTTTACTTTTAGCTTTGATAAGAATAGCCGCATAAAAATCTTGAAAATCGAACTTTTTACTAGTATGTAAAGGAAAATTTATAAATATAGGACATAAAACATCTTTTAGTTCTGAAAAACTTTGTACTACAAATGCACAACTATTTCTATTTTCTTCTACAATTATTCTACCTATATTCAACTTTGATTTAATTATATTAAGAACTTCTAGATCATCAATATGTAAATTTATTTTAAATCTAAATCTAATATAAGTACGGTCTAATGTAATAGAAAAGTTTCCTTCTGCATCTGTAAATCCTGAAAATCAGAATAAAAACTCTTCACTAACCTTTAAATGATTTTCATTTAATTTGGTAGAGAAATTTCTTCTTCCAATAACTAAAGAAGGAGCTTGCATCGCGCCCAAATTAGAATAACTTAAGTTAAAAACTAAAGGTAAGCGTATGTTTATTTTTACAGATAAGGGATTATAAATAGTTGATAAGCCCATAGACTCCATTTTATTTTTAATCGGTGAAACCGGCCCCTGTTTTAATAAATACATTGATAAATACATGTTATCAATGAAGGGTAAAAAGATAATTATTTTTTATTATTCTTTTCTTCACAAAAAAGATTGGACTATATTATCTATCATAATCTAATTATAGATATGAAGTCAAGCGTATCAGTCTCTGAAGACCCTATTAATAATGAATATTCATTAGGTTTCCTGCTGATTATCTTAAAAATTATTATTTAGAAACAAATTAAGGTATTCCAGCAATTATAGCCTGATTTAAAGAGCACATTATGGTATATGCTCTACAGAATTAAAAGCCATTTCAACGTTAGGAGTATAGTGCCATTTTTTTAGGTCTTATAAATTAGACAAATTTTTAATTAAATTATTAATAGTATTATCTCTTTCTTGGTTTCTTTTTGGATTTTTAATTAAAATTTTAATAATTTCAATCCAGATACTATATTGTAATAATTTATTACCACCGCGCCAGCAGGCCCGAGGACCGGACCAGCAGGGCGGCCGAAGGGCCAAGAGGATAATTAATGAAGCGCGAAGCGAGTGGTACGAATTTATCAATAATTTCTTCTTTAATCGCTAATCTATATTTAGAAATTCTTCTGATTTCATGATAAACTTTTCCAACTCCAAAATAATTTTTAACCTCTGCCCTGCCTCTCGTCAGGTTGAGGCAAGGGTTGAAGTTAAAATGTACGCATCTTTACTATCTTGAGAAACTTCTATAACTAAAGTAAAATCTTTCACTATTTCATTTTTAGAACTCTTTCGAGTTCTTGTAAAATAAGTAAAAGATCCTTCACCAGTAATAAAACCAGAAATCCAAAATGGATTTAAATCAGGATTTTTATTAATTTCAGGTAAATCTAATTCTACATCAGGTAAAATTCCTAATAAGGATAGTTTTTCCATTAAAGAAATAGATAAAGGCTTATTTAATTTATTAATCAACGAAACTAATTTAAGAAATCCTTCAACATCCGTATGGAGTTTTTGACCTATTAAATCATAAATTTTAGCAAAAACCATAAAATTTTTAATTTTAGATGTACATAAGGGATATTTATTAAAATGTGTGATAATAATAGACAAATCTTTTCTAGATCTAACTTTATAATGCGCGAAATTTTCTGAAATATTAATAGAACCTGCTTCATTAAAAAATTTTTTGATAGTTTTTAATAATTCTAAATCTTTTACGTGTAAAGTAATAATAAAACAAGGTGAAACAGACCAACCGATGATAGTAGTTTTAGTTTTTATAATGCTTACAGAAAAACTAGATTCCGCGTCACAAAACCCTGTAACTCACCAAGGGTTTAAATTATCTGTAGGATTTTTATTTAATTGAGTACTTAACGTTGATTTAAAATTAGTCTTATTAATAATTTTATTAAAATTATAATTATGTATTAATTTATTTAAAATTGACCACGATTCCTTAAACTTTCGAGAAAGGGTGGACTATATCATCATTAATTATAAAATCAATGTCTCACGTATAGTCTCTGAGGATCCTACTTAGTGGATTAAGCTGTTGGTTTCCTGCTGATTGTCCATTGCAGTATCTTTAATTTTTTTACTTTCCTCGAGAATATTACTAGCCTTTGCCTTTTACAATCCCACCTTACTTTATAGCTAGCCTCCTGATCCAGCCCTAAATTAGGCCCGCCTTTCCATTTGATCAAGGCAAAGGTACGGGATGCTGCAGCCCTCGCCCGCTCAATTTATATATAGTTATAGTGCAGGGGGGTAGGCTTATAAAATTTTAGATCTAAAATTTTTTTAGGGAAGAGTACTTAAAGCTTTAGGAGTTTCCAGCATATAGTGAGATTTTACAGCTACGCACTAGTTCATAGCTAAGAAAATACCGGTTAAAATTTGTAGCACTAAGCATAGCCCAAGTAAAGATCCAAAGTTCCATAAATAAGAAAGGTTAGAAGGTTGCGGAGAATCAATAAAGTAAGAATTAGCCAATTTAAGCACTGCATTTGATTTTAATAATCTCATATTTTAATTTTTAGGTTTAGCGCTTCCCCATTTTGATAGGTGGAAACGCAATTTTTAATTTTTTTTTTTAGTATTATTTATATTTAAAATTTTAAATATAAAAATAAAAAAAAAAAAGAATTAGAATTTTAATAAATTTTTTTAATTTAACCGTCAGGTTTTTAATAGTTTAAGGACCAGCAGCAAATAGGCGGTAAAAGAAAAAGCGAAGCTACTATTAATTTTTCGCTTCGCGCTAGAATTGTATTTATAAACTACAACAAAACGCTTATATTGCAACACCCCTTCCTAACCGAGAATATTAATTAAATAATGTGAATTTCTAGACTCATAATTCCGTAATCCATAATACATACTGGTACTCAATAGATAAGGATATTTATACAACGGTGGTTATTAAAGGTGTTAGTAACATCTCCCGATTCCGAGAAAGGCCAGAAATTTAGCCGTAGTGCATACACTTAAAAGTATTTATTTAAAATTTTTTGCAAAACCTTCCGGTTTATTAGTATATATAAATTGCGATATCGCTCTTACTCTTAACATAAATATAAACCCCTCACACTCAATTTAAATGAAACGATAAAAATTTTATAATCATACTGCTGAGGCTTTGTTGAGCGTAGTTAAAGTTTGTAGTTTGTAATTTGTAGTATTGTAAGCATGCTTTCTAACCAGAGCATTAGGATATAGTGGGGGGGGGGGAGTGTTTTACGGAGTAGTAGTACCGAGTACTAGTGCTATCCTATATAATTTAAGAAAAGCATAAATGTAATACTAGGCCGAGTGTGAAGGCTACGTAAGCAAAAGGCAAAAAAAAAACTTATTTTTTTTTTTGAGTGAGTTGAACTAACAATTTTATTGCTTAGCTATATTATTTATATTTTTTAATTAAAATACTTCCTTAATTAAATTAAGGTAAGATTGCTTTTTACGCTATGCAGTACTAGTAATGTAGTACCCTATCTTTTTTTAACGGTTAACTTTTTGAGAGGTATACTGACAATAGTCCAAAAAGTTATATAATAGAAGCATAAATTAAGGGCGTATATGTAACTAGAAATTTCAAGTATTATGTGTTTGGAATTTTTTAATAAGGAGGATTTTAATAGTACTGTGATACGCTTTTTAATTTACGCTACACAATACGCAAGAAATAGAATAAAAAAATAAAAAAAAGGAAAACAGATCCAGCTGGCCATGCCAAGTGTGCGTTACCTAGAAAATTACAACTCTATAATTAACTTACAACATTTTAAGACTCTGCTTGCCTTGCCGTACGACCGGGCAAGGCAAGGCCAGGCAAGCACTCTAATTGTTAAAAATGGTACTTATTTTTGCTTTATCATCTGAGCTGATTGCATTTGCAAAACAACCCTTTTATTTAAAACTATAAATTTTTTTTATCTAATTATCAGGTCAAGAAAACACCAATTTTATCGCTCTCGCTCCGTTCCCTTTTCCCTCGCTCCGCGCACCTTTGGGTCGCTTCGTAGAGGAGTCGGCGGGGGGGGCATAGCCGGCGCGCCACAAATAGATAAAAAGAATAAAAAATCACAACTACTACTTTTTTGGTGTACGCTGCGTAGAAGCAGCCTTAACATATTGTGTAAAAAACATGCGTAGTATTGTTAAGTAGTAAAAATTTTTTAATTTAGAAACCAGAATACCAGTATCTCCTCTTTTACCCTCTCTTTATTTCTTATTCAGTTGTGCATTTGGGGTCGCTTCACGTGCCTAGATGCATGCGTTGTAGCTTAAAGATCTGAGTATGAAATTGATTTAAAATATTTTAAGTATTTAACTTTTCTAAGCCCAAAGGACATAAAAATAAATTTTATCATGTAGTGATTTTAGACAGGGCATTATTTAAATTTATTAATTTAAGGGCGGCATGTACACCCCACCGGGTTGCAAGTCTGGCTTCCGCCAGGCAGATAACCCCCCCCCCCCGTGCTATCAAAAATTTCTTTTAATACTACGTAGTCACCACGGAACAAAAAATTAAATAATAGTCGTAGACACGGAAGCAAGATAAAAATTAGTTTAAAATATTATCTTTTTATAATATTAGAGTGCGTACGCAGTAAAATATAACATAGTAAATTAGAGTAGAGTTGAGTAGAGTAAATTATTAAATAAGGCCTTTGAAAAAAAATATATTTTTTTAGCCTGTTGCCTGGATCAAGAGGGAAGGCAACCCTTGCTTAAATTTAAGCATAAAGGCAGGCCAAGGGGTAAGGGGGTGTAGGTGGACGGGTAAGGTGTGATTATTGTTTTATTTCTTTTTTTTTTATATAAATAACCCTAAACCTAATATTAGGCTTGGTGTTAAAACTATAAATGATACTGCGATTGGTAATACATATAATCAACATAATTCCATTAATTGATCATATCGTAAACGGGGCAGTGTAGCTCTAAACCAAACAAAAAAAAAACAAAAAATACAAGTTTTTAATCCTAACACAACCGAAGGAATATTAACCAGTAAATCAGATATAATCACCTTATTAAATATAAATGGTAAGTTATATCCACCTAAAAATAGTATTGAAGTTAAAGTACTAAATAGTACAATAGATGAATACTCGCTTAAAAAAAAGAAAACAAAAGGTACTGAAGAATGTTCAGTAAAGAAACCACCTACCAATTCAGATTCAGCCTCTTGTAAATCAAATGGTGTACGTGAGGTTTCAGCTAATATAGATAAAAAAAAGAAAATAAATACTGGTAATAAAGGAATAATTAACCAAATAGATTCTTGAAACTCGATTATAGAGGTTAAATTTAAAGTTCCAGTTACTAATATTATTATTAATATAGCAGAACTTAAAACTAATTCATAACTAATCATAGCTGCTGTAGATCGTAAAGAACCTAAAAAGGCATATTTTGAATTGGCAGACCATCCAGCAAATAAAATCCCATAAACTCCAAGAGAAGATAAAGCTAATGTATATAATATACCTAGTGAAAAATCAGAAATAGACAATCCTGGCCCAAACAAGCGCGGAGCGATAAAAACTGATAAAACTATAAATTTAAATACTTCTCCCCCTATTCATACCCTTTTGAATCTCTCTTATTTTAATTACACCTTCTTCTAAAAGATGTTCTTTTTTTGTAACCATTTCTGAAACTAAACATCAATCTTTGAAATCTAAAAATTTCACACCTAATACAGAATTATTGGTGAAGAAAGGTATTATTATTTGATTAATATCAGAAAATTTAGTAACTTTAAAGTCCACGGTGTTTTCTGCTTTTCTTAAATAACAATATCCACAATTAAAATATTCTTTTATTGCAATTAATAACTCCTCATCTATTTTATGTTGAGTAATTTTAAACAATAAAGATTTATAAGTACCTTTATCTAAAGATACGGAAAAATTGCCTTCACCTGAAGTAAATCCAACTAATCATTGTGGATGAGGAATTACACAGGTTTTTTTTGAAGGACGGGGAACTGGAATAGTTTCGGGGAACATTAACTGTAATTCTTTTGATAGACCGAAATTTAAAGTTGCTCTTATATTAATAATCTTTTGTAAACCCTCCAATGTCAAATGTTCTTTCAATGACATAATAGATACAATTTCTTTAAATAATAAATAATCTCCTTTTTTTTTAGAGATTAAAGGATATTTATCAAAAAATTTAATTACTTCTACTATTTCATTGAATTTTCTGACTCTGAAAGCACTAGCAGATTGACTGGTTGTTATAGAGCCTATACCCTTTAAACTCTGCTGAATTCCTAATAAAACAGGCAAATCTTTAACATGAAGTTTAATTTGAAAAGTTAGTTGGACTTCTCATCCGAATTTATACTGAGGACTTTTCAATATACTGCAAGTAAAGCAGCCTTCGGCGTCCGTAAATCCTGTAATAAATCAGGGGTCTATTTGTAACTCATCTATTTTATGTTTATTTGTACATAAAGCCCCGTGGGCAGTAGAATAACTACGACGAGTGTTGAAATTAAAAGAATTTAAATCATTTGATGGTGAATCGTAGTAAATTTTAGCAGACAATTTTTTCGAGAGCTTCTTTCGAAGTTCGTTAGAGTACACCTTAAATATAATAAAAATCTTTTTATACCTATAGCCGTCTACTCGTTGCTCTTTTACAACAATACTTTAAATTTTTGTTGATTTAGATCCGCGATTGTCCATTTCTTGGTTTAATATTTGTAAACGCTCAACCAAGTATCTTATTTGTTGTTACCGTACATGAGTAATTACTTCATCCACTTATACCCTTTCGAGTATAGCTTGGTAAAATAAGCTTTAGGAGTTCCCCGGAATTTGACTATATTACCCTAAGAACCTAAGGTATTATACCCCACCCTAGTAAACTACATATTAAACTAGACACTGGTGCCAAGTAAAATATTATTTTATTAGATTGAGCGGGTATAACATTTTCTTTTAAAATTAGTTTTAGAGCATCAGAAAACGGTTGTAATACCCCATAAATACCAACAGTATTAGGACCAACTCGTCTTTGCATAGCAGCTAATTGTTTTCGTTCTATTATGGTCATAAACGCTACAGCTAGTAATACAGGTAAAATGATTAATAAAACATTAACCACATACATAGAAGAAACATATTGTATAATGGTAATAATACTAGTTATAATCAATATTTAAATATAATTTATAATTTTTTTTTAATTCACTGCCTCCTTGATTTTAGGCCCGGAATATTTTATCATACTTTTTTTAATTAATTCGTAGCCAGGGTACAGAGAGCTGATAAACATATCTGAAAAGCCTTTTATTTAAAATTGTTCAGAAAAAGTACGGTGATCAGTAAAGGGGCAAAATTTTTATTTAAAGTGCTGTGACGCCTTGCCTCTTTTTTAAGATCAAAAAGCCTAAAGTTATTAGACTTAGAAGTAAAATTTATATTTTTTTTTAATCCAAACTCCGCACACTTTTAAATAACACTTATTTATTAACCTTACCCTTTTGGTCTGTAACGTGTAACGTGTAACGTGTAACATGTGGCTTTGAAACCTAATAGGAGAGATCGGCTAAAGGTGAGGTTTATTTCGGATCGCTTGTAGCTCTAATTTTTTATTAAATTTTAATAAAATTTTTCCACCTCTAACCTTTTACTTTACATATTAGACCTATAACTCATTACCTATACTTTTGTACTTTTAATTATTAACTCTTATCTTACTTTTTACATTTTTATGCGTACGCCCTTAACTTAATAATAGTTTACGTCACCCGTAGGGTTGAGAGGTGAAGACTGCACTTATATTTATGTTTTTTTATCTGAACAAAACAGTAAAAAAATTTTTTTTTATTTTTTACAGCTCAGCGCTTCGTAGCTTATTAAAAAGCGTAGCGCTTACAATGCCTTTTGACCCCCCGGTAAAAATTTCAACTTAGAGGAGTAAAAAGTAGCAGTACCCAGTAGGCAGTAGGCTGTAGCAGTATGCGAAGGGGTAAAATAAGTGTAGCAATCCAATGCTGTTTACGCTGTTTTATCTTTTACAAGGGATAATATAAAACAATAGCACTTAAAACTTAAATTAATAAAAAAAGCGTGGAGCGATTAAAAAAATCCCAGAATTTAAATTAGTAATAGTTAAAGCAATAGTAATAGAAATAGTAAAAGCAATAGTAATAGAAATAGAAATAATAGTTGTAATAATAATAGTAAGGCCGTACGGCAGTAAAATTAATTGTGTGCGTACGCCGAAAAAATTTAAGTAATAGAAGGGCGGAGCCTATAAAAATATTTATCTCTCGACGTTTCACACTCGAAAGAAATAAAAGTAATAGTAGCGCATATGGATTAAAAAGATTGCAAACGCTAGTTAAAACACAAGGGCGCGGAGCGATATAATATATTAAAATTTAAGGAAATAAAAAGGTAGCCTTGTTCAACCTACCTATTTTTTGTATAATAACACCTTTTACTATTTAACTAGGTAGATAAGGTAACCCTACCCAGCTTTTTATAAAAAGCAACCCATTTGGTATTATAATAAAAATGGAGCTGTAAAAGGGTGTCTTTATTCCCTACTCGCGGAGCGCTTAAAAAGATTACTTGCGGACGCGGGGAAATAAATTTGTTTAAGTGCAAGGGAGGAGCCACAATTTAAGTAAATAATAAGACTCTTTTAGTTTTTTTAATAATTTATTGCGGTTTTATTATTAATCACAAACCTTAAATACTATACTGCGTAAACGCTACGCAGATAAAGTTAAAAAATTTTTTAAAAGCTAGCACCCTTGCCCGTACGTGCACGGGTGCAGGCCTGGTGCATACTAAAAAAATTGAAAAAATAGCTCAGTACGCAAAAGCACTTTAAGGTTGAGGCATTATAATTATTAAAATTTTGAATTTTTCCTAAAAATTAATAGGTAAAAAATAGGAGTATTTTAACATTTTTATTTAAATTTTATAATAACATATAGCTCTCAAATTCACTAGCTTAAAAAAATTAAATCTAAGAACAAATTGTTGGTTTGAATTTAGGCTTTAATCTTTGTTTGCTCTTGCTCTAAATTTATCGCTTGCCCTATCTAAAGGCTGGCCACAGTCTAAAAAAGGCTAGGGGCTTAAAGCCAAAAATCTAAAAATGAATAGTCAATTAGAGCCATGCTTAAGAAAAAAAAAAAACAACTTTATTTTTTTTAACAGCTATGCTTTTATCTCGCCAAGACCAAGACTCAAAGAGGAGAGAAGGACAGGCGATAAAAAAAAAAAATTTTTTTTTTATCTAAAAAAAAATAATTAAAAAATTTTATACTTACCAGCCTAAAAGGCTGGCGAAAGCCCCACCTAGAGTAGTTAATTAGGCAGTGCATGTACGCTTTGCTGATTTATAAAAATAAACCAAGGTATTTTACAATCTACACCGCTTACAAGCAGTAGGTATAAAGACCAAGGCGAAAAATTTTGACAATAAAAAAAATTTTCTATTTATTAACCACAAATTTTTTTGTTAAAAATTATTTTAAACTTACCGTGAACTTTCCTAAATAAAACTTAAATTTAGCCATTATTTATATATCCAGATTAACCGTACTTCTCCTGCATCCAATACCTGTGGGGTTATATACGTACACTAGTACTAGGAAAATTTTTATATATATTTTTTCGAGCGTACGCAGCGTGCGTAGAAAGTATGCTTTGTAAAAAAAAAGAGGAGGTTGAGGTGCCCCAGGCAAAATAGTAAATTAAAAATGTTTTTTTAATAAAGCCTAGGACCGGGATTAAAAAAGTATAAGCAGAAAAAAGTTTATTTTTTTTCATAATAAAAGTTAGGGGTACAGTGTTTTAAATTTTTAGTTAAATAAACCGCACGCTTTTAATTTAAAGCAAAAATATTTAGGTCTGTACAACAGTGATTTTTTGCGTACGCCCTATGTGGTTAGCTTACTCTTTAATTCCCTTTTTTAATTTGCGTGCGTAAGCCCTTTTACAAAAATGTACTAATGCTAAAACTAATACTAATATTAATACTAATAATAATACTAATACTAATACTAATAATAATAATAATAATAGCACTAATACAATCACGAAGCAACAAATACAAAAACGCACTAAAAATAACATTAAAAATATTTCACGTACCACCCCAAGGCGACTCTGCGAAGCGACCCAATGGGCTGGGGAGGGCGGAGCCGCACTAAATTAAAAGGTATAAAAAGAAAAAAGGCTTGAGTGTTACACAGTATTTTTATTACCTTATTTATTTTTTTTTTATACATTTGGATTAGGTAAGCTAGTTGGTTTATTTAAAAATTTAAATTTATAAGGCTCACATTTGAGCCCTGCAGATACATTGAGGTATATTAGAGTTTAAAAATATAAGACCCTGTAGACACTAGCTATTTATGACATTTAATTCCAATTTTTATTTACTTACTTAGAAACTTATGAAGCGTGGAAGGAACTGATGCGCTATTATTTGAAAAATAGACAGCATACGGGATTTTTTAAATTAAAACTACTGATATTACACACCTAAGTTCTACTGGTCTGCCATACCGTCGTAGGTTTAAATTAATAGGGTTATTTGAAGGCTTAATTTTTTAAAATTTAAACCAAGGAACAAAAGCCTTTAATACTCAGGGAGGTGTAATCAACTTAACACATAGCAGACTTTCTTATCTTAGGTCTGTTTAAAGCATGCGTGCTAATTTAAGAAAGTGAGGAAATTATGTATACCTTTAGCTTTTTCCGCCCCTAGCTACGGATATGTAATGATGTGGAGCTGCGGATTTGTGGTACCGTATAGTAAATAAGCGCAAAGATTTGAAAAAAGCAGAGTGCTAAAAATAAACCCCCTAAATATATTAATGAGATTCTAAAGCTTCTTTTATGTAAGAACTAGTTAGTACTGTAAATACATATGATTGTATAAAAGATACTGCTAATTCTAATAAAGAAAGAGCACCAAAAATAGTAAATGGCACTACAGCTATTATAGATATAAATAAGTTTTCACTTTTAAAGAATTTTAATAAAAATGTACTTAATATTTTTATAAGTGAATGACCACCTACCCGCCTACAAATTTATCCTTAAAATTTTATCAGTTTTATTAAATATTTGCCTTTAAAGGGCTTAGATCGGTTTTTTTAAATATACGGAAATACTAGACTGCCTTACGGATAAAGCTCTTGCTGCACCACCAATGGAAGGAAATAGCGTAGTTTCTGCCCTTTGGGCCTTGAATTAACATCTGTAACCTCTATTTTTAAAGATTTTTGATTAATTTTTTCCAAGGGTTGAAGGGTTGATGAGGACAATTTAAAAATATATCTTCCTGCCGCCAAAGGCGATAAAAGGGGTTTTCCTGTTTTAAGTTAATGTAGTTTTCAATATACCTTTTGTCTAACCCTAAATCACGAGCTGCAGCTCTAATAGCATGATAGGTTAATATTTTTTTTGTTTTTAAATCTGTTACTTCTAATAGAATACCCTTAGACTGAGAGAGATATTGATTAGCGACCCACTTGGGTGCCTGAGATCTTTTTGCAGACCCAATACGAATTTTTTCTTTATGATCCTTTGAAAATATGCGGCCTGATCCTTGGGAAGGACTTCCAGGAGTTTTCAATATATTATACTTTGGAGAAAACTTATCAAAATAATATTTTTCTCTAGTCGTAAGGCTTTCTATATCACAAAATTCCAAAATAGTTAAACTAAAATTACTATAACCATATTTTAATAATGCAACATTAATGGGCATACTTTTTTCTCTTAAAAGTCTATTTAGTGCCGGAGGCCTTAAAGTATTCAAGAATAATTTTCAGCTAATTTTTAGAGTTTACAAAAATTACTTGGAAGCGTTTTTTAACTAAAATGGGACCTTTGGAATTTTTAAGTCTTTTAGAGAGATTAGGGTGACTTACACCTATGCCTTTTGCTGCTCTTGTAAGCGCGGAGCGAGAAGCATATATTAAACTTTTACTTGTTGTTAAATCTGTAACCTCGACCGCAAACCCTCTGTCTTTACTCAATTTATCTTTAACTGATTCTGAAATAAAAGATTTACCTAAACGAGCTAAACTAATTAACTTTTTAGTTTCTTTACTAAGGGTTTTACCAAAATTAGGATTATTCTTACCTTTTGTTGCTAAACTAATAGAATTTTTATGCTGTTCGGTTAATTTACGACCTTTTCTTTGGATTCCCAATTTTAGCGCCAAAGGCGAGACGGGTTTCTTTGGAATGTTTAGTACCCAAACTAGAACCAGCTATAGGATTTAGATTATAGTCGGGTTTTAATAAATTAATATAAAACTGTTCTCTATTTATAATATCTTTTGCTGGACAGTATTCTAAAATTTATAATTGAAAATTTGAGTAACCATGCTTTAATATAGAATTATAAATTTTACTATTACCTTTTTTCATTCTAGAGGAAATAAGAGAAATATCACAGTAATCTCTTATTCTGCGAGCTAGATTTACACTACTTCCAACATAAGTTTTTCCATTTACTTTATTAACTCAATGATAAATTCCAGCTTTGTTTTTATTTTCTAAGATCATTTTGGATTTATCAAGAAAAGCATCAAAATATATAACAACAGGGAATAATTCAGGTTTAATATTAGTATCAGTGTTATAGTTTAAAGAATCGGTGGCAGACAACTTAGTAAGTAAATTTATATCTTGGTTACAATTTATTGAATACAATCTAGTCATAAATTTTTTAACACTTATATTTTTATGACCACACCAGCCCTGCCCCCATCTTTGATGCTTGGGCCTTAAGCTAACGAGAGAAATTTTAAAATTATCGTTATTGTACAAGCTACGCAGAAAAAGGTGTGCTGCGTTCATCGAAAAAAAGTTTAAATTTATTACTAATTAGACAAAAAAATCGTAATCGCCCACAAACTTATCCTTATTAAGGTCGTCCACCACCTAAAAATAAAAATCTACTACCTTGCAAGCTACGGAGTGCTCCTGCACACTAAGATATATTTACGATTAAGTGTAGTGAAAAGTGCCAGTGCCTTCAATATCCTGATACGGGAGCAACAGTACCTGATCTAGCGCCTACCTTCGGGCGGCGAAAAATAAAAACTTAAAATTTAATAAGGAAAGGCTATTGTAGTTATCTTTAATCTTGGGTTATTTATTTATCCCAAGAGCCGGTTTCCCGGTGACTAGAGTACACCTTACAGTTAAATAATTTTTTTACGATATAACTGAAGAACCATCTACTCGTTGCTCTTTTACAGATTTGCTTTGCAATATCTAATTTAGATCCACGATTACCCATTTACATTTCTGACATCCCTAGTGATTTTACCTTACCCTGAGTCATTAATCAGGCCAGTTGCGAGTTTCCTCTTCAACTTTGGTTACTAGGGCTTTAGGGCTTCCCCGGAGTTTGGCTCTTAAACACAAGAAGGAGAGACCTATTCTCACTTATGTTAGCAAATAGTCGTATACCTAATGAAAAAGCTCTAGCTGTATAACTTATTAATTCAATTAGAGATAATAAGGGAACTAAGGCTAAAGGTGTACCTTCTGGTACAAAAGAAGAAAAGAATGAGATTTTTTTAGTTATTAATCCTAATAAGGTTACACCTATAAAAATAGTAACACTAGTACCTATAGAGACAATAAGTGAAGTTGTTATAGTGTAGTTATAAGGAATATTTCCAATTAAATTAGCAATTAAAATAAAAAAAAATAAAGAATAAATAAAAGGAAAATATCTTTCATTATGTGAACCTATTTGATCTCTTACTATAGTAGATATTGTTGTATATAAACTTTCAAAAGCTATTGACCATTTTGAAGGAATTAATTTACTTTCATTATTACCTAAGTAGTGTAAACCTAAAGTAATAATTAAAACTATAAATGAATATAAAGCTAAATTTGTTATAGTTAAAGTTAAATATCCAAATATTGGAAATTGTAAACTAAATATATTGGTTACTTCAAATTGTTCTAAAGGTGATTTATTTAAAATGAAGGTTGAATAAGATAAAGCCATAAATAAAAAAAAAAGAAAAAATTTTTTTAAGTTTTTTTAATTTCACTACTTTGCCGTACGGCACACTACTATCTTTGCTCAACTTACTTATTATAGAAAGCTAATGTATTTGACTCCGCACTTTATTTAATATAAGCGCGTACTTGGTTTCCCTGCATGTGCACCCTTCCGGGTAGCAAGCCAGGAAAGAGTAGAAGTTTTAAGTTTTTACGACCACGTGGCGGTAAAAATAACCTCTAAGGTGAGGGTTAAAACCTATCCATCCCTTTTGGCGCTCCAATAAATAAGCACGATACACCACTACTGTGTAATTAATTACGAACCCTTAAGATAAACTACATCCCTTTAGGCCCGCCTTTAGGAAGATAAAGTCTGTGTACTAAACTCTTATTTCTGTGTTAGACTAACCCTAAAAAGTTTGTAGGCTAAAGCTGTTAAAGAAGAGTCGAGGTGTATTATGAGTGAGCGATGTAACTCCGATAGTGTGTTTGGTTAAACTGCTCCGTTTTTAATTTTGTGGCTCCGCCCTCCATGTGTGTGTCAGCTGCGTCAGCTGCGTCAGCTGCGTCAGCAGCCTAAGCATCATCAGCAGCCTTATTAAATTTAATTTATAAGTTTTAGCGCGCGCGCGGAGCGAGAGCGAGAAAATACATAATTTAAACCTTGAAATTTAAGGTGGAACCTATCTTAAGCAGGTATATAAATTTTAGTTGATTAATTAAAAAACATAAACCGTTGATTAATAGCTTAAAAACTTAAGCAATCACACGATCTAAAAGACTTATAAAGGGTTACAGGTGATAACGCTAGCCAGGCTGCCGTTAGGCAGTAATTGTTAACGAGTGATTTTAAATTTTTATAATTATAATTAAGGACGGAGCCACAGCCTGGATTGCGAAGGCAAAGGCAGCCCTCGAGTTATTAAAAAAAAAAACTTTTTTTTAGTGCGAGGGTGCTGGCCAGGGGGAGGGGTGACGGAGCCCTACCTTAATATTTATGTTTAACTGAATTTTACTTGCTTAGAGTAAAAGACTTTATTACCTTAACCCTAAGAGGGTAGAAGAGCTGTATACACTACAAGAGTATAGAAATAAAAAGGTAAAAGGAAAGATAGTTGGGATTGCCCTTGAAGGGCGAAGCCAAAAAAGATTATTTTTTTTCAAGGCCTGCTAATGAAGATGTAAAGAATAGGAAGATGTTAAAAATTTTTTTAAGGCGAAGCCACACCTCGACGTGCGGACAAATAAAAATGTAAAACAAATTTAAATAAAAATATTTAAACTAATATTTTTCGGAATAGAGGTGACTCGAACACCTATAGGTTGCCCCGAACAATTAGCAATTGTCTTAACTTACCAATGTAGACTATTCCTTTTGTAGCGCGAATCGAGCGTGAAGCGATAATAAACTTATAAGGCCCAAAGGGCGGGCGGAGCCACAGCCCTGTCTTTTTTAACAAGATCCAGATCAGATCCCAATTAGCAAAGTTACATAAAACTAAGGTAGAAAATAAAAAACAATAAATTAAAAGTTTACACTTAAAAAATATTATAATGTTGCTAGCGGAATCGTATGCCTTAAGAGGTATTTATAAAATAAAAAAATTATTTACAATTTTTATCTTTGACCCTTCCAACCCATGTACGCGCATGAAAAATAGTTAGGCTTATTAAAATCCTCCATTTTTAGATTATTAGATTATTATTTTTATTTAGATATAATAAGTGTTTAGGCACTCTTATATGTAATACCGTTAAATATTTTTCTTCTATTTTTCTGCTTTAAATCACATGTACGCAACTAGGATGCTTAATTTTTTTAAATAACTTTATTCACTGATGGCTTTACAATAAAATTAAAGGCGGAGCCAAAGAGTTAAAAAATTTAATACCATATAGAGAAAGCAAAAGGGGCTGATATAATTAAAAATTATATAAAGATAACTAAGCAGAAAAAAAAAGTTTTAAGGATAGGCTGACCTAAGGAGGCAGAGACATGTAGCTTTTATTTTTTCAGCTCAAGCTTTTTTAATAACCCAGGATCTGTATAAGGTCCAAATGGTAGTAAAATAAGTAAAAAGATGTAGCGTTGAGGGTACCACGTTACGCGCTACGCAGAGGTAGAGTAAAGAGCGCTGGAGGTAAATAAAAATAGAAAGACACAAAAAATTTTAGCTTTTGCCTGACGGAAGCCTTGCTAACCTTATAAAAAGCAGCCAGTGCAGGCCAGGGGGTTAGGTATAAAAAAAGTATTTGAAAACAATCGGGTTTGAACCGATAACTTTCTCCTTAAAAGGGAGACACTCTACCAACCGAGTTCTGTTTCCCAAGTATATGTAGTTTGCCTTAAATGTATACGAGCCCTCCGTGGCGTAGCGATAAATTGTACCAAAAAGGCTACCATATATCAAATTTTAGTTATGAATCCACCGTAATATAATATTTTTTAATACCTAGCTCCTTGGTTATTGGGCGGTTAAAGTTAGCCTAAGATGCTCAACTTTTGTTTAAAAAGATAGTCTGCGTACACCTTTAAGCGCGGAGCGAGAAAAGATCTAAACGCTATTTAGCTGGAAATTTTAAAATTTTAAATTTTTTTTTCGGCAGCACACCTATAATTTATAAAACTAAGGCATACTTGATCTCAATATCCTTAAAGCGCGGAGCGAGAAAATATATAATTTTTGTGCGTACGCCGACTAACCCTAGGCCTGCCCCATAGGCACGCAAGGCTAAGGCTAGAATAAAAAAATATTTTTGTTTATATTTTTTTTCAATTGCATGGCTCAGCCTCGCCTTTAGATTAGGTCTGCTGTTGCGTGTGTATAAGGTTCCGCATACTTCGTACTTTATACTTCATACTTTTGTAGTGCGTTGCCAAAGACACGCCAAGGCGTACAAAAAGGCTCGGCGTTAAAATTTTTTATTTTCAGGCAAAAAGATTTAAAGTAAGTTATACGAACAGCCAGAATCGAACTGACAACTACAACTTGGAAGGCAGTGATTATACCGTTTAAATATGCTCGTTTAAATATTTATTTTTTTTTATATTTTTAATTTACTTTATTAAAAAAATAGTTTATATAATTCTCTTTTATAATTTTTAAAATTTTTAAAATTTTTATAATTTAAAATTTTTAAAATTTTTATAATTTTTAAAATTTTTAAAATTTTTATAATTTTTAAAATTTTTCAGGATAAGGCAATAGGGGCAGTGAGATATTACAATACACAACACAAGCACTTATATTCAAACTTTTTTTAACTTTATATTGTTAACTGCAACCCCTGCCCCTATTTTTGCTGGAGATCTTTAAATCTTAGGTGAAATTTTTATTCAGTGCAAGGGCTGAGGAAACAAAAAAAATTTTAAATTTACTGCCGTACGGCCTTACAATTACAATTACAATTACAATTTTTTTTTAATAAATTATGCGTGTCCTTTGGGCTTTGAGTTTTATAGTTTTATAGTTTTATAGTTTTAGCGCGGAGCGAGAAAATAATTCAATTACTTTTACTTTTTTTCTTCGCGCACGCTTCGCGCTAAAAATAAAAAAAAATTTTTTTTGTGCGTACGCCGACATATAAAAAGATGTCCCCGAGGGTTTTAAGGGCAAAGATGCAGGCAAAGGGGTCCAGCTAATAACAGTAAAAGAGCAGAGTTGGAAGTAGTATTATCTGAATTAAAACTTTTAGGTCTTAGGGTTAAAATATAAAAAATAAAATTTAAAACAAATAGTTATCTAATCATACGGAAAGGCTCTTAAAAAAAATTTTTTTTAGTATAATAATTAAAAAGTAAAAATTTACGTAAATAAGAGGATCAAGGTGGTATAAAAATTTTAGAAAAAGTATAAACATAGAGATATCCTTTTTAGTAAAAATAAAGGGTATGGGTTAATATTTAAAATATTAAAATCCCGGTATTAAAAATTTAAAAGACATAGGATCCAAAATTATTAAATTAGTACCTTTAAGCTTTAATGTTAATAAACGATAGTGATAGCAAAAGTTATAAAGATGTCCTAAAGTTTAGGGGTGTATTGCGGCAAATTTTTAATTAAAAATTTATTCACTTTGCGGTTAAAATTAAAGACGTGCTATACTCTACCCAAAAGGCTAGCGGAGTAAAAAATTTTTATATCAACGCTCTGCAACTTAATGTGAAAGGCTACTTTTTTAATTATATGGTACCTTAAGGCAGAAAAAGGGCAGACAAAAAGCAGAGGTATATTAAAATTTTATGTTGCTTATCTTTTTATTTGCGTACACACTGCGTCTGTGATAGAGTAGAAAAATAAGAAAAATAGAATTAAAATAAGAAGGAATACATGAAATAATAAGGCGTACGCTTAATAAAAAGGCGTACTCAAATTAATAAGGCTTACGCACAATAAAAAAAAAAGGCTAGTATACTATGTAAGACAAGGCAGTAATATAAAATTTTTACGCCCCATAGGGGAGAGCCAGAACAATATAAATAAAAAAAAATAAAAGGTAAAACCTTAAGGCGTACGCAAAAATATATCGCTGAGTATACACCTTTAGGAGTAGCCTAATTGGGCTGGCCTGGCAATGTCTTAACTAAAAAAAAGGGAGGGAAATATTTAATATTTTATATTTTATACTTAAAGATAAATATATTTATCTGGCCTTCCAACTTTGGTGGTAGCATGTGGAGGGATAAAAACTTAAAACTTAAAACTTGGCGTAGCAATTCGGATCATACTAATAAAGTGGGGTAAAAAAAGAGGGGGGGGTTAAATAAAAAAATTTTTTTAATTTAGGGCTTGAGTACGCAAGCCAGCGGAGCGATTATTGTTTTCTAATATTGCAAATTTTATTAGGTATGATTTATTTACCTTAAAAAAAAATACTTTTATCCAGAGGTTTAATTTGTACATAAAAGGAGCGTTGTGTACATAAGATAAGTAGAATAACAAGAATGTTAATTATTTTATATTTACATACAACTCTGCTGCTGATTAGGGTTTTGCCTATTATTGTAACTTAAGTTAGCCTTTTGCTGAATTAAATACTAGCCTTCTGCTAAGGATCTCACAAAAACTTTTTTATTTACAAAAAATCAGGTGAATAAAGAGCTGCTTTACACCTAAGACGTAGAATTTAGATATAAAATATAAATATTGGTTTTGATTTATAAATAAACAACAGGATACTAAAAGGAAAAGATTTTATTTAAAAAAAGTTAAAAAACAAGGCGTACTCAGTAAGGTAAAATAAAGAGAAAAATATGTGCGTACGCCGAAATAAAGTCTAGTTAAATTTTGTTTAACTCGGAGCGCACGCGAATCGAGATAAAATTAAACTTTTTGTAATTCTTTTAAGTGATCTAGCATTACTTTTTAGACTTTAGGATGTAATGGTGTGATCGCTTTAATTAGAGCCTTATTAGCATTATTAACGTTAAGTACGTCAGCAGGATTATTTTAAGCTACAGATACAGATACTGATATAAAATATATTGGTTTAATTAATGAGATATAAAGACGGACAAATAGCGTTTTCTTTAAAATTACAATTATAGGTCTTTATGGCATATTCATAATTTATTATTTTTATTTCTTATTGTTGGAGATTTTCTATTATTAAATTCTTTAGATTCCAAATTAAGCATTTCATCTTGTTGGTCAGAAATTATGCACTGCAAGATAAATGGATATATAAATTATGGGCATGGCTCCTAAAAAAAAAAATAAGGCGTACGCAGAAACATAGTAATATAATATTTAAAGGTTTTATATACTCTGCCGCAGAACAATAGACATTAGATTATAGTCTACGTCTTATATACACGAGCGCTCAGCGCTCGCCGTATATTATTACTTTTTTTTTATAATAAAAAGCTATGCTATTTTTTGTACCTAGCCGAGGAAAAAGCATAAAATATAAACCCTAAAGTATTTCCGCTTATAAAACTTAGCTCTGCGTACGCCTTAAAATAAAGAATCCAAAATTAAAAATAAAAAATAAGGGCTACGTCACAATAAAATTTATTTTATCGCTATCACTCCGCGCGCACAAAACTTAATAAAAAGTAGGAATAAAAGGGGTTAAATAAAAAATTTTTATATTACCCCTTATGGATTGGTTTTCACATATTACGGATTTTTTTTATAGCTGATTAAATTAGCTTAATCATCTAAGGCAAAAATTTTTTTAATTAATAGCTACGCACAACAGTATAATATATTATTTTATTTATATATAGCTCTGCTGTTGCAGATGTCAACCTTCTATTAATAGGAAAAGAAATCTCCTTAGTTTATAAATTAACAGGAAGCACTTCTTTATACTTAAAACGGTTAATTTAAGGATTAAATAAAAATGGCGCCTTGCTAAAAAATAAAAAAAAAAAAGATATTTTATCGCTCCGCGCACGCTCCGCACTCGCTCCGCGCTTAAAATTGCAACGGTATCCTAGGGCCTTGGAGGTGCGGAAGGCTATAAAAATATTTTAAAAAAGTCTTGACGAAATTTACGGCGAAAGTAGTATTATTATTAAATTGATTGAACTTCTTCTAGGTGCTCAAACATTAATTTCTTAACAGGAGCAGGATATCTATTAATCGTATCATAAAGAGTTTTATTTGCATCTTTAACCCTTTGTACTTCAGCAGGATTATTTCAGTCTACTTTGGAATAATCTATCTTATCTCCTAATGCGATTGAAAGACAAGAGGTGTTCTCTTTTATACCATCGTGAAATGAATATACAACATCCAGGCTTTTTGATTTAAGTCTAAACTTGTATCCAGTTACATTATCCGGTACTAATTTTAAACGGTTTGAAAGTTCTTTCACTTCATCATAATTAGAAGAAAGTATATTTGTTTTATTTATTAAACTATTCACAAACCTTTCCCTTCCTTTTTTTAAATTTTGAACTTCCTCTGAATTTTTTGAAAGTATTATATTTTTTTCAAATTCTTCTAAATTATTCGACACTTTATCAAGGTCAAGAGAATTACGAGATATTTTAGATTCAAGGGCTTGGATTTTAAAATTATTAATTATGTAATCAGCCGGATTTGAATTATTGAAATAGTGCCGACTACCAAAAATTTCATGAGAATCTTTAGAGAATCTAGTACGAGCAGCCATTGGATTGTTCTTAAAATTAAGATCACGCGATTCTGCTTTTTTTAAACCATTTATTAGCTTTGCATCTACTGAATCTACCTCATTTTCGAAACCAGACCACAAATGCCCTAATTTTTTTCTTCAGTCATAGTAAGAGTAAGGGTCAGGTAACTCTTTATTTAGGTAAGGTTTTACCTGCTGGGATTTATCAATTAAAGGAATAGATGCCATTTTTCAAGGATTATTAACTACATAGTTAATAATTTTAGAAAAAAAAGTTAAACCAAAAGAAAAGCTAATTTCTAGTAATAATAAAGGAAAAAGAGATGCAAAAATAATAAAAAAATCTAATTTATAATTTAAATAAAAAGATAAAAATAGATAGGAAAATGTAAATACAAAGTTAATTACTCTAATTAACTTAGAATGCATATTTATAAAGCATCTAAATTTCATAAATTTATCTTTGAATTTTAGGCCTAAGCACGCTAATTTATCTTTTAATTTATGTAATCAAACGTTCGGTCATTGCCAAGGGAGTAGGTAAGTAGTACATAAGTATTTTAAATAACCTAATCTATTTAATTTTTCGTGCGCACGTAGCCGAAGCGATAAAACAAAAAAATTTTTTTTTTTGCACTGACTTGAATGATTTATAATTTGTGTGCGTACAACTACGCACGACTTATTAAAGGAATTTTTGTTTTTTTCAAACCCTAAGGGATATACTTTATTTAGTTTTTTAACTCCAAACCCAAACCCTTAGATGTTGTATTTTTACTTCTAAGTGCTGGAGATATAACTAAAGACATAGAACTTAGCCAACTTAAATATTCGAAAAGAGATAAAGAATCTACAGCTATAGGCATGAAACCATGATAAACACCACAAATTTCCGAACATTGCGAGTCATCTCTACAATTTTTTTTATATGTAGCGAGTGCTCCTCTCCTTGCACTAGAAGGGCGGAGCCTTAAAACATACTTTTTTTTTCTAGGGGCGTATGCGATAAATACTATTATTGTTATTTATTGTTTAAGTTATAAATATAAAAAGGGTAGCAATAAAATGTATTCCACGAGATAACACAAACATACAATATAATATACTCCCACCTAAAAAACATATTTCTATATTTATTTTTTTTAATTAAAACCCCATCCCTAAAGGCTGGACAGGTAAGGTAAGGCGGTAAAAAGCAATATACCATCTAATATATTGATTAGTAAATAAATTCATTAACTTACCTCTAAGGCCCGCGTGCTGATAAAGTTAGCTCTTTAACCATTAAATATAAAATTTTAAATCTTTTAGCCTTAGACCTTTGGCCTTTTGGCTGCCTTAGGCAGCCTTTTGAGCCTTTGGAGAGTTTAGAGAGGCAGTGGTAATGTTTAAAATTATTTGATAATTGGTTAGCTATTTAAAATTAAATTTAATATAGAAAGGCTAAACAAAACTTGCATAGATACAACTATGAAAATTATAGTTATATTAAGTTTTAAATAATAAGATTGAAATTTCAATCTTAATTTTATAATTTTACCTAGAGAAGGATATTTAACTTCAATATTATACCTTTTTATTAGGTAATCCCCAAAAAGAGATAAAACCATTGAAATTAAGCACGATATTATGACATAGTCAGTAATCAATAAAGAACAAGCAATTTTTCCATAACCGTCAATATCATTAAATTTGTTAATCAAAGATTCGATGTCAAATATGGAACTCTTATTAACTTTTGACCAGTCGATTTTATTTTCTAATAATTTGGCCAAATCCTCCCTTCTTTTTTGTTCTAAGGCTTTAATATCTACATTTAAATCATTTTCATCTTTACTTTTTAATAATTTTAACGTTTTAGTTTGCAACGTTTCATTCGAAACAATAGCTGGGTGTATAGGAATTAATTCTGTTCTAATTGGAGCAGTGTCCGATAAAAGATTAGAGTTAGAGTTTATAGTACTAGCACTACCGGAGTTTATAGTACTAGCACTACCGGAGTTTGTATTAAAATTTGAATTTTTAGATTCAATAATTTTTTTTAATTCATTTTCTCTTTCTAAAAGTTTTTTACTTGTTTTTTCAAGTTCTACTATACGTAATTTATATTCCTCTACGGATTCTGCAAGATACTTATTTATTTTTAATTGGGAATCGAATATCTCTTTGGACTCTGCAACTTCCTTCTTATCAGGGATGTAATCATATTTTTTACGATAAGACTCCTGAATAGTAATTAAAGAAGAATGTAAACCTGCACCTCCTAATAGCGCCATTAAATATTTTTCAAAATCTTTAGGTCCTAAACCTGAAAATTTAAATTTTTTTATCGCCGCGGCGTCTAGATTTTTTTGTTTATATTCGAGATAAAATAAAAAAATAAATAAAAAGATTAAACCCAATAAAAAAATAAATTTAATTATAGTAATTAAAGATAAACCCCAAAATTTTACACCATTTAAATTAAATATTTGAATATTTCATTCACTAACTCGCAGATCGCAAGAAAATGAAATTGAAAATATAAAAAAAAATAAAGCTCAAATCGTTAAGGCAAAACAAAGAATAAGAAAAATTTTATTTTCTTTTAAAAATTTAATAAGTATTGATTTAAACCCAAAAATGTTAGTGTACTTGGTTTTAAGTGTATTGAAAAATATAACTAAAGACATAGAACTTAGCCAACTTAAATATTCGAAAAGAGATAAAGAATCTACAGCTATAGGCATAAAACCATGATAAACACCACAAATTTCTGAACATTGCGAGTCATCTCAACTAAGCACCGCTGAAAGGCGGCTTTTTTTATTCAAAGTTTTTATTATCGTAGCGTTTAAGTTTAATTAATACCGCCTGCTTTTAGCCGAGATACAGTTAACTTATTGTACATTTTTTGTACTTTAACAATTTTCTCATTTTAAGTATTAATAATACCTCTTTTTATACTTTAATGTTTCCCCACTGCCTTTTCGACGAATTACTGCCCAGCCTCGAAGAGGTCTTGAATTGTAAGGGCAGGATTAGGCTGGTTAGTTAATGACAGGTCAAGGCTAAATGCGGTAAATATTTAATTTGTTTACCGTTTTTACCTGAGTACGAAGGTGTACGAAGGTAATAATTTAAAAAATTTTATATTATCACTACCACACCTAGGGTGAAGGGTCCGAGGCGCTAAAGTTTTACCCCCTTAAAAAGGTTAAGAGGCAGAGGCCTAAAAGTTTTTCTTTTTTAATTTATAATACCGCTTGAATACTTTTACGATTACCTAGTGTATACAAGTTTTGTCTTTATGCATTTAATTTACTAACTTTTAAATATAATTTTACTTGTTAAAGCTGGATAAATAAGAGGAAATAAAAATTTACTAAGGTAAGAAGAAGTAGCCGGAAACCTGCTACTAAATTTTTACTAGGTTCAAGATGTATCATAAACCCCTTTTTTTAATTCAATTCTTGATTTAACATAGCAATAAAAAGTGTTACAAGTTAGATTATTAACATAAGGGCGGAGACACACATTCACCTTTAGTGGCGAAGCCCTACCCTTTTTAGCCGTACGGAGCAACTTTTAAAAATTTTAGTTCAAATTTTTTACTCAAGGCAGCTTTACCTAATGCGTAAGCCTATGGCAGTTTAGGTAGGTGATCCGGCTACGCCTGCCTTTAGGGCTGCGAAACGTTAGATTTAAAGATATTGTCTACTAATTTACTTACTATTTAATTTAAATAAATTTTATCGCTCTCGCTCCGCGCGCGTTAAAAGCATAGTCCTTATTTTCCAACTTTGCTCCATACAGCTAAAAAGACTTGACAAAAAATAGGTAAAATTTTTCCAAACTAAAGGAGCGTTGTGAACCAACTATAAAAAATAGTAATTTTTTTACGTTTTTAAATTAGAGGAACCTGCGTAATTTAACCCCGTACCTTTTAAATATAAAAATATAAACACAAGCGCATATCGTTAACCTTTTATATTTAGCCTAACCCTTCAGTTCAGCTAAAAGATTTTTACTTTATGCTGTAATTATTGATATTTTTCTGCGTACACGCCACTTGAACTTTAAATATTTTTACACTATACTTTCAGTTTTAGAAAAGTTTACCGACTTTGGCTCTTCTATACATTATAAAAAGACAATTTAATTATTTTTTTATCAAAGGTACTGGAGAAGTAGATTTTTTTCCTTGATTGATATGTTATATAGTTATATACTCAAAATTAAAAATTTTCCATTTCGCAGCGGAGTGCTGAAAGTTAGATATAAAATTTAAACTTAAGCCGATAACACTACCCTTTAGGGTTCGTAAAGATTAGATTTAAATACACTAGAAGGGCGGAGCCACAAAAAGAAAGGAGTTGAAGCCAAATTATTTAATCCATAAAAAACTCCGTACGGTTAGCAAAACGTTTATATTTGTAGTTAAAACGCATTTGGCCTGCCTAGGACGCGTAAATATTAATAAAAAGAGGTGATACACCCTGTTTATCCTAATTTAGCCTTACCAATGGTAATCTACAATAAGAATTTAAAAAACCGCTACGTATTTTCTTATAATGAATAAATATATTAAAGGCGGAGCGATAAAAGCTATAAGATGGTTTTACAAAAAAAATTTTTTTTTTTTTTGAAATCTAAACATTATCGCCTTTTTGACTGTAACTTTTTAAGGAACATTGATTTTTTTTGTTTAGCGCAAAAACTTATTCTATCTATCTACTGCACTCTTTAAAGGGCTCCTGTGACGCTCACGCATATTTAAAACTAAATTTAGCTTTCAGTTGTAGAGATTAATCCCTAAATATATTTAGCGATCTGTACTTTGAAATAAATTAAAAAGGGCTCCGCCTACGCAGTGCGTACTAATAATTTAAAACAAAGGCAGGTAATTTTTAAGCGACATTAATATACCTATTTAACAGAGAATCTAAAAACCTTAAATAAATTCTCAAAATTCTCCTGCACCTTTTCAGGAGGGGTCTGACTATATCTTAAGCATTAAATTAATAATACCAATCACCGTTTAGTCGATGAACTGCATACCAGGGATACAAAACCTGGTACTTGGCTGCGGATAGCCCATTTAATTATAAATCTTGATTTTACCATACCACGAGTCATTACCTGTGCCATAAGCTATGTTACCATGCTTATTTGGTTAAGATTTCTTTAGAGTGTCCCCGACAATTTGATGATTTATAACTAAAGGTTTACTAAAGTTTGGGCCAATGTAATAGACCATAGAATGTACCTTCTCTTTCAGCTAAAATAGATGTTTGATTTAATCTACCCGGAACTGCATCTAATTTAATACCAAGAGAAGGAACGGCAAAATCATGGATAACATCTGTACTTTGAACAACTAATCTAACATGTGTATCTACAGGAACATTAACTCTGTTATCTACATCTAATAATCGTAATTGACCTACTTCTAAGTCTGATTCTGGTATCATGTAACTATCGAATTCGATTACATCACCAGACTCTGTTTCGTAGTCAGTATACTCATAAGGTAGGGTCGAGCACCCGCACCGTGATTTCTATCATGATAGTAACTGGCAACGAATGCCCTCCCTCCGAACCGTACGTGCAAGTTTCCCTGCATACGGCTCTCCATCTTCTATTTCAAAAGGAAATATTTTACGGTTTAGCTTTAATTAATTTATTGAGAGCTATTCCATCATATTTACCCGAGTGAATTTTTGTATGACAGGATAAACAAACCGGGATTTGTTTCCTATTTAATTGTTTCATAATTTGTGTAAATCCTTCTGTTTTACCCTTTATAATGTGTTTTACATGATGCATCTGAATGTTTTCACTTTCACCACATATTAGACACTCCTGGTCTCATAAATGTTGAGATCTTACCGCAAAGTGTTTTACTGAAAACGGGTCAAAGTTAAAATAATTTCCCAGTTTGAAGGTTCTGTCTCTACTCAAAGTGTTAGGTTGATATAGTTTTATTGATCTTTTAGTCTCCCCCGCAGCAGCGTTAACAGTATATTTAATGGTAATAGGATTACCGTATTTTCTTCATATTTGTTTTGGGCTGAGATTTAGTTTTCTTGCTAAAGTAAACACTGCCGAGAATTTTAGTAATCATATTATTTGGCTGAACTGGTTCCTATTTTCTACAGAACTGTAGTATCCTAAAATCCCTCTAATAACTGCGTTAAATCTCAGAATAATATCTTCAGGCTTCATGAAGATTCATTTGGTGACAGCTTTCGGTTTAGGATTTTGTCCTCCATAAGCATATCCTTGTTCAATTAGCTTCTCAATCAGAAGGGCTATGGGGGCTTCGATTATTACAGAAGCGTAGCTTGGTCTTCTTGTAACTTGAGTAGATTTTACTGTAGAAAGTTGAGATTCAGTGTATTTACGCCTTCTCCTTGACACTAGGAATCCAAGGTACTTTACTTTTTCCGTTTCTAGGTGTGTTATTTTGGTTTTTTCATCGCTAAGAGTTAACAATAAGGTATTGTTGAGGAATTCTTTTACTTCTTCCTTTATTTTTTGAGTGAAGCTCAAAGATCCACTTACCCCTATCACTCAATCATCAGCGTATCTATTATAGTAGACACGAGTTGCTGTTTTATCGTCTCTTATTACACTAGGGATTTTGGTTAACTTAGTTTTGAGAGTTTTTAGTTCTTCATTTTGTTCTAAGTTCAAGCTTTCACTGTTTTCAATTTTAGTTATCATTTTTTTAACTTTGAGATATTCAGGGTTAGCTTTGGAAACCTTTTCATTTAGATTAGTGTGTTTTTTTGTAAGATCTTCCATGAATTTATCAAACTCGTGGAGGTAAATATTAGACAATAGAGGTGATAGGACCCCTCCTTGGGGTACTCCTAAGTTAGATCTTGAAAAGTTTCCATCATTAACATATCCAGCCTTAACTAATTTTCAGTACAAGTCAATAAGATTTTGGTCTTTTATTTGTTTCTTTAGTAAGGTAGCTAGTATTTGATGGTCGATATTGTCAAAGTATCCTTTTATATCACCTTCGATCATTCAGGTGATACCGTTTCATTTTCTTACTTCATACACCGCAGTAATAGTAGACCGGTTAGGTCTGAAACCATGTGAAGTATCAAGAAATAAGGGTTCATAGATCGATTCTATTATCATTTTTATAGCTTGTTGGATTATTTTATCTTTGGGAGTGGGTATTCCGAGTGGTCTCATTTTTCCATTTTTTTTAGGAATGTATAGTCTTAGCGAAGGTTTAAATTGAAAGTCTCTGTCTTTCATTTGTTTTATAACCATTTCTCCCCAACTCAGTGAAATACCATCTAATGTCTCATCATCAGTTCCTTTGGTCATATTACCAGGATTAGATTTAAGGGTTTGATAGGCGGATTTGTATATATTTATGTCGAACAATTGTCTATACGAGCATTCAATCTCCTGACTTATTTCAGGATTTGTTACTTTCTTTGTACCCGTCGAATAGTATCTACCGGAAAGGTTTGGGAAAGTGTTAGAAAACTGTCTCCCTTTTGAGAGTAAATCTCATACTACGGAGACTCCGTTCCCACGAAGTAGTTTTGAGCTACTGCGTTCATTGGTTCCAGCCCAATGATAGGAGTTGCCTCCTTTAGGAAATCCCCAATTCCTATAGTAACTGAACTTATCTGTTTTAGATTCTAAATTCTGTCCTGCCAGTTGCAGTGAATCTCTAATTGTGACTATAAATACCAACTGGTCTTTAGTATTTATAATTAGATAGCCTATATAGATATTCGTACGGGCTAGAGCAGTGTTAACTCAATAAAATTCAAATAAATGAATCATGACAGATTTAGGTTGATGATTATTCTTGCATTGAATATCTAAGGCTCAAATCATCTTTACAGGCATGCTACACTCCCCTATCCTTTCGGAATCGGATAAGCCTGTTCCTTTATTGCCCATTGTCACAAGGCAAGCAGCTGAGCTGCATCAATTAAAATAATTAGAGGGCGCACACCAATACCATTGATGCAAATATTTTCCACTTTATTTATTGCGTTAGTATACCCCGCCTTCTTGCCCTCAAAAGTCCTGACCCTTCCGATTAGTTTGAGGTAAAGGGTAAATTTGCAGTGCAAGTCACGGGCCTTAATTTAAATAAATTATTGCCTTTGGGGCCGAAAAAGGCGAAGCCTTTAAAACATAAACCATAAAAAATCGGTTTATTATCGGCTTATATCTTTTAACATAAGGGCGGAGCTACCCCCTCCCCCTTATGCCATTTCTAGCGCACGCAACACGTTATTTAAAAAGGCGTATGAACCGCTTTATAATTTTTTTATTAAACCAGTGAGTACGTATTTGCGAAGCAGGAGAGAGGGTTTAAATTACTCCCCCTAGCCTTTACGTTAATCTTGAAGGGAACTTATAAATAAGATAGATACCGTGAAACCAGATATATTTATAAGTATTATTTAAATAAATCTAAATAATTTAATAATAATTTTAAATAAATTGTATTAATTATAGATCCAAATCATACAATAAAAAATCCAAAATATCCAAATAAAGAACTAGAATTATACCATGTTTTTAAAATATATTGTATAACATTTTTTATTTTTTCTCCATATATAATTTTATCTGTTCAATTTAGATTATATTGTTTTTGTGATAACAATTTAAAAACCAAAAATATTATAGATAATGTTAAAATAAATACTATACACATATTAATATTAACACACCCTGTTAATACATCCACAACTTGATCTAAATTTAGTACTGATTCGTTTTCATTAGGTGATTTATTTCAAGTAAAATTATTATAAATTTTTCCTGTTTCAGTAACTTCTGCTGTAAAGTTCCCATCATCTTTTTTATTTACAATTATATGATGATTTTCTTTGTAAAATTTATCAGCCGTATTCTTTTCAAATAATTTTACCGTAGCTTTCCCTGTGCTATATAAAAGAAAACTTAATAAACCGGATCCACCTGTTAACCCTATTTTTAATCCTATGGGTAATGAACTATTTTTCTGCGTACGCCATAAAGCTGTACCAGCTTTTAAGGCATCCGGCACTGCAGCAAAAACACCAGCACCTCCTATGTTTCCAGCAATTTCACCAGCTGTTTTTATACTAATATCTTTAATATCTACCTCATTTCCTTTTACAGAAACATCCAGAGTAACCTCTTTTTCATCTAAATAAATAAAATTATTAAATAAATCATAACCTAAATATTTTAACGCATATAATAAGAATATATAAAATAACGTAATTCATATTACATAATAAATAATATTTAAGTTTTTAGAAAAAGATATACTTAAAGATCTTAAAAATATATCAATATAAAAACCAAGTAGAAAAATTTGACAATAAGATAATATGTTTAATGGAATAATTGGTAATACCATTTGCTATTTTGTTTTTTTTTTTATTAATAAGGCTTAATAAACTTATATAAATTAAAAAAGATTATATAAAAATAAATAAATAATTAAGGCCCGCGGAAAAAAACATATAAATTTAACATACAAGGCCGGCTAGTTGACATACGCCAGCCCACCGGCGAAGTGAGCCAAAGGGCTGACATATTCACCTTTAATTAAGTACTCGATACTCCGAATAATAGCTTACATGGAAAAGTTTAACATCAACAATCAAACAAGTGGTAACATTTTACCTACCTAGCCTTGAAGATTACATTGAGATTACCTTTTCTTTTTTATAAAAATTAAATTATTATTTAACCTTACGATAAAAAAAAAGTCCCTTTTTCCACTCAATATCTTAAACACCTTCACCCTTTTAAAAGGGTGAAGCGGGAATACCCAAATACAAAGGTGAAGGTACATTAATATTCCAGCCAGCTTATAAAAAAGTGGATTAAGGGACTTTGATTTTTCACAAAATCATATCGACTGTACATTAAGCAAAAAAATATAAAAAATTTTCACCCACCGGTGACCCAGTCTGTTGCAATAAGAAAAAAAAAAAATAAACTTCTTACTGACAGTCTTGTATTATAAATGGTCTAATTTTATAATATTTTAACTGTTTTCACCAGCATCGCCGAAGAAAATTTTAAACAATTTAACCTTTATACTTATACTTATAAACTACCCGGCTTTTATTTTTTTTTACTTAGGGTTTTATTACTGCGAACTACGCGTTTAAGGCCCAAAAAGAAGAAAAAGTTTTATAAGGCATATGTTTAAAAATAAATTAATAATACATGTGCGAGGCAGTCAGCCACGGCGTATGATTAAATTATTAAAAATAAATCTTGAAGAATTTTGTCAAATTCTTAGAAATATGTTGCGCTGCGCTATTAACGCGGAAAAATATTTCACGACTACTGCATATATTTAGATAATATCCTAATTTAATTTACTGATGCAATAAAGCAAGGCTTGCGTACTAATTTATTTAGGTTTATTTTTATACTCGCGTACGCGGCAAAAAAGTAAATAAGATTAAGCCTTTTTATTTATAGGTAAACCACAAGTAAATTTTATAGAACTATCTAGAATTAAAAGAACTTAATTATAATATTTTATTTCTAGCGTATAATCATACAACCACATCCTACTTAAAGAAAAATTTTATATATATTAATACAAGACCGGAGGCGATGTATGCACACCTTTGCTCTGTAATTAATTAAACTAAATTTAAAATTTAATAGGCTTAAAGAACCTTTTATTTTTACTCCCTTAAGGGTTATATAGCGATACGCGTAGTGTTTCTCCCTTACACCCTCCCTTCTTCTGCTTACGCCTAAAAATATATTAAAAAAAGCAACGGCTCAACCAGAGTCCAGGCAGAGGTGGAGATGAGATGTGTTGCCACACATAAAAATAAGAATGCGTACGCAGAATAATAATAATTGAGCGCTGCTTATTTTAAACTTAAAACTTTCATACTTATTTAAAATTACAAAAACATTAAAGATAATTAAAGACCTAGTTTATATAACATGCTTTCTGGCATGTGTGGTGTAACTAAATTTTTTAGTGTTGAAAGAGAATTACTTTTTAGAGTGGCGTGAGTGGCGTACGCCCTTATCTTTTTTAACATATTTTTTTATCTATAAAATTTTCATCTATAGGCGTAGCTTTTAAATAATACAATTTAGATAGTAAAATTTAAATTAAACTTTTGCTTTAAAGTTAAGGGCGTACGCCACTAAAAGATTAACTTATCGCCTTTGGCGCCTAAAGAAAAAGAATTAACTTAAATTTTAATACCAGATTTAACAAAACAACCATCATTTCACCCCCTCAACCCTGTGGCCCGGAGGCTTGCCTCCGCGCGATCTGTTACAAAAGGGCTAATCTTCAAACTTTACAATTTTATACTTTTTATTTAAAATTTTTTTATTTTTAATAATTCTACTTCTCGCTCCGCGCACGCTCCGCGCACGCTCCGCGCACGCTCCGCGCACGCTCCGCGCACGCTCCGCGCACGCTCCGCGCACGCTCCGCGCACGCTCCGCGCTTAAAAGAAGGGCGGAACCAACACTTTTATTCAAATATTTAGCTGCCAAAGTAATAAAATCAAAATTTCACACTTCACCTTTCTTCAAATTAGAAACAATAACCTTCTTTCCGGAAGAGTTAAAATATTTATCTTTATAATTTTAGCGCCAAAGGCGAGATAGATTCTACATTTAAATTGGCTTTAGATAATGCTTGTAAATTAAAAGGCGTACGCAGAAATAGAATCAACATTTCTAAGTATTTTTACTAAATACTTGCCTCTATAAATAAAGGGAAGTTCAATATTTTACCATTTTATTATGTGTTTTTTATCTTAAGCGCGGAGCGTGCGCGGAGCGAGATAAAGTTTTTATATCAGAATTAAAAGCAATAGCTGCTTTTCTAATTGAATCACATATTGAATTTTTACTAGTTAGAATATCAAAAATTTCAAATCTAATTCCTTTTACCCCCGCCCGCTGCCCTACAGTTACTGTGGAGGCAAGGGTTGCATTTGTTTATAAAATTTGTAATATTTGTTTTTCCAAATTTTTAGGATCCTTAAGCCTATTTTTATGAATAAATTTTATTTTTTTTAACATCTGAAGAAAGCTTATGTCATAATCTAGAGCCTGCTAATTTTAAAAGATTATAGGCATGTTTTAAATTATTCATATAATACTACTCTCTTAAAATTGTTTCAGATTTTTCACAATATTCCAAAACATGTAATGTAAAATTAGAAGGGCGGAGCCAGCTATATTTATATAAAGCACTGGCAATAACGCTCTTATCTTTAATTCTTTTAATACTTAAGCCTAAATCAGATAAATAAAAAAAAAAATCTGGAAGTTAAATTTATAGAACTACCAATGTAAGATTTACCGTTTACCTTGTTAATCCACATGTAAATACCAGGTTTTTTAAAAATTTTTTTATATATTACTTTCTTATTTATAAAAGGTTCAATATAAGTTTTAACTGGTATTAGATTTATATTTACTTCTCCTGTAGGGGTTCATTGCGTTGTGTTTATTGACGGAGCCAAATAAGGCAAGGCATTAAAAGGAAGAGAAAATTTTAATAAAAAAGTAGAAAACTTACGAAGAGAAAAGGATGAGTGTTTATTAAACTATTTGATGTAGGGGCACAGCTGCCCATAGCACAAATTGTATGCCGGCGTTCGCAAAAAAAAAACACAACAGGGAGCCTGCCTTGCTATTTAATCCATCCTGTGAAAAATAGTTTACGTTTTTACTTGAAAATTGTTTAGACAAGGGTTGTGTTGTGTGAAGTTACTAAAAAATTTGTATTGCATACTACTATGTAAAAATGGTTCTATTATTTTTACAAGTATTGTAATATTATCATTATAAATAAATATTTTATATTTTTTTTTGTCGCCTTTGGCGCTTGAAGCGGTACCGCAAAAAATTGAAGAATTTATATTAAATTTATCTTTAAGTACAAAAACCAAATTTTCTACTTCTAACTTAGTAAATAAATAAGTATCTAAAACCATTCCATTATTTTTTTTTTCACCATTACACATTACAAAAATAGCTAAGGCTAAAGGAGTTAACAGTTCATAGATATTTGTAGGTACAATTTTTTTACCCTTTTTATAGAATAATTCATAAAGCCACACAAAACTTCTAAAAGTGTAAGTATTAAATTCATAATAAACCTTATCTATTCCTTTTATCGTTCTTTTGTATAATCTAGGCTCTAAATTAGAGGTATAACCTCTGAAAAAAAAAAAATTATAGAGAAAAAATAAATAATCCTTATGAATTTCACTTTGTTTAATAGCAAATCTAACTCCCTCACCTGACCTGTTGTGTGCAAACCCTTCTCCCAATAACAATCCAACTAAAACAGATATTACATTCTCATTGTGAGGACCAATTCTATTTATGGCCCTGGTTCTAGTGTGAAAACTCATGTTATTATAAGTAAGATTTAGCTGGATATTTCGGCTATTTTTTATAACCCTTGGCCCGAACCTGCACGGTAACGGGCAGGGGCAAGGTTTGGAAAAAAAGATTACAATCATAAAATTACAAAAAATATTGTTAAATTTATCATATCACTGCTCCGCGAAAAAAGTACTTGTTAGTTGTGCGAACGCAAACCACAGACTATTAAAAATATAAAATAAAAAAAATAATAGGAGAAAGCATACAACACCTAATAATAGTATTATAATATTTTTTTGACCTTTATAATTAAAGGTGTCTTTTATTTTATATAATATATACAGTTCTAGGCCAAAAATGGTATTAAAACCTACTGCTTTAATTGTCATAGTTGGTGAAATTACTTCATCCAATATGTATAGTAAGCTAAAACTTGGTTGAGCAATTAACATTAAGATAATAGCAGGAGTAATAGTTCACACCAGCTCTACTGTAGTACCATGTGTTAAGTATTTGTATGATAATTTATTAACACTTTCTTTAAACTGGCTAAATAGAGAAGATAACATCCAAATTACACCAAATAAAATAACTACAAGGAAAAAAAAAATATTATCATGTAAATCAAATATTCCTGTAAATCCTGGTGAGGCAGGATCTTGTAATGCAAATTGCCAAGGATAAGGAGCATCATTAGATAAAGAACCTAAAAATTTGCCATTTAAAAAAACATTTAAGTTTTTAAAGGCAGCAAAAACATTAACACAAACTATTGTATAAATATTAAGTAAAAGATTTAGCATATATATTTTTTTTTATTTTTTAGTGTAACCTCTTTTTTACTATTATTTATTTTTATTTTGCTCTGCGTACTAGAAAAATATATATAAATTTTTTTCAAGCGTACGCCTTAAAAAAAGAATACACGAAGCTTTCATCATTATTTTTAAGCTGTCATTTAAGGACTGAAAACTGGAGTTAAATTAAAATAAAATACATCCACAGGTTAAGACTTATGTTAATTTTTAGGTGGAAACCAAATGGCAAACATAAGCACCCTCTCCCTCGCCTTTGGCGGATGAGGCAAAATAACTTATTAGATAGTATTACCTCTGTATTTTTTTTCAAGGCTACATAAAACAATAATGTAATATAAGGCTTAATTCTGTTTTAGGCGGAAACCAAAGGGCAAAAAGTATTTTACTCGCGGAGCGTTAAAATATTAGATGTTTTTTTAGGGTTTAATTGATTAGATAAAAAGTTAAAGCTTTTTCTAGTCTTATTTACAAAGGTAGGGGTTATCTTAAATTAAGCGTAAAACATAAACAGATGATATTTTAATTCACATCCTTATACTGAATTTTTATCACAAGGCACAGGGCTACCCTAGCCTTTTAATTGGAGTGGGTGGAGTGTGCGGATCCTTTTTAATATAACTACAGTATTTTACTCCAGGACTTATTTTTATAAGGAAATTTTTTACACCTACGCCTACGCCTTCTTCCCCAAACTACAATTTTCAAGGCCGGAGACATAAAATGGATAAAAATACTTGAGGTATGTAGGCTCAATAAAAAAGTGGCGTACACCTTTATATCTTAAAGTTAATACTTTTACTAAAAAAGAAAATTTAATCCATATTTTATATGGGACATTACTTATAAACTAAGGGTTTTACATTTAAATAATCCTTAGAGTTGAGTTTGTTATTTTTTTCCCCCTAAAAGGTTTACGCTGCTATAAGGAGGCGGAGCACAAAACATTTTTATAAGTAAAAATAATAATAATATGTTTACTAATTTAAATTTAAACACACGCGGAGCGGTAAATTTTAAGCTCTTTAGTATTTTTCTTAAATAAATTTTAACCCTGGTTAGCCACTAAACAACTAGAGTAAATTTTCCATAATAAAAATTTTTTTAATAATATGTTTAGATCCTTTACCCCCCCTTTCAATACCATTTTTCTTTTTTGTTAAATACTCAGTAAACCGCTAAGCCACATATGGATAATAAAAGAAAAAAAAAAACTAAGTACTAGTACTACTACTACGTAGCCAAATTTTTCAGAATTATATATAAAAAGGCTGTATGTGCACCCCTGTCACCCTTGCTCACCAAAGGTGGGGTGGGTGCAAGCCGGGCAAGATAAAAAATTTAAACATGTAAACACTTTATTATTAAAGCGCGGTAACATGTCCCATTACAAAAATAATTAAAATTATGAAATAGCAAACACATTAAATTATTATAAAATATAAATTTATATAGTACAGGCTACCCTAGTAAAACAAAAAAATAAAAATTTTTTTAAAGGGCAAGGGCTCGAATGAAATGCAGCCGCTTTTTAATTAAAAATATTTTAATTTTAAAAAGGAGCAAAAAGGGCTAAAGGTAGGCGGAGCTCTTAATATTAAATTTTTTTAATCTAGCTGCATTGCGTTTGTATTAGCGCAGCAAAACTATTACAAGATATTACCTTAGCTTAACCCTTCTTGCTTTACTAAAACTAATAAATATACTAGCTCACGTTAGCACACCAAAGGTGACGCTGGCGTAGCCGGAAATTTACTAATACTAATACTAATATTAATATTAATACTAATACTAATACCAATACTAATTTTAATACGATACTAATATTAATCAATAATATTTTTGTAGTAAAGTATTAGAATAATGTGCACACAATCTGGGCTTTAAGTAAATGAGCTTTTAGGAAATATAAATTTAAATTTTAATAAAATAAATTGCTTAGACTTTCTTTTATATTATAATTAACATTACTATATTTTAGTTTATCTGCTTTTTTTTAAAGCGTTAAGGTTTTAAGTACTTTTATTTAGTGTAGAAACTGACTACTTAGTACTACATGCTAACCGATAACCGGCAGCATCCCCATGTTTGGCTTTTTAAAAAGGACAAAAGGTAAGCGGGAGGGTTTACCATTTAAATTTTTTAAATAAAAACACAAACACAAGTGTGTACCTTAAAAATAATGACTATTAACACACACAAGCAAAAGGCATTTACAAACACAAGCAGCCCAATATATAAAGTATAAAGTTATAATATAAAATCTAAAGAGTAAAGGATTCGAACCAATATAAAAGCTTTCCTATAAAGCTACTCTTTATCTAGCATACGCTGCATATGCAGCGTACTCAGCCTAATCAGCCTATTGATAAATTACAAAGTTTCGGTTTAAATTTTTAGATATGCACTCGCACTCGCACTCGCACTCGCACACGCACTCGCACTCGCACTCACACTCGCACTCTATATGTTTTTAGATGTAGTGTCTACTAATTTAAAAAAATTACGGCAATAAATTAATAGTAAAATTAAAAGTACTTAGCTCCTTTAAGGAGCTACTGCACTACTGTTAAAAACTTTTTTATATTTAATCTTATTCACACCCCACTTGGCCCGCACCTGACCGGGTCCGGGCAGGGGCAAGGGCTAAAAATAGAGTAAAAAAATTTAAGTCAGTAGTAGGTACATTTAATTAATACTCTAAATTATCTTAAAAGAATTAAAAGCAGAGTTGAGTATAAATAAAAAAATTTTTGTGCATACGCCGAACTTTGATTCTGTTAAGGAAAAACATGCTTAATTATACAAAGATTTAAAGATATTTTAAGCATAGTTAGGTGTCCTTAATACTTTTTTAGTGATTACTGATTTAATGTTAAACTTTTTTAAATCTTTAGATTGTTACTTAATACACTATAGATTTTCCTAGTTTTGTGCATACGCCGAAACCAACTATTAAAAAAAAAAAAATAAACAAATTTTTGTGCGTAGCGTATACATTTTTTAGCTCCGCGCTTGGATTATTAAAAAGATCTTTTTAAGTTTTTTTGTGTACAGTGTTAGCTTAGCCTTGTTAATTTTTTAGTAATATAAAATAAGAACTAAACCTATAATCTAGGGTATAAGTAATAAAACTTTTAAGCTAGGAGTTAAAAGCTGGAACATCTAAGTTAGGTAATCTGAACTAGGAAAGGTGTTTATTGCTTTTATTTTAATTAAATATAAAATTTTTTGCTCAGCGCTCTACAGACTCTGCAGCATTTGTAGCCCTTACCTAAGGTATTAGGCGCTTTAAGTTAAAAATATGGAAAGATAATGGGTTAAATTAGTTTACAAAGAGAAGTAGGCAGAGAGGTATACTGTTTTTTAGGCCAGATTGTCTTATTTTTTTTTTAGGCATAGCGAGGTAGCATCTTCAGTTTAGGGTCAGGTCTATTATTAGCGGTTTAGTATACAATGTACACAAAAATTTTTTAACTTAAGAATAATTTAATAAAGGCGTCTGCAGCGTACGCAGCGTCCGCTAAAATTAAAGCCTAGGACACAATATAATGATTATAGCGCACCGAATCAAAGAAATGCATATGCTATATAACTGCGCAACAAAGCGTAATGAAAATTTACAGCCCTGCTGTCATACCAAAAAAATGCATTTTTTGTCATCAGGGTTGCTAAACAAAAAAAAAATAAGGCGGGATATTTCAAAAAATAAATTAGAGTGGCTACGCCCTTAGATAACACAGATAGCACAGCATAAATACGGTGGGGTTAAAAAAGAAAAAGATGCCTTAATTTAAAAGGCGGGCAATGCTAGCGTTATGAAGCGCACGCAGCAAAGGCCCCCCCTTAAATTTGCAGGCAGAATAAGCATCATTTATTTTAAATAAAACTTTTTAATTTTATCGCTCTGCGCGCCCTTACTTAGGTAGATATAAAGGTAAAATATAAATATATTCCCTTTTGGAGTCGAACCAAAATTATCAATTTAGAAAATTGTCGTTCTGCCTTTAAACTAAGAGAATTTAAAAAAAAGCGAAGGTTAAACAGAACAGCAGTAAAACCTTAGATTATATCTTTGAGTGCGGACGTTATGGACGCAGTAAAGATATTCCCTTTTGGAATTGAACCAAAATCGCCACTTTAGGAAAGAGGAGTTCTCCCCGTTGAACTAAGAGAAATTGGTAATTAATCCTAGCGCGGAGCGAGAAAAATTAGAAATTAATCTTAAACAAAGAGAAAAGATAAAAAATATAAATATAATATAAATAAAAATATAAATATAAATATTTTTTGATTTGTACGTACGCTTGAAAAAAAAAAAAATTTTTTTGTGGATCAGTCTGTTTAATACGCCTGCTTTTTTAGGCAGATAGCTTAAGAAAAAAAAAACGGTTATAGATTAACCAGGTCGAAGCCTGGCTTGGGTTAGCACATACAGCCAGATACTTTTTTTATATGTTAAGCTAATACTACTACTACTGCTTAGAGAAAGGCGATAGATTGCAAAAAGGTTTAAAATTTAAATATAAACCGCCTGAATAAATCTATAGAGTTAAGAAGGAATTGAACCTTAAAATTCAAATTTGCAGTTTGACTACAGTACCGTCTGTAAACTTAACTCATATTTTTCCTAAATAGGAAGTTAAAACCCATTTTTTTTTAAATAATAAATCAAGATTACTATTTCGCATTTTATTCTCATTTAGGTATTTTTAGTGCTATTAAAAAAAAAAAAAGTGTACTTCACTATCTATTTATTAATATTATCGCTCCGCGCGCCAAGTTTAAGAGTTCAAGCATTTAAAGGCATCAGATAGTTACGATACAACCTGCAGTGCGTACGCACACAAGTACTAGTAAAATATATTTTTATTTATAACAGCTTTTCAGCAGTGAAGTGAGTATAATTTAATTACTCTTCCCTGGCTTGCTGCCCGGAGGGGTGCACATACAAGGATACCCGGTACGTGCTTATATTAAGGTTATTAAACAACCAGCGATCCATAACCAAAGGCTTCAGTATTTACCGCTCACGCCCCATAGTGGAGTACGGAGCGCGATAATTAAAAAAACGCTAACGCTAAAGGGTCTAGCCATACTTTTTACGCTTAAAAAGAGAAGAGAACTTTGCATATTATTTTAACTGCTTAGGCAGAAGGCGGAGCCATAAATAGCACCGCTTTTTTATTATGGAAAAAAAAAAACAATTAATTATTAAAGTAAAAGGCTGCATGTGCATCCCTACCACTCGCCTTTTGGAGCTTGGTGAGGGCAGCAAGCCAGGCTGGTATTTTTTGTGCGTACGCCGAAATTTGCTGGCGGAGAGGAGAATATAAACCGGCTTATTTAGGGTTTTTAGAAAGACCAGACAAAACACTGATCTACTAATAGTAGGCGGAGTCTTATTAAAAATAATTAAGCCCCGTTAATAAAAAGTAATATAAAACATATAATTTTTCTGCAATAAACATTTTTAATAATAATTGATAAATAATTAAACCTTAGTAACACTAAAGCTCTAGTTTATTCTCTTTTAAAAATAACAGAAATTATTTAAAATGACATAAAGCAATAAAAGCATGTAAGTAAAAAATTTTTAATTTTAGACTTATCTGCCAGGCTGCAGCACTTGCAGCCCATTGGGTCGCTCCGCTTCGCAGAGTCGCCTTTGGGCTGGAGTAATATAATTAAAATAGGTTTAATGCCTTTAAAAAATTAAGCCTAGAGGCAGGCCAAGAGAGTCAATATCGTTTTAATTAAAGTTCTTTATTATTTTATTGTAAGCAAAGCTAAAAACATAAAAGAAGAAAATATAACAATAAATGGAAAGCAGGGTATAGATTATTTAAATTTTTATTTTTTCTGCGAGTAGCCGTGGGCGCTGAGGGCGCCTACTAATTTGTATCTAAACTTTATTAATAAACCAGTTTAAACACCTGCAATATTAATATTTTTATTAGATCAATCTTTGAAATTGTTAACGCAAGGCAGTCGCCTAGCATATAATTTAAAGTAAAAGTAAAAAAATTTTTTATAAGAAGGCTCCTTGCTTTAAAATTAAAAAAATTTTATACCTTCCACCTACAAAAAAACCAGCCTTTCGACCTTTAAAGTAACATCAAATTTTTAATTTAGTTAGGGCTCACACGGGGGAGGCTCAGTTCGCAGCACGTTTGCACTAGAATTTAAAAATTTTAAATTATGTAGCTCATGCGGTTAACAATAATCCTAAGGGTTTTGCAAATTTTAAGATTTTACTAATAAAAAAGAAAGATTACAGATAGACCCTTAATAATAAATTTAGGTAGATAATAGAGTTAAATTTTTAATAAAATTTCGTCTCCGCCATCGTAGCGGTAAAATTAAAAAAAGGGGTTATATATATATTCTTGTATCACTTTTAGCTACACAGTTGCAGTAGCAAAAGCAGTTACATTAGCTGGATTAGTAGTAGTTAAAATACTCAGTTACAATTACAATTTTAGCCTTTGCCTCTGCCCGGTTACGGTCCGGTGTAGGCCAAGGGGTGGACGTAAAAAAGTAATTAACCTTGGGTATGTTAGATGTCTATATGCATAGCTCGACAAACTAAAGCAAATAATGGGTATGAAAAATAAGTTTACATATTTTTCATGGTGTAAAAAGTTGTTTCAATGTAAGTCAGGCAACAGGTGTGCTACAGGTATTCAAAAAGCCAGCAAGCGCGGAGCGATGGAGTGATTGCTAAAAGGCAGGTAACAGGCAAGCCCAAGGCGTTATAATGTTAAAATGAAAAATATAAAAAATATAAGAAGTTTAAAGTTTTGGCTCCGCTCTTAAATTACTTCAAATTATATTACAAGTTTATTACAAGTTTATTATAAATTTAACGCCCTTGGATTATTAAGAATGCTTTTAGCTTACGAAGTAGGCAGAGTCGTCGGCATTTTGTCCGCAACAGTCGGTTTCTTTACTGAACAAAAAGTTTAACCCTTTAAGCTAGGAGCGAAGGTTGGACAAATAAAGTGTTTAAATTCTTAAATAAAAATTAAAATATGTTAATTTAATTAATTGAGTACGCTGGTTGTACAGTGTGCTTAAAAAAATATTTATAAAATTTTTACTAGTAGCTTTTACCTTAGATCTTAAAATTTAAGCTTGCTTTTATAAAAACCTTGGCTTTAAAACTTTAAACCTTAAATATTACATTTAAGGCGTACGCACTCAAAATTTTTCCAGTTATTAAATTATAAGTTAGCTAGTAAAAGCAAAGGGTTAGTCGAGTAAATATTTACTAAAAATTTACTATAAAATTATTAGGTATAATGGCTTATCAAACCTAAGCGTATTTATCATCTTTTGCATTAAACTCCTTCAAGGCGTTCGCGCGTATGCAGTAGTGGTAAATATCTCGCGTATTATCAACTTCCTAGCGCGGAGCGAGAAAAATATGTGTACGTAAATTTTAAATAATTTAGTTTAATTTAACACGCTAGATGAAGGGGTGTAAAAAAAAAATTTTTTTTATTTTTTTATTTTTTTATTTTTTTATTTTTTTATTTTTTTATTTTTTTATTTTTTTATTTTTTTATTTTTTTATTTTTTTATTTTATTTTTTGTGCATAAGCCGAAAATAATAAAGATGTAGGTTTGTAGTAGCGCAGCAAATTAATAAGTATGACTAATTCAAACAGTTACACTGAAAGAACCTCTTTTACTTTTATTAGTATACCTAGATTTATCAACTAAATTAATAACACCTCTAGCCATACTTCCTAATTGGATAGTAGAAACTGTTTTTTTAGGTACAATTCTATGAAGGTAGAATCTACCTGCTACTCTTATTTTAATACCTGAACAAATAGAGAAAAATCGTGTATTAGTATAAGGTTCAAAATCAAAAGGCTTAATTAAAGTATTAGGATTTAAATAATAAAATTTAGGGAAAAATATATTTTTAATTTTTTCAAATGTATAATCTTTACCGTTAATACCAATAAGTTGAGCCATAATATTAGATTCAGAGTAAGGATCATCCAATCGATTTAACTCTAATTTAATAGAACAATTAAAGAAAGTTTCTAAAATATAAGTTAAAGAATTAAATTCACTATAAAAATTAGATAATGTATTTTTAATCGGTGTTCGAGAATAATAATTAAGATCTAAAGGTAAATTTAAAAACTTTTTTTTAGATAAATTATTAGAAATATCTAAGAAAGGAACCTTATCTGAATATAATGGATTAGTGAAATAAATAAATTCATTAAGTAAATTTTTTTTATTTTTATAGCGTGGTGTAACAGTCTGTGAATAATTTTCTCCTTTTTTATTATATATATCTCGTGACTGGTCAGATTTAGCAATATTGCTTCTTTCATAAATATATTTTCAATCATCATCCAGATATTTCCAATTTAATGCTTTAACATCAGTGTAAAAACTAGTAGAATAAGGTCTTCCTAACATACTGTTATAAATTTTATATAAATTATTAATTAAATGAGATCTCCCATTTCCAAACATAGCATTATTATTATAAATCATTAAATACAATAAGCTACTTTTAGCATTATTATTTAAGAAATATACTTTTTGATTAATATAGTAAGAAATTTGTATAGTTACTTTATTATGATTAAATATGAAGATAGGTTTGCTAATTAAAGCTAATCCCATTAATTTAAAGAAATATTTTAAGATCACTGAAATACTTAATTTTAATAATGAACCAGTATGATCAAAAGAATTTAAAGCATTAGTTCTACTTTCATTTTTTAAAAAATTATAAGAAATAATTTGTTTATAACCAGTATAGGCTCCAGAATATCTAAAATATCTAAAAAATTTAAATTTAGAAAAAATTTTTCTTAAACCTAACTTATTATATTTATTGATACCTTTATTATCTATTTCAAAATTAAATAAAGAATTTAAAGGATCAGAAATATGAGACAATCCTTCTAAGGGCTCCGCCACCCTATCCGACTCTGTAAAGCGAAGCGACTCAAAGGGCCGGGTAGAGATAAAGGCTCCGCCTTTAGAGTTAGAGTTTGAGTCATTGTTAGTGTAAGAGTTAAATTTAGATTTTAATGAAGAACTAACAGTTAAACCATCATTAATCTTAGAAGGTTGTAAATTAGTATCACAAATTTTTAAATTAGGGGACATAAAACTTCGTTCGCGGTATTCTTCTTGTTTTAATAATCATTTTTTAATAGTATCAATATGACCTCCTTTATCTTTATATCAGCACGTAGTATCTCCAAGAGTAGAAAAATTTTCTCTGACCGACGAAGTCACTGACGAAGTCGAGGAGCCGGTACGCGACATTAAGTTATTTAAATTTTTGCGTATGCCGTGTACATCTGTATCTAAATTTTTAACCGAAAATACTCGCTCTCCTTTATGTGTATTTGAGCCCTTAAGGTTAAAATTAGCAGTAATATTGGGAGAAGAAGTATAATTATAGTTTATAGTTTTAAATTTTTCACCAACCCCTTTGAGGTGGGCTCTTAAGCGCTGATCAACAACTTTATCTTTTATTAATTTAATATTAGTATTATTAACCGAAGAAATATTAAGCAACCTTCTTTGTATTATTTTTTTTTTTTCAAAAGCAGGCAAGTTATTAAAGTTTTTTTTTAATAACTCAATTTTTTTTTTTAACCTTGCATAACTAGTCCATATCTGCCCTTTATTTTTACTTTTTAATACTTTGAGTCTTTTGGCTTGTTGATAATGATACTGAGAATCTAAATCGAGTACTATTTTTTTAATATAATTCAGTTTTAATCTATTTGATTGTACACCTAATTTTTTAGAAGCCCTAGGAGACCGTGTAGGATAGAACAACTCAGGTAAATTCTTATAAGATTCAACTAAATTAATTGCTTTATTAGATTTAGTGGCTCCGTCTTTCGATTTAGACTTAGTGGCTCCGCCCTTAGATTTATATTTATATTTATATTTAGATTTATAATTAAATCTATTAATTAGAAGTTGCCACCTTTTGTATCTTTTGAGAGAAATATAATATTTAGAAAAAATTTTTTTTCCTCGCATAGTGGCTCCACCCGACCGAGGGGTTAAATTTAGTGCCCTTCTATGTATTAATTTTTTATATGATGGCGTACGTAACGCCTTCAATCCTTTGGGTGCCAATTTTATTACACGACTATGCCTGCCATTAGGGCTGCGAAGCGATTTATGTTTTAATCGTACAGCGACCTTTTTACTATAAAAATTAAATCGCCGATCACCGAGTAAAGACCAAAGGAAATGTAAATTAGAGTAAAAATTTAGGTTTCTTTTATCTACAACTTTATAAACATTATTTCTGGACTTTGAAGAAGGTAAATAAATGCTAGGAAATCTGTTAGATAAAGTAACAAAAGCTAATCTATTATTACCTTTAGATCGTAATATTCTTCTATCAAAAATATTATCAATAGGATCTAATAAATTATTAAAAATTTTAAAACTATTTCCTAGTCCTATTCTTTTTTCAACTAAATTTCGAAGATAGAGTTTTTTTAATATTAAATTATTGAAACTGCGACGGAATTTTAAATTAAAAATTCTTTTTTTTTTAATTACATCTTTAACCCTCAATTTAATATCAAATTTATCTTTATTATAAGAGTCTTTATGTATTCTTAACTTTAATAATAAAGGAATTAGTTTTCGAACTTTGACTCCATGGGGTTGCGGTGCAATAGATTTTTTCTGCCCGTGAGCACTAATTTTTTTTTTTTCCGTTAGTATTGAAGGAGTTGTAGCTCAATTAAATGGCGTATTAATTAAATTTTCCCGCTCCGCGCGACTATTTATAATATTAAGTAGTACGGCAGGGGTTAAAACCTTTGATTTGTGCGTACGCTGAACTTTATTAATAAATTTTAAATTATTTATCGCAGATTTTCGATCACCTTTTACACTTAGGTTTTTTATTGCTAAAGAGTTTGAGTTTGAGTTTGAGTTTTTTAATAAACGTGGAGCATTAACTCTATTAGCATCATTAGCAATATTAGTGGCGGAGCCCAAATTAGTAATATTAGCAAAATTTTCATTAAAGACATTAGTCGCGGAGCTTTTATCTAAAAAAGTAGAAACTGCTTCTGTATGTAAATTAATTATAGTTTTTCTTTTTAGATTACGGCCGTACGTCACTGAAATATCTTTTTTATTTAAATTATCTCCTTCTTTAATTTTAGTAAGGCTACCGTAAGCAGTAGAAACCGAATTATTATATTTAAATTTAGATAAAATTAATTTTTGTATTAATAAATTATTAACAATTACAGAATTAGTGTCAGAGTATATATCTAGCTCGTTAGCTTCTACGTTTGTGTGGCCCTGTTTTCCAAATGCTGTGGAGTTGCTTTTATTAGAAAAGGGGTTTAAACCATTAGAAGGAGCTATCGCCGCACCTACATATGCGCGAAGCTCTGTTTCTTTGGCGAGACCTAAGGTTAATTCTTCTATTTTTCCTAGGGTTCCAGATCCTGAGTCGAACACTTTTGAACTATTTATTTTTAAATTTTGTTTGTTTTTGTTTTCTTCCCTCGCAGCTGAACGGAACGTGAATCCCTTATTATCATCCAAGCTTTCAAATTTAGAAGGGCTGCGCCCTTGTAAATCATTTAAAGTAATAGAAAGAGGAAGCTTAAATATATTTTTATAAGAAAAATCAGAATCAAGTGCTTTATAGTCAGAAACTAAATCAGAATATAATTTATTATTTGTTAATTCTTTAAAATTTTCTTGGTTTGCTGCCGTACGGAGCGCAGTATAAGGCCAAGTACTTTCATAAATTTTTCATCTAGGTAAAGTACCTTTTAAAAAGGAATTAACCGCAAGGTTTAAATTTTTTTCAGTTTTTAGCAGATTTAAGAATATAGGATTTTTAACTGCTTTTTCTAAATTATTTAAAGCATTTACCCTTCCCCCTGATACTTTTAAGTGCACGGGTGCAGGCAAGTGTGAAGCGGATCCCTTTGTTTTTAAACTATAACTAACAAACTTTTCTCCTTCATCATCCGTCTTGCTTGGTGCAGTAATATCAGTTTCATTGTAAGGATAAATTAAATATAAATTATAAATATAAGGATTAGCAAAATATTGATTATATAGCTTAATTAAATTATTATGTATATTAATATCAAAATTTTTAATATTAGAAAAACTTTTAAAGTTATACTCAAGTTTTAAACTATTAATTTTATTCATGTATAACCTATGTAATTCTTTAGCCAAAGGCGAAAAAGCTTCTTTTAATTTAGAGTCTCCGTCCTCAAATACTAGAGGTATTTCTTCTTTTTTATTTTTTAAACTAGGACTTACCTTATAATCGCTATATTTACGACTCCGGGCTAATAATAAAATCTGAGCAGTATTTTCTAAATCAGAGCTAGAAGCCTTATGTACAAAAATAGAGGGAATTAAAGCATAGCTCTTAATTATTTCTCTTAAATCTTTTTTTATCTTGTAACTTAATAAAAATAAATTTTTTTTTAAAATAATTTCTTTTCATTCAGATTTACCATAAGCTTGATAGTTATCTATTTTTTTTAAAAAATTAATAGCATCTATATATAAATGTAGAGAATTATTATTATAATGTTCAAAAATAATATTATTTTGTATTTTACTAATGTTTAAAACATTATTTAATTTTTTGTCTTGCTGCCCTCCCACCTTTGGGGAGCAAAGGTGGTAGGAAGCAGCAACTAATTCTTCTTTGTAGCGCGAAGCGAGGCGCGAAGCGAGTGAATAGTTTACACCGTGCAGCGGATTAAAAGTAGAAAAATGTTTACTTGAACCAAGGCCGTAGGCAGATGAAATTTTATTAAGGGCGGAGCCACTTAAATTTGACCCTTTATTTAAGATAGCGCTGTGATATTTTAATCTTCATTTATTTAAAGAATTTGACAATTTTTCCCTATTAGGACTCGGACTGCCAAAAGAAGTGTACTCAGTTAAATTTTTGTGCGTACGCCGATCTTTGTGGTTTTCTTGTTTTTGTGTTAGCACATTTTTAGTGCGTACGCCGAAATTAATATTTAACTCTTTTAGGCCTAAAGAGAGGGCGGAGCCTGTTTTTAAACCACCAATGCCAAAAGAGCCGGCAGAATTGTAATTATTTGAAAGCACAGCCTTAACATTTATATTAGAGTTAGGCGCAGCGTTAGAATTATAGTTAGTGTTATTTTCAGCACTGCGGCTCGAAGCGGTATTAATATTATAACTATTAATAGCAGAGCAACTATTTTGAAACTTAGATAACGTAGCTGCTAAATTATATTTTTGATTATTTTTAAAAGGAATATTATTATATTTAAACGCTTCGTAAGCCACCTCTCTTTGACCTTTTACCTTATATACCTCCCCTGCCTTTTGGGCCTTGGGGCTTGAATCGCGTACACCAACAAATGATTTATTGTAATTGTAGGGGGCCTGATGTATTGCTCGAGGATTAGCCAAAGGATCAAAAAAATCATTAACAAAGTAAGAAGTATGATAGTAAGATGAATTATCTTTAAAACTTAAGTTTTTAAAAAATAAATAATTATTAAGGTTAGAATCTTGATATAATTTATTAATTTGTATAAATCGCTTATTTCCTAATTTAATGTAAGGATTTTTAAGACAAGTTCTTATAAAATTATTAATACCTCTTTTTCTATTAATTTTTTTTTTTACAAATATTAAATTTTTTACATTTTTAAATATTACTTTATTTATAAGTCCAAGAGATTCCCCGTATTTAAATTCATCATATAAGTCATAAACAATATTATCTACTAATTTACTATATTCTTCTTCTAATTTTAATTCAGTAGAACCATCTTCTTTTACTGATGATCTTACAAGGCGAAACGGTAAATTAGAGTTACCTTTTGCGGTCATTTCTTTATTTTCTTCAGCAAAGACTTTAGCAAAGGCTTCAGCGTATCCTTTTTCTGCGTAGCCGTCTTCTAGATTTAAAGGCGGACCCATTAAGTCTAGCGGATTGCCCTCGCCTTTAGATATTAATAAGGCTTGCTGATCCGCCCTTGTAAATTGTGAACCAAAGGCGATAGAAGCATTAGCCCCATCTTCTACGTAGTGTTTTGAGAAAATAACTTCACGCTTAATTTTATTTTCAATTTTTTCAGCTCGTTGCATTAGATTTTGTAGAGCTTTAATATTTTGAATAGTTTTAACATAACTGCGTGTATCTTCTTCAATTAAACCTTTAAATTTATTAAAAATATTTAAAAAATAAGGTTCTTGATTAATTATGGCATCACTTATAGCTTTAGTTGTGGATGTAAGGCTATTTTTGTAGTCGAAACTGTTAAAATTTATTGGTAAATCCAGTGAAGAAGAGTCCGAAGTCTCTAATTGTTGAAGATCCAGATTCAGATCCAGATCCTTGCTTAAATTATCTTGAGGTATTTCAGCTAAATTGATTAAAATATGATTAATTAAATATACAAAAAATAAATAATTATTAATTTGTTCTTTAATATTTTGAACATTAAATACATCAAAAAACTCGGTTAAAGTAGTAGGAAGTAAATTTAAATTTAAATGGAAGTTTTTTTCAAAAAATTTAAATTCTTTAAAATTTTGAATAAAGATTAAATTTAAAATAAAATTATCTCTTAAATATGATTTAATTTGTAAATTTTTATAAGGGTCTTTTAATAAATTTAATTTATGATAAAAATCATGTTTTTGAAAAAAATCTACAAAATTAGCGGTTAATTTTTTTATTAATAATTTATTAAATTCAAGTTCTTCTTTTTTTAAACCTGCTCTTTTTTTTTTTGAAGTAGGTATTTCGACAGTTTCTATGCCTGAGGCGCCGCTAGATAATTTACCTGGTTTTTCAATACTGCCATTTGGGTCGCTTCGCGTGCCTTGCAAGACTTGATTTAAATTTTTAGACTCTTTAAAAGTCTTAGGATAACCAGATAAGTATATATCGCTCATTTCTTTAACTCCACTTTTGGATTTGGTATCTGTGTTAGCCAAAGATGAAAATTGCGAAGTAGTAAAAGGATTAGGTAAAGAAAATATGGGATGAAAATTTTTATTTTCTTCAACTTGACCTATATGGGAAAATTGATTAACTATATTAAATACTTGTTTAGGAAACCTATTATATTGTGAAAAATTATATCCAGTTAAAAAATTAGGTTTTGTTATTAAATGAAATACTGGTTTTCTTTCATCGCTCCGCGATTCCCTGGCCATTCCCAAATTATTAAACCCCTCTAGTTTACCTTTTAAAGGTAAATTATCACCTATAGGGGAAGTGAAAGAAGTAAGATAAGAAATATGTGTTTTAAAAAAAATAGAATTATTTTTAAAATTAATTAAATTTAAATTTTTTGTGTTGAAACAGGAGCGTACGCCTTCATTATTATTATTATTATCTTTATTGCGCTGCGTTCGCCTATTTATTTTTAGACTTGAAGCAACTATACCAGATAACCCTGAGGCCCGGATTAAATTAAATTGTAAATTAGCCTTTAAATTATAATTATATATTGGCTTATTATTTTTAAATTCAGTAAAAAATAATTCTCTCGCTGCCCCTGCAGATCCGTTGATAAAGGCGTAGCCAGCGAGCGATTTTATACTATCAGTTATTTTTTTATTTTTGTCTTCTGGCTCCGTCGCTCAACTTTTGAGGGTGTAGCATAACTGAGACATATCCGTATTAGAAGAAGTTGCAGGTATATAAGTCGGCGCAGCATTTTTTAATTTTACTGAATTGTTTGAATTATTTAAAGAGAAATGCGAAGATTTATTAAGAACAGTTGTGCTACCAGCGGAGTAATTCATTTGGGATTGAAAAAAAACATTATTTTTTAAATTATTCAAATATATGCCTTTAGCCGGGTCATTATTAGATAAACATTTGCTATTAAAAAATGGAAGGTTTGAGGCGTGAAACGATAAAAACTTTTGATTTATAAGCATAATTCGTATGTAAATGTTCTATTACTAATATACTATACTATATATACAGTGTTACATAATTATTTTAGTAACCAGGACCTTTGTTTCATTTAATTTTATTAAAAAGGCTAAAGGCATCCAAGAAGGGTAATGCGAAGCGTTAAAATTAAATCTTTTTAAGTACAAGCTGCTAAGCTAAATCACGGAGCAACACTAATAAAACAAAAAAATATAAAAAAATATTTTTGCTAGTGCTTTATTCAACTGCCCAAGGCGACTCTGCGAAGCGACCCCAAAGGTTGGCAGCAATACGAAAATATAAGCTGAATATAGTTTTGTATATTGAATAGTATTTTATATGTTAGTGTCTTTAATTTATATTTATAATTAATTTTCGGGGCCGGAAGGTGTTATGTTAAAAATTTTACCCTAAAATTTTTTTGGAATCCGTAGAACGAGGAGGTCTTTATTAAGTTATATTTTTAAAAGGCAAAGCTTCTAGGTTTTTTTTTTTCATATGAACTCAACTACTTTAAGAATACCTATGCTAGTTTTATTAATTAATTATATACTCGCGACCCAAAAGGCACAAAGGCGCGAAAAAAAAAAAATAAACACTTATTAAAAAAAGATAGTTACAGAGTGTAAATGTTTGAATTTTATCTGGTAATTAAAAATAAATAAAAAAATTAAACTTAAAATTTTACCTCTACAACCTCACAGAAGAGTACTAATTCAATCTAAAAGTTATAAATACTAATTATTTTTTTTTTCTTTGCTTAGGTTGAAACATACAAAACCAAAGTTGTTAAAAATTTTTTAGTTTAAATTTAATGCCGAGGCAAAATGAGAGTCATGATAACTATTTTATTTGTTTAAGTTGAGCAGCGCAATGCAGTTTTACTAATAATTGAGATTAGTGAATTAAAAAGCCTAAGGCTAAAAGGCAGAGCAGTTTTATTTTTTCCTACCCTCACCAAAAGCGGGAGGCCCGTACGCCTTACTTTTTATTTAAAAATTTTTCCGTAAAATTAAACTAAACCTAGTAAGTAATATTCTATCACACTACCTAGGCAATTATAGAGCTAAAAGAAAAATTGGATAGGTAAATGTAATGGTTACCTTACATGAATATTATATATTAGGCAGGCAGTCTTGACTGCATTTTTAAAAATTAAAAGGGTATAAGTTATAGTTAAAATAAATATACTTGGTTTATTTTTATTAAACGAAGAGCCTTAAAGGGCTTACAATATAAAAAATCTTATTTAGATAAAAGGTAACCTTTAAAGTTGTATATACTCTTCCACCTATGCACCCTTTAAGCACTAAGCAGACGTGAAGAAACAAAAACACAAAAACACTACAAATTTATGCAGCCTTACAGTAAAACAGCCTGCTAATGTTTCAACACAAACCTGTAAGAGCTAAAAGATAAATATATAAACTAAACTATTTAGTGAAATACTAGCTGATTTATTATCAACTAATTGTAATATTTTTTGTATTTATATAATTTAATTACTTTAAGAAACTATTATTACTGAACGCTTAGGCTAGGGTTCATTTTTTTACTTTATAAGTTAAGTCTAACCAAGACATAAGAGCATAGGGTGTTAAAGGTAAGGCCTTAATGTGTAAGCCTTCCTCCTTATATGCATATGTAAGGTGAAAATTGAGACTTAACTAGACAAAAAAGGCATATCTTAATAAATATGACCTAGGGCGGCCTAGTTCTAATACTAAAAAGTAAAACTTTTATAAATTACAAAACATATTAAGGGCGGAGCCTTTTAAGTTAAGATGTATTTTATTAATTTACCGCTAAAGTTTTACACAGTATATATTTTTTTTTTAATAGCGATATGCATACTTATAGCAGTGTAAACCTAAAGCGAAAAATTTTTAAACTTAATTAAAATTATGGCTGCATGTGATAATACAAGCCAGGCTATTAGCTAAGATTTAAGGAAAAAAAAAAAGAAAATAGGATTAAAATTTTTGTAGCCCTATGCGTCTTAGCATAAAGTAAAAAAGTTTTTTATAATTTACTGGAGGTAAACAGGCTGCTGGTTTATCTATCAACCTATTTTGAGCAAAACTATAAATAGCACAAAGTAAAAAGTGATAAAAGAAGAAAGGGGCTCAGCTTACACTCTCGTACTACATAAAATTTATACAAAGGGGTACTATTTAAAATACAAATTAATAAAAAAAAAAAATAACCCTTATTAAAGAGGAAATAATATCAAGGCCCTTGAAAAAAAATATATATATTTTATAGCATTCGCCTGGCGGCATCTCCTGCTTAAAAAAAATAAGCCTAATGTTAAGCACTAAAAAAATGCATTTTTTTTTTGAGGGGAGGGGGGTGTGGAGGAGCGAGGCAGGAATATAAATAAGAAAGGATTAGATTTATTTAGTTATTTAATTTCTAAGTCCCCACTTTTTAAGCCATTTAGGCCTTGTCTTAGGATCTTTTATTGTAGTGTAAGTACTACGTCTCTATACAGGACATAAACTAATTAACACACAGTAGATGTCCCATCTCATTAATTAAAAAATAGTTTCAGAGTTAAGGGACCCGCCCTTAATAGTTATTGTATAGTTAATGTAAGAGTAAGATTTAGAGGAGTAATATTTAGATATAAAAATAAGACTAACACTCCAACTACCTAATTGGGCCTACTTTTGGCTACACAGTCCTATTATTAAAAGTAGTAGTAATATCCAATACTCAGTAGGCAGAGTGACTGACCTTTAATAAACTTAAATTTAACTTATTAATTGAGAATGTTTTATTTTGCCGCCACAGGCGATAAAAGGATTAAATTTAATTGTAAAAAAATTTTTTTTTGTCTGTAAGGCTTAAAATGGTTTAGCCTAGATTAAGGCTAAGAAAATTTTTTTATTAATTAGCAGCGTAAGCTACACTTAATCATTAAATTTTATAACACTTTAGCTTAAAATTTAGAAAATACACTTACACTTTATTTGGCTTACGAGGATTGCAGTTGGTGTATCACAAGATGTTTTTATTAATATCACGGAGTTTAGACTGCATTGGATTTAAAAGTTTGATTTTTACTTTTAGCGCCTTTGTGCCCTTTTGGATTAGAAAATTACAAATACAGAGGCCACGTTTAAAACCTATGTAGCCTAAAGCTGAATCAAGGGTAAAATTTTGACGTCTTTGGTTTAGTAATTAAAGGATAGCAAAAGTCACCGTCTTAACTATATTTAATTAAAAAAAGGCTCCGACATAAAAGAAAGGTAGCCTGATAAAAGGAATAGCCTCGTTATTTTTTTTTCGCAATCCCTACGCCTTTTTTTTACTATTTTTTTAAGCTCAATCAGCCCTTTGATGGGGTGAATGCGTACGTAGAAAATTAATTACGTAGCAGCAAGGTACACAGTTTATATAAGTTGATAAAATGTGTAATAGTAGCATTTAATTGAGTATGGCGTATGTTAAAACCAACTAGAGGCTCTGCAAGCAAACGATAAAAACAAAATGGAAATGGCAACCTCCACCACAAAATAATTATATTATTAAATATAAAATAAATGAGGCTACATAAATAATAAATAATCTTAATTCTAATAATAATAAAGGATAATTACTAATATCTATAATAACAGGGAAAAATACTAAAAAAATTAAACTAATTAAACCTAATACAATATATAAAGCATAACTAGTTACTATACCAGTATCTAGTTTACTGATATTTTTTCCAGTATTAAATAAAACATTAGATAAACCATAAGGTCCCATAATTTCAATTACCCCTCTTTCTAATACATTAGTAATATAATATCCATATTTAAGACTTTTTCTAATAATGTAAAAATTGTAAATTATATCAAAGAAATATTTACCATTAAAAAATGTATATATATTTTTACCTATAAAATTATCTGTTATATCTACAAAGAATTCAGGTTTTTGTTGATATGTAAAGATAGCAAAAAATGCCCCTAACGCAGTTAGTAAGGCAGGTAATAACTTAACAATCAAAGGTAAACTAAATTCTGCTTCAACCAAATTAATATTAGTAGGATGTATAAAAATAGAAGAACTAAAAGTATTATTACCTATACCAATAAATAAATCAGAAAATAAATAACCAAAAAATATACTAAATATAGATAATGTTAATAAAGAAATTATTACAATTAAACTAGACTCGTGTACATTTAAATATTTAATTTTAGAACCATTAGGTGTAGTTAAGAAAGTAAGCATGATTAATCTAAAAGAATAAAAGGCAGTTAATCCTGCTGTTATAGATAATAAATAATATGAAAATGTACCAGATAGTGAATATTTAGCGTAAGCCAATTCAATAATTAAATCTTTACTGTAGAAACCTGTTAAAAAAGGTGTAGCTAATAAAGATAATGAACCTATTACCATAATTGAATAAGTTAAAGGTAAAAAGTTTATTAATCCACCTAATTTTCGAACGTCTTGCAGTTAAAGCAAATATATAAATAAAATTTATTGAATTTATTATAACTTATTGCTTATATATCTTAGTTTCCCGCTCAATCTGGACTAAATAAACACACTCTAGCGCTCCGCATCCTAAGATGCAGGTGCCAGCTCTAGACTAATAAAAAGATAGCAGGGGCCAGGGTACAAATAATTAAAAATAAGTAAGGCGTACGCAAACCAGATCTTTTTTTACTAATTTTTTTTTTAATTACTGCCTGGACTCCCCGGACTACCGTGACTTCCTGTACAGCACAAAACCTGGAAAGATAGGGCAGCCTGATTATTAAATTTGAGTTAAATTTTATACTGTCCCTGTTCTATCTTGATTTTTTTGCTACGCACCGATATAAATTTAATGCTAATTTTTCGGCACAAAGGGCACACTAATCCCATTTATTTAAATTTGAAAGTAATTCCTGTATTTTTTGTGAACCTTTAGGAGTTAGATGTGTCTTATCCTTTATAATAAAAACAATCTCTTTCCAAATCTGATAATTATGTAATTTAAACCCCAGCCTTTGCCCCTGCCGTGGCACGCGGCCAAGGGGTAAGGGGTAATTTTCAAAATGAGTAATAGTATTTAATATTTGTTCTAATTTATAAACTTTCCAGGTGACAATAGATTCTTTTCTTTCGATATAAACGGAACCCGCTCCTGAAAAAAACTGTTTAATCTTTTCAATTAACAATTTGTCTGGCTCCGCCCACCTAATAAGTAATGAGATAGATAATTGAGGAGTAAATAACAAATTATTTTTATTGTTTTTTTTAGTAGCTACAAAAAAGGAACCGTCTCCACAAATAAAACCATTAACCCAATAAGGATTTAAAGGTTTATCTTCAGGTAAATAAACTGGTTTTTCAATGCCAAAAAACACTCCTAATTTATTAATATAGTTAATATCAGATAGACTTTCGCGAACTTCAAAATCAGTATTAATTTGAGTATTATCTCCGCAACCCTTGACTACCCCTAACTGCAGAGTTTGGCTAAAGGGGGAAAAAACAGACTTTAATTCTTCAGATAATCCTTTATTTAAGAGAGATTTTATATAAACTATTTTTAGAAATCCCTCTTTAGTCAAATGTTGCTTATCAACCATGATATTAACACAATTTACCCAAAGATCATAATCCAGTTTTTTTATACTCTGCAGCGGGTAATTATAAAAATGAGGGAGAACTTGATTTTTAATATCATTAAGGCCCACTACAGACCAACGAACAATTAAACCTCTATTTTCCCTAGTTTTAAACGTAATAGACCCTATATCTTTAAGATAAGACCTAAATGTTTTCAATAAAACTTGGTCTTTAGCATTTAATTCTATTATAAACCTAGCTTGAACCCTCCATCCTTTTCCCGACGGTGTTTTAGCAACTAATATATTAAAGTTAGCCTCTGCATCACAAAATCCAGAAAAAAACCAGGGCAGTTCAACTAATTTTTTTTCAACTACAGGGGCTGTAAAATTATTACTAATAAAAGGTAAAGTCGATTTTTTACTGGAAAAAAATCTTTTATTTAAAAAATTTGTAGTGCCGGAAGCCTTAAGCAAACGCACGCATTTTAATCGTGTACAGGAACTATTAGGAAAGTTAGTTAAATAAAAATTAAGGGTATCAATATAACAGAAATAAGCATTAACTAGATATATATATAATTTAATAATATAATTAAAACAATTACGCTGGCTACGCCAGATACGCAAAAAAATTTTATATAAATATATTTGCCTTTATCCCACAGCTTGATATAATCTTACCGTATTAAATTTAAAATTTAATCGAGCTTTCGCAAGGGGCTTGACTCTATCTTAGCCCTACACTTATAAGAAATTTACTTAATGAATATAAGGGTCGTTAATCCTATGTAGACACTACTGCTGTATAGTCGATGCGCTTTTATCCTTAAAAAAATTAGGCTAAGCACCTGCTTTAGATTTTTCCTAATAATTATGATTAAGGAACTTAGTTCCGTGAAGATCCATTTTTCTTAAAATTTTTATACTTTAACATAGGCGCCAGGGGGGGGGGGGGCCATGGCGCGAACTATGGTAATAAAAGTAGGTTTACACCCACTGGGTACAAGTTTACAAGTAACACTGCCCAGTAAATAAAAATTTAAATTTATCTTAAGACTCGTTACATCAGGTGGTTTAACCTATAGATAATGAATTAATTTATCGTACTTTCAAAAGTTACCCTTTTACTCGCTGTATCTTAAGCTTTAGGAGTTACCCAGAGTTAGGCAGTATTAGAGCAATTAAACTCATCCATCATTGAATGAATAATTTGACCTGCAGATAAAAACAGTAATGCTTTGTTTGAATAGGTAGACTATTACTAGTTTTCCCCTCATTAGAACCGTACGTGCGACTTCCACCGCATACGGCTCAATCCTTATAAATAAAAAAAATTGATAATTTAATTTTATCGCTTCGCCTTCGCGGAAGAGTCAAATACAGATTTTAAATAATATAAATCCTTATATAAAAGAGTATTATCTAAATATTTTTTTAATTTTATATGTCCTATTTTTAATTCTTTCATGCGCCTTTGGCGAGGCAGAAGTAGTATTTTTAAAAGTTTTTATAATATTAGAATCTTTATCTACCATAATTATACCTTTAGAAAAATTTAAAGATAATTTTAATTTGGCTTCTTCTGTCATAGGTTTCATTAAAGAGGGGTGATTTTTTAAGGATAAGGATATTTTTAATTTTGTTTCAAGGCCTCCGGCAGAACGATTTTTACCAAAATAATGATGTTTATCTCCTGTTTTTCCTAAACTAATATTTTTAATATGCTCCCGCTCCGCGCAAGAAAGAATCATTCCTTTTCTCTTTTTACTTATTAAAATTTTAGATTCTTCTTTGTGTTTATGACCGAGCCAACTATTAGCATATTTTAAAATATTTAATGTATTTTTAGCATAAATTTCTGAATTAAATATTTTACTTAATCATAATTGTTCAAGCTCTAATAATGTAGTGCCAGATGCCTTATCATGAAAATTAACAATTTGAAATCCAAAGTTAGCCCAACCATGTTTTTTTACAGAAGCATAAAATTTGGGGTGTTTATCCTTAATCCCTGCTGGCGTACGCAGCGAAGAGATTCCTTAAAATGTACTTTAAACCTTCTTTTAAGATCTAATGCTGCGGTAGATTTAGATTATAAATATAATAAGATTGATATATTATATAAAATTTAATTAGATATAAATCTTATATAAAAACTCTTAGCTATTCCAAATTTTTATAGGAGGGCTAAGCCACTAAATTAAGCAAATGTTCAAGGAACCTTGGAGGGTTATGATAATTATATTTTTTATTTTTGAAATAGTCTGAGACTTTATAGCTTTCACAGGCCTATTTTTTAGCAATAATCTAGATAAATATCTACCCTTGGGGCGCATGGCGCACCCGGTGGTGATCAATTGATCTACCCAAGGGGACAGGCTTTTACTTTTACTTTTAATTTTTTTTTATAAGAACTATAGCTAATTCAGCATTCTCACGAATTGGTTAAATATAACCTATGATTACGATTAAGTAACCCTTTAGCTTGGTAGCAATCCTGCACCCGGACTGTATAGTTTACATAACTATCCTCTAATGTACAGAGGTAAAAACAATAAAAATTAAAGATAATAAATATAAATATTTAACTAAAAAGGCTGATTCAAAAAAAGCACTATCCTGTATAAGGAATCTCAGACATTTCTTTTTCTAAATTGCCAAAAATTTAGGTAAATTAGATTATTAAAAATTATAGTTAAAAATTGTTTAAAACAGTAGCGTATAATTATTATGTTTTATTATTATTAATTTTTAATAAGGGCGCCTTCGTACGGAGCGCAGATAATTTAAAATAATATAGATCTTTATATAATAATTCATTTTTAATGTATTTTTTCAAAGTATTCTTTGATATTTTTATCTCTTTAATGACTTCTGATATACTTGAATATTCTTTTATGAAATTTTTGTTTTTATCATATAAATTTATAGATTTAGATAATTTATTTGGTAAAGAATCTTGAAATATGTTATTGTTCTCATCTTTATATTTAAAATAATATTGATCTTTATATAAAGTGTTATTCTTAATATGCTTTCTTATTAATTGTCTATTTATATTCCACTCTTTTAATATTTCAGATATACTTGAAAATTCTTTAAAAATTTTTTTATCTTTATTATAAACTAATATAGATTTAGAGGATTTTTTTAATATTATTCTAGGAAGAAATATATTATTATTATTATCTTTATATTTAAAATAATATTGATCTTTATATAAAGTATTATTATCGATATATAATTTTAAAGTATTATTATTGGGGATATTATACTTTTTTAAAGTATTTATAAACCCTGAAATTTCTTCTAAAAGATTTTGATCTTTGTCATATATCAGAATAACTTTAATTTTTTTTAATTTAGTGTTGTTAGATATTTTATCTATAGTTTCAGAAGACATAAATGTAGCAGATTTTGAAATATTAAAAATATTATTTTTATAAATATCTGAATTAAAAATTAAATCTAACCAATATTGTTCTCTTTCAATTATAGAGTTTCTATCTACTATTTCTAATACACTATATCCAAATTCAGACCAACCATATTTTTTAACACTATTTATTAGTCTTATATTAGTATACTTTGAATTTAATTTATAATGTGTCATAAATCTTCTTTTTAGATCCACAGAAGATCCAATGTAAGATTTAGAAGGATCATCTAATAATCAAAATAAATAAATACCAGAATTCTTTTTCTCGCTTCGCGCGAGAGCATTTAAAATATTATTAAATTCTTTTTCAACATTAATAAATTTAAGATCTGTGTTAGCTAAATCAAAATTTATATTTTGTGCCAAATCGGGCTTATTATTAAGCGCGAAGCGAGAAAAATTTCTTTTAAAATTCTGATTAAAATTTTTAATATCTTTATTAGTTTTTAAAAGAGAAAAATTGAAAGAACCTTCTTTAAAATATAAATTATATAATTTATTTCTACTTACATTTTTATGTTTTTTTATCATCCATAAAAAACTTCTTTTATGAAGAAAATTTTTTATAAAACTTATATTTTTGTAAGTATTATCCAATAAAGATAACCATTTAGGTACTTTAATATTTAATTCGTATAAAATTTTATTTATAGATTTATAAGGTTTAAATAATTCTTTACAATCTTTTTTAAAAATTTTTAAATTAGATTTATTTTTATTAATACTAGGGCTCCGCCTCATATTTGATGGGCCAAAGGCACGAGAATAATTATTATTATTAAAAATCAGCCCTTGCCCCGGTGACCTGGACTCAAAAAATATAAAATAAAAAATTTTGCCAAGGGGGTAATTAATGTTCAACAAATTTACCGGGTACGGTTGCGGAGCAAAAAAAATATTAATAAATTCACTATAAGCGACCTGTACGGTCCGTTCGGCGAGCGATAAAATAGTTTTATTATAAGGCCTCGTGCGGCATAAATTTATGAAAGTTTCGGCAACTCTAGAAACTATAAATATAATATTAAAATATACAACAATTATACCGTGAACGGGCTTACCAACCTTCAATATTTGAACGATTTTAATCAGAATTGTAAAAATTCCGAAGTATGGGGATGAGATTTTTTCTATTCTGCATCTACTCATTACTTGAGATCCTTCATTTATTTTCTTCATAATAAATTTTTCAAGCGCCAGTATATATAGGCGAGAGTAGAATAATTTAATCATGATTATGCAGTTTTGACGAAAATTCATTTTCATTAATCTTTCCCATCTCAAATTTAACTTAAACTCAAAAGATATATTCGTCGTTATACCCTTCTTAAGTAAATTTCTAAAGCTAGGACCATCATACCATTTAAAATGGGACTCAAAAACATTCACCGTTGCGTGAAGTGTATTGAAATCTAGATTCAAATATCTATGTTGTCGAACGAAGAAAGCATGATTAACTAAATGGAATAATGCTACATTATATTGACTTAATCCGATTGCGGCTACCATATAACCTAATTGAGAAATAGTACTAAAAGCAACTATTCTTTTTATATCATTTTGTACTAGTCCAGATGTAGCTGCAAAAAATGCTGTAATTGAACCTACTAAAACTATTACAATTAATGATAGAGGACTATATTCCAATAATCACGAAGATCGTAATAGTAAATATATTCCAGCTGTTACAAGAGTAGCAGCATGGATAAGAGCACTCACAGGGGTAGGCATTGAAGGAGAGGGAGGGGAGGGGGCGGAAAGGTGGCTTTTTTTTTAACATCTAAATTTAGAAGTTAAGCACACAATAAATCACTTTATTGATCGGACTATATCTTATTAATAGAAAATTAATTGAAGGAGTTTTAAGTGTCAGACTACAAATAATTTAATTATAACTTATTAATCTTCACGTATAGTCTCTGAAGATCCAAATTTTTCTTCTTTTTTTGTTTTTTTTTTTTTTGCTTTATAGCGTACATATAACGGTTCGAAACGTACCCCAGCAATACTACTAGAAAAGTTATAATTTTATGCGTACGCACACTAATATTACTAAAAAAAATTTGTTTCCTGCTGATTGTCTCGATGTCTCAATTGTCTTAATTGTAGTATCCCAAAATTAAAAAGTTTTCTAGTTTACAATTAAATTTAAAAAAGAAAGAAAAGCACTTTTTTTATCGCTACCTTGGGGGAAGGCATAAAAATTACGTATCGTGTAATTTTGCCATACGCCCAGCCAGCCTGATATATTATTATTTGAAAAATTTTACAGTATCATCCAAGTCATCTACCAGTGAAACGCTGCTAGGCAGAGGGGTTTCCTGATTAAAAACTAGGATTTATTAATTTTAATTATTTACAAGAATTGCTGCTCCGGTTTGGATAAATTTTGTCGCTATTAATCCTACACCCATTATAGCTACTAACCCAAGAGGGTGAACAGTTAGATCCCACCCTACATTTGCAATGTAAAGAGATTTTAACCGCCACCCTACTTGCGCTTTTCAATGTAAATCCGCTCTTTCTTTTAAGTACAAGTCTAAAAGTTCTAAAAATTCACAACGCTCACTAGAACCGAAAATGACAGACATATTATCACAATACCTAGGATAATTACTTATAGCTTTATATTCTGAATGTATCAGATAAGACACATCATTATTCAAATAAAAAGATAGAGCATCAGCCTGTTTTTTTCTAAATAATAAGTATTTTTCTCTATCAATAGTTCATAGTATAAAATTTTTGTATTTTTCAGGCATACTTAAAAAAATTTCATAATGTTGGGCTCTTATATTATTACAAACACACTCGTACATAGTAGTACCTTCGTGAGTAAATATTTGGAGTAGTTTATCTCTATTTTGGTCTAAAAAGACTCTGGTATACTCAGCAGATTGATTCAATCGGTCATATACTACATTTAAAGACGAGATATTTCCTGGATTTAAAGTGAGGATAGAATTTAAAGACCGATAGGATAAATTTTTGAAAAATCAATCAATAGTATCCGGACCAATACCGCCCACACCAGGAGGAAGGTTAGACAGGGTTACCCTACTTAGAAATTCACCATAAGTAATTAAAGGTTCATCAGCACTCCAAAAATAATCGCCGGAAGGATTTAATCTTTTAACAGCGTCTAAAATATGAAGAGACCAATTATTATTAACTAAACCGGGTGTAGGGGGAATAATACTACTATTTGAAATAGAAGGTAAGATTAAAAATAAAAAAGGAGTTATAAAAGATCAAGATCCCCCCTCTTTATCAGGTAAATTACTTCCATTTTTATCTGCTGCAAGGTTCGCCGAGATATTATTATTGTCTTCCTCATTAAAAGAACTCGAATCTACTAATTTATGAGGCGTTATTTCACGATTTTTTTCTAATATTAAATTGTATGAATCAAAATCAGAGTCTAGTAAAAATACATATTCCGAGCAAATAATACCCAAAAAGGATAGAAGATTAAAAATAATACTAAAAGTAATAGTAGTTAGAGAAGATTCAAAAAAAGAGGCATCCCATAACCAACTATAAAAAATTAGTAATATATTTATACAACCCAAACCGTAAATTAAGAGGTTAACTACATATAAACACAGGTATAATTTGCTATGAAACTTATAACTTTTATATTTATAAATACCAAATATAAACGTACTTATAAATAGAGGAAATATAAAAAAATAATAAACTAATAATATGTATTTAAAAATATTATTATCCAGATAAGGTAAATTTAAATTAACTATATACGGATAAATATGTAAAAATAATAGACTAATACATCTAAATAAAAAAAATTTTCAATTAAAATAAATTTGTGCTATAAAAATAGGGGTCATAGGTGTAACGGATAATTGTTTAAAAAAAAACAGTAAATTACCACGTAACATGGACCTTATTTTAGAAATAGTATTAAAAGAAATTATTCTTTTTATATCATTTTGTAATAGTCCAGATGTAGCTGCAAAAAATGCTGTAATTGAACCTACTAAAACTATTACAATTAATAATAGAGGACTATTTTCTAACCAATTTAATCTTAATAGTAAATATATAACGGATACTACTTGACCCGAAGCAGGAAATAAATATATAAAGTTTAATCGCAATGTCGTAGTCATTTTTTTTTTTTTTAGCCTACCCCTATTTGTCTATAAAAATAAAAGGATTAAAACTTTAACTTTTTTTATTTTTTTATTCGTGAACTTCAGCGCTAAGTATAAGTATTCGAGGATCATATTATTTATTAATTGCTGTACGTAAGCACAGCTAGAATGGCAAGATGGAATAACGTTAGCACAGTACACATACTACTAGGTAACACCTCACACATCTAAAAAATTAAGTTTACTTCATATTACCTAAAAATTTTATTTTCCTAAGAGTTTAATTGGTTTGAGAGGTTTGAGATATTCCAGCAATCTGTGAAGTTTAAGGAAGGCACTACTTTGTACTTTTTTCTTTTTTTAACCGAATAGGGCCCAAAGGCCCTATATTTAAAATATTTTTGTTACTTTTTATTTTTCCTAAATATTTATCGCTTGCCTTTTTCTTGCGTACGCAAATCGAAGCTGGTAATAGAATATTGTTTTGATTATATCTAACCTTTCTGTTTGCGTACGCATACAATCTAGGGGTTTATATATTAACATAAAAAAATTTTTTTTATTTTATTTATTTTAAATATTTAACTTGTACAGCATGGCAGGTATAAAATAAGGTAACACAAGGTTTTTAAGTTTTTCTATGTTTTCAGATTTTCCGCTAAACCTTATTCGTCAACAAACTTCTTTGTTTGCTTTAGTTCTTTTTTGAACGGTACTAATTAAACCAAATTTTTGAGATAAAACACTTATTAACAATTCCACTTCTTTCAAAGTAAAATTGTCTGTACAAATAACTACAGTTTTAGAAGTAGTATCTCAAAATCCATCACCCATTAATCAAAAAGCAATACTTCTAGCTGTTAATAGATTCTTAATATTTAAAGGTACTATTTTTACAAATTTTTTATCATTTAAAATATACCATTCTTTATGGATTTCGGATAGAGATGGCAACGCTCTAGAAGCTAAATGATATTGAGTGACAGGTTTACCTGTTTTAGGATTAGGCCAAGGATGAGGTCCAACACTAGTACATATTTCACTATACACATCTTTCCATAAATGATTAATGTGCTCTTTAGATTTCAATGTAATCGCTAATTGAGCATTAGTATTTGGTTTAGGGAAACCATCTTTTCCTTTTTTATTAAACCTTAAGTGGCCATCCCCTAGTAAGTCCCCGTACAACGCCTCCAACAAGTTATTTGATAAAGGTTCTAAAATTTGAGTAGAACCTGGTAAAAATCTACCCCTACTATCTCTCGCTTTAGAAAAACCTTTTAAAAATAAAAAGCTATTACAGCTAACCTTGTCTAAAAAAATTAAATTAGGCTGTACTCCGCTATCTAAAGGCGAGAAAATGTCAAAATCTAAAAAAAAAAATAATCCTCGGGAAAAATTATAAAAATAAATTGTAAAAATTAATAAAAGTATTATCAAACCCTCCATCGAACCAGGCAACCAAACATGTAACGGCACTTGAGCCGATTTAGCAGTAGCACCTATGAAAAGTAAAAGTCCTACAATAGTAATAGCAACTTCACTTACATAAGGACTTGTAGAAAAAACAGTTGAATAATCTAAGTTTCCAAAAATAGCAAACATAGCAAATAGGCCAATAGATAACATCATATCACCTACTCTATTCATAATCAATGCTTGTATTGCTGATTTTACAGCTTGTATACGGGTATATCAAAAACTAATTAGTAAAAATGATACTACTCCAATTCCTTCTCAACCCACAAACATTACTAAATAGTTACCTCCAGTTACAAGTATTAACATAAAAAATGTGAATAGAGATAAATATGAAAAGAACCTCTGATTGTGAGGATCCCCTGCCATATAATCAACACTAAATAGATGAACTAAAGTACTAATAATTAGAACAGGTATTAGCATTGAACAACCCTAATTAATATTGCCTTAATGTCTCCTCTTAAACAAGAGAAATTGACCTTAAGAGTAGTTTAACTACTTAGGAGTTTATTACCTTTGTGGTTAGGCTATCCACCATGCGCAGTGTTTTTTTGATAAATATTTCCTCCCTACGATATCGCATTCGTTATAGGGTCCGACTGTACATTCGGACAGACATTTCAGCCTAACCCCGGTGAACCAGTCTGTAGCGACAATTACAATTGCCGACGGTCTTTAAGAATATAGCTCATTAACCGTTTTCACCTATTTGTATAAGTATAGAATTGTTTGATTGTAATCTTGCTCAATTCCTCTTAACTATTTTTTCTGCCCTCACCAAGCGCCAAAAGGTGAGTGGGAAGGGCCTTAATTTATATTGCCTCAGCTTCACGTATTTGCCATATTTGCCCTTTTAATACGCGTACTCTTCTAATTTTTAAATTATTAATTTCGAACCAGCCCCCTTCAAAGCGCACGCAGCGTTTACACTCACTATTAGTCTCCCTCCCATCTTTGCGCTGGGCGTTAGGTAAATAATCAGGGTTTAAAAATTTAAAATCTAATTTTTTACTTAAAGTCTCTGGATATAAACCTACAATTGCAGCTGCTTCAGTTAGAGATAAAGCTAATGCAATTTCTCCGTTATTCTTAACTATTTCATATACACAACTTACTTGCCTAGATAATACAATTTTTGTGTGATTGTCAATCACTCTACCATCTATAAGACGTTCAATTGTAGGGGCTACTGTGGTTAATTTATTGTATTCTTGTTCATTTAAATATTTAACAACACCTTTATAGGTTGAAAGTCTAAAATTATTCATAGTATTTGCCAGTTTTAAGATTAAAGATTTGATATTTTCTTTTCTATGAGCTCCCATGTAAACTGCTTTACTAATTAACCTAAAATCGTTAAAATCCTTCCCCTTTTTGGTTAAAAACTTAACATCGGAAAAGAAAGGTATTAAGTAATTATGTATAACATTAATATTATTTATAGAAACAGATATACTACTTTTACTGTCAGTACTTGTAGCTTTTTTTGTATTTAGTATTATAATAGATGTGTTTTGTATTTTATATAAAGAATATTTATCAAAACCTAGAGAATTTTCTAGGAATTCTTTTATCTTAAGAAAAACAGGAAGTTGTACACCAGTATTTTCAACTGCAAAAGTAGGTGCTACATTATCTCTTCTTATAAAAAAAGTTCCATCTCCTTCGATGAATCCTAGTAATCAATACTTCGAAATTATAATTTTTGAGTTTTCCGGTCTATTAAAGTTAACTCGACTAGTATTCATTTTATTTTTTAGTTCTATAATTTTATTATGAAGAACAGTTTTGTTTTCTACATCTAAATTTTTATCTCTGTTAATATAATAAAAAAAAGCTGTTCTAAATTCTAAATAATCTAAATATTTTGAAGTGTTTAGATTATATTTATCGAATATTGATATTAATAAAAGTATACCTTTTTTATCTGAAACACTAAATGAGCATAGATCTCTATAGGGACGAACCCCTCCTACTTTTAATTTAGCATGAAGATATCTTAAAACCTTTTCATCGTCCTTATGTAAAGTTATTTTATATATGAACCCAAACTTGGAGATAGTAGATCCTTCCTTGCTAGTTTGAGGATTTATAGTAAAACTCCCTTCAGCGTCGGTAAATCCCACCAATCATTGTAAAAAATTAGAATCCAACCCGTTATCTTCTTCCGCTATGTAATAAAAATTTCTTTTAATAACTTGTCGCGCGGAGCGAGAAAAAATAACAGGCTTGAGGAGTGGATAGTAGCTACCCGATAAAGTCAAGGGGGAATATCTTTTTTTTAAACCAACCTTTCCGACTACACACAATCGCTCCGCGGTTTTACTATTTGAATAAAAAAAAATTTTGTTTAAACTTATAGCCCTCTTAGAGCCACCTTGGTTAATATATCCGCGAATGATAAGATAAATTAGAAGAGGTACTCAATAACTTATGGACTGGTTAAACCTAAAAAGCAAAACTTTAAATTTAAAGGCTCCGCCCTTAATTGCTTGAGTGTGTAGGCTAAAATTATTATAAAAAAAATTAGAGGGTTTAAAGGAACCCGCTAAATTTAGACCGGCAAATATAAAAAAAAATAATTTAGTAATAAACAGTTTCTTATACAGTTGGATCAGACCCAACACAGCTTCTGCCTCTGCCAATAAGAGACCCACAAAACAAACTGTTAAACTATCAAATAAAAACTCTCAAGATATATTTAAAACTTCAGAATCAATCCAACTAGTTATACATATATAAACTGGAGATTCAGAATAAATTACTTCATAAAAAGCAATAAAAGATAGGAAACTAGACATTATTAGACAAGATATTGTTACAATATGTGAACCTGTAACTCCAATTTTTTTTCCAAATAAACCTGACAAAATAGATCCTATTAAAGGTAAGATTAAAATAGTTAAATACATTTATGTTCTTAATGAAATATTTCCTCTTCGTTTTCACCTTTTACCATAGAAATATTTAATATTTCCTTAGGAAGGCAAGGTTATTTCCCATAGCTATTAACTATGGCCTGACTATAACTTAAGCAAATAATAAAATAATTGTTTACCAACCTCCGTTTAGTCGATGAACTGCATACCAAATAATTTATATCTGGTACTTGGCTGCGGATAGTCTATTTCATTTCTTCATACAAATAGTTTTTGCCATACAACGAGTCATTACCTGTTCCATTAATTACATTACTGTATTAATTTGGCATATTTGTCTTTAAGATTTCCCCGCGATTTGAAGGTTTTGCCTCAATATAATTAAGACTAGGCAAAGGTTCACTTTACCTTTTTAGATCAGAATTATTGGTGCCTTATCACTATTGTGATTATTCGTGACATTATTAATTTTACGTAACGTGATCCCTTTTTTTAAACTTAGAATTTTTTCTAAACCTTCTTTATTTAAATGTTCTTTATTTTTTATAATATGAGCCGCATTTTCAAAATCTAAAAAATCTAAATGCTTTGATCCTACCCTTGCCTCAACCTGAGACAGGGCAGAGGTTACAGGGTATTTATTAAAAAAAGGAATAACTTTTTCCATTACGAGGTCTATTTTTGTAATGATATACTCACACAATGGACGGTTTTTATAGGACATTACATAACCCCCACCAAAAAATTTTACTAAGCTTTTCAGTAATAACAAATCTCTGGAATGTTGAGCTATAGAAAAACGTAATGATGTAGTAAAGCCCACATTATTTTTAGAATTTTGAACAGTTATAAAAAAATTAGATTCTCCTGTAGAAAATCCCGCTACTCATTCTGGATGTATGTTTTTATTTACAATTTTATTTTCTTCGGCCTCCTGTATAGCGCCCAAGGCAGGAGAAGTAGCAATATCAGGAAATGCTTCTTTCAGTTCTGCAGATAAACCTAAGTTAATAGAACTTTTAAGGGAAACTACTTTTCGTATTCCTTCTAAGTTACTATGTTCTTTATTTGCCATAAGTAAAACAACCTGTTTAAATAAAAGATAATCCGAATGTTTTTTGGATATTAAAGGATAGTTATCAAAATGTGGAAGAATTACGTTAACTAATTCTTTAAGAATATTAACTCTAAATTCTACGGTAGAAGCACTATTAGTGGCGGAGCCCTTAGAAATATTTCCTATTCCGCCAAAAAAGTTTTGAATAGACAGAAGAAGATTTCTATCTTTTTCATGCATTTTTAATTGTACTCTAGCTTGTACGTTTCACCCAGTTTTGTATCTAGAGTTTTTTAAAATTACTACAACAAAAGAACTAGCGCAGACCGAGGCTTGAGAGGGCGCCAAGGAAAAAAACATTAATAAAATTTAATTTAATTTATCTACGGTCGCCAGAGGCGCTTATTATAATTACAGTAAAATTTTAATTTAAACTAATATGTTTGTATTGGGTTTGTTATGTACTGTGTACTGTACATACACGAAAAAATATAAAATCAGAGCAGCGTACGCAGTAATTAAATCCGGTTTGTTATCGGTTTCTAAGAATATAAAAAAAGTAAAACAGAAACAGTAAAAAAAATAATAAATAAACACAATTTCTTGTTTACCCTTAAATTTAACAATAAATATAAAAATAAATAACTATAAATATGACGCCCCTTCTATTTTTTTACTCTATTATCATAACAATATTTACTTTTCTACTTTTTTGAATAGATATCTGCTTTTATGAGGTTTAATTTGATTTTTAATGAAAAAATTAACAATAGCAGTTGTAGATATGTTTAAAGTTTTAGCTGCTTGACTCATAGAGGGGTAAAACGTAGTAGTATTCTGTTTAAGATCTATTACCTCTATTCCGATACTGTTGTAATTATATTTCGGTTTTAAGGCCGAGTTTAATTTATATAGCATATCTAAATGCATATGCGGAGAAACAATATCATAAAGATCTGCCATAGAATTTTGTTGTATGTAAATTCTATATTGACCTTTTTCTCTTTTTGCACCAGCCCATGCCCCTGCGCGGGGACCGGGCCAAGGGGAAAAACTTAAATTACAATTTAACCTGTATTTAATTATAAACACATTAATTAAACGAACAGTATCTTCTATAGAAAAAGAATCTGTACAGATCAGTAAACCTGATTCTTTAGCTACGCCATCTCCCATTATTCAATGTGCTAAGCTAATAGGAGTCAATAAATTGTAAATATCAGCAGGAATTCTTTTGATTCCTTGAGGGTAGAATAGATTATAAATTTCTGTTAGACAAGGCATTGACCTAGTAAAAAATTGTAATCCATAGTATTTATTGTTTGATCTAATACCTGTGCTTAATTGAGGAAGACTGCCACAGTAGTGAGATAAAATATTAAAAACAAATAATACGTATCCCGCGCGGTCAACAGATTGTTTAAACCCTATTCTTGCTGCTTTACTATCTTTACTGGCAAGCCCCAAAGGGGAGAAATTCAACCATCAGACAGAATTATTCCTAAAATTACTTGGTATTGAAAAGGAGCTATGTTAACCATTGTTAATTGTTTACGAGAGAACCGGATTCCTACTGTAGAAGTTAAACAAGTTCCTCAAACTACTAAAGATTTTTTTTCAGCATCGTAAAGTCCCGTAACGAAACATGGATTTATGTTAAACTCAATAGATTCATTATTTGAATCGTTATAATTTACAGTGCTTGTGGGCCCTGTAGAAAAATTTATTTCTTGTCTAGCAAAACTTGCGACACTTGGTCCCTTAGGGTTGTGAAGAAGTGGAATTAAAGAGCTAAATTTATTTATTGAATTAGATTTAACTTTGGTGTTACCAAATAAATCGGGGTGTTTATTTATTGATTTAAAATTAAAATTTATGAAACGGGATAGACAAGATGAAATCCAATAATAGGTTAATCTATAATAAGCTACCAAAATACTTAATCCAATTACTGATTCAGCCCCTGCTATAGATATAATATAAATGCTAAAAGTTTGTCCAATGTTATCATCAAAGGTAAAAGAACTTATTAGTATTAATATTGTTACAGCTAGAAGCATTATTTCAATGCTAATGATCATAAGGATAATATTTTTACGATTCAAAATAAATCCTAATATGCCTATTAAAAATAAAAATAAAGCCAAATTCATATAATTTCTTAAAATAGCATCCTCAGGGTCGTTGAATATATTTTTTTAAAAGGGCGGAGCCGGGCTACGCCACAACAAGGTAAAAAAAAGTTAACCCCTTTTCTGTGTAGTACGCCGGCTCTGCCCACCCGCCGACTTATCTGCGAAGCGACCCAAAAGGTGCGTGGAGCGAGGGAAAGGGGAACGGAGCGAGAGCTATAAATTTATTAATGTCATTTATTATTGTCGATAGGATTGGGTTGTGAATACATACTATAAATTTTTTTAATAATTTAGCATTTTTGAATGGCAGAGCCCCTAACTAAAAAAACTTTTTTTAGCGCTTTTACGTAAATTTAAATGTGTACTATCTACCTTTAATACTTTAACTACTTAATTAAAGGCAATAACGTATACTTTTCTGCGTACGCAGCCTCCCGTAGGGCTGGCATGATCGTGGATTGATAGAGGAAGGCGTACACACAAAAAAATTTAGAAACTTAAATTTTAAAATAACATTTTCATTTTTAGCTCCGTTTTGTCAAGGGCTACGCAGTGTTTAACATTAAAATAAAATAAAAATAATAATAACAATAACAATAAAAATAAAAATAACAATAAAAATAAAAATAACTGCAAGGTATATACCAAGACCGTTAAAAAATAGTTATAGTTATAGTTTTTTTTAAGTGCAAGTGTAAGTGCAAGTGCAAGTGCAAAGTGCAGCCAATTAATATTTTACCCCAAGCAAGGTTAACATCCTTAGGTATACAATACTAGCAGTAGGCGGATCCTTATATTCTATTAACTTTTTTACTTTACTTATTTTTTTATCATTAAGTTGGATCTTATTTTCTGCGTACTAGAAAGGCGGAGCCAAAAAATATATTTTTTTTAGCGTACGTAAAAAATAAAAATCAAGCCCAGGCGGCAGGGCTGCAAGCCAGGGAAAAGGCTAGAACTTAAACTAATTAAATAAGTGCTTATACTTTTTTAAGAAAAAAAAGTGAAGATATTTCGCGCCTTTGTGCCCTTTTGCCCGCGAAAAAAAGTTTAAAATTTTTAACCCTAGGCTTAACCGAGCAATGTCCGCGCTTTTTACTTAATACTGTAATTACGTAACAGTGTTCGCAACATACGCAGCATAGCATTTAATAAAAAGGCTTGGGATAAGCTTATGCTTCTTACGCTGCTTACGTAGTAGGCGGATTACCGTATAATAATGTGATATGTGAGATATAATAACAAAAAGTCTTATGATAAATTAGTAATGCTATAATAAATTATTCACAACAAATGCTTATGCATCCTATTAAGAAATAGTCTATTTCTTATCTTTATTTAAATATATCGCTAGCGACATTCTTTAAATATTTTAGTATCTAGGAACGAGATTCTTGCTTAAAATACTTTCAGCTTTTCTCTTTTATGTTTGTGGCTACCCAACGATGCCAGCACACAACACCAACAATTGGTACACTAGTGAAACATGGGTTATTGATCCTTTCGTACTAGAAACCGAATTCCCTTTTACTATTTTCCCTTCAAAAGATAGGGCATGGCGATAGATAAATCAGTCAGGGGTTAACTGATTTATCTCCTCAGATTTATCATACAATTTATTATGTTTTTCTTTTTGTATTCATTTTATTTTTAATTGTTCTTATTAAATCCAACCCTTCGGTTGTAAGATGTTTTCCCTCATTCATTATTTTAACTACTTCACAAAAGTCTAAATAATCCAGATGCTTTACACCTTGAACTGGGTTTTGTTCAAATAGTGGAATAACTTTTTTATTTAAATCAACTAGTTTAGTAATTTTGAAAACAAAAGCATTTTCACTGTGAATATTTAAAACCCCTGCATCCAAGTATTTACCAATTAACTCTAATAATTCCTTGTCTCTACTGTGTTGAGTAATACTAAAGCGCAATTTTACTTGATATCCTATTTTATTTGAACTAGATTTAAAGATATCAACAAAAAAATTACCTTCACCGCTTACAAAACCTGAAATTCAGTTAAAATCAGGGATATTAGTTGTTTTAATAATTAGTCTTTGTGTTGGAACAGTATTAATAAAACTAAGTTTTAAATCATTTGAGATTCCTAAATTCATAGATGATTTTATATTGACTAATTCTTGTAGCCCTTCCATTGTTAGATGAGATTTTTTTAGTAATAAATCTGTTGCTTGTTTAAATAATAAAAAATCGGCCTTTTTTTGAGTTAAAAGCGGATAATTTAAAAAAGAGTTAAAAGCGGATAATTTAAAAAATGAGGTATAATCTTTTCAGTTAAATCTTGAAGAGAACTTACTCTAAAACTTACTTCGTTTTGAATTTCATTTTTAACTATTGTTCCACAAGAGAAATATGATTTTATTTTTGACAATAAAACTAAATCTCGAGAATGAAGGCCAATCGTAAAAAATGGTTGTACACTCCAACCTAACTTTGAATTTTTATTTTTAATAATTACAATTTGAAAACTTGATTCAGCATCGCAGAATCCTGTAATGAAATATGGATTTAATTGGGTTATGCAAATAGTTGAAAAAAATAACTTATTAAATTGGTTAGAAGGGATTCTGAGTGGATAGTTTCTTTCGAAACCCATTAGAGTATACCTTAAAGTATCTCATTTACCTTTTTTCGAGATTACTCAATTACCGTCTACTCGTTGCGCTTTTACACTATTCTTCGCAGAATGTGATTTAGTTCCGCGATATTCCATTTCACTTTCGTTCATACTATAACTTTTTACCTTCACAGCTTTAATAATATTTTTTATAATTTTATTAAATACTGGACAAAAAAATAAAATAATTCCCACTATTTTTTCGATCTGAGTGATTAATTCAGCCACTCCAATTATAAAATAAAAATTTAAAGCTATATTATTTATACTCTTGCTTGTTTTTATTTCAAGCTTATTTAATTTATAATTATTTACCTCCCGGTAAAACACCTTGCAATGAGAGTTTGGTATTATAGTCTTTAGGAGGTCCCCGGAGTTTGATAATTCTAGGCACAAATGTGAGTTCCAACCTCACAAAGCACCATACTGACTTACGTCGTATTAACAATTTTGTTATCGTAAAGTATTTATTCTTTACTTCTGCATCTCCCTTCGTCGCCAAAGGCGGTAGAGGTTGTATGCAGTTCAGACTATGTCATCACTAGTACTCTACTAGTGCCGGATTTTCGTGGCAGATTTATTTTTAGTGATATAATCATCTGCTAGTCGTTGAACCTTCATAAATAAAAATAAATTTCGCGCGTAGCGGTAAAATAATTCACCCCTGCCCAAAAAAACCTTACTGCCTTTAGGCCTTGAGTAGGTGGAGGTAGGGGATAAATTAATTAAAAAATTATTATCACTCTTTATGCTTGGCTGCAAATTGTCTATTTTTATTACTAACTCTAGAGGTCCTTGCAATTTATCCAGTTTTAATTGGACTCTTTAAAGAAATCAATACCCTTGAAATATAAAATAATTATTATTAGCTCCTGGCCCCCGCTTCGCTGGTGCGGAGCCAGGGGGTGTTAAAAATAAAGTTTATGTATTGCGCTGCGCCTGCAAGCATCTTATGGCGCTGTAATTATAAACCAATTCTGTATAACATAGAAGAATGAAAATAAGGTGAGACGGTATTTCTTAATAACTCTAAATTCTTAGCACCTATAGTTAATATCCATTGATCATTACGATCATGTAAAACTCCAGTGTAAATACCTAAATTGTTATTTATAGCTAATGCTAATTTTTCTACCTCTTGTTTTGTAAAACAATTAGTGTAGATACGTACTCGTTTTCTACCTTGATCAAAATTACCATCAGACATAATTAAATAGGCTAATACAATAGGGTCCATTAGGTCCATAATATATCCAGGTACAATTTTTATATATTTGTAGCGCGGAGCGAGTGAATTTTCTGCCACAGGGCTTAATTTATAAAACATATCAAAATAATGATTGAACATGGGAAGAGTTTTTGTTTTGAGTCTATAATTAGTATAAGTTTTTTCTTTTACACTAATAGTTACAGACCTTACAGGATTAGACATATAAGGGCTAAGTAATTCACCTATAAAATAAGCAAACTCTTTATAAGCTTGACCGAAACTCATTTCTAATCTGGTATTAGAAGTAGGAGAGGATCGATATAATCCTGCGTCACTTAAAATTAATCCTATAAGAATAGAATTTAGTTCCTTTGACGGTAAAGAACCGTTTCCTGAGTCATTTTTAGCAACAGTGCTATATGACTTTGTATTTTTCATTTTACTATATTTTAACATAACAATATTATTTCCTACCAGTGGGAATACCGTTTCTGACGAACCCAACTCACGTAACCTTTTAATCGGCGAACAGCCGAACCCTTCCAAGCTTCTTCCCCCGGAGGATAGGTTGAGTCGACATCGCATTTACTCCTACCTTTTCAGAATAGGTTTAGATCATATCTTTATCCTGTTTTTAGAGCACATTAAAAATAGCACAGGATATTGGCGTGTGATCGTTGAGGGATTTAAATACATCATAAATTGCTAACATCTAATATTTAAACTTCCCTGCTGATTGTCCAATCTTTTTAATTTTCACTAATAAATTTTTAATTTTCCCGTGTACACGAGCGCAAGCTGCGCAGTCTTGTTATAATTTATTAATTTGAATTTATCTCATTTAAGCGCAAAGGCCCATAGGGCAGAAAAACAAAAAGAATCTGTCAAAATTTTATAGTATAAAAAGCTCTAAGGAGGTTCCAGCATATAGCCAACTTCTAAATTAATATTTATATTAAAATTCCCCAATGTCTTGTCTTTCAAATTTTTCTAAATAAAAAGATTTAATTTAAGGTGCCAATCAGTCCGGACAATGTGTACTCTCGCGGACTATTAGCCTGTTATCCCTAGCGTAACTTTTAGCTCTTGATCCCCGACTATCCCATTCTATAGCGAGGGGTCACTATGCCCTACTTACGTATCTGTGCGACTTATAGGTCTTTCAGTTAAGTATGCTTTCTGCCATTATGCTTATTACAACCTTTCACTGGTTGTTTGACTTCTATTCAAATTACTAGCCATACCGTTGAAGTTAAAGTTGTACAGATTATTTAATACAACTTTAAACAAATACATATATGTAACCAAACAAGGATTACATAAGGAAATATGTGTATATGTATATAAGAAAATTTAAAAAAATTTTTTTTATGTATATATACATTAGAATTTATACCTTTTTCCAAAAAAGTATCTTTAATTATAACTTTATTTTTTTATAAAAGCTGTGTATAAATACTTTTTTTATATAGTACACAGCTAATACTTTAGTACGACAATCTCTTTTACGCTTCAGCTTCTGCTTTTGCTTTTGCTTTAGCTTATTACCTTAAGGTAATAAAAAAATAAATAAATATTATAATAAATTAATAAGTAAAAATTCAGTCAAATTACTTAATTAGGATCTGCTACTTTTTTCACAATCTAGATTTTATTTTTTTTTTTCTGCTATCGTAATCAAAGCGGGGGGGGTTTATAAGCAGTATCCTAACTAGCTAAGTTAAACCTTACTGCTTTACTTTACTACTGCACAAGCCAAGGCCCTAATTTAATATTTGGGATTTTTTTAATATTTGGTTTTTTTAATATTTGGGTTTTTATTGGTAAGGGTGGTTGGCGAAAGGCAAGTGAATTGATTTTAGCGCTATATTAACCCAAGCGCAAAAGGCGAGGCACAAGTACAACAAGATTGGTAATCTACAAACGCCTAGTAAATACGCAACCAAGGCCTCTAAGAGGCTGGCTGTACACATACAAAAGCGAAAATAGATTAAAAGTGCACAGATAATCAAAACACCAACAAAGGCAATAAAGTTGAAAGTCCAAAAGACTACGAATGTGTTCATCTATTTTTTGTCTACACATTTAAGCTGACATTTGTTTGCTAAACTACTAACTACTATAGTTTTTATTTTAAGCTGTATTAAAAAAAAAAGAAAAAATTTAGCTCCCGCTTAAGAATCCTTAAAAACAAGAACTCTAAGTTGGAGCCACGCTTATTTGGTTTAAAACCAAAAGAAGGATTTGATTTTTCTTTTAAAAAAAAAGATGATGAGCTAATAAGAATTGCCACTTTAAAGCTCCAGAAAAAACTTAAATTATCAAACTCGTTGGCCAAATTAACAGAGAATATTCTTAATAAGGCAAAGCCTTAAAACTAATTTATAATTTAAGCTTTTACGTGACCACCTTTTTAAAATCAAGCACTCACCCCAAAGGGGAGTTCGTCAAAAAAAATTTTTTTTGTTAGAGCAACTCGATTTAACTATCTAGGTAAGACACTAAAATAGTTACATAGTTAAAAGGTAAGCATAATACTTTCCTATATATATTAACCTTTAAATTTTTTTTTTGCTGACTCGTGCCAACATAGTAAAATATCTGTAGTTATAGTACAGGGTCTAATATATTGTCTTATTAGGGAGCTATCAACACTTTACCCTTAGGATTTTAAGGTTGCAAGTTAAAGTATTGCACGTATAAATAAAAATAATATCTTTCAGTTCAAGCAAGATTAGAACCCCTATAATCTAGAGAGATTTTAACATACTAATAATACAGATAGTATGAATTTTAAATACTTGATAATGCACAAGGCCCTAGGCTTAATAACCAGGAAGGACGGCTGGCAAAGACTTAGACCCTCTTACGCAATGCAAAAACAAAAAAGCCAAAGCATAGTTTGTAGCGCGAAGCGAGGCCCCAAATTGTCTAATCATAATATTTAAAATTTGTTTAATTTTACATTTTACGGCTTGCTGGTTTGCGTACGCAAGTTAGCCAGCCTTATTAAAAATCTTTTAGCGAAGCGTATATACGCTCTACTTATCTTTAACTTTTTTATTCCCGCGCCAAAGGCGATAACGGGTCGAAAAAAGGCAAAGGCGACAGTATTTTTTTATAATAAAACAGGCTTTTAATAAAAAAAGCTAGCTACTGTTTTTATACACCGTATAAAAAAATGTTAACCCAGAATATAGTAGTCTACAATTAATTAAAAAAGAACAAGAACCCTTGTAGAGTAGAATAAAATTTATTTGTTGTTGTTGCTGACTACGAATACGCAAGTCAAAAACGATTTTGTTTTATTGTATTTAGCTGTTTTTGTTTTTAGTTCACCCCAAGACCAAAAAGACAGGGGTGATAAGGGTCACTTTTTTTATTAACTGACTTAACTTTTAGTGCGTAGGCACAGGGCGTTAATTAAACATAAAACTCTACCCTTGAACTGTAACAATAGGAATAACTTTCTTAAAAGTTTAAAATATTTACTCATACTCTAGCAAGCACTGAGTTATTTTTAAGAAGCAAATATATTTCAACTACCACTTAAAACTAAGCCAGGCTTACGCCAGAAAGATATAAATTTAAAGCAACCAAAAAGAAAGTACAATATTTTATATATGGCCCACAACCCAAGATTCTAACAAATTTTTGTTAGAGCAGGCAGAGCTGTAAGATTTTCCTATTGTCAGAAAGGAGAAGAATTAATTTCTCTTATTTCCATTTTTATACTAATTTTTTTTTAATTTAAATATCCAGAAGTCTGATTTGTACAATCCAATATATTTAAGAGAAAAAAAAAAAAGTTAAGAATAAATATTAAAAACACATACTTCACCCTTACCTATTCATCTATAAAGAGATTTATAAGGACTTTAGTGTTTTGCCTTTAAAAAAGGTCAAACACTACGTAGAAGAAGAAAAAAATGCAGAGCAATGCAAAAAAAAAATGCATTACTATATTATGCACAGTTTTAGATATATATCCTCTTCGCTATTTACTTTTTTTACCTCCCAGCGTTTTGTTGACGCAGGATTGCTGCGCTACCATAGACCTAAAATATAAAAGCAGTCCCCTTTTAAGGTTTTGCTATTTATTGGGTCTAAGAATGCTAACAACATTAGCATAGAGCGCGGAGTGATAAAAATTGTACGAAAAAATGGCTTTTACAGAAAAAAATAAACAGGTTAATTAATTCTTTGGTAAAAATATTACTATTTTTACAATGTTGCTAATGACATTAATGTAATAAATTTTTAAACTCCAAATTTAAAGTACGCCTTTTCTACGTAGTGCTTACGCAGCGTGAAAAGTGACGTTAATTTTTAAATTGAAATTTTTTTTTTGTATTTCACGGGAAACCTTAACCAAAAGAAAATAAAAAAGGAAAAAAAAAATAAAATTTTTGTGCGTAACCCCGCGGCCCAAAGGGCACAAAGGCGAGCGTACACAAATTTAAATTTTAGGCTACGTTTGCCCTTTGGACTGCGTAGCGAAGATTAAACCTATTAAGATTTTAGGGTTCTCTTTTACTGAAACTTTAAGGGCGGAAAAAGCATAAATGCTGTTACTCCTTACGAAGCCTGAAGCTTTTTTTCCTAGTACAATAAAGGCCTAGGGCCTCAGGCGAGGCGCACCCATATTTTAAATAATATTATTTATATAATACATATTTTTTTAACTAAAAAAAAAAATATTATTAAAAACGCTCTGTTCCCTTTTATTAGACTGGCATACGCCCAACAGCGTATGCACCTAATGCCTTGCTAGATTACTAAAATATTTTTTTTTTTAGCCTGTTACATGGATCCGGAGGGAAGGCAGCCCTTGCATTATTTAAAAAAATTAAGCATAGGGGCAGGACTAGCGGGAGGGTAGTGGTAGGGACGTGATCGAGTTAAAGCTTTAATAAAAATTAAATAAATACTTGCGCAATTATTTAAGACTCCGCCTACTGCGTACGCTTCGTACGCAACACCCGGAGATATTTTTTTTTTATAATTACGTAGTCCGATTAACATGTAATTTATGTCTAACCAGCAGTAAAAGATATTTAATTTTTATTTTTCAATTTATAGTTAAGGAGTCATTTAAAGTAAGAATACTTAATTTTTCCGCACGATCCGTGGTAGTGTACTTGGTTTTACACAACACAAAGGACGCTAGCGATCCATATGGTAAGAAGAAGCTATATTTATAAAAAAAATTCTTTTTTTTTGTACACAGTTTCTGAATAAAATTCTTTTAGGCGTACAAACTGTAGAAAAAGGCCGAAGACAGGCCAAAGGCAGGCCAAAGGCGATAAAAACTGACAGTAAAAAAATTTTTTATAAAGTTTCTACTAAAATAGAAATACTATAATATATTACAATACTTAGCTAAAAATAAACAATCTTTATAAAAAAGTTGGAGGTACAATGCTACTCTATCAAAGACAACCGCCCCAGCGAAACTGTCAAATAGTCAAGCTTCCCTAGTGTATCTTATTTATCTTATCAAAGGATGCTAACGCTCCGTAGGGAGATAAATAAAATAACTACATTTTAAAATTCGGTAAACCATTAGCCTGCCCTACATCCTAAGGTTTCCATTTCTATTCATTTTTCTAAGCTTATATTCCTAATCGCATACACAACGTAGCGCTAGGACAAATTTTATTAATTTTCTATCAATGTTTTAGGGTACCAAAAGGACACCCCAAGAAAAAAAAAGGTAATTAATTTGTTATTTGTTTTTATAAAAAAAATATTTTATAAGCCATCGGGCAAAAAATATAAGTATTATATCTCAAAATATAACTAAAATATTAAAAAATTTAGCGGTATCCGCATGACAAAATGCCAAATATCTCGGAAACGCAAAACAAAATAACACACACCCACCTTAAGTGAGCAAAGCGAGTCCCAAAAATAGTTAAACGCTGCGCGGCCCAAAGGGCACAAAGTGTTATGATAAATAATATTTTAATTATATAATAATATAAATAGTATTTTAATACTTTACCACGCGCTTTGCAACTAAGCAACCAAGGCCCTCATTTTTTAATTGGAGCAGGCTGTTTAAAATCACAAGGCACGCGAAACTACCCAAAGCCATTACAAAATATATTTTGTTAAGCAAGGGCAAGCAAGACATATATTATTTCTTTTTCCTTTTTACTAGTGATATTGCAATATTTCAGGCCCTTATTTAGGGCAAGATTGCTATACTAGTAAAATATTAAATAAACGCCTATGACTAAAAAAGGCAAGGCAAGTAAGTAAAATATCTTATCGTTTTTTTGTCAGCCAAAAGGCAAGCCTTAGGCAATTAAAAAAAGCAAAAAAGTTCCTAACCCATACCTTTAAAATTTAAGGTGGTGTGACTTTTTATCTACGCCATAAAAGTAGGCGTAAAGTACGCAAAGTTTTTTTGTTGGGCGTATGTCCAACAAAGGCAAGGACACGATTAAAAGATAAGGCAAAAAGTGAGATACGCGAAAAACTTTGTCATCATTATATTATATATAATCGATTACCTACTTTCTATTGATGCGGTACATTAAAAGCTAACATATTAACTAAATACAGTAAAGTTGCATAGGGTCTGTGGAGATAGGTAGGTCTTTACAAACTTTCCCCCTCCCAGAACCGTACGTGCGACTTTCATCGCATACGGCTCAAACACGTAATTTATGAGATAGTTTAAAAAATCTACCTGGTGTCTATTAGTTTATTTTTTATTCATCAATGTTTTTAATTCTAGCATTTTTTTAATTCCATCTTTAGTATGATGTGTCTTATTTTTAGATAAAGTAAGATATTCTCTTCAAATAGTGTAATCTCTTTGTTTAGAGCTAAATAAAGGATTTTCTCCTAAAAAAAAAATAATAAAATCAGGACTATTAAAAACAATTCTACTTACACTTCTTAAAGATATCATATCCTCTAAACTTTCACTTTTAGGTTTAGGTTTTAAGTATCCTTTTTCTACAAAACTAATAATTGCTTTTAATAATGGAACTTCATGAGTTGATTGAGCTATTTCCAGAGAATTATAAACTTTAGGTATTATTATATTGTCTTGATTTTTTTCTTTGCTAATTTTAGACATATAGCAATAAAAAGTTCCTTCCGATTCTATAAACCCTATCAATCAATCTTTATTGATATTGAATACTTTATTTAATAAATATTCATATTTATCAGAAAAACTTCTATTGCTATTCATAGTTTTATATTTTTCTATAATAGTATTAAAGCCTTTTTCTGTTAAATGTTCTTTATTTTCCACCATTAAAGCTATATCCTTAAAGGTTAAAAAATTTAATTCTTTAGACCCTTGTAAAGGATATTTTTCAAAATGAGGAATAATTTTTGTTAATATAGATTTTAGATCTGTAACAACATACTTTATTGTTCCATCTTCTCTATTGTCTATAGAAATTCTTCCACAATTGAAAAATGTTTTTAATTCATTTATTAATTCATAAGAAGTTGAAGATAAAGCAGTAATTTTAAATTCTAAACTAATAGTTTTATTTGTCTTAGATATTATGCATCCAAACATTCCATCTCCGTCTACTAAACCAGTTACATATCACGGTTCCAATTTTTTGTTAAAACTTTTGACTGATCCCGTTAGGAATCTATTTCTAATAAATGTTAATAATAAATTTTTTTTCATTCCCGTTAGGCCCAAAGGGCAAAAAATTAACTAAGAAAATATAAAAATTTTAATTTGTTAATTAGATAAGACAAATTACTAGCATAAATTTTTTACGTATTACGTCTACGTCAGCCTCATTTCTGAGTGAGAAACTTCTCTATATTATTCATTACAAATAACCATTAGCTTTTTAGACTATCCTACACCCACTAATCTATACAACATCTTACGATATTGCTTCCTGTTAAGGGAATTATTGGGGTTATCCAGTTCCTATTATTACACTTATATGTATCCCTTAGGGTCCTACTATATATTTAAAGTTTTTGGTTTCCTAATTTATATACGGGAAATATAAATTCTACTTTAAATACTTATATAGATTCACTTTCATTACCCATAGGATACTAGCTCTCATTAGGCTTCACACAAATAAATTACTTCGAAATGCATGCTAAATTAAGCTCGAAAAAGGAAACGTTTTGGTGGATTTACACCACATTGTAATAATAAGCTTTTCTGGTCGCACTCCCGTCTTATTGAAGGTAAACCGCATCTGCACGGCTAATTCAATTTCACTGAGTTACTTGTTGAGACAGTGAGACCATCGTACGATTATTGATACAAGACCACATTTAATGGCCAAATTATTATGCTACCTTTGGATCCTCATGGTTAAGACCGCCATTGACCAGGCATTCGTTTAGTAAAATTATTTTCATCACCTCACTTATACTAAATGGCATTTGGCAAACCTCTCTCCATATACAGATAATTAATTCTTCGCATAGAGATGTGTTTTTAGTAAACAGTCGGGGCCTCCGATTTTTTGTAACCTATAAGAAATTAAACGATATGGCTCCTCTTCTGGTTAAACTTACAAGGACAACTTGCCGAGTTCCTTAACAAGTATTCACTCTTCGCCTTAGTATTCTCTACCCACGAACCAGTGTCGGTTTAAGGTACGGTTGTAATGAATATTTTTTCCTGGTCCAAAAATTTTTAACTAATCGATAGTATAGCATTCCAAATTGGTACTAAATTTCGCGCATAGCGAGTAAGACATTTGAAATGCTTTTAGACTTTTTATTCAAACCTCATCAGCCAAAACATTTGTTCTGGACCTTAGAGACCGTTATTACGATAAAAGGTATAACCCAGTTTATCAACCCTTTCGTATTCGGCGAGTAGTATTAAAAACTACTTTTCGCTACTCATGCCAGCATTATCTCTTCAATTACGTCCATATAATGAAACACTATACTTCATTCGTGTCTGAATGTTTTGCTACCTAATTATAAAATAGAAAAATATAGGGTACTTTAAACTTTGTTTTATTTTTTTATAGTTGTTTTATTTTGTTATAGATTTTTTTTTTAACCCTAGCCCCTTGATTTTTGTTTAGGTGCGCGGAGCGAGGGAAAGGAAGTAAAATTAATTAAAGTACCAGTTTTCTAAAATTATAATTAACACTAAATCGGTTGATTACTTTGTTTTTATTTTATTAACTAAATTAAAAAACCAAAGACCCGTTAAATTTTAGGCGCCTCACTCTTAAAGCTGCTGCGTTGTTACTATACGTTCATTAAAAGTAGCGACTACCAGGCTAACTTTACAGCCGATTACGATTAGCTACTTCCTTATTTTCACTTATTAACCAATTTGGGACCTTATTTAGTGTTCTCGACTGTTTTCGTTTTGACTACCCTACTTAGGAATAGCAGTCTGACTATCTACCATTAATTAATGTAATTTCGAGTTTAACTCCCAACGGTAGGCTTTCCACGGCCCCTCAACCAAAGACTTACGCATTTAGCGGCTTGGAATTCTTAGTGCTGTACCTCCATTAATTTTGTGTAGACGCCCCCCTGTAAGAAGTTTCGCAAAAAACCAGCTATCACTAGGTACGATTAGCATTTCACACCTTACCACATCTCATCGGAGAATTATGCAACATTCACCCGTTCGATCCCTCAGTTATACACCTTTAAATCTGGACATGGTAAGATCACCTAGCTTCCATGGCGGCCTTATTTTTCATACAATTAAATTTTTCTACCTTTATTCATTCCCTCTTTTATTTTCTTGATTTCTTGTAATCCTTCCAGGGTTAAATGCGACTTGTTACGCATTAAGTTTGATATTTTAACTCAATCTAAATAGTCTAAATACTTTGTCCCCTTTAAAGGATACAGATCGAAAAAAGGTATAACTTTTTCAACAATATCTGAAAATTTTGTTATTACTAAACTAACGGCTGGAAAAGAAGTATGTTTTTCTAAATTTCCAGAACCAAAATACAAAATTAAATTTGAAATTAACTTAGTATCTCGCTCATGTTGAGGTACTCTAAATCTTAATTGAATTGCATATCCGGTTGAAACACCAGAAGCATAAATTTTTACATCAAATGTTCCTTCTCCATTAACAAAACCAGTTATCCAATTAGGATCAGGTATTTTTTTAAATTCTGTTAAAGGACGGTCTACTTGAAACAATTTAGGCGTAGCTATTTCGAGTCATTCTGATTTTTGATATTCTGATAGACCCAGGTTCATAGAGGATTTTATACTTACTATCTCAGTTAAACCTTCAAGTGTTAAATGTTTTCTGTTTTCCATAATATTTACTACTCTTTCAAAAAGTAAATAATCGGAGCATTTTTGAGTTAATAAAGGATACAATTTAAAATGAGGAATTACTGTAGATTTTAATTCTTTGATACTGGAAACTGAGTAAAAACACATATTTCCACTTTTTCCTATAGATCCTATTCCTTTAAAATATTTTTGAGTTTCTAGCAACAAGGCTAAATCCTTAACATGTAGAGAAATTTGAAATTTAGATTGGACACGTCAATTTAAAGTACGTTTAACATTTTTATCTAATACTACTGTAAAGCTACCTTCAGCGTCTATTAAACCAGTTATAAATCAAGGATTTAATTTACCACTGTCTATAGAGTGAAACGTAGAAAAATTTTTTATTAATTGCTTAGAAGGGATTAAGGCTTGATAATTCTTTTCAGAACCCATTAGAGTACACCTTAATTTTGGAGTTTTAAAATTTCCAAAATAACTACCGTCTACTCGTTGCTCTTTTACAAAAAGTTTAAACTGGTTTTGGCCGTGGGTATTGTTTAATTTTTTTGACTTAGATCCGCGATAACCCATTTTACTTTCGTTCATACTATAGCTTATTACCATACCTGAATAATTACTTCAGCCACTTATATATTTTCATATATAGCTTGGTACTATAGCCTTTAGGGCGTCCCCGGAGTTTGGTAGTTTGACCCACAGTAGCGCTTTCCCAAGACGCTTGGCGGGTCTAATATGAGTAACTTATCCAACACCATTGTAAAATAGAAATTAAATATAAATTTTTTTACCATCACCAAGCGCCTAAAGGCGAGTGGGAAGGGCTTACATCAATCCAAAATACCGTATTACGTGTAATATTTACTAAAAACTATTACTAAAAACGGTAAAATTTTTTTTATTAAAAAAAGAGGACTAGTTTTGTAAATAAATTTTAACCAAAAAATTTAATTTTATATTTAATTACTATAATATTTACAGCAAAAAATAGATTTTTTTGCCAGCATGTGCCTTCCTATTTTACATAGGAAATTACAATTTTTCGACTATAAAAGCGAAAAATATATTATAGTTTTTTCTAGTAAATAGTCCAGTCGCTTTCGCTAAGGCTTTTAACCTTGCTACCCATATTAAGTTGCTGCATTGATACTTCTATTTTCATAAAAGATTAGACTATACCTTCACCTTATTTTGTTTGTTTTTTTTTTTACTACAGCGCTGGGAACCCGAGTCGCAGTAGCGCTTTAAATTATAGCTTATTTGACCCAAGCGCGGAGCGTGGCACAAATTATGTTGCTATTTTTTTGTTTCTAACGCACTAAATTTGTATTTAAAATGTTTCAATAAAAAAGGTTCTATTAATTTATAAAGTTTTATTGTAGAATCTTTATAAAAATAAATTCTTAAACCATTTGTAGTTTTATGATAACTACAATTAAGCGAAAATTTGTTTTTTAAAGTTTTTACAATTATTTCATGTTCAGATTGTGTAAAAGATTCTGTTGCAATATAAAATGCTTCGTTTGATTTAAACCCATCATCCATTACCCAATAAGCTAACCCTTTAGCAGTTAATATATTTTCTAAGTTTTCAGGTACAATTTTAGTACCTTCTTTATTGTAAAATATTTCTCTGTAATAGTTAAAACAAGGTAAACTTAAAGTTTGAAATTTTATAGAAGTATATACCTTTTGTTTTCCTTCTCTTGAATCAAAGCTAGACATTACATTAGGCTCTGATCCGCAATATTCTTTAAATAAAGAATATAAATGATCAACATAATCTTTATTAATTTCAGATTGTTTAAAATGTAATCTAGTATTAGAGGTTATTTTAGGTCTTTCGGCTGTTAAATCACCCAACATACAACCTATTAATAATTCATCTAATTCCAAAGTTAATTTTAAATGCGCCTTTTTTGATACTCTATAGCAACGTGCAAATTTAAAATTTATTTTATCGCTGATACGATTTTTTGAAAATTTTTTCATGTAAATATTGTTAATTAAATGTTACTGATTATTTAGCTTTAATATGTGTTTTTAAAGTGTAATAAATAGTAATATTTATTTTTATACGTTAGTGTCTAATAAAATTTTTTTCATTTGTCCCGCGTACTTGCTGCGCAAGAGTAACGTGTTATTTCGGCCCAAGCATCAAAGATGAGGGCGGAGCCACTTCTACCGCAATCACAAATGCTCCGACACACACTATCGGATATTTTTTTTATTTTATTTTTTATTTAAAATTTAAATTTAAAACTTTGGAATATAAGGGCTGACGTGTTACATTGGCTTAGAAATATATCCAAAGTCTGATTAATAATTAATCAAGTCGTTACAGGGCAAAAAAAAAAATAATTATACTAGTCTATTTTAGCGATATAAGTATAATTTTTCCATATTTTTTTAAGCTTCCCACGGTATTGTCATAAAAATTTATGCCACGCTCCTCGCTTGGGTGGCGGAGCTAGTCGAATAAATTTTCTTAGATGTCCACCGTTAGCATAATTAAATTTTAATTATACCGACCTTTCAAGGTCATGAGTCAGTGTTTAAAGAATTTTACAATTCTTTTGGGCAAGCAATTCACCCATTATGCAAAAGGTACGCCGTTATTCTATTACAAATTCCGACTGCTTATAAAGTTACTAATTCAAGCAATTCCCTCACGGTACTATTTCACTATCTCTAAATTTATAATACTTAGCCTTAGAGGATGGTTCCCCTTTAAAATAAAAAAAGATACAATACAGCAAAAAAAAATATTTTGCTATTGTAGTTATTCTCTTAATATTTATTTATTCCGACAAGTTAACTCTCATCGTACTGATTAATTAAAAATTAAAAAACTATACAGGTCACGGGCTATTATTTAACTCCCTCATCTTCTTTGGATCTAACATAAAAAATATTTTTTTTATATCTATTATTCTAATTTTTTAATTTTTTTTTTAGGCTAATCCAATTTCACTCACCATTACTTTTGGAGTCTCGGTTGATTTCCTTTCCTTTCCTTACTACAATGTTTTGCTTCAGGAAGTTTTAATAAAAGGTTTCCCTTAGGATCGTTTACTTTTTAATAAACTTTTTGACTGTTTTATCATCCTTTTTTATAAATTTGAAGTGCATCCTTAATAACCCCTTTAATTACTTTAGTGTTAAATTCTATATCATCACCGCTGCTTATAATGGAAATAGCTCGTATAATTTATAGAGGTTAAAATAAAATTAATTTCTAATAATGCTATTTTATTAGCTCCTAAACATCATAATTAAGGAGGAATAATTAAAAGGGCATTTAATTTTTACACGCGCATTCTTTATAAAGGCCAACCTCTTAAATCTTATAAGAAGGTAACCTTTTACAAATTTATCTCTTTATAGTAGGCAAATTAGAAGCACCGCGCATTCTTTTTCTCACTGTATACTGGTTGGTATAATGCCAACATCTTAATTATAACTGTCATTAAAATTATTTTTTATATGACAGGACAGACAGGACAGTTTTTTTTTCCACTAAATTATCATTAATTATTATTTCAAATATCTACTAATTTCAAGTCACAAAATAGTTTTTTTTTCACTAAATTACTTTTCATTAATTAAATTTTCCTGCTCCGCGCGACTTTTTATAATATTAATAAAACGTAATTTACTTCCAGGATCTGTTAAATTCCATCAACTCACATCCTCTTTAAACACCTCAAAAAAAAAAGAGTTCATATTTAATAAATTAAGACAACGTACGATTATGCTATTTCCTAAGACTATCAGAAAATTTTAAATTTGTGTAGTACAGATCTTGTAAAATCGTTGTATTTATAGTCCTTTCATTTTTTTTTTGTGTGTGTTTTTTTTTCTATCTGTACTTATATTATGCTAGTATCGTTCACATGTTTTATCGTTCAGGTTTTACTATTATCTCTGAAGGAGATGGATTTACACATAACATCATAGCACCGGCATTTTTTTTTGAAAGGTTAGATATTTAATATACTATTATATATAATTCATCTTCTACATAACACTTTATTTAGTACGTCTACACACCAAAAAGGTTGATAATACGGATAGTCTTACTAATAAATAGTATTACCCTTGAATTAAGTATGGAAAAAAAAAAATAAAAAATTAGTAATAATATAGCTCTTAATTCTAGGTTACAAAATAAATATCTTAAATTAATTTAATGCCTATCTAATCTACCTAAAGATTGTGAAGGTTGGGAATATGAATCCTCTTGTAAAAGATGGTATAGAAAATAAATAAAACCTAAATATAACATTATTGATATGCATAGTCATCATATTAAATATATTTTATTATAAAAAAAGATGTTACTTTTCAGTTTAGTCTTTGCGTTAAATAATTTATAAGTTAAATTTAGGCTTTTTTTTTTCCTCTACTATAAGAACTATCTTATAATAGAGGTTTTTTTTTTGTCGCTTTAGTAAATTTATAGCCTTAACTGCTATAATTTTTGTGGTGTATGATACTAGCTCGCACTAAAAAATTTTTACATTTACGCATATGGAGATAATGACAAAATTTTAATTATCGGATTTATTGATAGATTGACTTTCGAGAGGAAAAAAAAAAAGCTTTAAACTAACCTTTTTAATCTATATTAAAATCCAAGAAAAGATTAGTTTAAAGCATAAAAAAAACCTAAAATTTACCATATTTATTTTCTAAAAAAAAAAATCGGCTACTTTATTAAGAACAACCTATTCACCGCTACATTCTAGGTTACACCATTTGTGGTATACTACGTTAAGCGGTGCTCAACAAAAGAGCTGGACTAGGTCCATGCGTACTTTTTTGTTTTTTTTAGAAAATTTATCGCGTACGCGACATAAAGTATTTTTAGCATTTTTATTTTTACTTATTATTTTCGCTTTCGCGCAGCGTTGTTATAATAAGCTGATAATATCACTACTATCGTTATAGTTTAAAAAAAAAAAAAAATATAATAATATAATTTATTTTTTAAATTTTAAATGAAATTCAATAAATTTATCAAGGTTATCATATAATTCAGTAGTAAAATAGCAATTAAAGATTAAAGATATAAATAATATTAGAAATATAATATAAATATATACCGTACTAGTTTTTTTGTTTAATTGAATAATCTTAACTATATAATAATTAAAAATATTATTATATTTTTCACCAATTAAATTAGATAAATTTAATTTAACATTTTCATTTAAATAAAATTTGAATAACATAATTATGAATAAAATAGTTATTAAACTTAAACAAGCGTAATTTAATAAATCTATACTAAATATTAATTCTTTTAAAGGACTATTAATAGACTCAGACCCGATCAAATTATTAATATTATCATTTTGGTTAGATATTACTGATGTTGTAGCGCTATCAGTAGTATTAGCACCTTCAGTAGTATTTACCCCATCAGTAGTATTACTTAATTTGTTAATAGCACTTGCAGCGGTATGAATAGCACCTCCCGCTGTAGCACCGGCAATTACAATCGTCGCTCTTTGAATAGGAGGTAGAGCAGATTTAGCCACAACCTTAGCAACCCCCGCAGTTACCGCGCCTACTGAAACAGCTAATCCAATGTTGTTACCCAAAGTACCAATCCCGCGGCTAATTTCCTTACCGGCCTCTTTTCCTATTTCGACCGATGCACCGATAGTTACATTAGGATTATTAGAATTACTAGGATTGGTAGCGTATAAAATAGAATTAAAATTAGAACTAATATCTAAATAGCATAAAATAATGAAAAGAACCAATAATAAAGGAGACAAAATCTGCAAAAATTTAATATATTTATTATCAGATAACTTAAAGTCATCTAAATAAAACAATACTAGATTAAATACCAAAATAAAAGATAGTAAATTTATAACTAATATAACCATGTGAAAAATAAATTTTAATTTAAAAAAAGATTTTTTAAGAATATCTTTTAAATTCTTTTATATTTAGAGTGCTGGAATTAAAAAACTGAGATAAAAATTGACTTGAAATGACGGTATATCGAGGTTATAAACTTGGTTAAGATTTATGTTGCGAAGTAGAATTAATTGATAAGTTAGGTATTCCACTCCGAGTCAATAGAAGATAAAGTTGATTCGTCATTGTCTATCTCCACTAGCATAAAAAGTGATAATAAATGTAGACGTTACCATTGTAATAAAACCACTCACACAACATCACTTAATCTACAGTGATTGGCTGCTAATTTATAACTCTCTAATTATTTACCAATATACGATAAAACTGCACTAATTATTACCAATATACGAGCCTACTGAAAAAGGTACCAACTCAATACTTTATCCTCTTTCCTTAGTGGGTTGATAGTTCTTGAGAGAAATAAACGCTACTCATCCAAATTTATGTTCTTCGTACGCACACAAAAATCTCCGTCTCTAGTCTAAATATTATAAATCAATATTCCTCACTATCACTATACAAATGAAGGAGTGTAAAATTGCTTGAAATAAAATATAAAAACTCAACGGAAACCCTTATCCTTGTATCATAAAGAGATAACCAATCTCGCTAAACTCACAACTAATCTTTTTACATTAACCTTATTCATAAATTAATTCCGATTCTTACCGAACCTCATCCTTCTCTCCATCAATCACGAAGCGATAAATTCAATGAATTCGTACGCACACAAGCACGATATAATTTTCGAAAATTATCTTAAAAAGAGAAAGAGTTTTACTTATAAAAGATGAAAAACAAGGAAATGAGTTTTACTTATAAAGATGAAAGGAGTTTTTAGAGTTTTTACTTATAAAAGATGAAAAACAAGGAAAGTTGCGTTAAATGCCGTTACAAGACAATTATAAACCCAATAAAAAATTAGATTTTTGCGTATACCTCCATAAGGGTAACAGTACGCGTTTCAAATTTAAACATATTATTATTTTCTCTAAGATTTGTAGATATTGTACTGTAATTTCTTTTATTTTTTCGATCTATTTTTATTTCATAATTTTTAAAGCTATTACGATTATTTATAGAATTTTCAGAAAATCTTTCGTAAACATATGGTATATTTTTTTTTGATTTGTAAGCATCTTTTAATTCAGTATAAAAATCATTTAATGCTTCAATATCTACAAACTTATACTGAATAATTTTTTTAGAAAATTTATTATTAAACTCATTAAGTTTATTTTCTGTTACATTTAATTCTTCAGTTAATTTTTCTATATCTCTATTTAATAAATCCAAAAAATTCTTTGAAATAATATTATTATCAACATATCCATCATATACAGTAATTTGTTTATGTTTATAACCCAAAGTTTTTAATTCAGTCATTTTTTTAAATAAAGAGTCTATATTATTTGGAAAATTTTGTGTCAAATCTTTTAAAATTTTTAAGATAGTAGACATTTTATTAATTCTTTCGGTAAGAATATCCTCAATATGGTTTTTGATAATATTTTGTGTTATCGATTTATTCATCAAAATTATTTTTACAAAATCTGTAACTATATTTACAAAATTCTCTTGATATTCCACTTGATCTTTCTCTTGATTGTCAGTGTAATTAGTTAAAGATTCTGTAGAACTGAGTATTAATCTATTTACGTTATCATCTTTAATTTTACTCTCTTCTTCATAATTTAAGCAAGCGTTATAAATTACACTAAAAATATGAAGTAAAGATTCAAACTTATTTTTAATTTGAGCTCTAATATACTCTTTACTATAATGATTTACTGTTAACTCTTTTAATTCTTTTTTATAAGGTTTTAATGTTTTTTGTAAAAATTTAATTTGATTTATTATTTTTTTTTTGGAAAAATTAATATTATTATTCTCGTAATTAAATATATCTGGATCTAGGTTAAATTCTTTTATTTCACCATTTACTAAAATAATTTTAAACAAAGAGAATATTTCAAAAATACCATAAGGTATTTTTCCTGATAATATCCCATGTTTATTAGTTCAACTCTCATATGTTATTTTTTTAATAACATTATAATTATTTTGATATAAAAAATTTAAGTAAAAATTTAATTCAAAATTAACTGTATTAAACATATGTCTTTTAGATATAGTACCTCCACTAATTTCTATATTTCTTGATTTAAATAATAGTTTTATAGTGGATCAAAAAATATTATTAAATATAAATAAACAATCCCTAGTTAAAGATTCAAAATTTTTTTTATTTTTGTTTTCTTTTTCTTGAGATTTCTCATCTGAATTATTATCATTAAAAACATTCCAAAAATCTTCTTTAAATCCATCTTCATTAGAAGTTATTAATACAAAAGTAAATAAATTAGTCTTTACTAATAGTAAATCTAATCCTTCATCAAATTTAAATATATCGTAACCATAATTACTCTTAGAAATATAATCAGGGTCTACAAAAATTATACACATTTTTTTTTTTCTTTCAAATTGTTCTCTATACTCGCTAAGATTTGATGGTAAAACCTTACTGTGAAATTCAAATTTTTTCGTATACACAGCTGAAGAAATTAAATGTGTTTTGTCTTTATGATGAATATCGTAACTAAAGCTAAAACATGCAAAAATACTAAATTCGTAATTTTTATTTTCCATTCTTTTTTTTTTTTAATTATTTTTTTTTTAAGAAAAGTTTTAAGGATCTTTTAAACCTGAGCGATCATGTAACCCTAAGTCATGACGTGACGATCGCATAGCTATTATTCTAACAAAAATATTAATTTTCATCTTTTATTCGAATATAATTAATATATGTGTATAAGATTGAAAACCGACATCTCATCAAGCTATGCTGAGATAAAAATGAGATAAAACGAGATGAAATTAATGGTAAACAAATGTCAAGTGTAGTATAAATTTAGTAAAATATCATAGATATTTAGTTTTCTTAAAACAAAATAATGGTTATAGTTTATTAAATTAGTAATTGAATACCGGTAATTATAAAATATGTACGATATCGATTATATAAATTATAATTAAAAAAATACCAATGTGGATAATAATATGTTTATGCCATTTGGATTTCGGACCCAGTTAAACTATAAAAAATGAATAATATTTAGGTTTTAATTTAAATTTTAGTAATGTACCGTTATCGGTTTTAAAATTTATTACATTTAAATTTATATGCTTTTCGTGTAAATTATTAAACATTATAGGTTTTGTATCAGTTCATAATCCTTCAGTATCAAATATTTTTTCTCGTTTTTTATAACTATCATGTCGTAAAATTACCGACTTATTATAAAAATAAACAGTACCTTCAATAAAATCTACTTTAGTATGTAATTTTGATGTTGTAATATCTTCTTTGTTATAAAGCATATTTATATAGTCTTCTAAAGATAAAGAACTACTATTTACACCTTTAGCTTTTTTTATCAATGTTCCATCTTCTAATTCTAATATATAAGTTTTTCCTGAAATAAAATAACCTTTTTTAACTTTATATTCTAACTTTAGTTTACCTAATTCTGTACCTACAAATTCTTTAGGTAATCTAATATCTGTCACTATACTATCAGTATCAGAATAATAAATTTTACCTCCATTATTAAGAATCCATAATTTAATTTTATTAATATAAATTCTTGCATAACTTGTAATAGCAGCTGCTGTAGATATTGAAACAAATCCAAAATTATTATTTACTTCTAAATCTCGTTTATTATTATTATTAAGTACTTTAGCTAAGTCTAAACCTAAAATTTCAATTACTTCTTTAGATATCTCAGATTCATATGTAACAATATAATTATTTTCGTTAATTTTTTTAGTATCTATAACTTTACGTGAAGTTAATAATTTTTCTAAACCCTTTATATTAACTATTTTAGTTTCAGGTTTTATTATAGACATTCCGAATCTTCCAAATGATGAATTTAATATTAATTTAGTGATTGCTTTAACAAGTCCTGTTTGTGTTAATCTTATTTTATATAAATCGTCAACAAATTTATTAAAGATATTATTAACAATATTAAAATTATAACCCTTAATTACTTGAATTTCATATCCATGTTCTTTAGCAAACTTTAACTCTTCACTAAACCAAACACCTTCAAATTCTCCGTGAGGTAAAATTAATTTATTATCATAATGTAAAGGTAACAAACCTAAATAATCATTATTAGTTTTAACTTTACAAAAGAAATATCCAAATAAATTATCTAATTCGAGAGATTTACCTTGTTTTACTTCAGATTCATCTAATTCTATATATGTAGAGATATTTCCAGGTATTTTATTTTTAGATACAAATGGATACATAGAATTAATATCAAAATACAAAAGATCTTCACCACTAGGTTTATAAACTTCGGTAATACCTCCATAATAACCCAATTTAATAAAATTATAAATAGAAACATTTCTGATTAAAGGTAAAACTTTTGGGTTATCATCCTCCTGATATATTGAGTGAGATGTTTTAGATAAATAATTACTATATAAAATATTTATAGCTAATTTAGCTATAGTTAAACAATTTGTGATTTCTAAACCATAAGTATTATAAATATATTTACTAAATTTATCTATTACTTCCATTAAAGTATCTAGATCTTTTTCTAAATATTTTAAAGTTTCATTTTTAAATTCCAATCAGTAGTTTTAATTCTGTTATACTCAAAATCAGATATTTTATAATAATTTTTATCAGGAGTATTTCCTATGTAATATAAATTAGATTTATTAACAAACTCATAAGGAAAATATCCTTTAGTATGTTCACATTTAAATTCTATAGCTAATTTCTCTAAACTATCAGGTAACATTAAAAAAGAATCTACCAAAGTTATTTTTCTATTTGATTTATTACCAATTTTAATAGATATTACTAATTTAATAATTCTATTATCACGGAAAATAGTATTAATTTTATAATAGTCATTATTTTTTGAGTTATAATCTAATAAAACTTTTAAAATAAATATAGAATCAAAACCGTGTAAATTGTGTACATAAAAAGTATAATTATCATATGCATGTACTAATAGAGAATTAATACATTCAATAATTAAATCGTCGCTACTTTGATCCTGTTTCTTATAAAACAATTTAGTTTCACCTTTAAATATTTTGTAACCTAACGCATAAGTAAAAGATTTATCTTTTTCTTTATCATAATAAGTTTCAATATCTAAAGTACCTATATTAGAATTTCTAGTGTACTTATCCAAACTCAAATCTATATACTTTATGATAGGTAATATTATTTTTTGTTCAAATTTAATAAGATGATCATTTTTAATATGTAATATAAAATTATTAATAGTTCTAATAAATTCAGATTTTGATTCATTTAACGGTGTATCCGTTACAATCATCTTAGGTTTACCTAATCTCTCTTTATATTCATTTATATCAAATACTTCTATAATCCTATTATTTTTGTCTTTATCATCAACAATTAATATTTTTTCACGTAATTTTATGTCAGAATGTCGGCTCCTAATTTCATCTTTAATCCGAAAAAATAGAGCTGCATATAATATTTTTATTACGTCCCAAATTTTTGATATGAAAACAGTATATAATATAAATATACCTATTTACTGTTCGTGTTTGCTATCTGTGCTTATATTTATCCAGGGTCATGCTCCAGTTTTTTTTATCATTCATGTTTTGCTATCTTTGCTGATGCGAGGTGCATTATCCAAAACATCATAGTTCCACCATTGCATTGTTAGATATTTAATATACTATTATTCTATAACTCATCTACTACACAAACCTTTAGTTTGCGCCGGCGCTTCCAAATTGTAGAAGATGAGGAGAATTTTAATAATAAATAGAATAGCCCTGGAATTATGTATGGAAAAAAAGGGTGGGTTAAAAAAAGGGGTTATATATTTAATTGTTTAAAGTTAAAAATATAAATATTTGATAAAATAATAATAAAATAATTATGTCGTGTATGCGGTATTATTTAAATCATAATAATTATTGTAGAAAATATTTATAAATAAAGGACTACTTGCGAGGAAAAACAACAAAAGATCGGTTATATCATCCGAGGATTATCAATACTATTTTTTTTTTATATTATCTATAACCATTTTTTAAAATTTTGTTAATGTATATAATATTACTTGAATAAAGCCAGTATTAAATATAGAAAAAATTAAAGATACAGATAAAGATATATATAAATAAATAATATTAAAATTTCCTCATGTTCTTTGAGAAAATAAAATAAATTGTTTTATTTTATTTCCAAAAAGTATTTGACTAGTCCAATTTAACCTTAATTCTTTTTTGGAAATATTAATAAATATTAACATAATTATAGAATATATTAAAAGCAATACTATACAAATTTCTAACCCTACTGCAATATTTAATAATTCTTTTAAAGAATCTAAAGTTTCTCCATATTCTAATGGACATTTTACAAAGGGTTCTCCTATTGATGTTACTTTAGCAGCAAACGCTCCTTTATCATCTTGGGTGGCTAATACATGAGACATTTCAGCCATTTTAGATTTTTCAACACCAGCTCCCCATAATAATTTAGAAGCTATTTTACTTCCATTAAAAGTTAATACAGATCCTGCACCAGAAGCAAAAACTATTCCAAACTTAAGACCAATAGGCAATGCGTTTTTTTTAACTAAAGCAGTACCAGCAGCTAGACCTGCATTAAATGCTGCAGCATTCCCTAACTGTTTAGCAGCTTCTGGTAAAGCATTAATATTAATTTTTGTACCCTCAACGATAACATTAACATCTTTTTCCTCTAGATGAACCACCTGAAAAATGTTTAAATTATTAATATCGAATACTTGTAAAATAATAATACTAATATTTAATATTAGAAGTATATTTATTATTATTTTTAAATAATATTTAATATTAAAATTATTTGGACCATTAAAAAACATAGAAAAAATTGAAATTGTAATACCTAAAAAAAAGAAACAAAAGCAATTATTGAACATAAAAGAAAAAATAGTAATATCTCATGTATAGTTCATATATAAATTATTAAATAAAAAATTAAAAAAGGTTTAATATTCAAATTATTTATATTATAATAATCCTAAATTAATAAAATAAAAAATAACAAGCGCGCGCGGAGCGAGAGCGAGAAAAATAATCAGAATAAATATCCAATAGTTTAACCTTTTAAAACTATTAAAAAAAGCACACCAATCAGAAAAAGCATACCAATCAGAAACATTACTATACAGGATTTAGTATACATATTTTTATACTATTCTCTCTCAATCAAATGTCTCATGCAACCGCAATCCAATAGCTGAATAATATTCTCAAACTTCAATCAAATTTCTCGTGCAAAAAAAAAAAAACAATAATTAAAAAAAAACAAAAGATATATCAATAAAAAGCGTCTTTGAACACCAACGATTATAAACTCGAAAATCGAGGTTAAGTTACCTATTTCTATTACAGCAAGTTAAGAGTCAAAAAGAAATGCTGTGGGTAAATATCCTAAAAACCACAAGGTCTATAAATTAAACTAGCTATCAAAGGTTAATGAGTACCTAATTAGTCAATAGGTTTGATTATAAAAAATTAATTTTTTTGAATGATCGGTTAATCGTTAATCTAAAAAATAAAGCCCGTGGGCAAAAAAAAAGTAATTTAATCTAGTTTAGGTTTTTAAAAAGGGGTTAAAATACATTTAAGATCTGCTAAAAAATAGAAAATTTTACTACCCCCCTTCTAATTTCTTTAAATTTATAGCATATTAGCTTGATTTTTTTTTGTCCAAACGATAAGGAAATAAAAAAGCAAAAAAAATATGATATTGCAAATTTTATTAGTTTACACCCTAGTCATGTATTTGTCCCGGAGGGAAGTCATGGCATGTGCAAATTAAGTTTATAATTAGCATTAAAGAATAAAGCTAAAAAATTTTATAAGATTTTTTTCTGTTTACAAACGTACATCTTCTTATAATCAAAAAACAATTAAATATTATATTTAACTGTTGCGCTTTAGTAGTAAAATTCATATTCCCTTTTTTCAGTAAACTCTATTAAAATTTGAGGGTTAGTGATATTAAAGCTAAAGATATGGTTTAAAAAAAAAAATAAAAGTCCAGGGTTAGAAGATAGAGGTAATTAAATTAATAGAAGCGCGGAGCGATAAGAAGAATATAAACAATTAAGGTACTTATAATAAATATATTTTTAAAATAATAATCAAGTACAACACTCTTATTTTCAATTAAGAGCGTAGCCACTCAAACTTTTTATTTGTTTAAAGCAATTTAATATAAAAGTAGGAGCATATTTTGATGTCCTTATTTTGTTTTAGCGCGGAGCGAGGAAATTAATACAAATAAAGTTAATGTGAATATAAAGTATAATAGAGATAAAATAGGCAAGCGCGGAGCGAGAAAAATAACAGTATTAAACCTTTATAAATATAATCTTTATTTAATAATAAACGAGCCTTCTCACGAGCCTACTCTAATAATTTATATAAAAATTTTAATTTCAATGATTTGATTATCACTATAGCGCGAAGCGAAAAACATAATAATATTAGTGATAATATAAAAACAAAGGAAGGCGTACGCTCAACAATAAATATATGTTATGCTACGCCTTGCTGCAGGAGGAAGGATTTATTAATATATATTTTTTTTTAATATTTTCGGGTAAAGTGGGTGTCATAAGTCCTTTTTTTAGGCCAAGGTATAATCAGCTAAATATATTATTTAATTTTTGTTGTATTTATAAGAGTATTAGCATCTATTCCTATTTGTTCTATAGGTATCTGATGCGTAATTAAAGTGTGTATTACTATACTTTCTAAAATTAAACCGCCAAAAATAAATATAGGTATTCATATCAATGAAAATTTTATAATAAAGAATTGATAATTAAAAAAATAATTAATAAATTTAAATTTTTCGCCGTGGCGCTTGTTTAATAAAATATCTTTTTTTTTTAATATGTAATCTTTATTAAAAAATATTATTACATTTATAATAAAAACGGTAAATAATAATAATATACTTATTGTTAATATTAAAAGTAATATTTCTATAGCTAATTGTTGACCCATTAAGTCGCCTAAAGTACCGACATACTCAGCAGGTTTAAAAAAACTATCAAAAGTATTTATTAATCTTTCTAAAAAATCAATAATATATTCATTTAAATTATCAGTTCCATCTCCTGTTAAATTGTTTTTATCATTTCGACCTTTTACCTCTTCGACGATAGTGTTAACTGTTTCGTCCACATTTTTTTGTAGCTCAGGGTCATTCTTGATTTTACTTAATACGCTGTCAGTTGCAGAGGTCGCTTCTTGTTCAGTAACTTTACCAACTTTATCCAGACTAGGAAATTTACCAGTTCTGTTTCTTTCATTCAAGGCTCACATTAATCTGTTAAACCCTACAGAATTTTGTAATATAGAATGAAATAGTATACCTGTACCGGTCACTCCCATAGCACCTAAGGAAGCTAATACTCTCATACGGGGAGCAACTCCAGTTGAAAGTGTCTTATATGTTAAAAGAGCAGCCCCTATAGGAGCAACACCCTGAGGTACACCTGAAGGTCATCAAGTAGCAGGATCTTGAGGATAAACCGGGCTCTTATCGTCAGCTTTACCATCAGGCAACAAATTTTTAATATACTCAACCATACTAAAGTTATCATAATTAAAATAACCACACACTTTATTTATAAATAACGAAAAAATATCCATAATTTCGGCAAAGATTATAGTTAAAAAAGCCAAAAATAAAATATGTTTAACACAGCTAATAAAAATAGATACTAGAACTTGAAATTTCATACGATAAGGAAATGTTTGAAAATTATTATTATTTTTAATTTTTTTTTTATTTTTATTTAATACCAGGGGTAAGAGATTTTTCTTATTACATCCAAACTACCTAAGGCACAGAAATTTTAATAGGTGATAGACATTTTGTATACAATTTCAAGCCATACTAAGGCGTAGGCAGTGATTAAAATTTTAGGACTTAGGCGAATAAAAATGGAATGTATAGAGTATAAGTATTTAAGCGGAATAATACTTTATAATACCTTAAAAAAGGATAGAATATTTAATATTTTTGCTGAATTATACTTTATACCACCCTAAAAGGGGACTCGTGAGAATTTATTTAAAGAATAGCACAAGAGTACCGCATTAAAACTAAAATATTAACTATTAAATTAATAAATTTTTAGCTTTAAGGGTAAAACATACAGTGTGCTGGGCGAGGCTTTTAACATATTATAATTGATAGCTTCGCTGGCGTAGTCGTAAAGGGTTAGATATGTCAACATCATTTAAAGGTTTAATTTTCCTATTTTTACATAATAGGTACCGTCTTATTAGGTAAATTAAAAAAGAGATACATTTTAAATAAAAATTAGATAAAACATTTATAATTACGTTAATTGCTCTCGCTTAAATATTTTTAACTATAATTGTTAAAAATTTATCGCTGGTTGCATAGGACTTTATATAAAAAATAAAATAACTGCGCCTACTATTTACTGTAGATTAAAAAAATTAATTATTTAAAATCTAGCATCTAAATTCTTTAAAGTAGAGCTTGTAATAAGTAATAGGCGATTTAAAAATCACAGGAAGGCGGAGCTAGCGCGGAGCGTAATAAAAATGTTAATATTGATATTTTAGTGCGTCAAAATATAGTTATAACTATATAAACTTAAAAAGTTTATTTGTTTCACTCTATTTGATATTATATTAAGGATAGGAAGGGGGGGGGTTGTATAACAGAATTTAGATTAAAAATCTAATTTTTTTTTGCCGGATGGTGTATATCAATTGAATACATACGCTCATACGCAGAAAAATTAAAACATTTTTATATTTTATTTATTAATATTTATAAAATTTTTCGATAACCTAAATAAAAATGTGGAAATTTTATCACAATTTTTAGTGTCAAAACCTAAAGTTATAAATTGTTTATTTCGAGCTTTACACTCCTAAAGTCTGTTTTAGATATAATCTGTGCGATAATTAGGTAAGAGTCGGAGCTTGTTGCCAGTCTGAGAGGTTAAATTATTTTTTTAATCCTATATTTAGGAAAAATTTTTTTTACCTATTTAGTTAGCTAAAAAAGGCAAAAAATATAAAAATAGACCTCCAATCTCAACCGCCTTGTAACCTAAAAAATTTACCGAAAAAACTGGTTAAAAAAATTAGTTTGGGAGTGTTTTTTTTAGTTTTATTAAAATTTTTCTCAGAACACTAATAACCAAAATTACAAAAAGGGGTAATGTTAAATTGTTGAATTGTTAAATTGTTTATAAGAGCAAGAAGAGCAAGAAGAGCAAGAAGAGCAAGAAGAGCAAGAAGAGCAAGAAGAGCAAGAAGAGCAAGAAGAGCAAGAAGAGCAAGAGCTTATTTTTTTTTTTAATTTGCTTTAAATTTTTTTTAGTTTTGTAAAATCTTAAATCTCGTAAAAAAACAAATTTTTTAAGTATACCCTACACTTCATGCACTTTTATAAAACTTTAATTCCAAGGCTGTGGCAGTGTTAATTACATGTTGTTTAAATTATATTGTTTACAATTTTCCGGCTTAGTACTTTATGTTAAATGTATATAAATGATGTATCACATACCACATACCACATATCACATATCACATATCACATATCACATATCACATACGACGTATGTTTTAATTTTTTATACCTTAATTTAAACTTAACATTTTTGATAAAACTAATTATTTATTTTATATACAAACATATTTAAAAATTGTACTAATTCATTTATATTTTTGTTTTCTAATACAACACTTATACTTATATTTATAATTAACTGTATTAATTTGTGTAGGTAATTGTAATAGTAGTATCAGATTGTACCACTACAATTTTATATATAATTTAAATAGTACTTAGTTTTATTAATAAGAACCATCCAAAGTTACAAAAGCTAAACACGTAACATCGTTAAACAACACCTTAAAGAAGGTCGTGATAGATATATTAAAATATGAAAATTTTTTAATTATTTTAGTATATTTTTACCTTAATATGGCTAACTATAAACTATAAAAATAACACTATTAATATTATTATTACTAAATACAACACTATTTGAATGCTACAATCTTTTTTAATTGCATCTATACTTTCTTTAGTTGAACTTAATAACTTAAGACTTCTCAGCAAATCTACTAGGTAGTTTGGCGTGTATTTACCAAAAGGTAATACTAGTTCTTGCTTATCCTTGACTCTATATAAATAAAATATTGCTAAGAATTGAGATATAATTACCAATAAACACAATGAAATTAAAATTATCTTAGTGTACATCTTAAAGAATAACAAGGTATTCACCAATATTGTTGACGCACCACTAAAACCAATCACATTTGACAACACTACACCTAATAAGAGTAACCTAAAAATTCATTTCAATCAATTAGGTATCTTATCACTTAGTCTAGATTGAATTAAGAATAACCCGCTACTACTGCTATAAATATCTAGATCTTTAGAATTTAATATTTTAATTATATGTTTAATTCTATAATAAGATATAATTATATGATATACTAAAAATAAGAAAACTATAAACAACAATAAATAAATAATAAAAATATGCAAAGAATAATCGAATTTATTAATACTTAATAAAATTAAAATACTTAATCCACCTAAGACTCTTAATATTCTAATAAAGGGGTTAGATTGTAATTTTAAGATATTATCCGGTAATGTAGGAGTCATAACTCCTTTTTTAATTCCAATAAATAGTCTACTAAATAAATTTGTGCGATCCTTCATTTTTTAATTTTATGTTTTTTTAAACTATGGAACAATTCCACATGTTACTATACACCTAAATCCGCAGTAGAAATACGAAAACCGTACGGATAAGTATGTTGGTGTAGTGTTTAATATTAAATTTCGGCGTACGCACATAATGAGTTTCAATCTTTAAAAATATTTAATGTATCTGCATCCCTTTAATATCGTTTGAGCATTAACTACAATTTACGCTTTTCATCTATTTTTATAGCTTGCCATTTTTGCTTAGATTACTCTAGCTAAAAAATATTTGCCCATTTTGTTTAACATAAAAGATAAAAGACGATAGCAAGTCCGTATTCCATAAAAGAATATTGATGACTGTAATAAATATATTTAAATATCGATCTCGCACCGCGATTCAATATTTCTAATTTGTAATAAAATACTCAATAGGAAAGTAACTATTAAATCATTAATATTTTAATGAAAACATACAAAACTCGCCTTCAACTTTGACTGATTTAAATATCAGGCTATATAATTTTATTAACCCGCTATCGTATGTAAATTATATTATATAAACTATATACATCAATAATAGGGATATTCAAAATGATGATACCAGATTCACAATAATCCTATAACTTTTATTGCACGCCATGTCAGTACTATTGTATAATTTATTTTTCAGGGATAAAATTAAAAAGGTCGCGCGAAGCGATAAAAAAGAATGTTATAGTTTAATTCTTTTTTTTTTTTACTAGTTTAAGAAACATATCTTTTTTTTCTACTGTTTTAAGAAACATTTCTTAAAAGCTCTACCTAACCTTATCTAATTTAGATAATCGGTTATCAAATTATTTTTATTTAATTAAATTTTATGCGCACGGATTGGAATAGCACGACGCGAAACTCAACAACTTGCAACGAATAAACGACGCGCCACAGCGAAGCAATACACGATAATGCGTGTCGCGGTTTACGCTGCATTCAAATAAAAATTTTACATCTTAAAGTAGCCCCACAGCCTCCCGCCCTCATTCTTTTTTTTAATATCAACGATTGTTATGCGTGCGATTGTAACTTAAATTTAAAAGTTATAATAAGTTTATTTATTATTTAAGTAAGCGAAAAGAATTACCAACTACGTAAGTTATTTAAATTTAGATTCCTGTCGCAAGCCGCATACATACTATTATTTTAAGATTCCCACACATAATGTTATTATTCATAATTAAAGAAACTATTTTAAGGTATAATAGTTACACTAAAAGAAAAAAAAATATATAATTATAAAGGATTATGAGTAGATACTAAACCAATTAAATTTAATAATCTACCTGTAAAACCTATAAATTTAAAAATAATTTTATTTAAACTTTATAACGGAACACTTCGATAATTTCCACTTGAACCTAAATATTATTTATTTTTTATAGTTTAATTTTATAATTCTAGCATAGAACAGGTTAAAAGCAGCATTTATTTTGGAATTGAATATACTGCGTAAGCCAAAACCTATAAAATATTCTTATTTGTCGTGACGTACGGCCGTAATGCTTAAATCTTAATATTCATTATTTTTAAATTTCAAAGTCTTAGGAAAAAAAAAACACTAACCGTGATGCGTATAAAACGCAAGAAATTTATTTATTTTCTATACAAAATTTTCTTTCAACCGCAGCGTACGTAGCGTATGCATAAATAGTGTGCGTACGCCGAAATACATTTATTTATTTTTAGTTTATATTAGGTTTAGATAAGTAAGAGATATTTATTAATATATAAAAATATAATTTCACAATTTTATATGAAGTGTGAACTTGCTAAAAAAGTAATAATCATACTGATTAATTAGGATTCATAAACTGATAACTTGTTATAATTTATAGTTAATAAATTTATATGAATACTAATGCGAACAATCAATTTTCAGTGCTATCTTTATTCATTTTGTTGTTCTATTTATTTTTCTCGCTTTGCGCTTCGTCATAACATCATAGTTGAGACAGGATCTACTTTGTAGTGCTAAACCGCAGCTATGGCGTTGTGCGTAAGCCTCACCACCCTTATGTTATTTTTTGGTTTGGTTATTGAGATAGCAAATCTTACGCTGTTTCCGTTCCATTATTGTTATTTTTCTTTGTTTATTGGTTATTTTTGCTGTATCGCCAAAGGCGCGAAATTAAATAAACGAGTAGTTTTTTACCCTCTAAGACTTTTATAAAATTAAAACTTATAGAATCACTAGAGTCAAAATTTAAAACATATAAAAAAAGTGTACATAGTACAAATGTTTAATAATCGTTTCTTTTTATATCTTTTATTAAAGCAACAAATGCCTGACAGGGGGCCTGACAGAGGTACGGGGAAAAATTTAACTTTTTTAGTTCCCTGCGGCAGTCAAACTGTAGTAGCAGATTTTATAGGACTTTAGTGAAATGTTAACTAAAGTAATTGAAATTTTATTAAAACCTAAGTACTCAGGATATATTATTTAAGTACAGAATATTTTTATCATTAGGCTCTCTTAAGAGTACGCGCTCTACTTTGATAGTATATTTTTAAAAATTTTATCTAGTATTAGTATAAAAGTTGGCTTAGCCAAATTTAAGGCGAGTAAAGTATTTAAAGGTTTAAGAGATTGTAATTTTATTAACATAAAAATCCAGTATGAAGGGCGGATGCGGATCCAGTATAGTATATCTATTAAAATTTCTATCTGCTGTTACCACAATATTTAAATAAATTATAAAAACCAATTCCCGCCTTTGGCGATATAGGTTAAGTTTTTGATTTAAAAAAGGGGGTTAAATATAAATAAATTTTAGGAATTTTTTTAGTTTTACCACGAGCCCAAAGGGTTAAAAGGCGTTAAATTTCGGCGTACGCACACAATTAAAGACTCAGCCCTAGAAGGGCGGAGCCACAAAATATCTTTTTTTTTCAAGTGCGCGAGTATTATGAATATAATACTAAGAATCCAATCATTAAACTGAATAATCCAGTAGCTTCCGCTAAAGCGAACCCTAAAATAGCAAAAGTGAATAATTGACCTCTAACTTGAGGGTTTCTAGCTGTAGAAGCAATTAAAGATGAGAAAATTAAACCAATTCCAATACCAGCTCCAATTAAACCTGAACAAGCCAATCCGGCTCCTATGTATTTTGCAGCAACTAACATAATAATATTTAAAAATTTACTCAATAGTGTCTAAAAGAAATCTTTTCTTCTTCTCTTTTAGCTGGAGTGACAAGTTAGGGTATTCCGGCAAAAACTTATAATAAAGTAAGTAAAATTATTATTAGTAAATATATTAATATGTGTAAATACCAAATACTTTTTAAGTTTTTAGTACTTTCCACATTGGTACTAATTATTTTTAAGCTATTTAATCAATTTTTAATAAATTCAGGTAGAATTTCGGAGATATAAATATTTTTATTATTTATAAATTTATGTAGTAAGTATAAGTTTAATAATTGGTAACTAATTGCCAATGAAGCTGCGAAGTAATAAAATAAATTTAGATAAAACAAGTTATTTAAAATACCTAATACTTTGTTAAAACCTAATAATCATATAATAACAATAATTGTTAAAATTATTTTAAATATTCACTTAAGGGCTTCGCCACAAACAGGTATTTTTTCACTTAATTTACTCATTACTAAAAACAATCCGCTGTTAAGCATATTTTTATTACTTTCTTCTACGTGGTTACTAATATTTAAAGAGCTTCCAGGAATATTTCCTATAGTTACCTTGTCTTTTAACCCTAGGGCTGATTTTCTTAAACAAACCATAACCATAGGAACACCTATAAGAGAAAACAGCATCAAGTTATGATATTTTAACAATTGAGCTGCTCTTGCATCTACAGCCGACAGCTGTTTATTAAGATCTTTATTATAAACATGTATTACAAAAGTTCTTAATATAAGCCCATAAGTAAAAGCATTTGCGGCTATAGGTGCATCGTGTAAAGTAATAGTAGAGCTATTTATATTAGTATCTCAATGCATTTCTTTAATTTTGAGAATTAAGTCATTAAAAGTAATATCTCCAAAACTACCTAAAGGCTTAGAAGAATCTAAATTATCAGTTAATGATGAATTGTTACTTTCGGCATTAGTAGAAGAATTTATTTCTTTTAAAAAGTTATGAATTTCTCCCTTCTTATACAGAGAAGATACGTGGTTGTAAAATTGAAGCACAGTCATTTCCCCTTTTTCTGTTAAAGGGTTTATAAGCTCCGAAAATTTAACCCAGGGAATATTTTTAAGTTCTTCTTGGTATCTTACAAGTAAATAATTAGAAATTAATTTAACACCTCCTTCAAGATCTATAGTAGAATTAAAGTCAATAGGAGCCCCATCCTTATCTACTAACCAAGGAAAACTTTCACCTATTGTAGAAAAACCGGTATCTGAAAAGTCTTTTTCTAATGTAGGGTTTGCATTAAACATTATTACTTGCGTTTGAAAATTTCTTACCACTACAAAAGCCTCCTCTACTAATTTTTGTAATACTGGATTTTGCGGTATAGAAAAGGGGTTATTTGCTGCAGATAAAATAGAGCAAGAATGAAAATTACGTACGCCTTGTAAATATTTATATTTATTATTATTAATTTTTAGTGCTCCTAAGGGAGTACGTGCTATTTTTTTTAGCACTAGTTAAAAAATTTTCACTTAAATTTTTACTTAAAAAAATAGCTGAGACCATAGACAATAAAAGTATAATACTGCTTAATAATAATCACATAGCACCGTAAGTATACAATCCTTGACCTATAACCTCTATTTGTAAAAAACTACTTAATATATTATCTATATCTGTATTACCTGATTGAATCTCAATAACATTAGGCGCGGAGTGAAAAAAGTTAGATAAATTGGTTAAATTATTAAAATAAATATTGGAAATATTTTCAATGTTGTAAATAGGAGAATAATCGTATTCTAAGTTAAATTTTTCACTTATATAATTTGCAACAGAAATATCAGTTTCAGCCTTAAAAGGGTTATTTAATAATACTTTTTCATAAGAATTATAAAGTATAGATTCAACTAACCCTTTTGATAAACCTGAGGTTTTTAAATTTGACATTGTTTCAACCCCTTCTTTAAGTGGAGTCATAGTTAAATGATCCACATGTGTTATATTAATAAAAGTGCTTAAGTCTAAGCTTTTTTCTAAAAATAAAGCATTAAAAAAGTTTAAAATTTCTAATGGTAAATCTAAAATAAAGACATTGTTTATAGTAAAAGGTAATACATTAAAAATTTCATAAACAAATAAAGTACCTACTAGTAAAGCAAGTGGTAAATTTTTAGTATATTCATTTCCAATTTCTAAAATATCTAATAACCGAATATTTATCATCATTATAATAAAAAGAAATAATACAGTAATAGCTCCTATGTAAATAATTATATATGAAATACCTATAAAACCTATACCTAATAAAATTAAATACCCTGCAGTATTAATAAATAAAGATATTAAAAAAATAACAGCTACAACAGGATTTTTAGAGGTAATAACTAAAATACTAGATAAAATAGCTCCAAAAGATAAAACATCTAATAAAAAATTGTTCATTTTTGTAAATTATCTTAAAAAAAAAAAGCATCTAAAAAAGCTAATTATTCGCTTTCCTTTATAGTTAGTTTAGGAATATAAAACCTTTACCCCTTTACAAATATAACAACCCTTGGGCTGTTTCTTTTTTTTTTTTTGCCTTAGCTTAAAATTTAAATGGCCAAGACAAGAATAGCAGGTATGGGGCAAATTAAATTTAGTCCTGTGGCTAAAATAAATTGCGGTTTATAATCTACAAGAAAATATTAGTCCAACAAAAAATAATACTAGAGGTATTAATAAGGCAAGGTTAAAAAAAACTTTTTTTTTTAGATTCTTCTCTTATGCAGGCGTCAGCCACTAAAAAATTTTTATAGCTCATCGCAAATAAAAAATTTTGTAGGACATACCCCTGCGCACTTATAACTATAAATGTAAAAGGCTAAAAGGCGGAGTACTTATGAGTAAATTTAAAGCTTAACTAGAAATTCTTAAAGGCCGCGATAAGTTTTTTTTATCTTACTTAGATACAGAAATGCATTGTTTTTATAACTCAGCCTGGCTTAAACATGGCGGAAGCCTGACGGTGGCCTGGCTTGCTACCCTCACCCAGCGCCAAAAGGCGAGTGGGGAGGGTGCACGTGCAGGGTTAAATAAAAAAAAAGCATGACTCTAGATTCTAAAATAATCCACCCCTTTAATATGTATTTGGCATCAAAAGGTGCACAGGCGGTAAATTTAAGAAATTTAAATTAATTATTTTGCTCGCGGTTTTTTTAAATATACCAACACGGGTAGAGCCTTGATTATTAAATTATTTTTCGGCGTAGCATACCAAATATGAAATATACAGTAAAAAAAAATATTATATTATTATAAAAACCAATATTTCAAACATTAAAAAAACATAGGAGTATTTTTCATATAATTTTATAAATTTTTTTAATTTAGGGTATTTAGATACTATTTAATATTTATATATTAAAATATTTGAAGTATACAAATATCCCAAAATATTTACAAGCGCGCGCGCGGAGCGAGAGCGAGAAAAAAGTAAAATTAATAATAAAATAAAAACATTAAATGAATAGTTGACAATAAATTCAGATCCTTCCGGTATTTGGAAATTTAAATATTTTAAATTATATAAGCGCGGAGCGTGCGCGGAGCGTGCGCGGAGCGTGCGCGGAGCGTGCGCGGAGCGTGCGCGGAGCGTGCGCGGAGCGTGCGCGGAGCGTGCGCGGAGCGAAACATTTATTAAATTATTTATCATTTTTTTGCCGCGTAGGCGAGTATAAATTTTCCTTGAGAATCTTACGCATAGAAAGCTTCATATTAGCAAAGCGAGACACTAATAAAAATTTTTTTAAAGAATAACCTACATTTACCTTAAAAAGTCAAAAAGACGTGACAATGTAGCCGTAGCCGGTAAATGTTCTTAAATTTAAATACGCAGTCTATAGTTTAAAAACTACCACGCCTTTGTCTTAGGAAGTAGGCGATATCGTAACAAAAATTTTTAGACTAAAGGTCTCATACTATAATGAGAGGGGTGATAGAGGTAAGCCCCCATCTATAAATTATTTTTATTGCGGCCCAAAGGGCACAAAGGCACAAAAAGCTGTAAACTAAATAAAATACAATATTACTAGAATAAAAATAGGTATTTAAATTATTAGAAATATAGAGTCTTACAAATAATTATTTATAACCTCACACATTGATTTAGCGCTGTAGTGACAATATATTAAGCACATACCGGCTCTTTAATAATCAAAATCAGAAGCGCAGAGCGACATAATCAAAATCCAAAGTATTTAGTTTTTATTTTTATTTAGCGATGTGCGAATATTAGCTTAAAAAAAGGGCAACCTAAGTGGATTAGTATCGTAAGCGCGGAGCGAAAAACTTATCTTTTTTGCCGTAAAAAAATAAAATTTTTTTAAGTGTACGTGTTACCACTTAAAAAAAAAAATAGAAATTTTAATTATAGTAGAAAAAAATCATGAAGTTTAATCTAAAATTATAATTATAGTTCAGTTAAAACAAAACGCAACAAATTAATATTTAAATTTTTTAGCTTGAAGTAACTACCTTAACTATAAAGTAATGTCTCCTGTACTTTTATACTTCCGTGATAAAATAAGGTACACTTGGTTTTTTTTATAGACCCTGGTAAAACCAGGCTGGAGAGGGTAACAAGCCTTCACAGACTAAAAATTTTATTTAAGGTATTTAAATTTGTACTACAACTGATTAGCATAAATTAAAAAATTTTTTTTTAGTAAACAGACCTATTTTTATCGCTCTAGCTCCGCTCCCTTTTCCCTCGCTCCGCGCACCTTTTGGGTCGCTTCGCAGAGTCGGCGGGGCGGGGGAGGCAGAGCCGGCGCGCCAAAAAAGCTTTAAAAATTTTTTTTTTGTAAAGTTAAATATAATGCTACACTTCCAGTTTTTCTTTAAAGCGCAAGGGCTGCGGAAGCAATAGAATAAAAACAAAATGAGTGTTTGTAGTACAACATGTAATAAATAAATAATTTGGAATAGCGTATAATTTTTAAGATCTACGGGGCCTTTTATAATTTACCAAATGCCAAGAGGCGAAATTTTTAGGGTAAACGCTTTGGGCGATTATAAGCTCTAAGGTTTTATTTATAAATTAGAGGACTTCAGCCTATAGAGTATTTGCAACATCCGGTTAAATAGATATCTTTTACTTTTTAAGTGTAATTCGCTTTACCTGCTGAAGGCTTGCGTGATATGCAACGCACGCAGCACAAAGCTCTATCTGCACCGCTATCTAAGGCATACCAATGTATAAAGCGAAGCAATATTTTACAACAAAACACTGACACTGCAAATTTTTGTGTACGCCTAAAACGTGTTATAAGATAAACGAGCCTTATTTACACTGCTTATTAACTTTAGGTTAACCTTGGCTACTTTCAAGCAGAGCATTTTAAATCAATAGGTAAGTCTTACCACAGTTAGATAGAAAAATTCATAAAATTTAAAATTCTAGTACTTTGTATCATTAGCTATTTAAGTGTTTTCAAAAGTCATATGTGAGAATGTAGCCAAATTTCATGATTTTTCCTAAAAAATTAGGGTGAATGCAAAAGCACATATCTAAAAACTTAATAGTCAACTTAATGGCTTAATTAATATTTATTCCTTAAACCCCAAAGGACTCGGAGGATTTGTATGTAAAATTAAAAAAAATAAATTGATTATTTAGATTACCTTTATATCCGGTAAAAAGGTAGTGATGCTATTTATAAAGGATGCGCCAATAAAGAGATTTAAATTTAAGGGCGGAGCCAAACTATTGATTTATAATAGTAATAAATAACAAAAGGCGAAAACAAAAGGGCAGTCTGGAAATCTACCATCGTTGTAAAAATAAAGTAAGACAAGATTGCTCCGTCATCATAACAAATTTATCGCTCCGCGCACATAGCCCTTTTTTTGCAGTACACAAACAAGCACCTTATGATAACATAAGGCAGACCAAAGCAATAGGCCACTCCTTAAAAAAACACACTGCAGATGAAAATTTAAAGCGTATGTGACTCGCAGGCACATAAAAAAGCTACCTGCCCTTTTATGATCCAGGCAAATGTATCAAAATGCAAAGGCTTAGCACACTAAAAAATAAATAAATGTCTGGTAGACTCGATTCGAACGAGCAAGATCTTACTCCCAAAGTAAGCAACAGGCCAATTTGTTTTCTACCAGTTTTTAAATTTATTGCGATCAGCGATCGCAAGACAATTTAAGCAATTTTATTATAAAGTTTTTTTTTTTTCATGGATAAATTAATAACAGCCAGGAAATTTTGCAGCTACGCAGAGTTTTATTAGGCAAACACGGTTTATTATTTAAGTAGCCTTAATTTTTATAAAAAAAAATTACCCTATTACTCAATTACTCAATTACTCAATTACTCCCACCTTTGGTGAGCGTAGCAGGTACACGGTGAAAGCCCAGAGGGCGAATACGCTCCGCCCTTGCTATGCCTTTGTTTTCAGCCTTGAAGGTAAAAAAGCTAAGCGCTACGCAAAAGAAGTCAAGGTATTGGCACCAAAATAGGCTTTTTCTGTAAATTAAATTAAATTTTTTTAGGGCGAAGCCACACCAGGCTTTTGTAGGTGTAAGCAGTATACGCAGAGGCGCACCCTCAAAAAATATAGAACAAAATTGTTCAAAGATAACACTTACCTTTTTTGTTAATTAATACTTTTTTTTAGAGAGGCTAAGGTAAAAGTTTTTGAGGCTAAGGTAAAAGTTTTTTTTAAGGGCACTAGGTAATAGTTTTTTTTAGGGCAAGGGCACTAGATAAAAGTTTTACACTCGCGGTTTTTCTAGTATAACCAAATTTAATTATAAGCTGCATGTAAACATTACGTTATTTATAAAAAAAACTGGATTTTTATAGTTATAAAACAATTTATTTAATTCTCTTTTATTTGATAACAAACATTACTAACTTTTTTATAAAATGTATTGAATTTTGACGGGTTGGAGGGATTTACATATCTTTACTCCCCTCAATTAAGCCATACATTTAGATAGCGTACACAATCTGTGGAAAAGGCGTCACTTTAGTAAAAGGGCGGAGCCACAAAAGATTTTCAGTAAGCCAAAGGACAAGACAAAAATATATTTTTGTCCTTTGGCTGCTAGTCCTATCTGCTTTTGTGCCTTTGTGCCTTTGTGCCTTTGTGCCTTTGTGTTGCAGATCAGGTACGCCCTTGCACCGCGTACCTGCTATACTGCACAAGCAAGAGAAAATTGTGCTAATTTGCTTATTAAAGCCCCAATGACATAAGTAATAATAAAAAGATTAGAACATATTCAGGGTTTATACTTAACCTATGTCTAGTGTCCGCCGAAAAATAAGTTAAAATTTAAATTTTTAATTCTTTTTACGCTTTTTTTTTATTCGCAGCACTTTATGCTTTAATGCCTTTAAAGCCTTTTGGTTTATAATTTAAAGACTATTTTGCTAGCGCCTTCACTAAAAGCATAAGGGTTGAAAAATTTAGTTAACCCTGATGAGGGCTTGAAAAAAGCAAGCTACTCCCGCCAAAGACGAGAGAGGTTTTTATTTTATTATACCTTATTGTAACGATTTAAATTAGGGATAGTTTATAATTGTAAAATTTAACACCTAAAACCAAATTTATCGCTTCGCTGCCTTAAAAAAAAAGGCGGAGCCCTTAAACTAATAAAAATTTACAATTTTTTTTACAGCCAGCATACAAAAAAAGCACAAGGCCCCCAAGGCATTGTCGGAGAGTTAAATATTTTTTTAACTGCTTTTAAGATATTAAAGCATTGGCCTAAAAAGGATACGTCACTATGGCAGTAAAAATAAAATATAATAAGAAGGCAAAGGCGGAGCCACTAAAGTACAAATAAACATAGGTAGATTTAATAAATCTTCACGTGGAAGGAGAAATCTGCCTGCTTTAATGCCCTTTATTTATGCCTAGCAATTTAGTTAAGTGCTTCGCCTAAACTTTTTACTAACGTACGCGGTGCAAGACCCAAAGGGCGAAAACAAAATATATTTTAGCTCCGCCCTTCATTTGGCTTGCACCGCGTACCTGCTACGCAAGAGTAAAGGATTAATATGATTAATTTTAAAAATTAAAAAAGGGGTTATATATAAATGATAGGGTAGTAGCCCATTAGGTAGACGCACGCTTTTTTAATTTAAATTACAGTATTTAAATTTAAATTTTAATCCCCAAAGGCTGGGGGGGAGGCCTCCTAAGAGATAAAAAAAGCAAAAAAGTAAAAAGGTCAAAGGCAGGCGGATTTTTTATTGATTTAAAAGGTTAATACAATATTATTAAAGTCTAAACCTAGTTGGGTATAAAAAAATAGGTGAGGTGTAATTAAAAAGGTATGCTTATACGTTTTAAATTTTAGCCCAATAAGAGAAATATTTAAATCTTTACAGCAAAGGCATACGCCACAAAGGACTAGTAAAATATATTTAATCTGGCGTAAATATTTATTGATAGTGCATACGCAGCAGCCGCATGTTTTTGAACGCGGAGAGGTGTTGCAAAAATATAACTTTTTTTTAATAAAAAATATTAGGAAAGTAAGCATGTACACATAAAATTAAAGATATAAGATATTTAACCACAAAGCGGAAACAAAGGACATCTTTTTATTGCAAGGCCAAAGGATATAAATCCAACGCCGCATAGGCGAAAAATTTTAAGCCTATTATGTTTTTATAACCGTGTTTGGCCTCGTTAAATTAGTATTTTTTTTTTAGTTAATAAAAAAATTTTTTTATATACAATAAATAATAGTACATATAAGGCCTGAAAGGCGTGAGGAGTTTCTATAATAAATAGAAAATAAATCTATTAAATAACTATTATTGTAGGCTTACCAACGGTGTTTAAAATTTAACAGAAAACAAAAAATTTTATACCACCCGTATTTTAGGGTTAAAATAAATCCAATGCTACGCTTAATAATTAACTGTATTATAAAATTTAAGGCGTAGCATTGGTTTAATTACCGAAGCACTTAATAATTATATAGCTCAAGCAGCGTAGCCCTTTTTAAAGATATAAGCCAAGTAATTAAGACTCTCCTGACTCTAAAAAAACTATTTTATTAAATTAACCTACTGTAGATATGCCAAAAGGGCGGGCGGGGCCTGAATATATTTAATCTTGCGTACCAACTCTGCTACACCCACCTTTGGTGAGCAAAAGTAAATATTTAAAATTAAACAGCTTTTCCTTTTCCTTTTCCTTCAGAATTATTCTCATTATTATTATTCTCATTATTATTATTCTCATTTTCGGGTCTTCTACTTGCCGAGGCACTAGTTCCTTCTTCTAAATCATCACGTCTAGAGGGTTCCCTATCAAAATGATCTTGCCAACCCTCTCAATCTACTGGGATTGAAGGTTTTTTTCTTTCGCCTTTAGATAAATTTTTTTCTTTTTCTTCTTTTGCTTCTTTTTCATTTGCTTCTTTTATTTCCGCTTCACTAGATTTTACATTATCTTTAATAAAAGATAATTTTTCATGTCTTTCGAAGTGGGCATCTAAAATTCTTCTACTTTCAGGATCAGCATCGGCATAAACATCCTCTAGGATAATCTCGGATCTCGGATCTCTACCTGCACATATAGTATCAATTAACGATCTAACTCTATCTTGTTGGTCTGGTGAAGAAATTTTACCGGATTCAATTAATTCTCTTAACGCATCTTGAGCCACATCTTTAGGGTGAGGTCTTTCAGTATCGTTAGAATCATTAGAATCATTAGAGTCAGTTTCTCAGCCCAAAAAGTCCGTTTCTTCCCTTTCAAAGCTGGTATCAGAACCCTCTGATTTTGAATCAGAGTCTCAGAGGTCAGGTACGTCTGACATTTCGTCATCAGAAGAAGAATTAGATTCAGATTTTTTATCTGACATTTCGTCATCAGAAGAAGAATTAGATTCAGATTTTTTATCTGAATTTTCGGTTTTCTCATTGTCTTTAGACTTATCAGATTCAGAATTTTTATCTGAGTTTTCAGTCTTCTCATTGTCTTTAGATTTATCGGATTCAGAATTTTTATCCGAGTTTTGAAATGAATCATCCTCTAAATTTTTAGGTGATTCATCTTTATCTTCCTCTTTATCTCCATCTGCATCTTTATCTCCATCAGCATCTTTATAAGAAATAGATTCGTTAAGATCTTTATGAGGATCAATTAAGTGATATGAATCACTATCGCAATCCCAAGAATCTAACATATAGAAATAGAAGTTTTCATTGAAAATTAAATCAATTAACGGGTAAATAAAAATAGGAAAAATAAGAGACTTTAAAAATTGTATATCTTTAAAAATATTTAAATCCAAGGCGGAGCCGTTAGTATTTTTAAATTTAAGGTATAAAATAATTAAAGAGAATATAAGACCGAATAGTTTTATTTTATTTTTATGGTTATAAATATAAAGTAAAAATTTTTTTAAATAATATTTAAATTCATTGCGTGGTTTATTATTATTATTATTATTATTATTATTATTATTATTATTATTATTATTATTATTACCGCTTAAAGCTAAAAATTTATAATTGGATTGGGGGACTGGAGCACTGGCATTGGCACTTGCACTTTTTAGTTTATTTAAGCACCACCTCACCAGTATACTGCAACAAATAAAAACAATCAAACAACATCAACAAAATGCCAATAAAGAATAGCAGCTTCCAAACCTAAGTGGTGATCAGAAGTTAAGTGATATAAAACCAACCGTACAAATCCAACTGTAATAAAAATTGTTCCGATTATAACGTGTACAATTATGTTAACATAAAGCTCTTTATCTTTATTTCCTAGTATTACTACTTGGTTCAGACTATATTATAATAAAAAAAAAAATAAATAAAAAGCTAACTTAAAATTTAGCGTTATAATTTATTTATATTTTTATCTAGGGTTTCCTGGTAAGATTTTTATAAATATTTAGTATTCACTTACTAGTCGTTGAACCTTCAAATATTTTATTTTGTAAAGTAAATACTAAATATTTGTTAGGCTGCATATTTTCCTTATAATTTAAGTGAAGAATCTTTTTCTTCCTCTTCCTCATCCTCATCCTACTTTAAATTATATTTTTGGATAATAAAGGAGGTCCATGCAATTATCCTTATTTTCTGTCAGTATTTTACGAATATAAAATATAAAACAATTTGCAAAACTTTAAATTTTAGTTTTAATTATGAGGTCTAATCATAAAAAAAATGAAATGTATAATTTTTATATTTTTCTTTATTTAATAAAAATTTTTTTATATATGTTCTATCAATTTTTAAAACTTCGCTACATTTAGAAATACTAGTAAACATTTGTTTTTCATTATTATTATGATTAAAACATAAAATTCGTAAACCTGTTGGAATTAAATTATTTGTGTTTCTTAAAAATCTTAAACCATTTTTAATTTCATAGGGCGACGTTAAAGAAAGGAGATTCTTAAAATCTAATTCTAAATCCATTAATTCCTGATTTTGCGTACGCCTAAAATTATTTTCATCGGATAATTTATTTAATTTTGTTTTTATTTTTTCAATTAAATTAATACCTTCTTCTAATTTATGATAACCATAAAAATTTATGTTTACTATCATACATCATAAATTAAAATTATTATATTTTATAGTATTTAATACTTGAAAATTTTCTTCTTTTTTTAAAAAAAGAGGTATAATAATATTTTTTAAAAAATAAATATTTGTAATATCTAAAATGCAAGTAGATTTTGAATTTGGTCTATCTATCCGTGTGTTAAATGTAATATTTCCTACATTTAAATAAATTTGAATTTTTTTAAATAATTCTAATTCATTTATTATATTTTCAAATTTTAACCTAGGGGTATTTCTAGTAGTAGAAAATGAAGCATCCCCATCCACAAAACCACCTAACCAGTAATTATTTAAAGATAAATCTGATTTTATAGGGAAATGATCTTCTTTAATTTCATAATAATATTTTATAATTTTTAATCTTCCTTCCGAACTCAAATGTTCCTTATTTGCAACCAAATTCAAAGCTTTTTCAAAAACTTTAAATTGAGAATATTTTGAACTATGTAAATGTACAAAATTAAAAATAGGTAAAATTATAAAAATTAAAGAGTTTCTATCATTGACAAAATAATTACACTTGTTTCCTGATATAGAAATATGACCACACTGAAGTTTATTTTTAATAAGTTTTAAAACTTCTAAATCTTTTATATGAAGACCAATTTGATAAGTAAGAATAAGACTATTATAACTTCCATTTTTTAAATTACGCAAACTAATATTAAAATTACCCTCAGCATCCGTAAAACCTGCTAACCACTCTAGAAAATGTCTTTCTAAATAAAAAGGTTTGATATTTTTGCCGCTCCGCGCTTCTAAATTGATAAAAAGTTTATTTGAAGATTTAATAGAATTAGAAAAAAACTTATAGTTATTTAACATATTTAATTGAAATATTTTTTTTAATAAAGAGGTAAAATTTTTGGTAGGGGCTATTTTTAACCCGTGTAAACCTGTAGATGCAAAAAAAACAGTACCATAAACTGAATCTGCAAAAGTAAAACCTGCTTCTAAATACTCATAATACTGTAAACCAGTAAATAAAACAGCTAGCACAATTGTTAAAAAAGCACCTATAATAGATCCAGATCTGTTACCGTTTATTAAGGCGTGATGAGAGTAAGTTATAAATGCACCTGAAGAAAGCAATAATAAGGTATTTAATAAAGGAATAGCAAAAGGATCTAGGGCATCAATTCCTAAAGGAGGCCAACTAGAACCAACTAAAACATCAGGTGATAAACTAGCGTGAAAAAACCCTCAACTAGAGATAGAACAAGTCTCGCGACAATATCCCCTCAAAGAACCGGACGTGCACCTCGCGACGCATCCGGCTCACCTGAACAAAACAATTTTGAAACATGTACCTTGGCATATGAGTAAGGTGAGGTTTCTCCGTTGTCAGCGAATGATACTCATGGGATCAGTTAACATTAATGTTTGTGTTTTTGATGACACCAGATGTGAATTATGGTTAGATTTTTCAAAGCAAATTTACTTCCACCACGTTTTATCGGTTTTATATGATGAATGTGGATCGAGTTATGCATCAGATATTCAGGGTCAATCTCTTTCTGGCATATTCCACATAATCCTTTTTGTTTATTGAAAAGTTTTTCTTTAAGAGAAGGAGTATCTGACTTAGATGCTAAGGCAAGATTTAGTTTGAATTTCTGTAGTAGTGGTAAGTCTTCGTGAAATGCGTGTATATGTCTAAGGTTTACAGGTAAAACCCCTCTGTTGGCTGGCATTATTTTTGATGCTTTTGTAGGGCTTAATAAGTAACTGATTCTTGTTTCTTTGTTTTTTGAAAATCGTGATTTTGATTTTGTTATGCCTTTAAAGTTTCATTTTCTGTTTAAGAATTTTATAAAAGATTCTTTCCGTTTTGTGTCGTTCTCGTTTAAACCATCGTCGATGTCAGAAACATGCCCGGGAGAATCAGAGTCTATTTCGATGTTAATTGATGTATTCTTGTCTTCGGTTAGGAAGTACATTTCTGCCAATTTATTTTTACCTAGAGTGGGGTGTTTTTTTGTTATCCATTTTCAACAAAACATATATAAAGCATTGCTAACCATTCTTCTGTACCTTGTACTATTTTCTAAGTTGTAATAGTTAGCTCAACCTCTTATTATAGGGTTTAGTTTTGCTATTAATTCAACGGCGGTTAAATTATTTGTCAAATCAAATATTTTTCCTAGTTTTCGTATAAAGTTTCTAACCATTTCTTTGTTTGGATAAAGTGCTATCCCTTCAGTTTTTCCTTTTGTTCATACCATTCTTCGTACACCGGATCATCTGGCGTTATACTTGAAAGTATATCCAAGAAAATCTAATTTAGAGTTAGGTTCAGATAGTTTTATTAGTTTAGTTTTAGTAGGGGAGAGGGTTAACCCTCTCTCCTCTAAGAATTTATCTATAGCAGGTCTGATATAAGACGATAGAATATTTTTACTTCTAGCTAATACAATAAAATCATCTGCGTATCTAACGACGGCTACTCCTAAGGATTTTGTTTTCAGTACTATACCTCCTCTTTTTATAACTTGACTTCTATATTTGTTTTTAGTAATCGGATAAATTGATTGGTATATTACTTTTTCCAGTCCGTTCAGTGTAAAATTAGACAGTGTAGGAGAAATGATACCTCCTGCCCCATGGGGGAGTGGTGTTCCCGTTGTAGGATTATTGTAAGTTCCATTGTCAAAAATTTTTGCTTTTAGTCAAGCGTTTACAAAGCTTTTTAGTGTCGGGTGTAGGAACAGATTGTTTAATAGTCAGTCATGACTAATATTGTCAAAGAATCCTTTAATATCGGCATCTAAAATTCATTTGTTCTCGTTTAGTTGAGTGTACGCTCCCAGGTTTGGTTTACCGTATCGGGCAAAAAGGGATTTCCTTTGTGTTTCTAGAGACAAAGTTTTTAATTGCATTCTTAATGCTGAAACTGCCATCTTACAATCCCTATAGGGTCTAAACCCGTAGCTATCAAGATCACTAGTAATTTCAACAAGAGGCATTAGCACCAGGTTGACTAGAGTTTGTAGTGTTCGATCCTTAATTGTAGGAATACCTAGAGGTCGTTTTTCAGTCTTTCCAGGTTTAGGTATTCAAACTCTTTTTATAGGTTGAGGTTTGTATCTATTAGGGTGGTAGATCATGTCTCTTTGTCAACTTATCAGTTCTTTTTGGGTTTTAATTTTTTGGATAAGATCTTTTTCTAGGATTTCGTTATCAATACCTGGAGTTTGGGATCCTGCTTTTTTTGCCATAAGGTTTACTGCATGTGTTCTAAAGAGAAGCGATCTAGCCAAAAGGAGTTGGAAATTAAAGACTCTGGAGTCATATAACCCATGTTCATTCGCTAATCTCACTAATTCTTTCTGTTTTAATTCTACTTGTTCTCTGATTTCTAGTGGGTTTATATCTAGAAGATAATAACAGGATCTCTTTGGCACAGTAGAAAGAGTAAGGTTTCCTGACCTATTTACAAATTTATTTGTAAGTTCCTGGGTAGAAAAGGACCTCACGAGTTGGAATTTTAGTGAAATCTTGTTAAGGCTTACTGAATTCAGCGAATCAAGACCCCTACTTGATACCCAGTTTTTTAGAGTAGTTTCACTTATTTTTTTACTATCACTGGTATTCTTGAAATTACTCAAGACTTTTGCTTTTTCAGCTATCTTGCCCCCGTCTAGGCTTTCCGTGACTAGCCTAAGATTTGCCACGGAAAGGTTCATATTGACTATCTTGCTATTTGTGGGTTTGAGCAAGATGCTAGAGTTAGCTAATAAATTAGCTAGCCGGTACGGGGTTCCCGTGTTTAGGCTTCGATCTATTTCTGAGCGCATATTTTGATTTAGCTCAGGAATAGTTTTTAAGTTCATTTCTTTGTTGGCGTGTCCTTTAATACTGATCGGAAAGTTTACGTATTTAGATAAACAATCCATTAATTTTTTGGACCCTTCGCAAGGTAGGTACGAAGGCCTCAGTGAGCCAGTTTTAAGATGAAATTTTGCTTGCGCTGAACTTATAACTATCACTAAATATGGTAGGATACTAGGATGAAAAAAACTACCATCATCTTTTTTCCATTTAGCAATTCCTCACATCCCTACCTCGTTGGGTAGAAATGCATTGTTTAACCTTTGTGCGTCTAAGATCAGTTTGCACATGAGCTCGATTACTCCAAGCCCGATCGAAGATTGTCCACGTCGAAAAAATACACTAAAGAAGGCCATTACTTCGCTTATAATAAATAAAGCAAATCCTATATTTAAACCTCGTTGAACTTGTTTAGTATGATTTCCTAAAAAGGTACCTTCTAAGATAACATCACGAAATCATAAAATCATAGCAAAAGCGGTTAAAACAAAACCTAAAGTTAGTAAAGCACCTCCATTTTCAAATCCGTGAAAGTACATTACAGCTGAAACTGTTAAAGTTAATAAAGCAAAACTAGTTACTATTGGCCAAGGAGAAGGTTCTACTAAATGATAAGGAAATGTTTGAAAATTATTATTATTTTTAATTTTTTTTTTATTTTTTTTTAATACCAGGGGTAAGAGATTTTTCTTATTACATCCAAACTACCTAAGGCACAGAAATTTTAATAGGTGATAGACATTTTGTATACAATTTCAAGCCATACTAAGGCGTAGGCAGTGATTAAAATTTTAGGACTTAGGCGAATAAAAATGGAATGTATAGAGTATAAGTATTTAAGCGGAATAATACTTTATAATACCTTAAAAAAGGATAGAATATTTAATATTTTTGCTGAATTATACTTTATACCACCCTAAAAGGGGACTCGTGAGAATTTATTTAAAGAATAGCACAAGAGTACCGCATTAAAACTAAAATATTAACTATTAAATTAATAAATTTTTAGCTTTAAGGGTAAAACATACAGTGTGCTGGGCGAGGCTTTTAACATATTAATAATATTTGTTTAATTGGCTACATAAAACAGGTTTATAATTACGTTAATTGCTCTCGCTTAAATATTTTTAACTATAATTGTTAAAAATTTATCGCTGGTTGCATAGGACTTTATATAAAAAATAAAATAACTGCGCCTACTATTTACTATATACCGGTATTAAAAAAAAAAGATAAGCGTAGCGCTGCTAAATTTTCCACACTAGATTTAGACAATAATAATAGTTAAATAATAAAAAAAGTAGTGATAGTTTAAAGGACTCGCTCCGCGCGAAATAAAAAAGAAAACGTGCAAATTATTAAAAAATATTTTTATCGCGGCCCAAAGGGCAAAAAGGCGCGAAAAGAAGTAAGAGTTTTATTTATATTTAAACCCTAATTTTTATCTATAACAATAAACACAAGTTAAAAAATTTTACGCTACTTATGAGTGCAAGCCTGACTACACTAGCTTAGCTAGCAACAGATAGAAAGTGATAGGCTAAGTAGCTATTAAAAGCAACCAAATCAAATTAAGCAATGTGGCTGAAAAAGCAAGATAAAAATGCTAAAATAAAACCAAAAATATAAAGGCGAGGCGTTAAGGGGATTCGAACCCCTCCTTGAAGCATTAACAGGGCTCTGCACTACCAACTATGCTATAACACCTAATTTAAAACAATTTTTTTAACCTTTGGATGCCGCCTTGCCTCGATATCGATATTAATAAAGTACTTAAATCATGCCACTAATTATTGCTCAGAGCGATAAATTTATTATTTTAGTTTTTGTCTACAGAGTAAGCAACATTTACGCACCCGCCAGCAAAATATTAAACCATAGATATAAAGACAGATAGTACGTACGGATTAGGAAGGATATTTAACAAATTTTTTTATAAAAAAATATATATTTTTTTTTATTAGGCAGCCCTTGTTTAAAAAATTAAGCAGACCCTACAAAAAATACATTTTTTTGTTATGTGTATATTTGTTAAGTTTAAGGTAGATAGGATAAAATAACACAATTATATTTTAAATTTTAGTGGTTAAATTTGTTATTTAGAGAAAATGGTTATTAAATTATATTTTTTATAAATCTCTTTTAACGTCAAAAATAAAAAAAAAAAAAACATAAAAATTTTATTGGACCCGCTACCCTTTCGTACGCAGTAAAATAAAGCAAAATAAATACGAGATAAAACCTAAATAAAGGAGGCTACCTTTACACTTAGATAAGGATAGAGAAATATAAAAAAGTTTAAGTTTTATTAATAAGCAAAAGTAACAAAGCCTAATTTTTAGTAAGTTTTTATAGCTCTTAAAGGGTTACGTCTCTAGCATTAAAAAAGCCATTTTATTAAAAAAATTGCACAACCTTTTTTTATAAGTAAAAAGGGCTGTGTAATGTAGAAAGAAAAATTTTTATAAAAAATTTAGAGGAGCTGTTAATATCTGAGCGAAAAAGGGGTTAAAAATAGAATGGTTAAATTAACTACCCCCTTAAATATTCTTTACTATCATATGTTTTATTTGCAAATCTGCCTCGCCAAACCTGTATGTAGATTTATTAACAAAATAAATGGCACATTTAGGAAGACTCAAGGCGCAAAAATTAGAGTTTTTGAGTTTTTATTAAAAAAAATTAGATTTTTTATTATCTCCTCTGTTTCCGTAAGCGCGTACGCCTTTAAATAAATGAAGCAGAGTGCTACGCTACACGCAATAAAAATATATAAATAAAGAAGCAAAGCTAAAAAAAAGCTATAAGAAAAAAAATTTTTTTATTTTACCGCCTTCGGCTTAGCTGTACGCGTAGCAAAATAGGCAGACAATTTAAAAATTAATTTACTTAAAACTTAAAAAACTATTAGATTTAATTAAAAAAATCTAACTGTTACGCTTTAGTAGTTAATCTTACTTTAAACCTTTGACTTGGCTCCGCCCTTGTAATATTGGATAGAGACCGTAGGATTTAGGGTAAAAAAAAAGGGTAAAAAACTTAGCCTTGGACAGAAAAAATTGAGAAGTGTATTTATTATTATATGACGCCTGACCTGTTTTTTTTTAATAGCCTAATGTTAAAAAATTAGACTGATCTGATTTCACGCCTAGAAAAAATATATTAATATTTTCAGATTACAAATAGAATCGCTAGGCTTTTATTTGTAATAATATAAAAGCAGCATGATAAATTAACTTAACTTAATTAAATACATTCTAATAACTTGTAAAGAAAAAAATAAAGGTAAAATATATTTAGAAAACACATATATTAAAGCTAATAAAGTTAAAAAGGAAAACACTAATTGATTAATAAAATAAAATGGTATTAATTGAGGCATTCTTTATTATTTATATCTAAAAAAGGATAGACCTTATACTCTATTAAGAAAATTTAGCAACAGGAGCCTCATAAACCGTAAGATTTGCAGGACTTAATTAAAGTATGCTATTTTTAAATCAATTTTACTTAAATACTTATATATACACCTGCCCTTTGGGGTAGCAAAGATAAAATAAAAAAATAATTTTTTTAAACTTTACGCAGCTTAAAAAAGTCGCCAGGGGGTTGCCTTTGACTATTTTAAGGGCGGAGCCACACTATTGGATTAATATTAAAAGTCACCTTTGTTTAAAAAAAATTAGAGAGTATACAGCGTTAGACTAAGGCGGGGAAGGTGTGCCCAAATAATAAATCAAGTAAACGTTACGCTTTTATTAAAACCCTTAGGTGTGTTATATAAAGGTATAAATTTTATCTCTATCGCTCGTGCCCTAAAGCCCTGAAAAAAAAAAAAAAATTTTTTTTTATCTATTTTTCCCTAGGGCAGGGAGAGGAGCGGGTGCAGTTTTTTTAAGCGCGGAGCGGGCGAGTAATATACAAATTTTTAGCATAAACTGCAATGATATGTTGCATACGATACATACGCAACAAAGGCTGTCCCTTTTCATATCCTTAAAAGCTAGGCGATACAACCGTTACGCTAAATAAAATATATAAGTCCATATTTAAATTTATAAGTCCATATATTAAAATTTATATAAACTAAGAGCCATCTTAATAAAATCAATATACTAAAAAAATTTTAAGGGCGGAGCCGCACTACCTACCATTTAACGCGAAGCGTGCGCAAAGCGATTTAATTAAAACGATGCCATGGCTCCAATGGCTACTAACTGGCAACCAAAAGGTAGTCGGTAAAAAAAAGTTAAAAAAATTTAAATTATAATATAATAAAGAGAATTTATTTATTATAAGCTATTTTAGGTAAGCTAGGCTATATAGCTCCTATATTTTTTATAGTACGCAGCACTCCGTAGGGTACACTGCTTTTTTTATCAATTACAAGACATTTAGAGTATCTTTATACTTAAATTTGTTTCTAATTTTTAAATTGAAATTATGCTGGATCTCCTTCTGGCACATTATCAAGAGCGCTGCCTTTTTATTTTTTTTTTTTTACGTACGCTGCGTACGTTTTTAAAGGTTTAAATAAATATTTGTAAGCTTAAGCGTAAGAAAAAGGAGAAAAGGCGGTGGGGCAGGGTTAGCTAACCCTGCTATATATATTCTTTATTTTAACCATAGCGCATTAACCCATTTATTTTTTTTTTTTATAACCTAGCATTTGTTGGCGTACGCTGTAAGTGCTACGCAGACTAAGAATAAATAAAGATGGGTGCTTATAAATAAAAAGGTGAGGTGAGTTAAATGGGCGAAAATTAGCCATTATACCCTCGCACCGTTGTTTATTATAGGAATTTAAGTTTTATATTAAATTATTTTATTTTTAATACTTTTCAACCCCTTAGCCTTTTTCTTGTTTAGTTACTTAACGGTTATAGGATCTAATATCGTGTCCGGCGTAGCCATTTAAAAAAAGGTTAGGACCAAGGTAAGAGATATTAAATTTTACGGTTTACCTTAATCGCCTTTGGCTTATTTTTAAAAATCTGCAACATAAAATACACACACAGCTTTTAGCTTAGTACTTTACGAAAACTAATACACAAAAACTTAAAATTAAAAAATTTTTACCTGAAGGACAGGTGAGGCACAACCACGCGTACGCAAAGAAAATTTTTATTTATTGTAAATTTTATTAAACCCATAAGCGCGCCGGCTCTGCCCACCCGCCGACTTATCTGCGAAGCGACCCAAAAGGTGCGTGGAGCGGGGGAAAGGGGAGCGGAGCGAGAGCGATAAAAGTAAATAAAAATTTTGTAGAATTTACAGGAAACCACAACAATAATGCTATTTTTTGTAGGGCATACATCCATGTACTTAATTTTATCGGTATCGGGGGCGAAGGCCAAAAAATTTTAGTAATAAAAAAATTTTTTTTCCACTATGGAGCGGTACCCTTCGAGCTAATGAAAAAAAGAGCAACCATGCATATTTATAAAGTAAGAATAAAAATTTAGTAAAGATATTATCATAGATATTAGAGATTAATTATATAATTATTTAAAAGATATTTTTTTTATTAAAACCACAACCACAACCCTTTTAATACCTACCAAAACTTTCCTAAACCGTTCCTTAACATGCAGCGAATAACTTAAAAAAGTGTAAATAGGAGGTATAATTTAATGTGTGTTAGTTTAAGAGGATAAAGGGGGGAGCTAAAACCAGCAGCTTATTAACAAAGCAGAAATTTACAATTACATAATCAGCTCATAAAGAGGGACGCTGAATTTTAAAATTAAAAAAGATAAAAGTAAGAGTAAAATTTAAAGTAAAAACTATGCCCGCCCTTTGGGCCTACAAATAAAAATTTATTAATTAGCAAAAAATGTATAGCGCTCAGCCTATATTGTTATTAAACTAACTTAGTTTTTAAATTTAGGATCAACAAACTCGGGTAGTATTGATAAAAGAAAAGGATAAAAATTAAAGAGAGGGTAAATATTATACCTTATTTTTTTTTATTTCAAGTTTATAAGTTTATTTTGTTTTTTTTTTGCGTACGCGCGTGCGCAGCCACCTCGCTTTAAATTATTATGTGTTTTACCTTGTATCGCTGGTTTCTATAATTTAAGCTAAATTTTATCTTTAATTTGGAACTTTTATTTTTTGCGTACGGGTTCAAAGGTTTATTTTTTTTTTTAATACACAGCGTTTTAACTGAAATGTTAAAGGGAGCTACAATAAAGCTATGATACTGAATTGTAAAAAATCAACAACGAGGAGCAATTTAAAAATTTTTAAGTTAAGCTCTTTAAATAAAAATTAAACAATCTAGGGGCAATTAAGGCTATTTTTGTTTTATAAAAGTTAAGGTTATAATTTATAATTTCCCCTGGCTGGTTCTAGGCTGCAACTGAGGATTAAAAAGGAAAATGGCAGAATAGGCGTTACTTTGCCTTTTAACAGGAACAGGCTCCGTCCCTTTTTAAAGATTTAGATTAAAAATTTAAACCAGTAGCTCGCTAATTATATATAGCATCATAGCCTAAACAAATAACCTATATTTTATCTCGGTCTTTAGGACTAGCTAAATCTAATTACATATAATAAGTGCTCATTATCATGCCACTATCCTCTTCAAAAAATGCTAACCTGCTACGCTACTACGATCATAAAAAGGGCAAAAGGTGGAAAGGCTTGACCCGGAAATAAAGTAAAATTTAAGAGCCGAGCCAGGCACTTTATTTTTAGAATCTTAAATATATATAAAAATATTTTTATTCTTTATCGTAAGGCTTCTATCCGTCGACGGGTAAATAAAAGTAAAACTTGTCAGAGCCTTATTTAGGTAACATTCGTATAAAAAAAATACTATTAAAGTTTTTATTTTATCCCCTGGCTCGGCACCAGCGTCACCTTTGGTGGGAACAGGAGATAGGAGCTAAAAGTTTTTATTTTACTTTTTACTATCATCACCCTCACTTTTTTTATTAAAAGTAAACACCTAGGTATATGTGTAAGTGTAGGTGTTATTTAAATTTTTCGCTTCACACTATTGCACCGCTTATTTTATTTAAAGTAGCAGTGGTAATTATAGTAGTAGTAAAAAAACGGAGCTTATAAATAAAACATTTGTGGGATATTTAGTACGCTGAGGGATGCATAAGCAACGTTGCAGCGCAATTCACGCAAATAAGCTTTTTTTCGAGCCTTATCAGATTCGAACTGACATCTCCCTAATTGACAATCAGGTCCTCTACCGTTTAAGTTAAAGGCCCGGTATATGAGTTTAAAAAAATTTTTTACAAAGAGCACTAGGCAAAATAAAAAAAAAAATAAAAAGTATACTGCGTTGCGTAAGCAGCAATGCAAAAAAAAATTTTTATAAATTTTTACTCACGCTGTGTACGCCAACAAATATTTAACTAAAAACTAAATGGGTTAAAGATACGTAATATTAAGATTTAAAAGTAAAATTTAAAAATAATAAAAAGCGTGAAGCCACTTTTACGCTTTTAACTATATAGTATTAGTAGTTGTAACGTAGATTTATTCAAATACCTTAACATTACAGCACCCTTAAGCAAATATTTAAGGTTTATTTATAAAAGACTACAGCGCCGCTAAGTTATAAATAGGATTTATAAACAACAACGCCTGGCGGCGGCCTAGTTATTAATATGAATTACAAAGGTATTGCTTGAATGGATTATAATTAAGTAAATTAAAACTACATTATAAGCGCTAAAAAAATTTAACAAGATCAAGGTGTGGATCTTTAGGGGTTTAATAAAAAAAGATGTGCAAAAACTTTTCCAATTTTTACAATACAAGAGTTAGGCGAATCGAACACCTACCTTTGATTTTGGAGATCACAAAACTACCATTATTCTAAACTCTTATTAAGTAAAAATATCTCGAGAAAAAAAAACTTAATTATATCCTCAGCCCGGCGGTAGCTTGGCGGTAGCCTGGTTTGCGTTAACATTTACAGCAAAAAAATAAATAAAAAATTAAAATTAGGCTGGGATATTAAAAGGTTTAGTTTTTCAGATAAGGTACGTAGGGCATATCACGTAGCTCATAGCGCATATCATTTATTAAGAATATCAAGTATAAAAAGGGTGCCCAAAGGCTAAGGGTATTATATTGTGATTTATAAATAAAAAAATTTTTATATTAAAAAAATAAGCGCGAAGTGTGTATGCAATACGCAAACAATAAATTTATTTTTATTATATTAAGGCCGGCCATACGGTTTAAAAAAAATTTTTTATTTAAACCATATATTAAATAATATACCGCGTAATACGCTGCATACAAAGTGTAAGCACCTTGTTTATTTTTTATCGAAATAAAAATAATTAAAAGAAGACGTACGCATTGTTTGCACAAAAAGGGCAAAAGGTGAAAGGTGTTATTAATTATATTTTTATTTTAACTATTCCTTTTTTTAATTTTATATCAATCTCTTTTATTTAAATGCTCTAAATTAAAACACAACACTTTGGATTTGGATCCATTAACGCTCTACGCGTTTCGCGTCCCTTTGTTTTTTTTTGACGCTATTTATTAATCAGCACCCTTTTTATTTAACAAAATAAAAATTAAGTAAGGATGTACTGCTTAAAAAAATATCTCAAAATTTAAAGAAAAAAAAATAAATTCACACTATTTTGCAGGGCTCATACGGGTTAGAGGTGTTGGCTTTGCGGTGCGCCTTTTTAATTGATAGAGTTTCATTAAATAAATTTTAGAGTAACGATTATCAGTATGGGGGTAATTTAGCAAAAGTATGGCTGCGTGATTAAATTTACCGCAAGACCTGGAAAGCAGACGGGCGGCGTTAAAAAATTTTTTTCATCTTATACCTAAACCCCTCCCCACCCCTACCATGACCTGCACCCGTCCACTAAAAATTATAGAAGGCAAATAAATTAAAATTTATAATATTTAGGATAATTAATGAGCCGGTACATTCTAAATTTTAAAATTTACAAAAAAAAGTAGGCGTACTAAAAAAAAATATATTTTTTTTTTCAAGCGTATTCACAAAAAGGCCAAAGTACTATGTAATTTAAATTTTAGCAAAAATACATATATTTTATCCCTTCACCTTAGCCTGGTATCAAAGGGCGGTAAAATTTTATTATAGAGACTAAGATTAATATTCATAAAGCAATAGTCACTCCACCTCTACTCATTTAAAAAATTTAACACTTTGTCAGCTCAGCCGAAAAAGATTAAAATATAAATAACTTTAGTGCCTTTGTGCCCTTTAGCTCGTGATAAAATTACACTGCATAGTACTAGGCCAAGGTTTCAGTGCACTACGTATCAGTGCTGTGCAGCTCGTGCTTATTAAATTTCTGCGTACGTCTTTTAATTCAGTGTATTCCTTCTAATTCTAATTTTAATTTTAATATTTTGCGTTCGCCCTCTAAATTTAATTTTAATATTTTGCATATGTATACCTTTAATTGTATTCTGATACTGCACTAAAAAAATTAAGTTACAAAATAGGTTGCAGTATCTTTTTTTAATTTTTACGATAGGTACTCATACCCTTTTTATTTTATGTACACAGCTACAAAGCCTAAATAAAAAATAATAAGTAATAAGGGTGTGTGCAGTAAGCCGGAGGACAAAAAGATATTTTAGCAGTTAAAAAAATTTTACTTTTTTAATCAAGGTTAAAGTTAATAAATCTAACGCTCCGCGCATGTGTTATTTGAAAGGTGTAAATTTTAAGGACTACTTTGGAGGTAAAAAAATTTAATTTAAACTAAAAGGCTTAGCTATACGCGACTATGCTAAAGGGGTTTAATTTATTACATCTTTTAACCCCCCCCCCCCCCGAGGCTCTGCATAACCTTTGGGTGGAGCGGGAGCGGTGGATTGGACGGAAATTTAAAAAACCTAAATAGATAAGTCCACTCTTAAGACCTCCTCGGCTTTTATTATCATTAGGTAAGATTTATTAAGAAGGCGTACGCAGAACAAATATAAAAAAAAAATTAGAGGCGAAATCTTTAAGTGGTAACATTAAAACCTTTAGCTTAATACAAGCACGCAAAGCAGATGAAAAGCACTATAATTACCTACTTTATATAATTAATTAAACACTTTAACTTGCCCCATATGAAAGGTCTGGAGTAGGTTTAGTCTAAAAATTTAACGCCATTCCTTTTGGGGCGGGCGATTTATTAAAAAAATTTTTAATAAAATAGCCTAATGGTTAAACGTTAGAAAAAGTTGTCTATTTTTAATAAATTATAAATAAAAAGGGTATTGCTCTTAAAATCTTAGTCTGCGTAGCACTGGCAAACATTTCCTTTTATAAGAGGGATTAGTCTGGTACCAGTGGAATATTGTTAACCAGCCTTTACTAAGGTGCAACAATCTGCCACCCTTTACTTGAAATAGTTTTTAGCGAACACAAAAGGTGCAGTATTGTTATCCTTAGCATTGTAAGACAATTTTCATTATAAAAATATCATTAATTATTATTTCATGTTTCTCAAATTAAGCGGCATATTTAGACACCGGTTTATCTATAAAAAGTAAAAGTAAAAGTAAAAGTAAAAGTAAAAGTAAAAGTAAAAGTAAAAGTAAAAGTAAAAGTAAAAGTAAAAGTAAAAGTAAAAAATTTTTTTTTTAATAGGCTAGAATACAAAAACTGGTAGTATAAACCTAAAAAGGAACAGAGAAACAAGGCGTACGGAGAACAAAAGTTGTATTTATAAGCTCAGTATTAAGTTTTACTACTATTAAAAACTACCTCAGCTACTTTAAGGTGCCATTAAAAGGCTGTTTAATTAAAGTTAGCATAAATTTTAAGTTTATTTTTATTTACCGCTACGCTCAAATTTTTAGTTAGATAGGTGTAAGGTGATGTAAAATAAAAAGAGCTAAGGATTTATTTATTTTTTAATAGGGAAAAAACCACTTTTTACTCTACGCCAATACAATCCAAAGACTAAAAATGTATCTGCTACGGTTAACAGCCAGATACTAAAGATCTTTTTTTTTAACCCTTTGAGCTTTTAAATAGATTTTAAGAAGGTTAGTGCTTAAAAGGTAAGGAAATAAAGGGTTATTATAAAATAATAAAAATAAAGAAATTTAAATTGCTACAAGCCATGCTATGAAAATTTTAAGTACCTTTTAATATATAACCTAGTTTACGGTATAAATAATTAATACAAAGGCTGACGCCTAGTAAAGGGCAATAAAAATATTTTTCTTTATACCTAAAAACAAAAATAAAGGTTTTACGTATTTTATTCTAATTTAATTTTTCTTGCTAATAAATAGCAATAGCAGTGTGATTAATCCTACTGCATAAAAAACATTAGCCTTAGACTACACAGCTGTCCCTTTTTTTAAATCTAATTAATTAACAGGTTTACCTGCGCCTTTTAAATTATTTATTTTTATACACTCCGGTAGTAAAGCAAATCCACAGGACAAAAGTCCTATGATTAATAATCTACCTTAAGTAGGCCTCTATAAAAAATAAAAATGGCAGGGGATTTATAGATCACAGTACTATTCCTAACCCCTTGAGTACAATGCCTAAAGAAAAGGTGGAGCCACATAAATTTGCCAAATGGCTGTGTTAAAATATTATATAATATTATATAAAACAGCTGTAACAGAAACATGTAAAGCATCTAATACAATATTAGGTAATATACCTAAAACTAAAGTAACTATAAGCAGAGGTAGTAATAAAAAATACTCTCTTCTATTAATATCTTTTACAGTACCCATAATTTCATAAACGGGATTGTTATAAGAACCGTAAGAAATTCTAGTATAAACCCAAATAGAATAAGCAGCACTTAAAACAATACCGCTAGCCCCTAAAATAGAGATAAAAGGAGACTGTAAAAAAACTCCTGTTAAAGATAAAAATTCACCTAAATAATTTAAACTTAAAGGTATAGCAGTATTAAATAAAATAAATACAAAGAAAAGAGTAGTAAATAAAGGCATTCGATTTACTAGTCCTTTAAAGTATTTAATTATTCTAGTGTGATATCTTGAATAAATTATTCCACCTACACAGATAAATAAAGCAGGGGATACAAACCCATGAGAAATTCCCAGTAAAATACCACCTTCAATACCTTGAATATTATTAGAGAATAAAGCTAAAACTACAACTCCCATGTGAGCCACGGAAGACATAGCTACTAATTGTTTATTATCTATTTGTCTCAATGTAGATAAAGAAGCATAAATAACAGTTATAGCAGCTATAGTTTGAACTAAAGGTAAAAAAAATAAACAAGCATCCGGGAAAAATGGAATAAGTACTCTTAAAAACCCATAGGAAGCTAATTTTAATATTACTGCAGCTAAAATAATAGAACCAGCTAAAGGTGCCTCAGCATGAGCTCTAAATAACCAAATATGGAAAGGAAATAAAGGAGTTTTAAAAGCAAAACTAATAAAAAATGCTCAGGGTTCAGCCTTTTATCATTTCAGATACAGCAGGCTTATTTTCTCAATATGAATACAATTATATACTGTCCTGAAAACATGGTATTCATATCTTATTTAGATGTTAAGCTAAAATCCGTCACCGGTGAACCGGACCATTTCTTCTAATCTCATATAACAATTATATTGTTACTTAGATGATCATGTGGCGTTTGGCCTCTACGCTTTTACAATGATAGTTTCCAGTCATTGACTTAGTTCGACGATATTCTTAAAGTAATTACTTATTCTCACTTCAAGAGGTCTCTCGAGTTTGCCACTCAAATATAATACATTAGTAATAAAATCATTGTTCTTTAAATTATTTGGATGGCATACGCACTATACCTATTTTATATAGCATACTACTACACATATAGGGTAATATTAAAGGTATAAGTTTTTTCATAGATTTACTTGAAATATAAATAGTAGGTTGATTTCTTTGCATATGTATACTACATTTTAAGTTAAATTTATGTATTAAGATACTTATAATAAATACACACTCTTGAATAGTAAAAGATTGAGTTTGGAGAGTCAAACCTTTGTTAACTTTAGTTCCATCTCCTTGAATCCAATGGGCTAATGCTTCATAATTTAACATATTATATAAATCTAAAGGCACTACTTTTTTCCCTTCTTGGTAAAACATATTATGTCATTCGGTAAAACAAGGATAAACTCTAGTAGCAAACATGAAACTAGTAAAATTTTTACCCTTAACAGTTGTTTTAGTTGTAATAGGTAGTGATCTACAATAATGAGAAAAGTTAGTATAAACTAACCAAAGATACTCAAAATTAGTTTGTTTTAGAGCAAATAAAGTTTTACCTGATTTATTTTTATATAATCAACCATCTGACAAAAGTACTCCTAATAAAATAGAATGTAAATGTATAGGAATTTTACACATTTTTCTAAGTTTTGACGTAAAACCTTTATATTTTAAGGTAGAGCCCATAGAAGGGGGAGACAAATAAACTACTAAACTATTACCTTCTCTGGTCAGCGTAGGTTGGCCTACTCTATAATTTAAAGTGCTATTACTAAAATGCATTAATTTGTTGGTCATGCTTTTAGTAAGGTTTTTTTCTTTAGACAATTTTGTATCAGTGACTCGGCCCTCAATAAAAATTTTATCGATCAAACCCCTTAGGGGAGTACAGGGCGCTTCAGGCTTTATATTTCGGCTAGACATGATTAGGCTACGCCAGTCGGCAAGCCAGCCAGCCAAAGGCAAAAAATTTCTTTGGTTTATATTGATTAGAAAAAATTTAATATATTTAGCGGCTACGTTATCCGTATTTAATAAACGATTAGTTAAAACTTGAGGACCCTTAAATTTATCGCTTCGAAGCCTCCGGCCTTTTAGTGAAAAATAGGGTCATGATCTTTTAAGCGCTCCGCGAGTATGGTTTAGTGATTCAATCGCTCCGCTACTAAAAGGTTTATAAAAACCATTACTAAAATTTATCTTGCTGAAGGATAGTGACAACCATAAAATTTTTTGATAATTTAAGTTAATATCAGTTAAAGATAATAATAAAAAATCAGTTGAAGCAGTATTTTGATATATGTACAATATAGCAAGTAACATAAATAAACTACCAGCTAATGTATATAAAAATAATAAAAAAGCAGCTCTATATTTATTACTGCTACCACCTCAAATTATTATAATAAAAAATAAGGGAATTAAAACAGATTCAAAAAAAATGTAAAAAAGAAATAAATCCAATACTACAAAAACAGCAATTTGTAATGTTTCTAATATTAAAAAAGAAATTAAAAAATATTTTAATTTTACAGTAATATCGGTTCAATTAGATAAAATACAAATAGGAGTTATAAAAGTTGTTAATAAGTTGGGTCGCGAGTTACAACCTTATTAAGGCCAATGAATCGCTCCCACCGAACCGTACGTGCAATTTTCACCGCATACGGCTCTCCAGAAACAGTATGCAAAGCGATTTTTGTTGCAATCGATATAATACACTTAAACCCTCTCTTAAATAAGTATAGAAATAGGGTCCTTTACATTATATTCTAATTTCCACATTTCTAATTCTACATTAAATTTTTTATTCTTAAGATATAATTTAGATTTGATAAATCTTACTTTTCCTAAATCCTTAGAATTTACAACAATGGGTTTACCATACTTATTAAATATCTTTGCTAAACTAGATCTGTGTTTTGCTGCAAGTGTATGAGCTAAAGAATATTCTAAAATATATAATAATTCTCTTAAACCTGAACAATTGTCAGCCATACTATAAAATATCAGAATTTTTGTTAGAAACTTATTATAATATTTAACTATATCATAATCTGATAAATGTAAGATTTTTCCTACATATTTAGGGTGACCATAATCATCTGCAAATCCTTTTTCAATAAGTTTAGATTTTAAGTCATTTAAAGGAATTAAAACTATCGGTGCATTACATGAAAGGTAGTATTTAGAATTTTCTGTTAATACCCCCGTAGGTTTGCCCACACTTGGGGGTAATCTTAAATAATGACCTAAAAAATTAGCATAATTTTTTCCTAAATGAGTTAACTTATTTTTTTCTAATTCTAATTTTAGCTTCTCCCTTAAAAAGGTCTTTATTTGTTCCTGAATATTAGCTAATTCCTTAGGATTATGTACATTACCCCCCACACCTATTACTCACTCATTAGCAAACCTAACATAATAAATCTTTATGTTACTTATAGTATAATTTTCTTTTAACTTATCAATAAACTCATCTAAAGGAGTTAAATAAATATTAAATAAGATAGGTGAAATTATATCAAAAAAAGGATTTACTAAAGGACCTACATTAAAAAGTTTATTAAAAATTCCCATAAGAGTTCTATCAGGATTTAATTTATTCTTAATTATATTAACTAATACGTTATAATTAATATTATCAAAAAAACTATTAATTCTTCCTTCAATAATTCAGGTTACTCCTTTCATTTCTTTTACTGAATTTAACGCATGGTGGACAGATCTATTAGGTCTAAACCCAAAGCTTTGACAATTAAAAATTTTTTTTTCACAATTAGACTCAAGAAGTAGTTTTATTGCTGATTGTAATATTATATCCTTAAGAGATGGTAAAGCTAAATATTTTAATTTAGTGATATGTTCATTAGATTTTTTTATATATAAGGGTTCACATGAATATGTTCAATTTTTTATATTTTTTATAATTTCATCCAACTTTATACTTGATTTATTATTTAATGCTTGTTTATCCTCTACAGACATATTTTGAATAAGATGCAATTTTGATTTAATTAACTTAAAAACCTCATTATAAATAGACTGCAAACTCAATAAAGCAATTAAATTTTTAGTACAAATATTATTAGGTGAATTAATATCTTCACTAGAATTAAGGACGAATTTATTATTTAATCCCATTCCACTACTAATCGTTGCTGTCAACACCGATGGACTTAAAATATTAGATATTTTTTTGCTAGAGTTTTTCCAATAAAAATCTTTTTTTAAAAGGTGTCTGTCTTTTTCGAAAAAAATACCCACTAATACTCGAGGAAGGACAATTAAGGGCTTTTGCTGCTTCACTCATTGAAGTATAAATAGTACTAACACCTGTAAGTATATCTAATACTTTTATTTTAATACTAGGACTACCTGAGCCCTCAGGTTTTTTTTTCCCAAATCTCGGATTATTTTCTCCTTTAAAAGCAATAGAGAGCTTGTCCCGTGTTTGTTCACTTAGTTTTCTTCCGTACAAAGGACTATTTTCTCCTATTTTGCCATACATCGGGTTTTTTTCTCCTGTTAAAGCTCTAGATATCTTGGACAAAGATTCCTTAGAGTGTTTAAATCCTAGCAAGGAACCAGCAGTTTGGAGTATATTATAATCCGGCTTTAATAGATCTATAGAATATTGCTCCCTTTCCATACATTGAGCTTGTTCACAATATTCGAGTACCTCTAAGCTAAAATTTGAATGACCATGTTTTAACAACGCCTTATAGATGGGCATTTTATATTGCAATAAATACTTAATATTATAATATTGTCTAAATCTTGTTGATAAATTAACAGAACTCCCTATATATGTTTTTCCATTAACTTGATTTACTCATCTATATACTCCTGATTTTCCTGCGTTTTCTTTTATAATTAATAATTTTTGAGTATCAGCATTAGTATAAAATTTTACAGGTACAACAGGTGAAGTAGTATAATTTCGTACTCGTGTATTTTTAGTGTTTAAATGTATTGAATCATATGGATTATAACCATTTGTCTTTGATCTTTTCCATATAGAGTGTAAAGTATTCCCTTCACCAGCTCTAAAATTTGAGATCACTGTTTCCTGTGACCCTTCCCTTCGGATTACCGGAGGTACTACGATCACTCCGTCCCCCTTTGGAGTTTTATTAGCTAACAATTTAATGTTTTTGCGTCATCCCTTGCCCTTTAGGCCCAAGGGTGGGCTAAAATAGGCAAAGCCATCCAAAGTAAATATTTTTCTAGAAGACTCCAAGGGCAAAAATTTTATATTATTCTCGCTTTGCACTTCTGTATTTATGCCTGTTTCCAGGTTTAGGGGATCCCCAGTTCCTATAAATGAGTCTGATATTCTACCTTTAGCACACTGCCTTAGAGAGTTTTCTCTTATCAGCAACCATGAACTTAATAATGCAGTTTGCTTTTCTACATAATTATGGTTGCACTTTGTAACAAGTATTTTCAAAGCCAGATTATAGTTCTGTGATGGCATTATAAATTGAACATGGGTAAAAAGTACCTTGCCCCTCAGATTTTTACACTTAAAATCTTTTAGGACTTTAATAACATGCTCCGGTCCCCTTGTCATTTCGACTGCAGGTAAGTTATTTGGTTTACGTAACGCCAGTTCAGTTACGGTTCTTAGTGGAACGGGCTCAATCTTAGTTGTAAAATTTTTTCTTAATAAAAATTTTATATTTCTTGCGTATTTTCAGCAGGTACTTAATATACCTGTAACCCTAGAGGCCGGCAGGGTAATATAAGATATAAATAAAAATTTTAAGAAAAGAAGCGCGAAGCGAGACAACTCAAGATTTGTATTCATAGTTAAAGAGCGCACAACAAAATATAAAGAAATACCATCTATACCTACGTGAAAATGGCAAAAATTTAAACTATTAAACTCATATACAAATTGATAATTTGCAGAATTATTATCAAATTGAAATCACATGTAAATTGAAACTAATAAATTTAATAAAGATACAAATAGTGCTATTTTTTTCATTAATTCTTTGGAGTTAACATCCAAATATTTAGCATTTGATGAACTAGTATTAGAATTTACAGTAGTACCAGAAGAAAAAACAGAACCTAACATTGAACCTGAATATGTACTAGAACTAGAACCCAAGGGAATTAACATTAAAACTCCAATTAAAGGTATAATTAATAAAGATAAAATCATAATAAAAAATTTTTTTTTAAATATCATTAATTATTATTTCTATAGCTAATAACTTTATATTTATTTCGCCGCTGCCGTAAGGCCAGCGGGTAATAGTTAGTAAAATTAACTATAGGTCACATATTTTTTAAGTAAAAATACATCAATATTTGTTTAGAAGGGCGGAGCCACAAAATATATATTTTGTTTTTTCGCTTCACGCTAGAGTGAAGGGGCAAATCACAAAAGTAAAATCTTTCAAGCAGCAAAGATGCAAAATTTATTAGCTATAAAGTATTAGCAAAAAATATATTTTTTTTTTTGCAAGTAATCTAAGTATAAAAATTTTATCTTATGTTAAAGGTAAAAAAAAAAAAATCAATACATAATTGTTAATTTTTTTTTAATTTATGATTTTTAATTTAATTATTACATATGTAATAAAGTTTATTATTTTTAATAATAGTGTAAAATATAAAATTAATGAACTATATTACCATCTCAAACCGTATTTAAATTAAAATTAAAACGTTAAGCGCGGAGCGAGATAAGAGTTTTATTTTGAGCAAGTGCAAAATGAATAGTAAGGAAAAGTGTACAGACACCCTCCAACTTAAAACAATAAACAACCAAACCTGGTAAAATTTAATCTTTGTTCATTTTTTCCCAAGCTTGTTTTACATCAGGATCATTAAAAGCCTTTTTATGCAAATCAGCAACTGTTATATCATTAAAGTTATCTCACACCAACGTCTTTTCTTGTAAGTCATCAAAATCAGCAAGTCTTAATGCCATTGTTAAAGCATATAATCGTTGTGCTTTATCATGATCCCTGTTCTGAGCTATGCTAAATGACTTTTGTACTAACGCTAATCTCTGTTTATTTTGAGCATCCCCAGGAGCTGTATCTATATATTCTTTTATAGACTTATTATACTGATCCGATTCTACAGTTAAAGGAGTTACAGTGGAACTACCAGTACTTTCGCTCCCTTCTCCTTGAGCATTTGGGTTATTCATATTCAAAACATCAGCTTGCTTAGTTGAATCATTAGACTTAAACATTTTAGGTTTAAAATCATCTTGAAAGCCATTTAAATACTGTTTAAACCCCATCAAATTTTGAATCAACCAACTATAAAAAGAATTAAAAATACCAGATAAATATAAACCAAAATAAGAAAACACAGCAAAAATAGAAACTAATAATTGAGTTAAATTAAAACCAATATTATATAAAGTAAAACCAATACTAACTAATACTATAATCAATCTAACCCTAGATATTAATTCAGTATAAGGTAATAAATAGTCTAAAACCAATATAAAATTGGTTTTAATAAAATACCAAAATCTAAAAACAGCATCCATTATATATCGCATCAATTTGTTGTAAAAATTCATAATAAAAAGTTTTTTTTTTTTAATATCATTAATTATTATTTCTATAGCTAATAACTTTATATTTATTTTGCCGCTGCCGTAAGGCCAGCGGGTAATAGTTAGTAAAATTAACTATAGGTCACATATTTTTTAAGTAAAAATACATCAATATTTGTTTAGAAGGGCGGAGCCACAAAATATATATTTTGTTTTTTCGCTTCACGCTAGAGTGAAGGGGCAAATCACAAAAGTAAAATCTTTCAAGCAGCAAAGATGCAAAATTTATTAGCTATAAAGTATTAGCAAAAAATATATTTTTTTTTGCAAGTAATATATTTTTTTTGCATGTAAGTATAAATATTAAATTTTTATTTTTAGCCGCCAAAATAATATTATCTCTGCGTACGCCTTATTATCAATTTTTAGTTTTTATTTTTATTATTTTTTTTTTTAGATTAAGGCGCCAGGCGCATCGTGATTAAAAGTGTAGGATAACGATAAATATAAAAATTATTTAACATTATGTTAACACTCCATTTAAATATTTTTTTTTGAACTGGGCATAAAATAGTTAACACTTAAACACAATAAAACATTAGATTATGACAGAATATGACAAAATATGACAAACAAAATATAACAAAATATAACGTCTTTTTAATGTTATAGTACGTTTTGTCACATTTTTTATCTTTTAATCTTTTTTTGATGGAAATATCTTAAATTTATTATCTCTATCGCTCCGTGCTTAAAGCAAATAACTTAACTTAAATTTAAAGGAAATAACTTAACTTAAATTTATTAACCCCCATACTTCCACCCCCTATGAATTCCATCTCCACCTCTGAATACTATCTCCGACTATTTATACGTAATAATTCTATCAGGTAATAAGTTAATTAATTTAAATATCAAAGAATCTGAAAGCTTTTATGTAGAAAATCTTTTATGTAAATAATCTTTTTATTTAACAGTTTGTTAACGCATATAAAATTACTAGAATAAACCCAGTATTGACTAAGCTAAAAAATAAAGATACGGGTAAAGTGATGTATAAATAAGTTATATTTAAGCGTGGAGCGATACCTCACATTTTTTGATAAAATAAAATAAAATTTTTTATCTTTACACCAGAAGGTATTTGAGCAGTCCAATTAAGACTTAATTCTTTTTACCGCGGAGCGCGAGAAATGTTGTAAAATATTAAGATTATTATAGAATAAAATAATAGTAGTATTATACAAATCTCTAAACCTATAGCTGCATTTAATAATTCCTTTAAAGTGTTTAGAGTTTCCTCAGCTGCTTCGCAACTAAAGGGCATTTAATTACAGTTTATCCGATAGCTGTGAATTGGGCATCCAAAGATCCGTTAGAGGCTTGTGTAACTATAATATGAGAAGATTAAGTTATTTTACTTTTTACAACCCTCCCACAATAATTTAGAGGCCATTTTTTAAAAAACTTAAAGAAAAAATTAAAAAGCTATTGTTTATATGTACTAAAAAGAAATTATTCATATTTATATTTATTGGTTTACCTTAACATCCTGGACCAAGGATTATACTTTAAATACTGTAAACAGTAGTAATAAAAGCTATATAAAGAGTATACTCGGTACATACTCTTATCTTTACACTCAGAGTATCTTTACGTAATGAGATTTTTACATAATTAAGATTATCTTTTACAGGATTAAAATTATCTTTTACGTAATGATATTTTCATAGAATTAAAAATTAGAAAATTGGAGAATCTTAAAGTTGATTGTTTTAATAGAATTAAAAATTGGAGAATCTTAAAGTTGATTGTTTTAATAATAATTAAAAAAGGTTGAGTGTTAAAATGATAGGTCATCTTTAGAGGAAGAAAAAATAACTTATTTTCTTTTTTTACGTATTTCGTTTAATTCCTCTAGTGCCGATAAAATTTTGCTTTTAACAAAATAAAAAAAAAATTAACTAGAATATTATGAAACCAATTCTAGTTTTTCTATAAATGTTTACCATTTTAACTAATATTTTTCTCTTTCTGCTGCGCAAGCCAAAGGCGCTAGAAATCTTATCCGTAAACCACTTATGATTAGTTATATATAAAGCAAGCAAATAAATAGCAATATTGATAATTGATAAACAAGCAATAAAAAGCAAAAATATTATAGTTCTTCGAACCCTTGCGCCGTTGCACAAAAATATCAATAACACAATAGAAGAACTACCAGAAGATAGGTTAACACCTAAAAACGAATTTCGCGCCTTTGGCGATAAAATTAATAAAATTGTTTATAATAATTTATTAAGGTTTAGGTTTAGATAATTTCAAGGCTCCTGAACTGATTTCCATTACAAATCCAATAGTAAGTACAATAAAGAAAATTATAGCAATAGAAAAACCGTACATACCTACCTGATTTAAAGAAACAGAGATAGGAAATAAAAGTATGAGTTCAAGGTCAAAAATAAGAAAAAACATTGCAACAACATAAAAATTAATATGAAATGTTGACCTAGTTTGACCGTAAACAGAAGTAAACCCACACTCATAAATAGAAAGTTTTTCGGCATCAGGGTTAGAAGGAGCTAATAAAAAATTTAAAAATAGTAAAATAAATATTAAAATAGGAATAAAAATAAAAAGCATTAATAAAGTATTCATTTTATAAATTTAAAATTAGGCTAGTGATAATAGCTATACTATTTAATAATAATTCTGGATTTAATATAAATATCATAATAGAAATAGTTAATGTTCCAATTATAAAACTATGTGCATTACTTAATATATTAGTACTCCAATCGCCTCTTCCAAACCAAGGTAAAAGGTGGTAGACTATTCTAGTATTTAAATTTTCCGCTCCTCCTACTTCTAATCCAAAGTTGAGAGAAGTGTTTCTGCGATTATAACTATCTACTAGAGAATCTTCTTCTTCAAGGCCGTATGCTGAAAAAGAAGATAAAGGAGTCTGTTTATTATTTTTTTTTTCGATTACCCCTGTAGTATAATTATTTGAGGGAATAGGTTGACTAATATTTTTTTTGTTCAGAGGAGTGGAAATAGCATTAATGCTAAAAATTATTTTAATTATTTTTAAATAATAAAAAGCACTAATTACACTAACTATTATTGCAATTAAAGATAAGAAAAAGTATCCAGCAGAGTTTGAAGAATAAAGTACTTGTTGTTTAGCAAAAAATCCAATTAGAGGAGGAACCCCTGCAAATGAAAATAAACAAATAGAAAAACTTAAACTTAAAATAGGGTTTTTATAAAATAACCCCTTAAATGAGTTAATATATTCTATATCAGAAATATTTATTTTTATTATTTTTAGAGCAGAGCCAGCGTACGATTCATTTGAGATATTTACCTTATTTTCATTAATATTTTCTAGTTTGTTGGCGTACGCAGTATGATTCGCTAGACTTTTTTCATGATTTTTATAAATAACATCATCCCTAACTTCTGCAGTGCCAGAGGCCTTGTAAGGTGAAGAAGATACTAATTTATTTTTTGATTTATCTAAACCGTAATTAAAGTATGAAATATCTATACTATTGTTAATAATATAACTTAAAGCTAAAATAATTAAGAATATATTTAAGTTTGTAATAGTATATTGAATTATATAAAAAATAAATGCTTCGGCACCTGTAGGGAGAGATGAATTAGAAAACACAGATAAAGCTAATAATAAAAAACCAACATGATTAATAGTACTATAAGCTAATAATCTTTTAATTCGAATTTGACTTAATCCTACTATTGCACCTATTATTAAAGATAATAAAGAACTTAATAATAAAAGATTAGTTAATATATTTACAGACGGTGAACTAGGATTCACGCTGTTTAAACTATTATTAATATTTAATTCAATTACATTCGGAGTATTTAACTCACTAACTCCATTAAATATGTAATTAGGTGTGCTTACGCCTTGTAATTTGTATGAAATATTAACTAAATTATCAAATAATAAATTAAGTAGTTGCTCCAATGTTGTACCAGATAAATTATAGTTATCAATAGTTTGACTTACACCTATAGAAAATAAATTTAAATAAACATCAATTCCAATTAATAGTTGTAATAAAAATATTAATATTGATATTTTTGGCATAATAGTTAACCAAGTTGTTACTAAAGTAGGACTGTCATCGTATACATCCATGGCGGTTAAATTTATCCTACTAATTAAATAAAAGAACAGCTTTTTGACGATAAGTATATATCATATTTTATATAACATATATCATATTTTTTTATAAGATATTTCATATTTCATGCACCGCGGCGTTTCATAATTCAAGCGTCGCGGTGTTTTAAATTTAAAACTTAGCTTATAACCGATAAAAATTACTAGAAATTATTTTATGTATCTACCTTTATTCATACCTATTTTTATTTTACGAAGGTTCTCAATACTCTCATTAGTTAAATGGGCTTTTGTTTTGATCAATTCCGCCGCTTTACATCAATCTTCGAAATCCAGTGATTTTATACCTAGAATTGGGTGTTTAAGGAAAAAAGGTAAAATCTTTTCATAATTATCTTTAAAAGATTGACATATAAATTCAGTATGGTTTTTATAAGTTTTTCCACATCCAAATAAATTTACGAAACTTTTTAGTAGCACTTCATCTCTAATGTGTTGTGTTATTACAAAGATTAAGGCTACACGATAACCTAATTTGTAAGCTTTAGATTCTTTAATATTCAATTTAAAACAACCATCTCCTGAAACAAACCCAGCAATTCATTGAGGGTGTATATCAAAAGTTTCATAAAAAGGAAGATATCTTTCAACTGCTATAGTATAAGGGAAAGCTTCTTTTAAAGAAGGAGTTAGACCTTTATTAAGAGAAGCTCTGATATTAATTATTTTTTGTAATCCTTCAAAAGTTAAATGTTCTCCACGATTCATCATCATAGCAGCATCTCTAAATAAAAGATAGTCCGCTAATTTTTTAGTTTTTAAAGGTATTTATCAAGGCCCAAAGGGCAGAGGAATTACTTTCGTCAAGATATCACCTAGAGAACGAGAACTTACTGTAAAATCACAACAACCATTTCTTTCTTTACCTATTCTACCTGCTCCTTTAAAGTAAGTTTGAATAAGTTTTAAGAGATATAGATCTCTTTTTCCCCTATGGGGCGTAGATTTATTATAAAATTAATTTCTAATCGTCAACTTAAGTTTGTTTTTGGCGATTTTCGGACTATTATAGCAAAACAACCTTCAGCGTCAGTGAATCCTGAGATAAATCAAGGTTCAATTAAAGTGGTATGTTTATTATTGTCCTTGAAAAATCCTTTAAAATAAGGCCGAAGGCCGTCTTTGAATAATTAGATTAGAAGGGATTTTAACTTGATAGTTTCTTTCGAAACCCATTAGAGTACATCTTAAAGTTCCTCTGCTACTCTTATTAGAAGACACTCAACTACCGTCTACTCGTTGCTCTTTTACAATATTTTTTTTTTAATATTGACTTAGATCCGCGATTGCCCACGTTCTTTTCAGAAGGATTCTGACTTATTACCGTACATGAGTGATTAATTCATCCACCAGTATCTTTTCAAATAAGGCTTGGTACCAGAAGGTTTAGGGGGTTTCCGGAGTTTGGCAGTTTTATCCCAATTGTAGAGGGTTTCCCATACCCTCTTTCAGGAGCTCAATTATGAAAAGGTGAAGCAGCTATTTTAAATAAGAAACCTGAAAATATTAAAAGTATTCCTATTCCTATTCCTTTTAATTTATCATTAATTACTAATATATTTTCTGTTGTTACTATTCCAACACCAGAATGCGCATCTCAAAGATATGATAAATTATCACTAACTCGCAGAGCGCTTAATAAATTTTGAGAATCTAAATTTAAAACTGTATTTAATAAAGAAATTGCCCCCGAATCACTGTAATTATTAAAATAAATACTTATTATAGTATATATTAATTCTAGGTTAGTTAAACCAGTATAAGTATAAATTAAACCAGATCCTAATAAAATTATACATGAAGATAACCCTCCTAGTAAAAAATACTTTAATCCTGCTGAAGTAGCAGATAATTTTTCTTTATAAAGAGTAGCTAAAATATATAGACCAAAAGATTGTAACTCTATACTTAAGTACATAGAAATTAAATCTGAAGAACTTACTAAAAATAAGGCACCTAGTATATTAAATAAAACTATTAAACAATACTCATTAGATTTATTAACATTTGAAACATTGTTATAATTTTCTATTATAGTTAAAGGCAAATCTGTTACTAAATTAGTGTGACTGTGACTTTTACTTTGCACTTCAGTTTTAACCTTTATAGGTTTAGCCCTACTTTTGTCTAGCGCAGTATAGTTAACACTTAAAGGCCATATTAATAAAATAGTTGCACTTACCAACACTAAAAATAAAGATATTGAGTTAGTTAAGAGATTAATTTGAAATAAACCGCTATACAGCCCTATACCTGATCCAATTAACTGAATATGTAATGTATTATAAACTAATACACCGGCACATAAAAAGGAGATAGCACTTAATCTTCTTATTAAAGAAGAATTTAAATTATTTTTAATAAAAGGCAAAGAAAGGGATATTATTAAAATAAAAATCGTTAATATTACCATTGATAGATTAGATCCCATTTAAAGAGGATAAGTATTAGGAGGGTAAAATTAAAAAAACCGGACCCTTATTTTTATGAAGCTTATGGTTTTATGCAGCAAACTAATTATGCAGAGTTAGGAGTAATGCAAAGGTTCAGTTTTATGAAAACTAGGAAATGATTTAGTAAAGAATTTCTATAAATTATAGCCCGGCTTGCTGCCCTCAACAAGCGCCAAAAGGCGAGTAGGGGGTGCAAAGGTTGCCCTCAACAATTTAAATTGTTAGTATGCAGGCCCTACAAAAATTAAAAAAAAAAATACAAAATTTGTAGGGGTAAAATTTAAACTTAAAAAAACCTCAATCTCTAACGAAAGATTTAAACCATCTGATGTGTACTTTAAAAATAAACAAATATATTAGTATGGTTCCGCTTTTATATTTTTTCATTAATTAAAGGCGGAGCCATTAAAACAAAATCATATTAGATATTTTTACAACCCTTTAACCTCAGGGCACCGCACCTACGTAGCAGGCCTGTAGCAAAGTAATTAAAAATACTTAAAAAAATAGACGAAACCAAAAAAATTTAAATAACTACAGTATTAAGGATAATCGTAAAAATCTTGTTTTCCACATATCAAAACTTTAAGACTGCAAACCTATAAAAGTTTTTATCTTTGACATGCAACCGTTTCAAGGTAAAAACTTAAAAAGTTTACTAATTTGTTTTTAAGGCTACGCCCTTGAGAAATTAGCAAATCACTGTAATTTGGAGCCCTTCCCTTAAAAAGCTCACCCAGCCGGTTACAGGTATTAAATAATGCTACTACTAATGCATCTATGTAGACTCAGTCTTAAAAAAAAGGGGGTTATATATTTAATTGTTTATATTTTTAAATACACAGCCCTTGCCTTTGTTTAAAAAAATAAGAAGTAAGAAGTAATAAGTAAGAAGTAAGAACCCTGAATGTAGAGGCATATAAGATAATAAATAAAAATTGTTAATTAAAATTTTTAAAAATATTTTTTTAAGACAACTGGTTAGCCTATAAGAAGTCTTCCTGCTAATAACAACAAGTTTAGGTTAAATTTAAAATTTAATTAACTCCACATACCCTTACCCCCCTTAAACTTTTGATTAACTAAGTATAATCATTTTATCATATTTAAATATCAAAAGGTTATAAAAGTCTATTAACTCCTCATCTCCTTTAGCTAACGCAATAGTCGGAGACGTTTTAATATAAACATTTTTATTTAATTATTAAAAAATATACAAGGCGGAAACCAAATGGCTGACGGAGCCATAAAAATAATTTAGTGCTTCGCAACTAAAAGTTAAATTAAAAAAATTTATTTGCTCTTAAGGCCTTATGGCAAAAAAATGGCACCTTATGCTAAATAAACACTTAATTAAACCACGGTTTAAAAGTTGTTTTTAAACACTAGCTGTAAAAGGTATATATTACATATCATTCTGTTGTTATTCTGATTTATAATCAGAGGCGCTAAAATTTACGCTGTTAAATAATACAAAGGCTTGTATTTCGCTCTTTACACCATAATCATTGCTATTTTTTTTATAGCACAGCACGGGTGCTGGACAGGGGGGTGAAATTTAATAAATTATAATAATATATCTATCAACCTGTTTTGGGACTAGCTCTTCACAAATTATGAGTTAACAATGATTTGCTGTATAATTGAGGGTCATTATGTTACCTTATTTTCAGCAACTTTTTATTTTATTGCCTTACCCTTAGCAAAGGGGGTAGCCCCACAATCTTGTACGTACAGTTTCACTTTTAAGGGCTTGGTTATATATAGCAGGAGCTGCTAATTTAAACTTCTTAATTTATTTTCAGCAAGGAAGGCACTATTAAAGTTCTTACTGCCTCCGTATATATTCTAGAACATAAAAAATTAACCACTAAATATCTGAATCTGTAAAAGGCTAAAGCCTCTATATGCGTGCGTGTGTACGCAGTAAATCGGGATTAGCATGTTCGTTCAAAACTACATTAGCGCCAGTAACGCTACCTGCTCCCTCTTTAAAATTAGTGTTAGGTATTTTTGCTGTATCACTTAAATCTTATTGCTCTAAAGCATCAGATATGTTATAAGTAATTAGATATTGAGAAATTTTAAATAATTTTCCTATCATAAATCTTAGAAGGCGTACGCAGAAAGATTATAGTCAGACTGAAGGTATAAAACTAATTAATTATTAAAAAAAATATAAATTTACAATTTTAAAAATTTTTACAAATATGCTCATCAGCGTTAGTATAAGACTAAATGTAGTAATAGATTCTTTATTTTTATTTCAAAACTCCTTAATTTTTAGTATTCGACTAGGAGGAGCTTGAAGAATTAGATATTAATTTGACCTCAGGATTATTTTCTGTTAAGATAGGTAATACATTATAAACATGAGAAGGAGTAGGAGTAGCTACAACAAATTCTAAAGTACTAGCAAAATTAGTAGTTTCGGTTAAACTTTTATTTACAGAAAAGTGACCAGGAAAATGGTAAGTATTATTACTTAGACTCTCATTTTGATTTCCCTCCTCATTTTTAGTAAAAGTATCACCAACAAGAGCAATAAATAAGATAATACCCAATACAGAAACAATAGAACCAAAAGATGAAATATAATTCCATCCTGCAAAAGCATCAGGATAATCTGGGATTCTTCGTGGCATCAAATATGTTTGTTAGGTTTTATATATTTAACCTAAAACTCCTAATTTTACAATTAGGTTCAGACTATGTCTTTCAATTAAAGTTATATAATTTAAAATATCAAAATTTAATTGATTTGGTGCTTTAATTACAGGTTTATTGTTTGTATTACTCACCTGTTAGTCGTTGAACGTTTATTATTTAAATTTTTAGGGTTAGCCTGCCTTAGAAGGCGGAGCGACGGAGCGGCGGAGTGGCGTAGCAAAACAAAATATTTTAGTCCTTTTGCTAAAAGGCAGCCTGGCTAGGGTTAACCCAAGCAGCTCTTTGGGCAGCAGATCGAGCCGTATGCCTAATTATTATACAAAATAATACTTCGCTGCAAATTTACCATGTCTTATAGAAATATTGTGGTATTTTTTTGCAATTCACCTATTTTTCTAGTAGATTTTAATTATCTACAGAGGCATTTTTAATATTTAATTACTAAGTATGTAATTTTACTCTAGAAAATATTTTTCCTTTAAAGGGCAATCCATTTAAAAGGTATTTTTTTAAAGTATCTTTACCCATATTAAAAAATTTAGCACATTTAACAGTAGAAAAAGAACCTAAATAAGACATATTTTCTGAATTATAAACATAAACTAGTTTAGTTAATTTAGCTATTGTGGCTCCAGATTTAGTAATTCCGAATTGAGGATTATTTTTACCTGTTTTATTACGTTTTTGCATAGCAATAAATTCAGGTGAAAACATATGTCCTGTCATTGGGTTTAAATTACCTAGTCTATTAAAACTAAAATCAGGTAGATGTTTAAAACCTAGTGTAGTACCAGCAGTAGGTGAATTATTTAAAACTAATAAAGGATACTTACTAAACAATATATTTAAATATATTTGTTCTCTTGACAACATAAATTCTTTAGTAACAGTTCCTGTTTTCCCTAAATCTTCTAAAATCACTAGAACAAAATTATTATGTTTGTAAAAAGAAATACTATTATAAATATGAAGATTTCGCTTTAAAACACTAGGTGTTCAATAAGAAAGTAATCTTTTAGAACCATCTCAGGCACTTCCTACATACATTTGTCCGTTAATTAAATTTATTCATTGATATATTACTGTTCGTCTTCGATTTTCAGTACCTATCAAATTTCTATCTAATTTAGGGCTATAAACACGCTCAGGCATTGTCAAGTATTTAGGGTTCACATGCACATGTGGTCCAAAAGGTGTTATTAAATTTCCGAAAGTCAATATAGCCCAAGTATTATAAATATCTAATAAATTTACTAGATATAACTGTATTAGCCAAAATTCACTACCTATTGATTCTACTAGTATATATATTTTATTTAGTGGCTCCGCCTTTACATAATTGAATAATAATATTAAAATACCGGCCAATCCTAAGAAATGTTGAGGGAAAAATGTAATATTAACTCCCAAGAACATTGTTCAGAAATGAATTTTACCTAAGTTATCATTATAAGTTTTACCTATAATTTTAGGAGCTCAAAAGTAAAATCCAGCTAACATAGCAAAAACAGCTCCCATTGATAATACGTAGTGGAAATGCTAAAAAGATAAAGAGACCTAAATACTTAAATTATTTAAAAAGTCTAAAATCTTTTATCTCTATACTGTATGTTATTTTGGCGCTTTTTTTAAATGATTAGACAAGCGTGAGTAGTGCACACCTAAGGATAAAATAACACTTGCTTTTATTTCTAGACTGCCGTAATGGTTGAGCTTAAGCGAGCCGTCGAATATTAGCAGGAAACCCTTACGGCACGTACACCTTCAAACAGTATAAATTGTGGACTGTATCTTTACCTGTAATAATAAAACTATATCTATAATAGGTATTTACTAACAAAAGGAACTTTATATCATAAAGGATTTTCATATTTTATTCAATCTATAACAAAGTTTGAATATATTTTATGCTCCACACTATGTTTAGGAAATGTTTTATATTTCCTAATTACTATAAAGGGTTTAATTTTAGTAACTCTATAAAACTTCATATCACAATATAGTCTATTGTGCATAAAATAATCATATATAAATAGCATATTATTAACATTTTGAAATTTGAAGGCGATGGATGAAAAATATTTTAACCCTCCAGCTTTAGAAGATTTTTTACGTTTAATAATAGTTGGCTTACAATTTAATAAAGTACTATTAAAATTTAGTTTAGAAGTATATTCATTAAATTGGAATTCTAAATTACATTCTATCCTATTACCTGCATAATTAAATACAATACTGCCATCTGTATCTACTAGCCCTGAAAAATAAGGATCATATAAACCTATATTATAATTAGCTTCTATATGTTCAATATTATACAAATTACAAGCTTCTTTAAAGGCTGGTACTTTAAGTCTAATTAAGCCATTTATATTTTTAAGAATAAACATCATACTTTCTTTAGTAGAAACTATATACATAGAATAAGGCTTATTTTTATCAGATCTAATTTTACCAATGTGTAAGTAATTTTGTATACGGGTTAATATTCTAACATCTCTATTGTGTAATTTTATTCTTATTTGTTTAAGAACTCTTTTTTTACCTGTAGAGTCATTTCTAATATCAAAATTTCCATCTCCATCTATGATTCCCGCAAATCAACTTCAAAATTTATAATCTTCAGTACCAGGTAACCGACGTACAGTCTCTGAAAATCCTTTACAGTTTTCTGCTGATTGTATATTAGTGGTAATGTTACCAACAGCTAAATCACTACTTTGACTATTTAAAAGACAAGAATAACTTCTTACCTTACTAGCATCTAGCGCCCTTGGGGCTTTATAAAGATAAAACGTATTAATAAATAGTGAATGATTAACTAATAATATAGTTTCCAGCATATAGTCGGTTGCAGAATAATTTAAAACATCAGTTCATGCTATAGATACTCAACCAGACAAAGGCGAGTTAATTAATATTAGCAAGGTTAAAAAAGAGGTTGAAGATAAATTATTTTGGCCCATTTCTCGAGCCACAACGTAATAAGTTGAGTTTATCCTTTTTTAGTATGAAAATATTTTTAAATTATTACAGCCCTGCATATGCAGGGTCTTAAATTTTAATCGAAGTCACAGTGCTAGCGAAAATTTTATTATTTTCAATTTATTAAGGCTCGGACTATCTCTTTATTAATTTAAACAATAATGGTTTTAAATTAATACATTGCGTATAGTCTCTACAGATTTTTAAAACTTATCTTACCAAATTAAAAAAACCCACGGCATAGCTTACAATAATTTTCTAGATAGTGGCGCTAAACCTATTTATTATAAATTCCACCGTTCATAATAAGATTAAAATAGGGCGTACGCCTTAAAAAAAATCAAATTAAGTTTATACAACTAAGGCCGAGTCGGCAGAAAAATTAAAGCATACGCCTTAATTAAACAAATTTACCGCATCCGATCTAAAAATCGGGGTACTTAAAAAATATTTGTTTCGTGATAGTTATAATTATTAGTAAGATTAGTTGTATAATAAGCAATGTTACACATGACACCGTTATTAACAATTACAAGCCAAATCGGCCAAAATTTAATTTAAAACTATCGATCATTATGATAATCAAAAAATTTTTGATATGAAACTTTTTTATGTCCTAGCAAAGGATTTTTATCAAAATGTTTAAAAAGTAGTTCTCTAGATAATTTATTATATAAGTGTAGTCTAAAATAATCAAATTTTGAGGGTAAACCCTTAGGATTAAATTTTTTTTTATCCATAAGAATTTTATTATTGCTTTTAAAATACATTTTGATTTTATTTAAAATATGGTATTCATCATTCTGTCCTATTGTAAAAGCAGATTTTCTAAGATGACCTTTTTCATTAAAAACTAAAGAAAAATTCCCTTCTGCTTCTATAAAACCAGAAAGTCAAGGATAAAAATAACCAGGCAAATCTATTAAAGAAGGTTCTTTTTGATTTAATTCTAATACTAATTCCTTATATTTACTATACATATTTTCCCTATTTTTTTGAAAATTTTTTATATCTCTATATTTTAAACAATTTTCAACAAAATTCAATTGACATTTTTTTCTTAGAGTTAATAAAGGATATTTATTTAAAATATCTATAATATTTTTTACATCGGATTTAGTTCCAGCTAACCAAGTTACATACTTATTTTGTCTTTCAATAACTACTTTTCCTCCTACTACTGTAGAAAGTTTTTCAAGCATAACACAGTTACCAGGCTCATTTTTTAATGCAATGATAAACCTAACTCAAAAATAATTATTATTTTTTAAAGTTACATTAATACTACCATCTCCTTCTAATAAACCAACAAAAAATTTTTTATAATATTCATTGGTAATATGGCATTTAGATAAATCAAAACTTTGATATTTGTTTTCCTGGGAAAAACAAAGAGGACCTTGGTCTTTAGGTAAAGTAAAAAGCCTTTGCCCTCGCATTCGCGTGCGCAAGCCAAGTGGTAACTCGTCATTAATACTTTTTATGTTTGTATTTTTAATAAGTCCATTTACATATTTAGACTCCCAGGCCTCAAAGTTTAATCCAAGTAAAAAAGATACTGATATATAAAAATTTTCTAGTTCGTACCCAGTAAAAACAAAGTGATTAAATGAAGGGCGTACGCCACACAAATTTATCATATATATTAAACTTAAATAGAAAATAATCTGTTTTTTCCCCACAGCTACGGATAGGCGTAGCAGTTTTTTGCGAAACAGATACAGAAAGCTAGTAAGTAAATTAAATTTATTGTTAAGGTATTTATATATATCATGAAGCGCAAGATCCAGGCTGGCATTGGATAAAACAATTCCTGTTACGAAAAAAAAATTCATTAGTCTTTTAATCTTTCATAGCTAAATATGTAACCACTATAAATACCGCCTACTTTAGCGTAAATTTTTATAGTACTATGATTAATATTTAAACCTCTTTGAGCGTCTGTTACTCCATCATACTTACATATGAAATTTTTATTAAGGTCATATACAAAAACTGCTTTTCTAATATGACTATTATTATTTATATGTAATATTAATTTATCACATTCTTTAGAAATTCAGTTAGTTATTAAAGGAGTATCACTAATATTATAAGGAATATTGGAAAAATACCACTCTCCTCTAAATATGTCTTGCTCTTTAATAGCAGCAACTATTGTAGGATGGTTAGATTTAATTAATTTAGCTAAAGTAGAAACAGAAGGAAAAATAACTAATAGTTTTTTAAAAGAATTATATACATAAACAGGGTAAGAAGATTTAGCTTCTATCATTCTTACTTTACTTTCAATTGAATGACTTTTGTTATAAAAAGGATTATTTTCACCAATTAAAGCTTTGGCAATTAAACCTTTAGTAACATCACTATGAACTCTATTTTTAGCTAATTCAGATAATAATTCTTTAGTTTCCTTTGTATGTTTATAACCTAAAGAAGAATAACCTTGTTTTAACACATTATAATAAGGCACAACAGATGTTATAAAATAAGTCTCTCTAACTGTTAAATGCTGAGCTTCTACATGCTCTAATATAAGTAAAGTAAAGTTTGATTGGTCATATTTAAGTAAAGCTTTAACAATAGGCATATTATTATTTTGTCTACTTTTTAAATAAGCATTATTAAGATAATTTTTCATTCTAGAAGCTAAATTAATTGAACTTCCTACATAAGAATGACCATTAATTTTATTAATTAAACAATAAACACCTGATTTATTTTTTTGTTCTTTAAAAATATTTATTCTATCTTCTTTAAAATTATCGTAGGCTATTAAAGGAATAAAATCTTTAGTATTATCTTCTTTTACCTCCTGGCTTGTCTGGCTTCGCCCGTCAAGTTGGGTCATAGTAATAGAAGTAGAGTAAGTACGAATAGAAGTTTTAAGATTAAAATTTACTCTTGCGCAGCAGATAGGCGCTGCAAGCTCATAAATTATTGAATTTTTATTTCACGGACTATATCTTACCTTTATATTATTAAAGGGATTACGTTTAGTCTCTGAGGTTCCTACTAGGATTTTTTTATTAATCCGTTGGTTACCTGCTGATTGTTCAAAATTAGACATTATTACTGGGAATATATAAAACCCTAGTAGTTTAATTGTCAGAAGTTCCCAGCATATAGTAATCTTTAAAGGGAGAGCTAACAGGTTTTTTAACCCTCCAATTGTGAATAAAGCAAGAAATCCAAATGCGAAAACCATTGGAGTATTAAAAACAATTGAACCACCGTATATAGTTGCAAGCCAAGAAAAGATTTTAATACCTGTAGGTACCGCAATTATCATTATGAAATAGAAGTTTAACCCCAACCTTTTCGTAAAAAAAAATCATTAGCTAAAAATCCTTTCCCAAACCGTACGTGATAGTTTCCCATCATACGGCTTTCTAGAGAAACATCTTATAAATATTATAAAAAAAATTCTCCTGTTTTCCTTTGCATAACCACTCAACTACAGAGGGATAACTACTACGAAAACTCTGTTACCTCTGCTTTTCAAGCTTCAGGCAATCCCAAGTTCTTAAATAAACCGCATTAATATCTTTTTAGGCCCCTATTAATCTAAAATGATCCTTTTTAAATATGCTCCGCAGCTTACATATTACATTATATTTAGATATAATTAAACAGGTTCGTTATCCTAGCCATGAAGATCGTAGCTCAAGGGTGACATAGTATACTCGTCTTTGATGTTTGTACACTTAACCCTTTTTTTGAACATGCTGTTGTTAGTGCATAGTTGGCCTATACTACCTTAGTTCAATGCTTTAACCTCTAATCTATTTTATATAAAAAATGATCTGCAAAATACGGTTTAATAAAAGGTTTAATTTTCATTAAGTCTTTATTATTAATATATATTCTAAATTTCCCTTTTTCTTTATGAATAGTAGGACTTATGTTGAATTTAATAATAAAAATATTAATTAATATAACGACTTCCTGTAAAGTGAAATTATCTGTACACAAGGTAATACCATTATTTCTTCTGGCACCCTCACCCTCCCCCTCCCCCATGGGGCGGGGCTTATTTTTAAATATTTAATTTATTATCAAAACTTAGCAATAACTAGGCTAATTATTCATAACTTAATTTTAATTATTTATCGGGTTTAGAATTATTCTCCCTCACCTGTCTCTAACGAATCATCTGGGATTGGAGGGTAATAAGAAAACTTGAAAGTTTTACGATATATTTTTTGATTTTCTATATACTTTACAATGGTTCTGCGACTCATTTTTAATTCAGCTTCTGCTTTTCTTAGAGAGTAATAAATAATTTTTTCATTGGTAATAATATTTAAAACTTCTACAGGGTGACCTTTATCTTTATTTATTTCAAGGAGACGTTCTACATCTTTATTTCTAGATTCTGCAGAACGTAACAAAAACATTTTTTTAGTTCTTTTTATATGTTCATCAGAATAAGTCCTATTTTTACCACTGACTCGCATTTTTATCTTAGTAGCTTCCGAGTGTTTAACACCTAGGGGACTACCAGCAATCTTCGAAATATTATATTCAGGTTTTAATAAATCTAAATAATACTGCTCCCTAGCTAAAGTTTCATCCTTATTACAATATTCTAAAATTTCGACTTTAAAATTTGAATATCCATAACTAAGTAAAGCTTTATGTCCAGTAGTTATTACTATTCCTGCTGTTTAAGTTTTACCTTAAATCTTTTCTTTATCAGTCTTGTTTCTCCGGTTTTATTAAAAAATTTTAAAACATTAAGGATTGTACCATGAACACATCCTATTGCTTTTGCTGCTTCGCGTATTGACCCATAAACTGTTTCAGTTCCTTTTAAAATATCTACAACCGTGACTATATGAGCATTAGATTCCCACGTATGGTTAAATTTTTCATTTTCTCTGCTTATTTCTAGTGTTGGAGTAAGATCAGATTCTTTGTGTAAGCGGGAAATCGTAAATCTTTTTTTTACAAGTCTAGTTAATCCTTTTTCCTTTTGATATTTTAAAGCTCTAACCAAAGTAGCATCTGAACAACCTATAGATCGACCGGCTTCATTAATAGAAGGGAAAATTTTTGTATTTTTAGTTAAAGTATCAAAAATAGCGACTCTGTGTGAAATAAGAGTAAATAGTTTTATTAAACGGTCTTTATGTTCTTGACTAGAATTATAAAATTTAAGCCCTTTAATCTGCTTAGCTTTTTGTTCTGCCGTTAGTTTTCGACCTTTAAACTTTTCGAGGGTTTCGGGTTTAGCCTTTCGAGCTTTAAACTTAAGGATTGTCTCTTCAGAATGTTTAGAACCTAAGCGAGAGCCTGCTAATTTTAAAATGTTGTACTCAGGATTTAAGATGTCAATATAATATTGCTCTCGAAATATCGCTTCAGATCTTTCGCAATATTCCATTATTTCTAAGCTAAACGTAGAATAACCCTCTAGGAGTAAAACACTGTAAATAATACTTTTACCCCTCTCAAGTTGTTTAGTTAAATAGGAAAAACTATAGTAATCTTTGAGTCTTCTTCCTAAGTTAACACTACTACCAACATAACTTTTTTTATTAACTAAATTAACTCAACGATAAACACCAGACTTACCTGTATTTTCTTGGATAACTCGGAGTTTATCCTGATCAGCATTGGGATAAGACACTACTGGGACCACTAGGGGATTAGAACCATTATGCACACTAGTACTCCAAAGATAGAAAGCCTAGAACCACTTATGTAATTATAATTAAAATAATTTTGAAATCTTTTTCCTAAATTTATACTGCTACCAACGTAACTTTTACCTGATATTAAATTTAATCATTTATACACCCCGGCTTTACCTTTATTGTCGTTAATGATAAAATTTTTTAAAACATCAGCATTTTCATAGGATAAAATAGGTTTATATAAAGCATTAGTAATTCTATGCTTGTACTAAATAATCTTACAGAACGTTTGTCTAAAGATAGGTAAGGTGAATGCTTTAGCGAATATTTTTTTTTTGCTCTTGCGTTTAGCATTCGCGGTGCCTGATGTACTGGAAATATATTTAGGTAAAGAATTAAAAATAGGACCAATTCCTTTTAATAGTAAAGACACAGAATTTTTATGAATAATAATAAAATTTTTATTTTTAGATGACCGTAACTCACAAGAAACATTGTACTTAATTATTAGTATATTCATAAGAACAATAACATCCTTTGTAGTAAACCCTTCAACACAGATATATAAATCAATAAAATTTTTTTCTTGTAAAATTATCACAGTATTAATATTACTTTTTTGGTGTAAAAAGTGTGCTAAAGCAATATAATCCAGGTATAAAAATAATTCAGGTTTTACAGTTTTAACGTATTTACCTTCTTTAAAAAGGTACATCAAATTTAAAATTTCGTTTAGACAATCTAATTGTCTAGTTTGAAAAGAAACATTAAAGAAAATTTTACCCCTCATTAAACTACTTCCAAGTAAAGGTAAACCAGATGTTAAATAACTTAATTCATTATAAACGTATCAAAGATACTTAAAGTTTATTATTGACTGTTTAATTCCAATTCTAGGATTTCAATGAATTCTTTTTTGAATTCAACCATCCGACAATAGTACCCCTATCAGAATACTTTTAACATGTGAAGTTAATTGTATAGAATTTCTTTGAATATTTGTTAATTTAACTTCTTGAAACCTAGAGGAAAAACCTAAAGGTTTATCTCATAAAGTAATTTTTTTACAATCTACATACGCAGAGCTGCTAGTATTTGTAGTTTTATATGTTTTTATAGAATTAGAAAAGGATTTAGGTGAGTAATTTACACTCAACGGTTTATTTAATGAAATGGCGCACGTTGCGGCAGTGAAATATGCTCTTGTCAAGCTTATCTTTTAAATAAAAATTAAGGCCGAAGCTGCGCTATCAAACCCTCCGTAGGCGAAGCCGGCGGAGCATGAAAAGCAGGAAAAATAAGTAAAATTTAAAACTCATTACGCCTTTAGCAATACGGTAATAATTTATTAAAAAGTTTTAATTTGGACAGTATCTTAATTTAATCTAATAAGATTAAATTTCTTGCGTGCTTGTCTCTGAGGATCCTTTAGTTGAAATACTTCTAATTTTTTCTACCCCTAGACTATCTAAATGTTTACCTTCAGTAATCAAGATATAGACTTTTCTAAATTTTAAATAATCTACATATTTACCACCAAATACATTAAATTTATCAAAGTACTCAATTAATTTTGCTGATGTTTTAAAACCAGTACTTTTATAACACCAAATACCGGTTTTATATTGTGATAGATAGCCCGATTTTAAGGTAGAAGATAGTGATTTTAAAGGTATACTATCATTTTGTTTTAAAGAATATTCCAATCTAACACTAAATCCGGTTTTATGTGTTTTACTTTTTACAATACTAATATGGAAGCATCCATCAGCTTGGGTAAATCCAGCTAACCAATAATTCTCTAAAGAAACAATGTAAGTTGGAGGTAAAATATCGCAATTATAATATGTTTTATAATTATGTTTTATCATTTTTTCATATTTTAAATAACTTACAAGTTTACCGTTTATTAAAGATAATATAACTGACATTCCTGATTTATGTTTACAAATATATCTTACGGCTTTTTTATCTTTAACAGGATAAACACCTCCATAACCTATTCGCTTTTTTATTAAATAAGCTAAAGATATATCTCTTTTTGAAAAATTTATATGCAATTCTTTTTCCCCAAACCAACCAACTCCTTCTATTAATCCAGCTAAAAAATATCCAAATTCTTCGTCATTTAATTTAGAATTATGTAAAGGGACATGCTTACTAATTTTAGGCAAATTAGTAAATGTATTATAGGTATTTAGTGTACTAGCCGTAGCCGTTGTACTCAAACTAAAGTTTCCTGCTGATTGTTCTGGAAATAAAAATTTCATGTGACCTGCTCCGTATGTAAAAAAAGGGCCACGAGATAAACAGATTTTTCCAAGCGTACTCAATACGAGAGGACTATTTATACAGAAGTTTCCAGCATATAGCAAGATTTTTTCCCTTTCCAAAAATAGTAAATTTTGTGAATTATTTTCACTAGTAAAAATATTTATTGGAAGTTCTGTAAACACACAAGCAAAAGTATCTACATCTAGACCAACAGCAAACATGTGGTGCATGAGCTTAAACAAAAAAAAAATAAAAAAAAAAATCGACCTTAGCGGTTCGTGCGCCGGCAATATTATATTTTATACTAAAGTTATGTTTGTAACTCTGTGGACTATATCTTACAGTTTTGTGGTGTGCACTTTACACCCTAAATTTTAAGATTTATTAGCATGACCAGTGGGATTATTGTCAATAGTAAATTTATTAATTTTTTTAGCTATAAGACGGATTTTTAGGACATTTTCAGGCGATAAAGGTTGTTTACCTAGAAATAAATCTAAACATTCTGATCAAAGTAAAAAAGAATTATGTTTAGAAGTTACTAAATTAAATTTAGAAAAATAGTTTCTAATTAGAGTAGAATTAGGCTTTTTAATATCATTACAATGAATAGTAATTCTATAAACATCTGTCTGCCGTAGGCCTTCAGATCTCAAACTTACACTTTTATTTAATCTGATATATCTTTCTGCCTGGCGGAGCGTTCGCCCTATAAATAAATTAGAAATTTGTTTTAAGATTTCTATATCCTCGATGGAGCGACATTTTTGATCTAATATGAACCGTGCTCTAGCATAATCCTGATTATTTTTTTTTACTATACCTATTGAAAAACACCCTTCAGCGTCTGTAAATCCTGAAATTCAACTGTCACTTAGAGTTGGTTCAAAACCTATATTTAAAAAATCAGGCATAGCCCTTAGTTTAAAGTATCCCATCAAATTTAATTTAGGTGCTTTACTTAAAGCAATAAACCATTTAAATAACTGATCTCTTCTGTGTTTAAATACTAAATTACCATTTAACAATAAGTATAATAATAGACAATTATTATTATCTTCTACTATGAATCGAGAATATTTATCAAAAATTTTTACTTTTCCGAAACCTAATATTTTTTCTATTTTTATTAAAGATTTAGGATCTTTTTGAGTAATTACTAATCTGCATCTTCCTTTATTTTCTAAAATCGCCCCGTCTCCTTCAATATAACCAACTAATCATAATAACCAATTATCCGATTCTTCAAAATTTTTACCAAAATATGATTCATAGGTTTTTCTAAAATTATAAAAACTGCTTTCACGTATAGTCTCTGAGGATCCCCTTTCTACGTAAGCAGAGTGTGCTAATCGAGCATTTTTAATAACAAGGCCGGAGGCAGTAGAGTTTCCTGCTGATTGGATAATATTATTAACATTTAAACTATAAAAAGTATTTAATAACTTATAATCTTCCCAGCCTACAGTGAAATTTATTACCTCAAAATCACTAATGAGGAGAGCCAACACTTGACTCCAAACAATTAAACCTAAGATAGCAATTGAGAACATTGCATATACCATCCCTATATAACCAAAAATAGGTTTATTAGAGAAAGCCGCCACAATGTGACTTATTATACCGAACCCTGGTATAATTAGTATGTATACTTCTGGATGACCAAAAAACCCAAAAAAATATTCCTATTTTTTTAACCAACTCACCTATTACATCTTAAACCCGAGGTCACGGAATAGTTTCGCAGTTAGTTCAACTTAGCATTTTCGACTGTACATCAAGCATCATTTCAGACACCCACCGGTGACCCAGTCTGTCGCGACCTATTATACAGCCGACGGTCTTGCCTCTGTTTTGGCTTAAAAAAAAAAAGCGGGTGTAACGTTGTACTTACGAGACATGGCATAAGTAAGCGAACTGATCTTCAATTTATTTTTTTTATAAATTGTCTACGTTTATTTTTATTTTTTTAATAGCTTATTTTATGAAAACCATCAGCGTTGCAGCGCAATATTATAAAATAAACCATCACGTCACGACCCTTAAAACGCAAAGCGAGCGCAAAGCGAGCGCAAAGCGAGCGCAAAGCGAGCGCAAAGCGAGCGCAAAGCGAGCGCAAAGCGAGAAAAATATATTTTTTTTTTTTAGGCAAACTAAATATTTTTTTTTATTTACTACACCGTATACCGAGAGTTAGCACTTATTTAAATTCACTCAAGCCCTTAAGGGAGAGGGGCTAGCGCATTTTTTTATTTTTATTATCTGTTATCTGTACGTTTTATTTTTTACGTAGCAGCGTTCGTACTACCAAATAGTTTAAGGTACTAGTATAAAATTTAAAAAGTTAAAAAGCAAGGTCATCTTATTAAATTAAAAAAGTTAAAGTTAATAAGGAAGGTCCTCCTATTAATATTGTTATTATTATTATTATATTATTATTATATTATTATTATTGTACCTATTCTAAAAATCAAAGCGTACGCAATGATGTGAAGTGGATGGAATGCTTATAAATATTTCTCATATGGAAATATCCTTTTATGAATATTTTGGTGATTTAATTTAGAATTAAAGGGTAAATGAATATCCTTTTCTTTTAACGTATCAAATCTATCAATAAGCTCCTCTAAACTCACATTTAAATATTTATTTTTAATATGTTCCCTTCTAATAGAATAAACATCTTCATATTTATCTACAATTTCTAATCTAAATTTATCAAATAGTTCATTATAAAAATTTATTAAAATAGGGGATCCGCCTTCGGCTTCTAAAATTTTTATACCGTTATTTAAAAAATGATTGTTTAAAGTATTAATAGTCCAATAAGATTCCAATACTTTACATTGGGCAAAAAGAATATTTTCAAGAAGTTCTTGATACACATACTCTACCATGAACATGTTATCAATGTATTCAGGTTTACTAAGTTTAATTTTTTCTTGTCATTCAAAATCATACATCAATATTTGCCTTACTCAAAACTTTATAAAGCATATTTTAGATTCACTAAATGTTGTATAATTATCCGCCCCAAAAGGGAGAGGCGCGAAGTTATAATCCAAAGGTTTATTAACCATAAATTCTTCAAACCCTTGTTTTGCCTTTAATAAAAAATTTAACTCTTCTCCGTACTCGTAAGCAGAAAGGTACCTAGAAAACATAAATTTATTAATTGTAATCTTATTTAAAGGTTCATAAAAATACAGATAATCATTTACATAAAAAGGTACATTCAGTTCTATAAACCAAATCATAAAAAATTTACTAAAATATTCCCATTTATCTGTATACTTAATTTGATCAAAAGGTATTACTTTTTCATTGTTTAAATTAATACAGTCTTTATTAAAATTAGAAAAAAATAAATCATGTATAGACATAAAAAAGTGATAAATAATACCATTTATTTTAATATTTTTAGATTCATCTGTTTGAAGATCTGGAGCAAGATTAGTTTTCAGATATATATTTCCATTTAAAATTATAATATTTCCCATATAATTCTCATACTTGAGAAACCGAAAAATGTTATTATAAAACTCAGTATAATCTTGTTCATTATTAGAGACACAATTATTTTCTGAATTTAATAAATTAATTAAAATATTTTGAGCCTCTTCTTCCGAAAGTTTTTCGGATACTAAAAGTCAGTGATAAAAATCGTAGGGATTTAGAGGCCCCAGTTTACCAGTTTTAGAAATTTCAATAAAAATAGCTTCTGACATTTTATCTATTTTTTGCGCGAAGCGAGACAAAGTATCTGGATTTATAAGGCCGCTTTTTTCTACCTGCTCTGGAATAAGAGCGCTCTTTTTTAATAAAAGATCAGGGGCGCTTTCTAAAAAATATAAAGGAAATCCCTGAGATATTAAGGGCGGAGCCGTATCTTTAATATATAAAAAAGGAAATAAATCCCAATCTTCTTCCAGCCCAAAGGGCAGGGCGGAGTCACCATAAATTTTATAAAAATGACATAAAAAAGAGGATAAAATACAACCATTTACCTTTAAGAGATTTAAGGGCGGAGCCGTAAAGTTAAAAAAACTCAGCATGTGTACGAGTACTTCAATTAAGGCATACACAACCACCCAAAAAAAAATAATATAAATTAAACTTAAAAAAAAGTTTAATTTTTTTTTACTCTTATAAAAACTAAATAGTATAACAACGTAAAATAAAGACGATAAAATATAAAAAATAATATTAATCGCCTTCCCCATGTCGTATTCGAGAGAGAAGGAATTTAATATTAATACTAATAGCAATATAATTACTTTTAACAGCATACTTCTAAGTATAATACTTAAGACAGGTATTGAAGTGTAGTTTTTAAGATAAAAAGAAAAAAATAAAAAAAAAATAAATAGAGAAATATTTATAAGTTGTGGGTTTTTTAAAATTGCATTTTTTTCTTAGAGGTTTTGACCGTTTTCACCAGCATTGCCTTTTTAGTAAACTATAAAATTTAAACATTATTGTTATAATAATTGGCGCCCTATCTCCTGCTACTTTTTTTTAATAATTTGGAGAGACCTAGACCCCAAGGGGTGGGAGGCGTTTAAATAAAAAAAATTTTTTTTTTACTAAGTAGATCGTCCCCGTCAGGACGTTCATCATTTATAATAATATATTTTTTTTTTACAGCCATTAAACTGATAAAAAATAAAAAGTTTATCAGCTTTTTTTTTAACCTTCAGGATATATACTAGGCCTTTCCGAGAGCCCTGCAGCTAAGTTATAAATATGTCTGTCTTTGTATTTTATCTTACTGCCTGGCCTTTGCCCGGCGTTGCCAGGCCGTTTCCAGCAGGTTGCCCGGCGTTGCCTGGCCGTTCCCAGCATGTAGCCTGGCTTACGGGGTCACCTGCAACACTTGAGGCTTAAGGCGAAAAAAAAAAAAGTGGAAGTGGATAAACTTTTTATTTATATATGCAATGAGGTGGCCTTATAAAAAAAAAAGAATTATTAAAATTTAATTTCTTATAATAGTTGCTTAAATTAAATGATTAGACTAGAAAAATGGTATACACTAATATGCTACTCTTAAATATTAGTATTCGTATTCACCCGAAAAAGATCTAAGGGCTCTGACGGCTTAAGGCTCGTACGAGAGAACATCTGTCTTACGAGTTTCACTTTTCCCTTTTTATTATCTACCTTGATTATTTAACCCTGTCTATAACACCTCTGATACTCATCTTTAAAAAAAAGTAGCGTACTGGCGTACTGCATAAAAAAAACAAGTAAGTGTTATTGTGTTAAAAAGGTAAACAATTAAGGTCATATATTGAACCATTCCCTGTTTTTCCAATTTTAAATTAAAAAAGATGTTGGTAAAGGATTGGATCCCCACCCCCTGCTGGATCGTAAAAATTAGTATTAAAGTTACGATCGGTCAGTAACATCGTTATTGCACCAGCTAAAACGGGAAGTGATAAAAGCAATAAGATAGCTGTAACATATATAGCCCATACAAATAAAGGAACTCTATGATAACTCATACCATTAGTTCTCATATTCATAAGAGTAGATATGAAATTAATAGCACCTAACAATGAAGAAACTCCTGCTAAGTGTAATGAAAATATAGCTAAATCAACTGAAGGACCTGAATGTGATTGAATGCTGGCTAATGGGGGATACACGGTCCACCCTGTCTTTTAGTATAGAGGCTTTTTTTTTTACGACTACGCCAGGTAAGCGATCGCGAACGCGAGAAAATTAATTCTTATTTATTGCTAATCCTGATTATATATTACAATAAAATCTGTTTAAAGATTCTCAGTTAAATTGAGTTCTTTTAGTGTTCATGCTATTTTTAAGGGAAATTAAGTTTAAAGTACCATCTAAAGTTTTATACTTTTTAGAAATTCTAATGTGATGTACCTCCCTTCAATCTAAATAATCTTGATTTTTAGAACTAAACAGTGGGAAATTTGTTAAGTAATTGATTAAAATCTCGCAAGAAGATTTTTTAGTAGTTCTTACTTCGTAAGCTAATTCTATATAATTAGGCTTATCTCTTTGAATTTCAGTAACATCTTTAACGTCAAGAAAATTTCTGATTTTAACCATTATATCAAAATTAGATCTATTTTTATCGCGAAGCGGCAAAACGGTTGTAGTTGATTCATATGATTGTTTTTGAGAAATTCTCATATAACTTTTAATTTTTGTGGCAATTCCTTTGGAATTTAATTTAAATTCACAATAAAAATTACCATCTGAATCAATAAAACCAGCTAATCAAGGGTTGCTAACAAGCAAACTATTATCTAAACCTAATTTTGATATTTTAAGTCCTTCTGTGGATCTAGCATTTAACCAATCGATTAATCGGTGCAAAGCTTCAATTTTAGGTGTTCTCATTTTTCCATTAAGTAATACAGCAATAATTTTAATAGATTTAACATCCTGAAACAAAAGGTTAAGATAATTTGAATCTTTAGGATTCTCTATAGTTCCCCCTTTAATTTCTTTCTTTATTTTTTGAGCTAAAGGTGCATCTTTTTTAACAAAAGTGATTTTTATCACAGGGTAAAGCAATTTACCTTTTTGATTCCTAAGATTTTTTGGTACTATTATGGATCCATCACCTTCAATTAACCCAGCCAAATAATTACCTAAATAAGAATTAGAAGAGTTATCAGGTGAAGATGAATTTAAGGGAGACTTAAATCCTATACTTCGGTTACCTGTCTTTTAAGGACGAAGCCGCAAAGCCAAAGCTATACTAAATACACACTTTCATATGTAATATGGACTATATTTTCATCCTCTTTCTTGCGCACGCATCCTTTATTTGCGTGATCCTTGCGCTCGTATTAAAAAGGAGCTTCACGTGTAGTCTCTGAGGAACCTACTCCTATAAATTAAATTTTATTGCTTGATGCGGATGCGGAAAACGCATAGGCCCTTTAGGCCTAAAATTAATAGTTTGGTTTCCTGCTGATTGTCCATTGTAATATCTAAAAACTTTTTTACTGACCCTTGCCCTATTTAGATGAAAGAGGCCGAGTAGTTTTAGCTTTAGGAGTTTCCAGCATACAGTGAAGTTCTTTATAGTAATTACTTACTATTCTGGCACAGGTTTCGTACCAGCTCCACCTTCAGCTAATGAACTCACTAATAATAAAATTAATGAAGGAGGTAATAGCCAGAAACTGATATTGTTAAGTCTGGGGAATGCCATCAATTGTGTTATCACCTAGGCTTTTATCCTAAGTTTCTATTTACCCCTAAATAGTTCAGACTATGTTATCCTGTTGACGTTACAGGTTGGGCGCTCTTGTCCGGATTATTGTTTGTGCTACTCACCGATTAGTCGTTGAACTTTATTAAACCTATTAACACCTTTTCACTATGTGTGAGAACCCTTGGCCCCTATTAAAACACGATGCCATGCTTAAAAAAAAAGGAAATTCTTTTTTTTTTACGGCAAGCCACAAGGTAGATATTAATACACAAATTTAATATTAGCTGCAAATTTTTTTATAAAAAATTCTTTGCAATTTACCCAATTTATCTATTTTCGATAGTAGTAGTAATACCACACAATTCTCTTGCGGAGAAACCTAACATCCTTTAGATTATTAAGCTTGTAAAAATAGAGGACTATTTTTTTTTTTTGCTTACGGTCGGTATCGACTGTAGCCTAACAGTTATTTAATAAAGACAAGTGATCTCAATTGTAATATGTTCTTTTAGTATTCATTTGTGATTTATTTAACAAAGCTATTTCTATTCCTTTATTAGTAGTATGAGTTTTGTTGCAAATTTCGTAATGACAGTTTAATCAGTTTTTATAGTCAAGTAATTTTCCTGTAAATAAAGGGTATTTATTTAAATAATTTACTAATTCTAATCTTGATTTTTCACTAGAAACAGAAATTAAAAAGTATTCTTTGTTTACATTGTGAATAGAAGTACTTAGACTTACTAATAAAGTTTTACTTATATCATTCATTAAATCAAAATAAGATAATGAACTTTTTGTATCTATCTTTTGTTGCTCTAATCTAAATCTTGCAGCTATCCTATTTTTTAGGGCACCGTTTTTTACTAAAGAAATTCTTATATCAAATGAGCCCTCAGCATCGATAAAACCTGAAAGTCAACTATTATAAAGTAAATTAGAAGTGTCTTTATCTTTACAATTAAAATTAGTATTTTTATGTTTATTTAATCAAATTATTAAAGCCTTAAAATGTTCTAATTTAGGACCTCTCAAGTAGCCATTTATTAAATTTATAACATTAGTTAAATCAGCGATAGAAGCTAAAGTCAAAACATAAGCATGATTATCTTTTTTAAATCTGATAGAACCACCTAATAAGGATTTCAACTTTACCGCTAAAGGATAATCGCTTTCACAAAAAGTAAAACAAAATTGAGGAATATAAGTTTTACCACTTGGAGAGCGGATAAATTGAGGAATTCAAACGTGTCCTGATCCTTCAAAGAGACCGGCAATATAGGCACCCTTCCAAGGCTCAAGCGCGGAGCGTGGCAGTGTGCGCGGAGCGAGAGAATAGTTTATACTATACACCTGATTTATGTTTACATTTTCTAGGGTTTTACCGTTTTGTGTTAAGGACACATCCACTAAATTATTAATAGGATAATTTTTTTGTAATGAGTTGCGCACACTAGTAGAGTAGGATTTTTTTAAAAAATCTTTCTGCCGTACGGCTTTAATTTTTTTTAATTTAATAATCTCACTCCGCGCTTGGTATCTGTTTATCGAACCATTAATCGGGTTGGTCAAATGTATTTTATATAACATAGAACTAACCATGTAAGGTTTTACTAAATTTCTAACATTTTCCATAGAATTTTTAGGAATAAATATCATAAATTGGTTGGTACCTGCCTTATGAATAGTACAATTTAAACCATAACGGTAAATTAAAACATTCATTAAAAGAATTACTTCCTTTAAAGAATAAGAATTTGTACATAACCGTAAACCCCCACTTTCCACAAATTTTCCATCTCCCATTATTCAGTGAGCTAAACTAACGGGAGTTAAATAATTATAAATATCAGCAGGTACAATTTTTTTACCATTTGGATAAAACATATTATATAATTCGTTAAAACAAGGTAAATTACGAGTTTGAAAAGTTAAAGAATAAAGTTTATCTATTGTTCTAATTCTTATTCTAAAAGTAGGTAAACCAGCACAATAATGTTCTAAAATATTATACACATGTCAAAAGTATTGAATTTTATCAAAAGATTGAGAAAATCCTAGCCTCGCATTTTTTCTGCTATTATTAATTCACCCATCCGATAACATAACACCTATAATTACAGAGAATTGGAATTGATGTAAAACATATAACGGTGATATTTTGGGGCTTATTCTTCCACTTCCTATTCCGGAGCCTATATTGGTACCGAAAGGTACTACACTTTTTAAATTATTATCTTTCTTATTGTTAAAAAGACCTGCTATATAAGGCCCAAATTGAGGGGTGAACATAGAGTCTGCACTTGAATTTACATGTGCCCTTTGGGTCGTAAACTGTCTTATTATTTTTTTATAATCCGGGGCCCCAACTTGTACAGGTAAAAAATAATTCAACTTTGTCATAATCGTTAAATTATGTTCGGACTATATCTTCACCCTATTTTTATATAGGGGCATAACGTGTAGTCTCTGAGGATCCTACAAATTCTAATTTATTGCTGCTGTGTACGCAACGTACGTCAGCAACACGTGAATTTTTCGTTTCCTGCGGATTGTCCGTTCTATTTATCTTCTTAAATTTTTAATTTAATGTACGTATTATAGTAATAATATTTTCATTAAGATTATAAAGAAGCTTTAGGAGTTTCCCGCATATAGTTATGTAATAAAAAATAGCATTACTGCCATCACGGCAATTTAATTATATTAAGTTATTTAATTGAGAGAAATCAAATAATTCTCTTTTGCTATTAAATTGAGCTTTTATTTTCTCAATTTCTACTATATCTTCTTTAGATAAAGGCTTACTGCTACGAGCTATATTTTTTTTAACCAAATAAGATCAATCTTTATAAGCTAAATATTTAGATGAGTATAGAGGAAATTTATCAAAATATTCCATTACTTTTTGGTGACCCATATTGCTATGAGATATTACTATAAAAGCATAATATATTTTATCCTCTTTTTCTCTTGTTCTAGATAATAAATTTACATCTAAGTATCTGGCTATTTTGGTTAAAATATCAAAATAACTTTTACCACCCAAATTTGCTGGTACATCCCTATGATAATTTTGTCTTAATTCTATACGAAAGAAAGTTTGCACTCTTTTACTAGTAGTTGCACCATTTTTTTTTCTATCGACTAAGTTAATACTAAAATTTCCATCTCCGTCTGTAAAGCCTGCTAATCAGGCATTACTATTTATTGGTGAATTGTCTAAATCTAAGCATTTCAAATTTAAATTATCATAAGTATTATATCAATTAATGGCTCTATGTAAGGCTTCTATTTTAGGTGTTCTCATGAAACCATTTATAATATTAATGATTTTGATAACATCTTCGGTTTTTTGTATTTGCCACAACACATGACCAGCATTTGATTTAAGAAGTATAGTTCCTGCTTCAGTTATAGATGCTAATTTCTCTGCTAAAGGTTTATCATCAATAGCAAAGACAACTATAATCTTAGGACGATATTTTTTAGCATTAGAATTAATATCGTGTATTGCGATAGTTCCGTCTGCCTCTATAAGTCCAGCTAAGTACGCTCCCAGTTTAGATCTTAAATTATCTAATTTATCTATAGTTTGAGCATTAGTATGAAAATATTTGGGGCTCCGCCCTTCATTTAAAAATAACCTATAATTGATTTTACCAAATCCACCTACTAAAGCAGGCATAACCATAAAGAAAATCATTATAAACGCATGTGCCGTTATAATAAGTGAAATAGGAAATCGGATCTTGCACTGTTTCGGTGTTTAGATCCAAAGTCCCTTTCCCGAACCGTACGTGATAGTTTCCCATCATACGGCTCTCAGAGGTTTAAATTTAGCAAACATATTTGAAAGTAATGGAACGCTGTCTATTTTTGAGGTTCTTTGAGCGAGGGTAGGGGTTTTCCGGTATGGTGTTTAATATGGCAATCGGCACACTCTTGTCCCGATTCGGGCTTCGGGATGAAAACTTTTTTAATAAACCGTCAGGCATCAGGCATCAGGCATCAGGCATCAGGCAAAGGGTTTATTTATTTAATTCAATTAAATATTTATTTTTTAAGTACCTTCCTCGCTCCGCGCTTGAAATATATCTACGCACAGTGTCCGGACCAACTTCTAATTCTTTAGCTGCTTTTCTAATAGATTCATAAAAATTTATACTATTAGTTTCAACATCTGTAATTTTTACAGCAAAAGATTTTTTCTTATTAAGTTCTATTAAATGAGGCCTTTTTTTTGATATTTTTTCTTTATCGTTAGAGCAATTTGTTGCTGAAATATAGGGTACATGTCCGGTTTCTGCTTTTATTATTTTAACAAAAGGTCTCTTGCTATTTTTTAAACCCTCCCCCAATTCGGGAGTGTCTTCTCCCTCTTCTACCTGGACACGGGTTTCCCTTGATAGTTTAAGAATTAAAGCTCTTTTTAGTTGCGATTCGCTCATTTTTATTTTTGTTTCTTCACTTAACAATCTCCCTAATTTTTTTTTTCTCATTTTTAATTTACTTTCAATTTTATGTTTTTTTCCTAAATTAGCTTTTCTCATTTTTTCAATAGTATCCTTACTTTTTTTCACACCTTTAAGTATCGCACTAGCCATTTTTTTAAACTCTTCACTTCTTTTCTTTCCTTTATTAGCCATGCTTATTTTTAATTTAGATTCTTTAGTGTGTTTGTAACCTAAAGAAGAAAAAGAATCTTTAAGAATATTATATTCGGGGTTTAATAAGGAAAAATATTCTTTTTCCTTTAGAAGAAGTGTTTCTTTAGTAAAATTATCTGGCGAAAAATAGTATAAAATTTCAACCGTAAAATTTTCATATCCGTACTTTTGTAGAGATTTACAAATTAAACTATTTTTATTCCTATTAATATAATAATAACTAAAATAACTTTGTAGTCTTTTTCCTAGATTTTTACTACTTCCTATGTAACTTTTACCATTTATATTATTTACTCATCTGTAAATACCAGGCTTATTTAAATTAAAATTTTTTATCTCTATACGGAATTGAAAAGGATTACTATAAGAATATAAAGGTACAATTGATAAATTAGAAACTTTATTTAAAGAACTAAATTTTCGATAAAATCTAATGCCCATCGAAGGCGTACTTTGTCGAGAGGTAATACGAGATTCCTGATTAAACCCAACCCCTTTTCGGTTCATTCGTGCCATCATACTGGTTAAATAGTCCATCTTTATTTTCCGGGAAGAGTCTTTAAGTTTTCTGACGTGGTGTATCTGGATGTTTTCAGTAGATCCACAGGCCTTACAGCTTTGGTCGAACATTTTTCGGGTTCTGAAGGTTGCAGCGGCCAGTTTGTCTAATCTGTACATCGGGTCTGTGTTAAGGTTACCGCCTAGGAATTTTCTGGGTTTAGTCAGACTAATCCGGGGAAATGATGCCACAACCTTGCCGTCCACCTTGATGATGAGGTCTTTTCCGTATTTTCGGAAGGCTCCTTTAGCTGTCTTTAGTTTGTGTTTTAGCGAGAGTGTCAGCACGCAGGAGTATTTTATGATATAATAAATTCTACCTAACGCACCAAAATTGTCTGCGAAACTGTAGAAGTTGCTTAGACCTAGCCACATTGACCACATCCTATTCACAATTTGGTGATCTTCAAAAGGGATCATTTTCCCTCACCTATGGGGCGTTCCTCCGTGGCGGGCTAGCCCTTTAGTGGTTAGCTTGTCGACTATTTTCTTGATGGGAGCCAAAAGTTGTGGTCTGGTATTTGACTTCATTTTAAAGGTTTGATCCCCTCTAGTCACTCTTCTGACCGGCCTCTTATCTGCGGGCGTAATACGGATTTCGGTCCCCAGGAAGTGAGCCATATTTTTTCGGGCGTGAGTTATTTTCGATTTTTCAAGATTCAGTGTCAGCTTGATTTCATTGGAGAAGAACATGTTTATTTCAGCTAGCATGTTTACGCAGTCTTCTTTGCTTCCAATGACCCCTATGATGAAATCATCGGCGTATCTCACAAACTTGGCTCTTTTATATTGCGAGTCTGCATGCATACGAGAGCTTATGTCTAGTTTATGTATTTCGTCGAGCCTTCCCGCTCTAGATAGTTTTCTTCAGAGAGGATTGACTCTATGTCGGCTCCCTTTGTCGAAGTTACTGATCAGTTCCTCCATGAATTTATCAAATTTGTCCAGGAGAATATTGCATAATATGGGGCTCACGATGGACCCCTGAGGAGTACCTAACTCTGGAGAGAAAAAGTTGCTTTGGAACATGTAACCCGCTCTCAAGGCCTTGTGAAGAAGGTCTGTGAAGGGTTTGTCCGATATCCTCTGATTAACGGTTTCGATCAGGATTTTGTGATCAAAGGTATCGAAGCATTTGGAGATGTCCCCCTCTATAAATCAATTCATAGAAGGAAAAGTTCTCTTAATTTCACCCAAGGCTGTATGGCATCCTTTTTGGGGCCTAAATCCGTGGGAATGAATGGAGAAGCTAGGTTCGAAGACAGCTTCGAGTACAAGTCTCATCGTTTCTTGTACTATTTTGTCTCTGGGTGAAGCAATCCCTAAAGTACGGTTTCCTTTTCCGTTGGCTTTAGGGATTTCCAAACGCCGTGCAGGCTTAAATTGAAAGGCTCCTGTCCGGAGATCCTTCTTCATGCGAGCAATGTCTTTAAGGCTTATTCCGTCGAGTGTTTCCGAGTCTACACCAGGTGTCATGTTACCTGGAGAGGATTTGATCTTGGCATAGGCAGCCAAAAGTACGTCCTCGTTCGCTACAATATCGAATACTTTAGTGTTGACTAGTTCTGTATTTTCCATATTCAGTTTGCTAAGTTTCCCTAATTTCTCCAAGCCCGCAGGAAGGGAGTCCTTAGTTGAAAACCTTCTAGACCCCTTGGGAGAAGATAAAGCTCTCCTCTTACGATCTAGGGTTACAAGAGTTTGTATATTTAACCCCAGGTTGGGTCCTCCGTCACCCCGTAGCTTTCGCCCGTTGGGTGATCCCGAATTCTTAAATACCCCGCGATTCTCTTTTAGGTGCCCCGTCTCCTTAGGACTGCTTCTGGCAATCGGTCCACTTGATTGAATCAAGCGACACACCTCAACGTAAAATGTGTCACCCATGTAGTAGAACCTCACGTTAAATACCGTAGCATTAAGTGAGTCTGGAACTTTGACCAGCGTGAAGATTTGTAGGGGTTCGTAAGCCTCACCATGAGAGAAGTAACTTGCTAACGTTCTTTCAGATAGCTTTTCAACCATGCTATTTTCCCCGCTCAGTTGCCCCGAGCTAGGTAAGGTTGATGTTTTAAGGATCAGTCGAGAGACTGGATTCAATAAATCCTGAGAAGGTTCATGCATTATACTGTGCACTACTTCTCGGCGAGATAGGTAATTAGACGGCGCACCGTTAAATAGTTGATGATCTCCTTGTAGAATTTGAACCCCCGGGGCTGCTAATTCTAGACGGATCAAAACGGATAAGGCCGTCCCAATCATACCCGCAAATACTGCGAATATTAAGTAGAGTGTACCACTAGAGATGGAAAGACAGCTCGCACTGTAATCCCCTCAAAGAACCGTACGTGCACCTTTCAATGCATACGGCTCAATCCTTCAACAGATCATAAGAAATTTCGCTATGCTATACCAGCTAATTTCCCGTATATCTGAGCTTTGTGCTTATAGCCTCCCCAAAGGGGGTTATAAAATTAATTAATTTTATTTTCCTTCGCCCACGTACTAAATTATTTTTTTTTCTCTCGTTACACCGTTTTAGTGCGTGAGTATTATAGCTTTTACGGTCAACGTGGTAGTCCGTTAATTTTAAATTAGGGTTTACTATGTTTATATTTAAAATGACATTCAGCATGCGCCAAAGCTAGGTTTGTAAATCTAGATTTGGATCCGCCTGAGGCACGACTTTCTTTATGATGGATATGTAAAGATCCATCATGTATATGTTGTCCGTCTGTACCAAGAAGATTGGTATTGCAAAAATAACATAGACCTTTTTGTTTGATAAGAAGCTTACTTTTTAGTGTAGGGGATTCTTTCAATACTTTAAAACTAACGGTTTGGTTGTGATCAATTAATTGTTGATAATCGGGGTGGAAGGCGTGTATATGATCTAGTTTCTTCGGAAGTCGATATTCGTTGGCACTCAGTGTGGTTATCACACGTGTAGGATTCAACAATTCTATTTTCTTTCCTTCCTCGGATTCTTTATAAATGGAACGGTTTTTTGTTTTTCCATTAAATACTCATTTCAAACGTTTTGGACCAATATTGTAATCTTGATTGTATACTATCTCCTGTTCACTATGGGACTTCAGAGGTTGTCGTAAAAAATAGTATAATGCTATTCTTCGTTTTCCTCATTTTGGGTGTTTCCTCATGGCCCATTTTGTTAAGTACTTATAAAGTCGAGTATCTAAAATATTTCTGGCCTGATAGCTCTGACTCATGTTAAAGTAGTTGCTTCAACCTCGGATTATTGGGTTTAGCTTGCTTATTAATTCATAAGCAGTTTTATTGTAATTAGCGTTAATTATTTTTCGTAATTTTAGGCTAATAGCATCCAGTTTCTCTTTTTGAGGGTAACAAGCAATTCCTTCTTTTCCTATTCTATCATGAAATAGCTTATATTTAGGTTTAAACTCCTTAATATATTGGAAATTGTAGCCTAAAAATTTTACTTTTTCTCCAGAGCGTATGGATATCAATTTTGTCTTCTCGGTTGATAAGCTTAACCCTCTAGTTTTTAGGAATTTTTCAATGGCCGGTTTAACGGCTTCTGTTAGCATTCTTTTCGATCTACCTAATACAATAAATTCGTCAGCGTATCTTACACAGTAGAGTTGAGTGTATAGATGTTTTACTTTAATTTTACCTGTTTCGTCTCTGCTTGAAATGTTTATACCCCTCTGATTTACTTTATATTTGATTTTGATACTATCAGTTATTACTCCTTCTAACCCATTCAAGGTGAAATTTGATAGCGTGGGACTAATGATTCCACCCTGGGGAGTACCTGCTTCGGTCAATTCAAATTTTCTCTGATATATATATCCCGCTTTTAGCCATTGTTCTAGTATGTGTTTTAAGGTGTATTCTAATGGTATGTTATTTAAAAGCCATTCATGGGAGATATTATCGAAGAATCCTTTTATATCAGCGTCTAGAACCCATTTATCATAGTGACTCTCTTCACTTTTAAGGTTTCTTCGAACAGCACCAATAGCCATTTTAGCGTTTCTATATTTTCTAAAGCCGTAGCTTTGTTCATCACTAGTTACTTCAACTAGAGGCATAAGTATTAGATTTATAAGTGCTTGAAGGCATAGGTCTTTGGCGGTAGGTATTCCAAGCGGACGTTTCTTGTTAGAGTTTGCTTTGGGGATCAAAATTCTTTTTACAGGGCTGGCTTTGTAAGAAATAGGTTCGAGGATATACTTTTTAAGTTCTTCGACCATAAATAGTTTTTCTTGTAGTGTATGTGTATCGATAGTGATGTTGTCTACTCCAGCGGTGTCCGCTCCAGCATTCTGCGTCACTTGTCTTACTGCCACAAATCTAAAATTTAAAGATAAGGCCATTTTCCTTTGAAAAGAAAATACTTTCGGATCATAAATATTTTGCACAGTTTCAGCTAAAGCAGCAAGTTTCATCTGGTCTTTGTGGACCTTTTCCACTATTTCGGCCCATTTTGGGGGCCAATTTAGATGGCCTTGTTCCTTCATATACCCATAAGTATCTCTTGAGTAAACAGTGCTGGTGGATGAAAAATATCTGTTCTTGAATAACAATAACGAATTGGGCATACCTCAATGAGGTATAGGATTTTTTCCCTGAAAGAAGAAGGGTTTAGGTCCATTATCTATAGAGTTACCTATGGCATTCGCTTTATCGTTTTTCTTGCCCCCGTTTTGGCTCTTAGTATTCTTGCTTGTTTCGCAAACTTGAATAATAGAGGTCAGAGACAGTTCATCTTTTTTATGAGATGCTCCAAAAGGATAATACTTTAATTTTATTCCTGTTTCCGAGGTTCCCGATTTAAGGTTACATCGCCCTGGTCTAGTTTCTTTTAATTGTAAAATAGACCTGCAAACCGAGGATTCCAATTGTACTAGTATTGGGTAACATATTGCTCAAGAAACATTGATACCCGATGTTTCTCCTGTTAAAATTCCCCCGATTAGAGGTGACGTAGTAATCGTAGCTGATGGACTAGTTTTAAAATATTGGTTCACTTGCGTTAATCCTTGTTTGTGGTGTGAGCACGCCATCGATATGAACTTAATAGTCACTTCATTTCTCTGGCTATTCACTAGAACTTCTACCCCTGCTTCGTTGAACAGGACTAGTCTAGATAAGCTCCCCTCGTATACAGTGTTAGTAACTGAATGAGCAATGCGATGGTACTTGGTCTTATGTTTTATAACCAAATAACAATGTAGCCCGCTTCGTCGTAAAATATCTTTAGCATTGGTAGAAAAAAGTCACCTATTTATAAACCTCAT